AAGCAGCAGAAGGACGACTAATCGTTTAACTGTGTGCATGTTGAAGAATGAGCCGGCGACTTATAGGTAGTGGCAGGTTAAGATAGAGAATATTGTAGCCATAGTGAAAGCGAGCTTTATATAGAGCGTTTGTCACTATTTATAGACCCGAACCCGGATGATCTAGCCATGACCAGGGTGAAGCTTAGGTGACACTAAGTGGAGGTCCGAACCGACTGATGTTGAAAAATCAGCGGACGAGTTGTGGCTAGGGGTGAAATGCCAATCGAATCCGGAGCTAGCTGGTTCTCCCCGAAATGCGTTTTGGCGCAGCGATTGACGTTATAGCTTAGGGGTAAAGCACTATTTCGATGCGGGCTGTGAAAGCAGTACTAAATCGAGGTAAACTCTGAATACTAAGTAGAAAATCAATCAGTGAGACAATGGGGGATAAGCTTCATTGTCAAAAGGGAAACAGCCCAGACCATCAGCTAAGGCCCTTAAATAATTGCTAAGTGGTAAAGGAAGTGGGAATACTTAGACAACCAGGAGGTTTGCTTAGAAGCAGCAATCCTTTAAAGAGTGCGTAATAGCTCACTGGTCTAGTGATCCTGCGCCGAAAATGAATGGGACTAAGTAGTTTGCCGAAGCTATGGGATGTTTTAATCATCGGTAGGGGAGCGTTCTGTAAAAGTTTGAAGCATTAGCGTGAGCGGATGTGGACTAATCAGAAGTGAGAATGTCGGCTTGAGTAGCGAAAACATTGGTGAGAATCCAATGCCCTGGAAACCTCAGGATTCCTTCGGAAGGTTCGTCCGCGAAGGGTAAGTCAGGGCCTAAGGCGAGGCTGAAAAGCGTAGTTGATGGATAACAGGTTAATATTCCTGTACCGCTTATTGCTGACAACGAGGGACGGAGAAGGCTAAATCAACCGGATGTTGGTTCCCGGCTTAAACTTTCAAGGCGAAGAAAGATGGTGAAAACATTTAGAGCTAAAAAGTGAGTACAAAGTGCCAAGGCGCTAAAGTGATTGATGTCATACTTCCAAGAAAAGCTCGATATGTCTTAGGCAATAAGTGCCTGTACCTTAAACCGACACAGGTAGGTAGGTAGAGAATACCAAGGGGCGCGAGATAACTCTCTCTAAGGAACTCGGCAAAATAGCCTCGTAACTTCGGAAGAAGAGGTACCCTTGTAGGGTTGCAACAAATAGGCTCAAGCGACTGTTTATCAAAAACATAGGTCTCCGCAAAGTCGCAAGACAATGTATGGGGGCTGACGCCTGCCCAGTGCCGGAAGGTTAAGGAAGTTAGTTAGTTTTATAATGAAGCTAGCAACCGAAGCCCCGGTGAACGGCGGCCGTAACTATAACGGTCCTAAGGTAGCGAAATTCCTTGTCGGGTAAGTTCCGACCCGCACGAAAGGCGTAACGATTTGAGCACTGTCTCAGAGAGAGACTCGGCGAAATAGAATTGTCTGTGAAGATGCGGACTACCTGCACCTGGACAGAAAGACCCTATGAAGCTTTACTGTAGTTTGAAATTGAATTTGGGCTTATTTTGCGCAGTATAGGTGGGAGGCTAAGAGTGTATATTTGCGGATGTACATGAGCCACTAGTGAGATACCACTCTAATTAAGCTAGAATTCTAACTTTGATGCCATCAATCTGGCCGAAGAACAGTTTCAAATGGGCAGTTTGACTGGGGCGGTCGCCTCCTAAAAAGTAACGGAGGCGTACAAAGGTTTCCTCAAGCTGGTTGGAAATCAGCTTTAGAGCATAAAGGTATAAGGAAGCTTGACTGCAAGACATACAAGTCGAGCAGAGACGAAAGTCGGTCTTAGTGATCCGACAGTGCTGAGTGGAAAGGCTGTCGCTCAACGGATAAAAGTTACTCTAGGGATAACAGGCTGATCTCCCCCAAGAGTTCACATCGACGGGGAGGTTTGGCACCTCGATGTCGGCTCATCGCATCCTGGGGCGGTAGCACGTCCCAAGGGTTGGGCTGTTCGCCCATGAAAGCGGTACGCGAGCTGGGTTCAGAACGTCGTGAGACAGTTCGGTCCATATCCGGTGCAGGCGCTAGAGTACTGAGAGGACTTCTCTTTAGTACGAGAGGACCAAGAGAAACACACCGCTGGTGTACCAGTTATTGTGCCAACAGTAAACGCTGGGTAGCTAAGTGTGGTCAGGATAACTGCTGAAAGCATCTAAGCGGGAAGCCAGCCTCAAGATTAGTACTCTTTCCATATTTATTATGGTCAAGATCACGGTAAGACTAACCGTTTGATAGGCGCTAAGTAAAAGTATAGTAATATATTAAGCTGAAGCGTACTAACAGATCAGAAGTTTTTTGTATTTTTGTAATTGTAAATAAATTTGATTTATAAAAGCTTTAGCTTATACTAGCATGATTTATGTCTTGATACTTATGGCGTAGTGGACCCACTCCAAACCCATTCCGAACTTGGTTGTTAAACTCTACAGCGGCAATGATACTTAAAGGGAAGCCTTTTGGGAAAGTAGCTCAGTGTCAAGACTTGCTTGATTCATTATTTTAGCTTTATATTTTAAAAATTAGCTAATTTCAGCAGTCCTCATAGTTTCTTCATTTATAAAGTTTTGTCTACTGTCTTACTCTGAAGTATGGCTATTATTAACCACAACTTATTTCTTTATTTATCCAAAGCTCTGGTATTTTATAAAAACTCTGTCTTGTAAATAGTTTTTGAAATATCTTGTGCTACTTCTTAAAAAAGATAGAAAAAACAAAAAAATTAATTGTATATTTGAATTTACTAACTATAAAGATACTGATGTAATGTAAATATAATTGCTCCCTATCTAGTCTAGAAAGCTGTAAATGCTTTCATGATCATCAATTAAGATTTTTATATTACTATTTTTGCATAAGAACTATGTCTGAAGGAAGCAAGATTTAATACACTGTCAAGCAATTGTTATCTTTATTATAACAAAAATCAAGAAGTGAAGATTCTGTAGGCAAGAGAAAAAGAGCTTTAATTAAATTGACGGAAGATTTAGAACAGGAAAACCACATTATTTACGATCTCCAACTTGATTTAATTAGAAAGTCAGAAAAAATAATAGCAATCTCAGTGAAAAAAGAGGATATATACAATAAATAGTGATTACACCAAATTACTAAATAGACGATATAAAAATAAACATCTTATTTTGCTTTAAGACCTTTAAGGGCCTTAAAATAGCTTTTAAAATATTGACTAGATCGTATTTTAAAAGCTATCACGAAGCTAGTTAAGTATTAATTTGTGGAATAATTATCATGTTCAAGATCAAATACTTATCTCTTTTTATTATTATCGTATTGCTTTTGAAGCTTTTAATTACTTATCTAAATACTAAGGCAATCTATTTAAAAAGCAATCAATAAATAGAAATGCAGAACTTGGATTTTTATATAAACAACGAGACAAAATTTCGCAAAGATGGCATATCAATCACTTGAATAACTCTAGCATGCACTAAGAAAGTGAAGCGCAGCCAGCAAGGCAAAGTGATTAAAGAGGATAGTATTGATGATGACGGTGCTTATAAGTTGATCAAAGAGTCTTTTAGCTCTTCTGCTTCCTCTTCAAGCAGGAAATGAATTCATCTCTGCTTTTTAACTTCTTGACTAGTTTTTGCTCCAATATTTTTCCCCTTATGCATTCGGAAAAATTTGCTTGTTGTTTTATTACTTTCTCGTGCAGATTTAGATGTTTTACTAAAAATCACTTTGCCTTGCTGGCTGCGCTTCACTTTCTTAGTGCATGCTAGAGTTATTCAAGTGATTGATATGCCATCTTTGCGAAATTTTGTTTTATTTGCTTCTTGATAGTAGTGAAGAGACAATGCATTGTCGTCATTTTGACAATTGATTACCTATTGGAAATATAGCGACTAAGTAACCATGATCACGGATTTAACTCGACAGTTTTATAAGATTTAGGAGAACTACAGGCAGCTATAGATGCAACTATAAAATCTAATACTTTTAGCATGAGATTCTAGAGATTTGCAAGACTATTTAAAAGTTTATTAAAGAAATAAAAATAGAGAAATGCTGAATTAGAAAACATTCATTAAAAAATGTAGCAACTATCTAGAGGCAGTCATGCCATTGCAGTTAAGCAGTAAGGATTTCGATTTTTGCATATAAATCTTAAAACAGACCGCTGAGAAGATAAGCCAAGATAGTTTAAGATCAGGAAATTAGCAGACAAAGATTTGGCTGTAGAAATAATAAGTATTTATAAAATGCTAGAAGATTTAAATTTAAAAATAAGCAGTCAGGCTTATAAAGACTTCATTTATTCTTTAAGGCAAAAAAAGAATAAATAAATCCGCTAAGCTATTGAAGTATGGAGACAATATCTTATATGCACTGATTTAAAATTGATATCATGTTTTGCATGAGATTAGTTAAGTTTATTCTTAACAAAAATTGAAAAGATTACTTCTGTATACTTTAGTACCAATTAAGATCTTATCTTTCCTTATTTTTTGTAAGTTTACTGCTTATCTCTCTGTGTTTTGGTTAGATTAGCCTTGACTAGTTTACTTTTTACATTTAATCGTTAGACATCTTAGTATATCGTCGTTAGAACGAATTGCTTTCTCTATAATTTTAATTGAATTACTGCTGACGGTATAATTAATTTGCACATAAATACCATCGTAGTAAGATTTTATTTCATAACTCAAGTGTCTTCTGTCTCTGTATTGAATAAATATGTTTTGACCTCCATATTTTTTAATCAATGACTTGTATTTGTTTGCTATAACCAAATTGTTCTTTTCTTGTGTACTTGGTTTTAAAATATAAATTGTTTCATAATTATTGAACTTCATGTATTTTTTATGATTGATTGTCAATTTGTATTCTTACAGCTTGAGAAATTACCGGTATTTTAGCATATTTTCCTCTAATAGATTTGCTGACTGCATAAGCAATGGTTGATAGTACGAACCAAAAAAGTGTATTGCACAGCATAAGACCATATAGGCTTGTTCTGAATTCTATTGGCAGCGCTCTAAATGTTGCTCCAAGTAAAGAGTTGATAAGAAATAATAGCATTGATTGAAGCACATTAAATCTAATGAATGGACGATTTGGCATGGGACTTTTGGCTCTAACAAATAGGTAGTAGAGTATGAAAAATATGATAAATGCCAATATTGGATGAGTTACATAAAAAATCACTAAAGGCATTAAGGTTTTTTTATATATTTGCATTATGCTAAATGGATAATCTGGTAATATTTGTTGTCCAAAATTTTGCAATCCTTCCAGCAATGGAAGCCAATAAGGCAATATTGATCCAAAACGATCTATTGTAGTAATATTATCATCGTTATAATTTTTTAAAAATTTTATTACGCATGAATGCATATAGTATATTATAATACTTCCTAGAGCAGTACTTAAGATGCTTACAGCTATAATCATTGATAAAGGTAATGTATTGGGCATGATAATTATTGCATAATGATTTGATCAAGTAAGTGCTTAGAATACATAATTCTTAGTTTTTATTGCTCACAACTGCTGTCAATATTTTAATACAATTCTTTTATTGATTCTACAACAAAAGAGCCAGATATTTCAAACATTTTTATTTATCGATTTAATTAAAAAATATGGTATACCGATTGTTATCGCCACAAATTAATTTGTCTAAGCCCTTAAGTATTGCTGGCAGATCATTCTCTTCTCGTCTAATGCTTGGAACAGGAAAATACAAAACCTTGAGTCAAGCAAAGTCTAGTATAGAAATTAGTGAAGCATCTGTTATAACTGTAGCTATTCGTAGAGCGTCCAATGCAAAGTCTGCAGGTAAAAGTAATTTAATTGATGGATTAAATTGGAGTAAATTATGGATTTTGCCTAATACTGCAGGTTGTGAAACCGCGGAAGAATCTATAAGGGTTGCTGTTTTAGGAAGAGAAATGGCTAAAAAGCTAGGTCAAGAAGATAATAATTTTGTTAAATTAGAAGTTATTTCTGATCCAGAATACTTATTGCCAGATCCTTATGGTACCTTAAAGGCCGCTGAGTATTTAATAAGAAAGAATTTTGTAGTCCTACCTTACATTGGTCCTGATCCAGTTTTAGCAAAACATTTAGAGCAAATCGGTTGTTCTGCAGTAATGCCCTTAGCATCACCTATTGGATCTGGCCAAGGTCTTCAGTCTGTCTTAAATTTGCAAATTATCATTAGTAATGCAAAAATTCCTGTCATTATTGATGCGGGTATTGGTACAGCTAGCGATGCAAGTCAAGCAATGGAAATGGGTGCATCTGGTATTTTGCTGAACACAGCAATCTCTAAAGCTTCCAATCCTTTAGGTATGGCTCAAGCTATGAAGTTGGCAGTCAAATCGGGTAGAATTTCTTATCTATCTGGAAGAATGTCAAAACGAAGTAAAGCTGAAGCAAGTTCTCCTTCAAAAGGTATTTTTGTAAGAGGATAAATATTCTATTGATTTTTTATGAAAAATATGATTTTGGTTGTTGATAATTACGATAGTTTCACTCAAAATTTAGTACAATGTGTTGGTAATTTAGGTTTTTTTGTCAAAGTGTTAAGAAATGATAAAATATCTCTATCTCAAATTACTCAATATAGGCCAAGTCACATAATTTTATCTCCTGGACCTGGCAGTCCCGAGCGCTTAACTACTTCATTGAAATTGATACATCTTTACGCAGAGAATATTCCTATTTTAGGCGTATGCTTAGGTCATCAAGCTATAGGTTATGTTTATGGCGCTAAAATCAAGCAATTGAGTTATCCAATACATGGTAAAACTAGTTTAATTTTCCATAATGGACAAGATTTATTCTCAGATTTGCCTAATCCTTTCATTGCAGCTCGCTATCATAGCTTGGTTGTTGATAGTCGAGATTTGCCAAGCGAATTAGAAATTACGGCTTGGACGCAAGATGGTTATATAATGGCTTGTCGTCACAAGTCTTACAAACTTTTAAGAGGCATACAGTTTCATCCAGAGAGTTTATGGACTAAGCAAGGTACTTGTTTGATTAAAAATTTTATTAAATCAAATTCTAGTCATAGTTTTCAATATGAAAAATAAGATAGGTATTTGAAATGCATTTTTTAATATTTTATCCAAGTGCAATTAGTGTATACTTCTTCAATATTAACAAGGTCTTCTTCGAGAGTTAACTTTGCTCTATTTGTTAAGCCTGCTATTTTTATCCTGTCTTTTCCAGCTGTAACCCATACTTGACAATAAGAGATATAGCTTAATATTATGCTTATTATTAGTATAAAAAAGCCAGTATATATAATAGGAATACCTGCATCTGTTTTAATCTGTAAGCCAGTGCTTGTCATAATTTCAATTACTCTAATTGCTATGCCGTCTATAATTATTTTATCATTCAAATTAGCAGATGTTATCATCACGCCTTCATCGTTATATAAGTAGATTTTATTCTCTAGTTTTGTTACAATAAATGTGATTGATTTTTGAAAGTTTATGGGAACTCGACAATACCATAAAAGCTTATTTTCTGATTTTTCTCTAGTTTTTGTAAGCTTTTTTTGGATAATTTGACTATTTCCCACCTTTAGTCGTAAACTATTAATTTGCCATTCTGTTTGATAAAATGTAGTTTTTTTAAATATTAATGGTGAATTTACAAAAATTTCTTTTCTAGCCACACATTTTCTTTCTTGATTGTACAGCAAGATATTTGATATGAATTGCTTTATGGAATTATCTTCATTGTATAATATATTAAAATTTTTGATTTCTCCTACTAGATCATTAGGTATTTCACTATTCAATCCAGATTTGACAATGTTTTTTATATGAAATATTTCTCCATTAGGTATTATTTCTTGAGCAGTAAATCCGAACAGCAATCCTACAAGAGATCCTATTAAGGTTAATATTATGCCAAAATGAACAAAAATCGGCGCAATTCGACCAGATAATCCCTTGTATCCATATATGCTATTTCCTTTTTGAAATATAAAGTAGTCTTGATTGTATAAGCTATAAATCATATTTGATATAGACTTTTTGCGTAAATATGTAAAACTAGCTTTTTCTTGTATTTTTTTAGTTTCTTGTAGAAATTTCCATTTGCGAGCATTCTTTAGTCCAGGCAGTTGCCTTGAAAATGTGCATACAATTAAGCTACAGAAAAATATGCTTAGGATGCTTAAAAACCAGCCTGTGGAGTATATTTTGTCTAAACCTAGTTGTAAGATTATCTTCCAATTAATGATACATTCAGGAAACTTGCTTTCTATGGAATAATTTGTTTGATAGTATACAATACTTTGGTTTTGCTCTATAATTGTTCCCAGAATACTTATTAAAGCAATTGCTAAAAGTAAAATAATTGACAGATTAAGGTTAGCAAGTTTTTTCAAAATTTGCCAACCAATATTTTTTATATTTGATGATCTTAAATTCATGCAAGTGTCTTTCGGGTATTAATTTTAACTACGTTTTGTTTTGCATTTTATGCATTTGATTAAGTATATCTACAAGTCTTAATATTTTAATTGCCTATTGTCTGTAGTCAGGAAAATATACTTATTGCTAACATGCTAGATTCGCTCCATAAAGTAATGTTATCCCATACTTACATTGCTGCAATTACTTTGTTTTTATAATAAAAACTAAGGCTTATTGCTAAATACGATGAAAGCGTATAGCCAAACATGTACGTCGCCATATATGCTAGCCCTATTAGCCAATAATTGCAAGAATATATCCATGCTGATATGGCTAATGTCACAGATGCATTGCATGGAATTGATCCAATTCCTAAAAGCATCCCTGTGATATAATTGCACAATGTTGATTTACTAGATGAAAGCTTTGTGAATAATCGGTTAATTATTGAGGTATTCTGAAAATTAAAGATCTGCATCAGGTTTAAGTTAATGATTATTACAGTAATTGATGAAAGTAAAGGGAGAATATGAAATAACTTAATGTATTGCCTGCCAAATAACTGCTCTAGTAGCATAATCATATTAGTGCTACTTAATATTCCTAAAAGAAATATGTTTCTGCTTTTACCTGTAAACTTTCTCCCCAAGTGTATGATAAGCTTATTGGTATGGTTGATAATAGACATGAGCTTAAGTTAGTTAATAATCTACAAAATAGCAAGCTTAGAAAAAGAATCGACTTAGGTTGACTCAGCTCTGTATGTAGAAGTGAGTATACTTTTTGTTCAAAATGGTATAATTGTGAATCTATTAAATTCAAGTTAAAAAATGCGTGCATTAATATCATGCCTATAATCTAAAAATTTTTATAAAGATTAATCGCCAATCTCCTCAGGAAGGATTTGAACCTACGACCAATCGGTTAACAGCCGATCGCTCTACCGCTGAGCTACTAAGGATATAATAAATAGAAACATATCAAATCAATTGCAATATTGCAAGTCTTGCAATTGAATCTACTTATTGTTAAATCTAAAAAATTTAAATCATGCTTGTTCTTGTTTCTGATTTTTGATATACTTATTTCCATCGCTCTAAATTTTAATCTAGCCAAGCGGATGTGGTGAAATTGGTAGACACGTTAGATTTAGGATCTAGTGAGATTATCTCGTGAGAGTTCAAATCTCTCCATCCGTATTTATTGTATATAAACACAGAAAAATGCTGTTTTGCACGTTACTAATTCCATTTTTGAACAATTAGCTTTATTGATCCATCTTGCATTACTTTTCTATTTATTTGCTTAAATCCCTGGCAATTACTTTCTGCTAATATTGAATTTAATGCATACTGCTGTAAAATCTTTTCTACAAGGTTATTAACAGATGAACTTCGGTTCCATACTTGTTCATCTATAACAAGTAGATACTCTTGTCCATTCCATAAAAAGCCCATTATGTTTTGGTTATTTTTTTTAACCAAGATATCTACATTCTCTATCTTGCCATCATTCTCTTGTATACATGATTTTCCTATAATACATGTAAAGCTCATGTCTTTCAGAGTTTTTTCTAGTATTTTAACGTCTTTTAGACTTGTTTTTATTTGACTAAAATGCGACATATTGTTTTATATTATTTTATGATTTTTTATATTTGCGCTATCAATCGGGCTTTACATCTATACATTCTATTTTATGGATTTATTAAAAAAAATCAACCACTTAATTATTTATGACTTTATTCTTTGTTTTTGTTGAAAGTTTTGATTCAAAAGATTTGAGCTTACTGACCTTTTTGTTAGATTCTTTGTTTGTCTTTACAATCAATACTTATTTCAGTAATAATATATTTAACAAGCACAATACCTTGGGAAGTATCCTTAAATAACCCTAAAATATAATATTATGACTGCTACTTTAGAAAGACGCGAAAGCGCAAGCCTGTGGGAACGTTTTTGTGCTTGGATCACTAGCACTGAAAACCGGCTTTATATAGGCTGGTTTGGTGTTTTAATGATTCCAACACTATTAACAGCTACATCTGTATTCATCATTGCATTCGTTGCTGCGCCTCCAGTTGACATAGATGGTATACGTGAGCCAGTTGCAGGCTCTTTACTTTACGGGAATAACATCATTTCTGGTGCTATCATTCCTAGTTCTGCAGCTATAGGTATTCACTTTTATCCAATTTGGGAAGCTGCATCTTTAGATGAGTGGCTATATAATGGTGGCCCTTATCAGCTGATTGTTCTTCATTTTCTTCTAGGTGTAGCTTGCTACATTGGCCGTGAGTGGGAACTGAGCTATAGACTAGGTATGCGCCCTTGGATTTCAGTTGCTTTTACAGCACCTGTAGCAGCAGCAGCAGCTGTATTTCTTGTTTATCCGATTGGTCAAGGAAGCTTCTCTGATGGTATGCCTTTAGGTATCTCTGGTACATTCAACTTCATGCTTGTATTTCAAGCTGAGCACAATATTTTGATGCACCCTTTTCACCAGCTTGGCGTAGCGGGTGTTTTTGGCGGATCTTTCTTCAGTGCTATGCACGGTTCTCTAGTAACTTCTAGCTTAATTCGTGAGACAACTGAAAATGAATCTGCGAATAATGGCTATAAGTTCGGCCAAGAAGAAGAAACTTACAACATTGTTGCAGCCCATGGTTATTTTGGTCGTTTAATCTTCCAATATGCAAGCTTCAACAATTCACGCTCTTTACACTTTTTTCTAGGTTTATGGCCTGTTGTTGGCATTTGGTTTACAGCAATGTCTGTAAGTACTATGGCTTTTAACTTAAATGGCTTTAATTTCAATCAGTCAGTTGTTGATAGCCAAGGCCGCGTTATTAACACATGGGCAGATATTCTTAATAGAGCTAATTTAGGTATGGAAGTAATGCATGAGCGTAATGCTCATAACTTTCCTTTAGATTTGGCTTTTAGCAATTCTCTACCGGTAGCCTTAGTAGCTCCATCGGTTAATGGCTAATCTGTTTTTGTTTGTTTATTAAAATTCCGCTAGCTATCTTTTGAAACCAGACACAATGTATTACGAGTCATAATGACTCGTAATACATTTTGTCTGGTTTTTGACCCATGTTTTTAGTCTAGTTAATTCTAGCAGTTTAACGAGATGTTTAGCTAAATCAATATTGATTATTGAAATTTTGCGTATTTGCTTTTATTATATTATTTTTGGGTTTTCATTAAATTAATTTTACCTTGATATCAATCTGTCTATCAGTTCAGAGTAGACCTCTAGTGGAGCAATATGATTGGCTCTTGGATTGAATAATTGAACAGGGTTCGTAGAGTCAATATGAATAAATTGTTTATCTATAGCTTTGCTTGGCTCAAAATACTTTTTTCGTAAAGCAATCCGCTTTCTGAATTTTTTACTAAATAGTAAAGATTGAATATTTTTGTATGCATATAGTTTTTCTTGACTTTTATAATTTTTGTGCTTTTTATTAAGAGATTTTAAATATCTACTCTTATGTGTTTGAGTATGTATATGTAAATTCTTGTCAGCAATAAACAACTCTTCTAAGCTTTGTTCTCTTCGTCTTCTAGTTAGCTCTACTAAGCCTAGTTCTGTTAATTGCACTATTCTAGGCTTTGCATTGTCTAGCTTTAGCAGTCTGCTGAAATGTTCAAGTAGCTTAAGCTGATCGCTTTGTAAAAACATGTCAATAAAATCAATAACTATAACACCATTAATATTTCTTATTTTTAGTTGATATGCTATTTCAATAGCTGCATAGAAGTTGGTTTTAAGAATGGCTTCTCTCGAATTATTTGATTTATTAAAGGATCCAGAATTTACGTCAATTACTGTTAAAGCTTCATTGTTTTCAATGATTATATGACCTCCATATGGCAGTTTAACTTTTGGTTGTAATGCATTTTGTATTGCTTGTTTTACATGAAATTGATCTAGTATGCATTCTGTTTGAGCATATAATTGTAGCATTGTTTCTGTATTAGAAGACACGCAACTCCATTTGTTTAGAAAATATTGCAACTGACTCAATCCTTCTTTAGAGTCAATGATTATTTTACCTATGTTTTCTTCGTAAAAATCTCTAATAATTTTCTTAATCAGATCTTCGTCTTTGTAAACCAATAAAGGATGTGCTGTTTTTGTAACTGCTTTTTCAATAAAATTCCATTGTTTTTTCAGATTATTTAAATCATTTACTATGATATTGTCTTTAATACCTTTTGCAGCTGATTTTATTAGTAATCCCATTCTTCCTGGTTTTAATAAAATTCCTAGAGAATACAAGTATGTGCGTTCATTGCGATCGTAAATACTTCTGGATATACAAATGGTATTGCAAAATGGCATAAGTGTTAAATATCTACCTTGCAAATGTATATTTGTTGTTAATCTAGGACCTTTATGGGTACTAGCTTCTTTTGTTACCTGTACTAGAATTAACTGATTAATTGACAAAATTTCTCTAATACACCTTACTCGTCTTCCCTTTTTAAGGGTTTTTATATCGTTAAAGTGTATAAATCCACTTTTTCCTTCTTTGTTTAGTTTTACGAATGCTGCATTTATACTCGAAAAAATTTTTTGTACAATACCTAGATAAACATCATTGACTTGATAGAAATTATTGATTGTAATGATTTCCTGGATTTTGTTGTTTTGCAGTATAGCTGCCAAATTATTGTAATGTGAAATAACTATTTTTTTTACCATCACTAAAGCATTGCCTAATATGAAAGAAATATAAAATATGATAAAACGCATACTAATTCAACATTGAATACTTGCTTCCTTGTTACTTAGATGCTCTTTTATGCGTTTTCTGCTTACTTATTCTAGATGTCATATTAGTTATTGGTTTACTAAAATACTAATTTTGGTTCTATTGCTTTTTGTTTTGTTAAATATCACTCTTCCATTAACTAAAGAAAATAGGGTATCATCTTTTCCTATTCCTATATTATTTCCTGCTTTAAATCTCAGGCCTCTTTGTCTAACGATAATATTTCCAACCTTAACTGCTTCACCTCCATACTTTTTTATGCCTAAATTTTTGCAACGAGAATCACGACCATTTTTTGTGCTTCCACTACCTTTTTTGTGAGCCATAAATCTTTTGAATCCTTTATCATCGCAATATTAAAATTAATTCTTTGTAACTTCAAATGACTTTTGGAAAATTTTTTCAACTAATAGCCTAGTTAATTGTTGTCTGTGTCCTTGCTTTTTTCTTGCTTTTTTCTTTGACTTCATTTTAAAGATGTTTATTTTTCTGCCTTTTATATGTTTTAAAATTTTTCCTCTTATTGCCACTGATCTAATGCATGGCTGTCCTAAACTAATCAGCTCTTGACTTCTAATGGCTAATACTTTATTTAATTGTATAACGTCACCTGGTTCACCACTGATGTGATTTAAGTCATAATATTTTCCAGGTTCTACCACAAATTGTCTACCATCAGCTTCAATGACCGCATATGTCATAGGTTTTTTTGATAAAATTTCTATCATATTATTTCATTCCTTGAGCCTTCTAAAAAGTTTCATTATGCTGCCTTGTTACATATTCATCTGCAACCATGATAAGCGAAATTTTTTTTCCATGTTGACTTTCTGTATTAAATCTATTTCCGTTGATTGTTATGCCATCTGGTAAAATAACCTTTAGCCCTTTTTTGAATTTGCCATATAAAGGCCCAGCTTGAATTTTTAGATTTTCAGCCCTGCGTGGTTTAAATTTACCGCTTTTTTCTTTGATTTTTAGTATGAACTCAAATTTAGGTTTTTTTTCAAATTTTTTAAAACAAAATACTTGGTAGTTATTGTTTTCAATAATATATCCTACTTTTAGTGCGTGAAAGTATAAGTTATATCTAAAGCTTGTCTGTGAGTATTTTTTTGCTAATTCTAGGTATTTTTCTAAACCTGTGGGACCATATACATGTAAAGCACTTTGCTTATTAATTAAGCTTAAGCTAGATAAAAGTCCTACTAAGCCAGCTGTATTTCTTGTGTTCATTTCTGCAATAATTATTTTTGAAATTTGATTAATCCTTATTTGTTTTTTTGCAAGATAGTGCTGACAACCTTCAGAGCAATTAAAGAGCCAGATTTTCTTTAATTTTGTCAACTTACAATATGCAAATCCTCTTTCTGCACTCAAAACAATTTTGTTGCTTTTCAAATAAAAAGTGTTCATTCATAAATTTTATTATTACAAAAAATTCAAAAGTTTTAGTCTTGCTCTTTTCTTTTTCTTTCTGTATAGTCTTTGCTATTTTGATTTAAGTAAACGAAACTATTGGATTTTCCTGTTGTTGCGGATTTACCTAAAGATATAGATTTTTGGCAGCTTATATAAGCTTTTCGTTTCCAGTTTGCTTTTCTTGATTTAGATTTGGATTTTGAGGTTCGTTTTTTGGGAACAGCCATAAGCTTAATTCTTTTTGATATCTTAGTTAATTTTAGCACCTCATTTATTATATAGTATAATAAAAGTATTTCCAAAACAAATTACATCTAGCCAATTAGAGTTATTTCTTCTTTTTTATTGCTTTATACTGATGCTGTGTGGAGAATCATTAGTAAATGATTCTCTGCTAATCTCAATAGCTCAATACATGAGATTATTACATACTGCGAAATTGCTGTAATGCTGCTCTGCCAATATTATATAGCGCCCAAGATGCGGCTGCTAGAACAGGCAGTAATACGATTAAAAGTCTTATGTCCATTCTGTTAGTTCCTCAAGTTTTTCTATTGTAACTATATTACAATCTTTATTATGATTATGATATGTAGATCTATAATTTGTAATTATACTTAATGCGTTTATTTGCGTATCTATGATTTTATTTCTTCAATTCTATGAAAGTTGTGTTAATTTATCTATTTGATTTCTGTACAATTGCAAATAATATGTATTTTCATCGTGCCAACTATAGTGTATTCATATGAGAGATTTGCCTTTCACTTTAGATCAATTAAGGATTTTAAAAGCTATTATAAAAGAAGGTAGTTTTAAACGTGCAGCAGATAGTTTGTACGTATCTCAACCTGCAATAAGCTTGCAGATTCAAAATTTAGAAAAACAGTTGAGTATACCTTTGTTTGAAAGAGGTAACAAGAAAGCTACTTTAACAGAGGCTGGTAATTTGCTGTTGAGATATGGTAGCAGAATTTTGGCTTTATGCGAGGAAACTTGTAGAGCGTTGGAAGATGTTCAGAATCTTCAAGGAGGCACACTTATAATAGGTGCTAGTCAAACAACTGGTACTTACTTAATGCCTAGACTTATAGGTTTATTTCGTCAAAGATATCCTCAAGTTAATGTTCAGTTGCAAGTTTATTCTACTCGTTTAATTTCTTGGAGCGTAGCAAATGGGCAGGTGGATTTAGCTGTTATTGGCGGAGAAGTTCCTAGTGAGCTTAAAGAAGTTCTGCAAGTTACCTCCTATGCAGAGGATGAGTTAGCCCTTATTTTGCCTACTTCACATACCTTCTCTAAGCTGCCTTATATTCAAAAAGAAGATCTTTATAGATTACGTTTCATTGCTCTGGATACTCAGTCTACGATTCGTAAGGTTATTGATAAAGTTTTGAATCAGCATGATATTGATAGCACTAGGTTTAAAATAGAAATGGAATTGAATTCTATAGAAGCGATTAAAAATGCTGTTCAATCTGGACTAGGAGCGGCATTCGTTTCTGTTTCTGCTATTGCGAAAGAGCTCGAATTAGGCATATTGCATTGGTCTAAAATAGAAAATGTAACCATTAAGCGCATGCTATCTATAATTATTAATCCAAACCGATATAAGTCTAAAGCAGCTGAGACCTTTGGTGCAGAGATTCTGACTTTGTTTGTTGCACCTTCTCCGGATAAAATAGTTTATTGATCATAAAATTGTAAAATACTTTCAGACTTGAAATTTCCAATCAATATGAAGCCAATTCTCAATTTTAGCCATGAAATAAACTTTTTATCTGATGAAACAATGGCAGCATAAGGCCTGGAAATCTTCTTGCAAATATTCTCTTCATCAATCCACTTGTTAAAGTCTGAGCCTGTAATAAGCCAGAAATCTACATCTTTCTTGTTTTTTCTGTAATGGTTAGTTCTTTCTCTTAAGATTTCTTCAACCGGCTCTTCATTCATTAAAAAATTTTTGCTTGCAAGTGCAAAGTAATATTTGTGCATATTATGTAAATTATTTCTTGCTAGTTAAGATCTGTTAATCATATTATACGATATGACTTAGCATTGCTTGTGTTTAAGTTGAAGTAATTTTCTAATATATATTTAGCATACGCAGTTCTATTATCTATTTTTATATATATTATTACGTTGAAGTTATTTAGTTCAAGCATTTTAGTTATTAATAAATAGAAAATATATTGCTTATGTTAAATTACTGGCCTTATAAAAGTGGCATGCGTTTAAATCACCAAGTTGCGCACTTATTTGCTAAAACAAGATTTAAATTTCGATATGATTTATCCAATCAGACTGGTCAATATTTATATATTGATATACTCAGTAATTCAGTAAAGCACAAGCTGTTTTCTATTGTTCTGGTAGAGCTGGAAATATTAATTCTCGATTTAATAGAATTAAATTTAAGTATTCAAGTTCTTAGATTGTTGAACAGTAAAATTTTATATGATCTCGTACAGAAATCAATTGCACATTTTTTACTTGAATTCTCTAGTAGTGTTTCACCAATAGCTCTTTTGGATAGTAAAAATTATTATTATTTACAAATAGTCTTATTGGAGCATAGATGGCTTTTAGAAATTTTGTTAAACTATTTAGTTTTTGGTTGTGTTTGTATGGACAACTATGTTTTTCCATTTGCTAAAATTCATACTCCAGTCAAGCATGTCGCAATATTTTTAGAGAATTTTGTGATTCAAGCTAGCAACATTGTTATTTTTATGATTTTAGAAAATTTTCAATCTCTGCCTCAAATAATTTACTTTTTGAGAACTAATAATTTGTCTTGTTCGTCATGTATTTCTATGAGAAGTTTGGCTTTTTTTCGTAATAGTTTAATTTACCAAAATTTATTTTGTTTTCACATCGGTCAGCCTAAATCTATTTACGCTAATCGTTATAAAGTTTGGCTTATTAGCTCGAATGGCTTAATATCTAAGTATATTCATTTATTCAGGCTAGATGATTTGCGTCAATTGTCTAGCGCAAAATTGGCTCTTATTTCTTTTGTAGAATTTCAAGACTTGATAATTCCAAAGCTTGAAAATTCATTATTTCTTCTTGCAAGGCTTTTATTGTACATATTTGTAAATATAATTGGCAACGGCATTGTTTTTTGTATTCGTGTAATTATATTTATATTTCAAAGTTTGTGATAGTTGCTCGGTTGTTTCTATGTTTATGCTTATTAATTTGTTTTGCGAAAAATTGCTTAAATAGTCTTATGACTTTTTCTGCATTATATAACTGTATTATATAATGGGATTTATTCCATTAAAATATAATTTATTTCTATCATGATAAACGTAAATAGTGATTTAGTAGTTTCTAGAAAAATTGCCTCCTTGAAAATTCTTATTGGAACTACAAAGCAGCTCGAGCTAATTAAACAAATTATGCAAATGGGAGAGGTCGGACAAGAAGCTTTGCTAAATTTTTTGATTCATAGAAATATGCTTGGAAAGAAAGAAATAGAAATTTTGGATGGTCTCATATTTGAAATTCTTTACTTTGAATCATTAGATTCTGTCAGAAAAAGGTTGAATGTTTTTTTTGACCTAGGTCTTATTGATCTTGATTCTTCTTTGAGATTAAACTATCAACCCTTACAAGAGCTATTAATAGTTCATAATTTTCAAGAAGCCGATAAGCTAACTCAGTCATGCCTTTGTTCTCTAGCTGGTTTAGAAGAGGTCAGTCAGCGCAATTGGCTATATTTTACTGATATAACGTCAATCCCTTCTGAAGATTTGCTTGTAATTGATAAATTATGGAGGCTTTATTCTAGAGGAAAGTTTGGCTTTTCAATACAAAGGAAAATTTGGATATCTAATAATAGTAACTGGGAAAAATTTTGGCACCAAATAGGATGGAAGGATAATGGCATCGCTCGTAGATATCCTACTGAATTTATGTGGAATATCAATGCGCCTTATGGACATTTGCCGCTATTTAATCAATTAAGAGGAGTTCAGGTTCTTTCGGCTTTATTTAAACATATTATATGGAATAGGTTTGATTGATTCTTATGCTTCTTTTACTTTCTTTATAAGATTAATGAAGTTTTTAAACAAATAATCTGAGTCGTGAGGTCCTGGATTAGATTCTGGATGATACTGAACAGAAAATACAGGTTTGCTAGTATGAATTATGGTCGATATAGTTCTGTCATTTAAATTTAAATTGGTGATTTTTATGACTTCATTTGGCAATGAATCTGTTTTAACAGCAAAACCGTGATTTTGACTGGTCATTTCAGCTCTTTTACTCATTCCTGAAGGATGATTTATACCTCTATGGCCAAATCTTAGTTTAAATGTTTTGCATCCTAATGCTAGACTTATTATTTGATGCCCCATGCAGATACCAAAAATAGGTATGTTCGTAAATTCTATAATTCTTTTTATTGTTTTAATGGCGCATCTTGCTATTGAGGGGTCTCCGGGTCCGTTGGATAAAATAATTCCATCCGGATGATGCGAGACAATTTCCTTGTAGGTGCTTTTTGCTGGCATAACACGAACAGAGCACCCATAACTAGATAGTCTGGATAATATACTGTATTTAACGCCGAAATCAACAACGATAATATTTAGATTATGTCCATAAGTTGAATCTGTTTTATAATTCAGGCGAAGATAATTGCTAGTAAAAGATTTAGAAAAATGATATATTTTTTTTGTCGTAACTTCTTCAGCTAAATCGTAGTTTTCTATAGCAGATATATTTTGAAGTTTATTTTTTATTTTTTCAATATCTACACTTGTATTACTGCAAATACAGCCATTCATAACACCCTTGTTTCTTATATGCTTAGTTAATGCTCTGGTGTCTATGCCAAATATATTAGGTATTTTATTTTTTGATATAAAATTGATCATAGAAATGTTTTCCTTCCAGCTATTAGGAGAGAGACAAAAATTTTTGGCGACAATGCCTTTGATATGAATTTTATTAGACTCACTATCTTCATGATTGATTCCAGTGTTTCCAATCTCTGGATAAGTGAAAATAATTATTTGTTCTGCATAACTAGGATCTGTCATGATTTCTTGATATCCAGTCATGCCGGTATTAAATACAACTTCACCAAAAGATACTGATGAATCGATAAAGCTCCACCCTCTATGTATTGTTTCATCTTGTAAAAATATAAATGCTGGATGTAATTTTTGAATCATTATGAGTTCTTAATTTATAAGTTATGCAAATTGAGTATTTTAGTATTTCTAGATAAAAATGATAAATAGATAGAATACTACCTATTGATCATTTCATTTTGGGCATCTTAGGTTGATTAAGGCATTATTCTTGCCAGCCCTTCTCTGATTTGTTTAAAACATAACTTGCAACATTTTCTATATCCTCATCAGCTAAACGTCCTCCAAATGCAGGCATTGCATTCTTTCCATTTTTTACCTGATTAGTTATAGCCGTAATGCTATTCATTTCGTTTTCTGCCAAAGCTTCACTTTTTAATGTTTTTTCTGCCATAATATTGTTATTGCCATTTGCATGACATGCTGAACAATTTGCCGAAAAAACTTGTTCTCCCGCTTTTAAATCTGCTGCTTTTACTATAAATGCTTTGTTGTTATTGCCTGCGATTAGAATGCCGCATACAGCTAAAAGAGTAAATATAAGCTTCATAAAATATATCCTTAGATAGTTCTTGCGCAAAATTAATTAATTGTATCTCTGATTTTATCATACATAACTTCTTTATGTTAAATTTCTTCTAGTTTTTATCTTATTCAACTTTTTCAGTAAAATGAAAATGAAGCTATTTCTTTAAATTGTTTTGGCTTTTTTAGTAATATATTTTTCCTCCTCCCCATTTTTCTGCTCCGATTTTAGGCTGAATCAAGATATGGCCAGCTATTGCAAATAAGTCTTCGTCTGTTAAATTTCTCATCTTTGGAAATATTTCTGCGCTCTTGATACTTGGATGTAATTCGGCAATAGAAGTAGCCCCATCGTAACTTGTTGGATCTTTCATATATTCAATTAATCCATTTATGTTATCTCTTGCAGGTGTTGCTCCACTCAATGATTCGCTTTCTAGGCCTATATTTGGATTTGTTTTAGTAATTCCGCCATTGTGACATTGTGCACATGAATTATTGAATAAACGTTTTCCTCTTTTTGCTTGTTCTGGAGTTAGTGTAATAGTTTTTCCTGACTCCTCTAGGGTTACTGTTCTTGTTGCTTCGTCGAGCTCTATTCCATAAACTGAACCTGAGAATATTGTATATGTAATAATTATTGCAATTAAGCTAAGCCAGCTATTCTTTTTTAAAATTGTATTAAATTTCATGTAATTTATTATCCTCTTTAAATTAATATAGTAAACCTAATTTATGCTTTGTGTATTAGATAATATGTAAAATAATATTGTTGGATGTCCTACTTTCAAATTACTTAAGTTCAATATAAAATATTTGTATTATAATCTATTTTATTTTTGTTTTTATTGTATTTAATATTTTTACATTCAAGCTTTCATACTATAAATATATTATACATCTTTATATATTTCATCTAATGGTATTTTTACTATCATGGATTATAGTATAAAGATAGTATTTGCTGGAGTTTCTCTTTAAGTTTTACTCTTGATATTATCAAGTCTATAAACCCGTGTTTGAATAAATATTCAGATGTTTGAAAATTATTAGGCAAATCTTCTCTAATGGTTTGCTCTATTACTCTTCTTCCTGCAAATGCTATTAGTGCATTAGGCTCTGCAATGATTAAATCTCCTAACATTGCAAAACTTGCTGTTACTCCACCTGTTGTTGGTGAGGTTAAGACAGTGAAGTAGGCAAGCCGTTTTTCTTGATGTTTCTGTAAAGCAGAAGATATTTTAGCCATTTGCATTAGGCTTAGCATACCTTCTTGCATTCTTGCTCCTCCTGAAGCACAAATAATTATGACTGCGATATTTTTTGTAGTTGCCTTTTCTATTAATCTGGTTAATTTTTCTCCTACAACTGACCCCATGCTTCCTCCCATAAATCTAAAGTCCATAATTCCAAGAGCAACCGGCATATGATCAATTTTTCCTAGTCCAGTTTGAACAGCGTCAAGCAGTCCTGTCTTCGTTCTCATGTCTAGTAGTCTTCTGCTGTATAATTTTTTATCTAAAAAGCCAAGTGGGTCAGTCGAGGCTAATTTTGTGTTTATGGATTCCCAGGTTCCATCGTCAATAAGTTGTTTTATTCTGTCTTGACTAGTAGCTGGAAAGTGATTTTCACATTTAGGACAAACTTTAAGGTTTTCGTTAAGAATTTTATGGTACATAAGGAAGTTGCATTTATTGCATTTAATCCATAATTCTTCAGGAATTGCTATTTTGAGTTTTTTAATATTGGTTTCTAGTGAGGTATTTCGTTTTTCAATTAGCCATTTGGATAAGGACATATTGCATTAATTCGTGTCTGTTAAGTATAAGAAATATTTATTTTATTTTGTTATCTTTTAAATAGTTAAATCAAGAAAAACATATCTTCAATATGCTGAAGTGAATATAAGTTATTTTTCTTGACAAGTCTATATATGCCTACTGATGAATTAGGTTTTTAAGGAATACTTGAAGAGTTGCTTAATCTCTTAAAGTTTTATCTTTTTGACTAACGAATAATAGAGCTAATGTAATAGGTAGTACGACTATTAAGCCACCTAAAATTAGGCTATTTAAAAAATTAGATAATGATGACGTCATGTAAATTGTCCTCAATTTAATAATGATTTTCGAAAAGTAATAGCATTATATAAAGTATTATAATGTTATTACTTTTTGCACTTTGTTAATTTATTAAAATACTACAGATTGCTGTAGTATTTTAATATAGTTCAATAAATTATTTGAACTTTTTTCTTTTCTATTAACATTTCCATTTAATAATCACTGTACCCCATGTTAATCCAGCGCCAAAACCTGATATAGCCACAATATCTTCCTTGACTATTTTATTATTCTCTAATGCTTCATCGAGCGCTAAAGGAATTGAGGCTGCTGATGTATTTCCATATTTGCTTAAATTTGCAATAATTTTTTCTGTGCTTATAGATAATCTGTTTGCTACAGCCTCTAATATCCTTTTATTTGCTTGATGTAGTAGAAGCCAATTAATGTCTTTAGCTGAGAGATTGATAGTTTCAAGACATTTGGTGATACTGGCAGGAACTTTAGATATTGCAAATTTATATACTTCCTTCCCGTTCATAGCAATATGCTGAAACCTTCCTTTGAATAGTTTCAGAGTATTATTTACACAATGATCCTCTGCATACTTGATTGATAGTTGACCAAACTGCTTGCCGTCTGTATTAAGCTGAAAGCCCAGAATTGAGTTATCTTTTTGGGAACATGCTTGCATTATAACTGCACCAGCGCCGTCACCGAATAATATGCAAGTTTTACGATCTGACCAATCTATCCATTTAGATAGTACGTCTGCTCCTATTACTAATATGTTTTTATAGCTTCCATTTTGTATAAATTGTGTTGCAGTAACAATCGCTAAAACAAAACCTGAGCAAGCTGCGGTAAGATCAAATGCCACTGCCTTAATCGCTCCAATTTTTGCCTGTACTTGACTTGCACTTCCAAACAAGTCATTAGGGCTTGATGTTGCTAATATTATTAGATCTACTTCTATTGGATCCATGCAGATTTTATTTAGGGCTTTTAATGCGGCTAAGGAAGCTAATTCTACTACTGATTCATTTTTTCCTGTCAATATTCTTCTTTCTTTTATGCCTGTTCTTGTTGCTATCCATTCATCTGATGTTTCAACAATTTGGCTAATTTCTTCATTGTTTATGCGTAAATCTGGAACAGCAGAACCTACAGAGGCTATATGAGCTCCTTGCATAATTAATGTTTTCATCTATATTTTGAAATTCTATTGGATTATAAAAATTAATACTGGACTTCAGGTTATTTAAGATTAAATATATTATTGTTATCTATTTGACTGTTAACATTCTGATGTATACGATTAGTTGTGTTACTAAATAATAATAAAACCCGGGAAAATGCCTTGTATAATTAAGCTTTATTGCTGCTACTTCCCAGTTCTGACAAGTTTTAGCTGTTAATTAACGCAAGTTCCCGAGTATAGTTATGATTATAGCATTACCTTTTCTAGCAAGCAACTTTAAATTGTTTTTGCGTGAATTTTAATTTCTTTATGAAATTAGTACATCCCCTGTATGATGAAATCGAAGTAGGGAGCTACAATCTTATTTTCCTCATCGTTCAGCATTTTGACAGCTGATTCTTTTAAGCATTTTATTGCACCTATCATACCTAATACAGGTACTCCTAAAGAGTTGTACATTTCTCGTACGCCTATTACTCCTATTTTTTCGATCGATTCTTTATCGCCAGCAAGAACTCCATAGGTTATAATACGTAAGTACCAACCATAGTCTCTTATGCATAAAGATCTTTTTCCTGCACCTTCAGCATTGCCTCCTGGCGCTATGTATTCTGGATGAATTTGAAAAATAGCTTTACTTGCTTTCTGTATAATTTCTTGTTCTTTATTTCTTAAAATACAGCTTACATTAATTCTTTGTTCCCCTGTTTCTAGGTAGCTTTGTATCGACTTTAACTCACCTACGCTGAGGTATCTTAATTCACTGTCTGCATTTATAATAATTTGACTAACTAAGCTCATCTTTTTAATATTAGATTTATTAATTTAATATCCTGTAAAAGCAGTGGCTGCAAAAACTTTATCTAAAGACAATCGCGTGTTGTTTTATATAATTGCGCCGTATAATTTATTACTTTTACTTATTTATGACTTCATTCTATTGACTTGCATATGATTAATCGTAATTGCAATGTGTTACAGTGTTAAAAAAAGTATATCAGGAAAGAAGCGATTAATTTCTATTATGAAGCCAGCTGTAAATGTTATCCAAATAGCTCCTACTACAGGTATAGTTGACAAATATTTTAGTATGTTATTGTTCATTTCTATTTCCTCCAGTAAATTATTGTTTTTTACACTTTATCGTGGTGAAACGGTTATGTCCTTATCTGAGGCAATTAATTTGCCTCCAGTAAATTCTTTTAAGGCAGCTAAAGGCCAAATAAAGCCTGATAAGCAGTACTTAAATGCAAGTGGCACATCTAAAATGATTTCTTTTTCTGTAGGATTATTACTGTTAGATATTTCTTGCAAATATCCTCTACCAACCCATCCTATCCATCCTGCTATATATATAAATAGTATTCCTGGAACAGTGAATTCTCCAGCGTGATTCCATCTTCCGTCTGTAATTAAATGTGGTAAACCGTCTTGTCCGCATAATATTCCTGCTTTTGTATATCTATTGAACCTTAATTGAGTTCGTTTAATTTGTTGTTGTAGTGCTATCGCAGGTGGAGTGCTTGGATCATACTTCGATAAGCGTGTTTCTAATCTTTTAATGCTGTTTTTTAGTCTTTTTGCAAACACGGGTGAGTCTTGACATTTTGTTAGCCCAGCTATGTCTGCCGACACATTAATTGGATTGGTGTATATACAAAACGTCAATATGCAAAAAATACTAATTAATCTCTTCACAAAAATCTCCTTGCCTTATATTGATTCAGTATTGAATATAACAAAAAGTTACAAGCTAATTAAAATACTAAAATTAGTTATATTATATAACAATAATAGACATTTAGTTTTTTTTGTTTATGTATTAACATTTATTGAAAGTAGGCAAGTTTTTATTTAGCTAATATGAATCTGAATTAATCTAGTAAACTAATGGCTTTTTGGAAATTTTTTTTTAAGCATGCCAGTATTATTGATCCGAAAAAGGATATGGGAACTTTAAGTTCAATAGAAAAAGTTTTATTAGTTAAATATTGTGAAAATAAAGGAAATATTGTAGACGTTTATTTAGCTTTAAATAGTGATGTTAATTTGTATGATTTGGAAAATCTTTGTGATTCTGTTGGATGGGTACGTAGACCACTAAGGAAAGTTCAATTAGCAATTGAAAATAGCTTTCTAACTGTCTCATTGTTCCATGAACATAAAAGTGCAAGACGTTTAATAGGTTTTGCGAGAGCTACATCTGATACTGTTTTTAATGCAACTATTTGGGATGTTGTGGTTCATCCTGAATTTCAAGGCCAAGGTTTAGGCCGTATTTTAATGAATCAATTGATAAAGCAGTTGAGATATTCTGATATTAGTACTATTACTTTATTTGCAGATCCACAGGTTATCAGTTTTTATAAGCATTTAGGCTTTGTGGTAGATCCAGATGGCGTAAAAGGAATGTTCTGGTATCCACTTTAACTACGCTTATTGAGAATTAAGATCTTGCTTGATTGCTAATATAGTGTTTTTTACTAGACAATTCTGTAAAAAAACAGTATATTTGTAGAAAATATACGGGATATAGCGCAGTTTGGTAGCGCGCCTGCTTTGGGAGCAGGATGTCGCAGGTTCAAATCCTGCTATCCCGATAGCTTTTCGGGCCTTAAAATATCAATATCTATAAAACTAGATTTTGTCAAATTTTATCTATATTATAAATTTTTCGAGCTTCATATATGTGTGACATAGTTTTATTTGCTTATGGTATTCTACTGTTTTTTCATTATTCTGACTCTTGTTTATGTAAAATTCTAACATTGAAATATAGGATAGCCACTTTTTTCTTTTAAAATATACTGTTCTTAGACATAAAATATCATTCTCTTGTAACTCCTTTAAGTTTTTCGAGGGTTTTATCTCTCTTAAAATAAAAATCTGAGTACGTATTTCTAAAATACTGTTTGTTATTAAATAACATAAAGGCAGTAAAAATAGTATAATTAAGGCAAGATATAATTGAAACATGGGATTATATGTAATTGATTTAGTTTTTAGTCTGTACAATACTAGCTTTATTTTATATAATTAGACTTATTATTCTGCCAAAAGTTTGCAGAAATATACTTTTATTTTGACTTATCAATTAACTTTTGTATGAGTAAAGGAACTTTGGTCGGAACTAGGCGTAAAAAAATTGGAAAATCTGGTTTTAGAGCCCGTATTAGTAGTGCTGGTGGAAGAAGAATTCTTCGACTAAGAAGAAGAAAAAAAAGAAAGAGGGTTTCTGTATAGTAAAATTTAATTATTTTGTTTTTAGAAATTTATATTTTGCATATTCTTTAATCCATTATTTGCCTGCTATATAGTTTCCTAAATATATTATGAGCTATTTTTATTAATTTTATGCTTTTCCAAACTCAATTAAGGTTATTATTATCATCACAGCATGTACTAATATATGTTGTAGCAACTGAAGAGGAGCGCTTAGAATATTTAATTAATTATTTAGCACAAAAGCATTTGAAAAGTTCTATATATTTATGGAATTTTATTGATGGCTATCATAATAATCCTAATTACCTAAATCAAGCGGTCAGAAATCCTGTTCAGGCTCTTGAGTTTATTGAAAAAATAAGCCCTGCAGGACCTGCAATTTTTTTTCTTAAAGATTTTCACTTTTTCATGAGTGATATTGCTGTCATTCGGAAAATAAAAAATGTCAGCCGTTACCTCAGGCAAAATAATTTATCTATAATAATCTCGTCTCCAGAATTAAGTATTCCATCTTCACTACGTGATTTCTTGACTGTTGTAGAATTTCCTCTTCCTAACGCAAATGAGATTAAAATGGAATTAACTCGTCTATTTCAAGTCTTAAGTATAGATTCTTCTTCTCTCTCTTTAAATGATTTAGTTTTAGCCTATAGAGGATTTTCTGTTGAAAGGATCAGAAGATCAATTGCTAAATTGATAAATAATTATACCTCTCTAGATTATTCTGCTATGACTAGTATTATGTTAGAAAAGCAGCAATTAATTCGCCAAACTGATATACTTGATTTTTGTTCGACAAGCAGCAGTCTTGATGATATAGGTGGCTTAGTTTTTTTAAAGGATTGGCTAAAGAAGCGTTCTAGTGCTTTTTCTCAGCAAGCTAAAAATTATGGCCTTCCTTTTCCTAGAGGTATTTTGCTAATGGGTATACAGGGAACGGGAAAATCTTTAATAGCTAAATCTATAGCTAGTCAGTGGAAATTGCCTTTGTTGAAACTTGATATAGGTAAAGTATTTGCTGGTATTGTAGGTGAATCCGAAAAACGAATGCGACAGGCTATAAAAATTTCAGAACAATCCTCTCCATGCATTTTATGGATAGATGAAATAGATAAAGTTTTTACTCGCCCTAGTAGTTCTGTCGATAGTGGAACTACAAGTCGTGTATTGAGCACTTTCTTGACATGGTTGGCTGATAAAGATCAGGCTGTATTTGTTGTGGCGACCGCAAATCAACTTCTTTCTCTTCCATCTGAGTTATTAAGAAAAGGACGTTTTGATGAAATATTCTTTCTAAATTTGCCTGATTTACAAGAAAGAGAAAAAATTTTTCAAATACATTTAGAGAAATTTAGGCCGTTATCATGGCCTAAATATGATATTAAACATTTAAGCATCTTAACAGACAGCTTTTCTGGCGCAGAAATAAGACAGGTAATTGTGGAAGCGATGTATAATGCTTTTTATGCAAAAAGAGAATTTTCCACGCAAGATATTATTGATGTAATCGATAATTTTATACCATTATTTTTTACTGATCAAGAAGCTATGCTAAGAATGCAGAAATGGGCCATGTCAGGCAGTATACGCTTGGCTTCTTAATCGTAGGTTAATAAATTGAATTTAGCTTTTAGATCTAAAAATGATTTTTTGCGCAATTAGGCTGTACATGATTATGCTTAAATTATTTAGGTTTTAATTTTTATAATATTTTATGTATATTTATATGTTTGCTAGGCTAATATATAGCTTAAGTATTGTGGTTATGTCCTTTATATAATTAACAGTACCTATTATATTGTATTTATATTTGTAAAGTATTTTGGAGCTTAGTTTAAGATGGTTAGTGATAGTCAGATATTTGTTGCTTTATTGTTTACCTTAGTTTCAGCTGTTTTAGCTATCCGTTTAGGTATGAATTTGTATGAATAATTTATAAAATTAATCCAGTTTACAGCACTTAGTAGATGTAGCTATATTTCCATATTAAAGTTGCATCTTAAATTTATTCAAGTAAAATAATTTGCATTAATTTACTGTGCTTGCAAGTGTTTATAGCTCAATAAGTTGCTTCTGAACAATGTTTGTTTATTTTATCTTTTCAATGATTTATTGCCTGGTTATTTTATTAAGGCTAGTTAAATTTGTAACCTTTATTGTTTTTCTAGAATTTAATTATTTAAAATCTATATATTGCTAATGCCTGTATTAAGCTATTTGTTCTTGTATTTTGTGTTGTAATTTTTGACAAACTGTAAAATAATTTACTTGTGATAATTGTAATAACAGCTTCAGTTCTTTAGAATAAGCTCATTGCAAGTATTTGTTTTACCTCTACTAGTATTTAGTGCTGATATTATCGTTGTATTTACTTCTTGCTCTTTATGTTGAAAACATCTATATGTGTTAGATTGAAATTAATCAGCCCTCTTTGTGTCTAATATTTTAATATTTTTGAACTTCTTTTGAGTTTAACAAACTAGCTGATCAATCTTTTTGTCTCAAAAACTATTTTGACGATCTTTCTAGGTGCTTTATTTGTACTCAGCTTTTGTTTTCTTAAATAGTTTATAATCCACTTCTTTGTTTTTATCTCAATGCCAATTTCCTTAAGATTTCTTGAATTTTCCGGGCTTTCGGATCTGATGCACTTTCAGAAGGTTTTTCTTGGCCATGTTGAATGGTTATTTGCTTTTAAATTCTAAAGAACTTTTTTAGAACTACTTTTATTATTCTTTTCTGTTTTTTCTGAGTAAGATGAGTTAAGCTTAAAGAATAAATTGTTTTTGGTTTCTTTACTGAAATATGCTATTAATTTTACATCTGGTAAATATTATGGCAGATAAATCAAGTAGTTTTTTGAAGTTTTTCTTAAGTATGTAATAATATGAATTTGTTCCAAGGCATAGTATAATTGCCTTTAGCTACATTATTCAATGTATTACAGTTTTTTATTAATATAGAACCATCTGTGCTATATTTATTTGATATTGCAAAGATGTTGCAAAAAGAATCCACAACTTTATGCATTACTAGCTTATAGTAAAATCTGGTCCTTAAAAAATATTTAACCATCTTATGTTGTATTTACAAAAATCTACATAATTTGTTATCAGATAATCAGGCAATTAACTATTGAAATAACTATTGAAAACATTATCTTTAGTGAATTATTTCATATGCCTATCAGGGAAAATTAAAGCTAAGCATTGTTGTTACAGAAGAATATATTTATGAATTGTATTCTTGTTAAACGAAGCCTTGCCTTCCGACTCTTTTGTTCATTTATTGCTTGCTATTTTTATGTTTGGTTATGAACTACATTGCAATTTCGATTTAAATAATGAGATAGTAATTTTTATGCTTGGTGGCTTATTGAATCATGTTAACTTAATGTTCATGAGTTAATTGTTTTACTTTCTTTCTTTTCAGAAAATCCAATAAATCTCCTAGTGTTTTCTAGTGGGTTTTAAATAAATTTTTAAGTTGATCTTCCAAACTTCTTTAAGCTTAATCAATTTTATCCTAGTCTACAATTGGCTATACAAGACTTAGATTAGCTTAGATTTTTTTCGTCTTAAGCAGCCTTTTATTTTTTCTGCTTGTTCACTTGTTTATATTGTTAATCTTTAAGTCAGATTCTTCTTACAAAATCTATTTGCCATCTTTTTACTCCATTCCCTGTACTATAGGCTCTTACTAGAATTTTTCGTGCTATCTTACTGCAATTCGCACTTTCAAAATTGCTTGCCTTATTTGGGTGTACAAAATCAAGTTGTTGTACTCTAGCTTTTTATTTTATGTCATCAAGAGGTGGATTTAATAAAATCTGCTGTATTATTTGGTAAATTGCTAGTCAGTAGCATGTTGTTATAATTTATTACATAACTTATTATTAAGCCATATAGTCGCAGTTTTTTGATGTGCTTACTAAATAAAGCTACAGATAATATTTAAAGGATTCAAGATGAAAATGCTAGTAAAATTTCTTCTAATCTTTCTATATTTTTCTTAGCTTTGTTTGAAAGCTGAACCTTCTTCTAATTTTTTTTGTTGGAGCCTAGAATTCATCTACTTCTATGCATTAATCTATTTTTTAGTTTCTTTTATCGTTTTTATTCTACTTTTTCCTACCCAAACTCTTATTACTTTTAAAATTTATAATTTCGCATTATTTTTACATTTTTAACATAAAAGTTGTTACTCTTCTTTATTTATTCATGCTTTCTACCGTATGGCTCTACTAACTTACTTGCTATTTGTCCATATCTTACTTAGACTTGTTTGAGAAGGCTTAGATAGTTATGTGAGTAGTATGTATGACAAAAATAGTTTTGTTTAGTCTTGTTAAAGTGATTGTAGTTTTATAGATTAAATAAGTAAATTGCAATTCATCTCTTGTGCAATTCTAAATTCTTAAGTCGTCTTAAGTAAAATTAAAGCCCTTCTTATCTCTCAACTTTTTCATTCATTTGTTCATTCCAATATTTAATTTGCTTGTACTTACTTCTAGAATAATTTATGTAGTATAATTATTTTACTAAGATTTTATTAAGATGATTCTACTAATAATATAGGTTTACTAATGTGGATATTTTAAAAAATAAAACACGTCCCGTCTTTCCTTTTACGGCCATTGTAGGTCAAGAAGAAATGAAATTGGCATTAATTCTTAATGTTATTGATCCTAAAATAGGTGGTGTTATGATTATGGGAGACCGCGGAACGGGTAAATCGACTACCATTAGAGCTGTTGCTGACTTATTGCCTCAAATAGAAGTCATTCAAGATGACTTATTTAATTCTCATCCTTCTGATCGTGATTTAATGTCTGATTTTGTTAAAAATCAGACCGAAAAAGGCATAGATTTGTCTACTGTCTTTATTAGTGTTCCTATGGTTGATTTGCCTTTGGGAGCAACAGAAGATAGAGTTTGTGGGACTATAGATCTTGAGAAAGCTCTAGCTGATGGCATAAAAACTTTTGAGCCTGGTTTGCTGGCAAAAGCTAACAGAGGAATTTTGTATGTTGATGAAGTTAACTTGCTTGATGATCATCTTGTAGATATTTTATTAGACGCTGCAGCTTCTGGATGGAATACTGTAGAGCGTGAGGGTATTTCTCTTAGACATCCAGCTAGATTCGTTTTAGTAGGATCTGGCAATCCTGAGGAAGGCGAACTAAGGCCTCAATTATTGGATCGTTTTGGTATGCATGCAGAAATTCGTACGGTTAAAGATCCATCACTTAGAGTTAAAATAGTTGAACAAAGAAGTAAATTCGATACTGATCCTTACGTGTGCCTAAAAGAATTTCAAAATCAACAGGAATCTCTAAAAAATTCTATAATAAAAGCTCAGCAGATACTATCAAGCGTTATAATTGATTATGATTTAAGAGTTAAAATATCTGAAGTTTGTGGGGCACTAAATGTAGATGGCTTGAGAGGAGATATAGTTATTAATAGGGCAGCAAAAGCTCTTGCTGCCTATAATAACAAGAATCAGGTAGGTGCTAAGGATGTAAAGAAAGTAATAACATTATGTTTACGTCATAGATTGCGAAAAGATCCTTTGGAAACAATTGATTCAGGTAATAAAGTTAGGCAAGTAGTGGAAAATATATTTGGTATTCAATGAATAAATGTCATAAGCTCAGTAGGATTCGAACCTACATTAGAGACTTAGAAGGTCTCTGTCCTAATCCTTTAGACGATGAGCCTATTTTTTTGTTTTAACTCTTTGTTTTTTAATAAAATAGGCGGTACTGGGCTTGAACCAGTGACCACCTGCTTGTAAGACAGGCGCTCTACCACTGAGCTAACCGCCTACATGATACAATTATATAGTAATATATTTTTAATTAAAAGACAAGCTGCTGTGTTAAGCAATTGATTTTTGACTACAGTCAATATGCCTTAAATTTACATATTTATACAATCTTTCTTAATATAAGGCAATAAGTGCTTTCGTTTAAAATAAACTTGAATAAATTTTTAAAAATAATTACTTCCCTTTATAGGTCTTTAATTAAGTCGATAATAGATTTTAGGTTTACTAATATATATTTATTTAATATCTTAGATCAAATGAGAATAGTTGGACCTGACTCTTTAGGCATAGTAATGATTACAGCATTTTTTACAGGAATAGTTTTCACTATTCAATTTGTTAAAGAGTTTTTGTATATAAATGCAGTAAGTTTAATAGGAGCTGTTTTAACTCTTGCATTTATACGCGAACTTTCTCCTGTTCTTACATCAATAATTATAGTTGGCCGTGTAGGGTCTTATTTTACTGCTGAATTAGCTACAATGAGTATTACTCAGCAGCTTGATGCTCTTTATCTTCTTGAAATAGATCCTCTAAGCTATTTGGCGCTTCCCAGAATCATGGCCTTGGTCGTTATGCTACCTCTATTAAATTGTTTTTCTATTATGACAAGCTTATTTGCTAGCTCATTTATTTGCTTTACTTTATATAATATATATCCAGATGTTTTCTTTGCATCTTCTTTTTCGTCCCTGCTGCTTGTAGACTTATTTAAGTCTTCGCTCAAAGCATTTGTTTTTGGTTTTTTTATTTCTTTAATTAGTTGCATTTGTGGATTAACTACTCGAGGCGGATCTAAGGCGGTTGGTCAATCAACAACATTTTCAGTTATCATATCTTTACTAGCTATTTTTATTTTTGATTTTTTACTTTCTTATATTATGTTTAGCAGAGTGGATAGTTCAATAAAAACTCTATAAGTATGTCTATTTATCACTATTTATCACTTTATGTCTCAACATATATATAAAGTTTTTCAAGTATTTTTTAAATGGTGTTTGAGTATTAGTTCAAAAACTCGTTTAATGATTTTAGTTACTCTCGTAATTTCTGTCACAGCAAGTGTTTTAGCTTTCCGCTATTCAACCATTCTTTATCTTTATTCAGTAATTGCAAATAAGCATTTTTATAAAGATCTAGCTTCTGTATTCGCCTTAAATATTTTAGATTTTGCCCAATTGAGTGATCAAAAAGAGTTGATGAATTTTATTGAAAAAGTTTACTTGAATACATCTGCCGTTAGATATGTTTTGTTCTTTGACAAGAATTGCTATTTTTTCTTTGGATTGCCTGCATCTAATATGAAAATGCAAAGTGTGTTGCAATTATACGAACGCTTACTTTACTTAGAAAACCAAGAATTTTTTCTTGATATATCTTTAACTAATTTTAATAAGCCATTGAATGGTAGTATTGTTGATGTTGTCATACCTCTTGATATACAAGGAAAAAGTCTAGGCATTTTGAACTTAGGAATTGATTCAGGTTTAGTTTTTTTTTCTCATAAATTTATTAGAGACTTAACTGTTTTTGTTTTTGTGCTTGTTTGGTTTGTGTCTGCTGTTAGTTTTATGTTCAATGCTTCAGCTGCTAACGAGTCTATAAATCAGCTTTTGTCAAGTATTCATAGTATCGCATCTGGAAATTTTAATCAAAGGGTCAGTTATTTTACAAGCGCAGAATTCGAAACACTGGCTTTTAGCTTTAATCAGATGTCAGAAAAATTACAATCATACGAAAAGAAAAATGCTGATCAGCTTATATTGGAAAAAAGTAAATTAGAAACGATTGCCTCCATAATAACTGATGGAGTTATCTTGATTGATACTGAGTTAAGAATTGTATTTGTTAATAAAACAGCTCAAAAAGCCTTCAATTGGCTTAATCTTGATTTAATAGGTGATTATATATGCACTTACTTACCTGCTCATATAAATGAAGCTCTTTTACCTGTGTTAAATAAGATGATTAAATCGAATTATTTAGATCAAGACATGTCGTATACTCAAGAAATGTTTATAAATATCGATTACTCTTCAAAAAAGACCTGTCGTTTTTTACTAACAACTGTTTTAGATAGAGCTATTCAAGTCTTAGCTGGAATTGTTGTTGTTATTCAAGACATTAGCAGGGAAGCTAAGTTAAATGATGCTAAGAATCAATTTATAAGCAATATATCCCATGAGCTTAGAACTCCTCTATGTAATATAGGTTCATTTCTTGAGACCTTACTCGATTATAATGATACTCTTAGTTGTGAACAAAAAAAACATTTTTTGACAACTGCTAACAACGAAGCAAAGCGATTGTCGTCACTCGTAAACGACATTCTAGATTTATCACGTTTGGAATCAGAATATGATTATAGTCTTACGAATGTAGATTTAGATCAAATTCTGAGCACTATTGTCAACACTTCTCAAATAATAGCATGCAAGAATAGTATTGAATTAATTGTTGAATTAGATCCTGATATTAGGTTGGTCATGGGTCATGAAAGTTCTTTATTTCAAGTTATTGCTAATCTGGTTAGCAATGCTTTGAAATTTTCTTTATACTATGGCAAGATTGTTTTAAGAGTTTATAAATTAATTTATTCTAATGCCTCTTCGACAAACTCTATTGACAATAGTAGATTTATTAGAATTGAAATTCTGGATGAAGGTATTGGTATTGCTGAAGAAGATCAGAAAGCTATATTTGATAGATTTGTTAGAATCGAAAATAATGTTCATACTCTAGAAGGCACTGGCTTAGGATTGTCTATTGTGAAGAATATTTTGAATAAGCATAAGACTATGGTAATAGTTCAAAGTCAGTTAAAAGTAGGTACAAGCATGTGGTTTGATTTAAAGCAGGTTGAATAGTTTTCTGCTATTTAGTTAATTTGAAATAAATGTTAAATCTTTTGTTTGGATTTATTTTTTAAGCGAGTATAATATAGTATATATCGATATATTACATAAATATTTATGCAATGAAATCATGAACATTAAGGTAGGTATTTTATTTTTTTATTTTACTAAAATAAAGCATTTTACTTAGGTAAATACTTTTGTTTTTATATTTTCATTTACTGATTTGACAATTGTCTATTTGTGTTTATTCTATTTATTTATATTTATTGTTTCTTGATTTTCTAGGAGGTATTGTTTATGTCAGGAGGATCAACAGGAGAACGTCCTTTCTCTGATATTATTACAAGTATACGGTATTGGGTTATTCATAGCATAACTATACCGGCTTTGTTTGTGGCAGGCTGGCTTTTTGTTAGTACCGGTCTAGCTTATGATGTTTTTGGTACGCCTAGACCTAATGAGTACTTCACTCAAGATCGCCAACAGGTTCCATTAGTAAATGATCGTTTTAGCGCTAAGCAAGAGTTGGAAGATTTGACTAAGGGTATTTAAAACTAACTTTAAGGGAGGTTCAAGAAATTATGACAAAAGGTAGCTCAAATCAGCCAATATCATATCCTATTTTTACTTTTCGATGGTTAGCTATACATGGGTTAGCTATACCAACGGTATTTTTCTTAGGAGCTATTACATCAATGCAATTTATTCAAAGATAAAATAGGAGAAAAAATGAGTGGTCCTAATCCAAATAAAGAGCCTGTAGAGTTAAATCGCGCATCTCTATTCTGGGGTTTATTGTTGATTTTTGTTCTTGCAGTTTTATTTTCAAGTTACTTCTTTAATTAAAAAATATTATCCGCACACAAGTTTGTTCTTAGCACTATAAATTGGAGATACAACAAATGACAAGTACAGGAAGAGTTCCTTTGTGGTTAGTTGCTACAGTTGGAGGCATTGCTGCAATTACGGTATTGGGTATTTTTATTTACGGCTCCTACTCGGGCATAGGTTCTTCATTGTGAATTTATATTATTTATGATCAAGTATCTGCCTTAAATTTTACTGTTACTTTTGGCTATCTTTATCGTTTTATTATTTAAAATAAAATAAGAAAAGAATGCATATATGGTTTGTAACAGTATTGCTTAGCTAAAACTATACAATATTTCCTTCTTCAATATACAAAAATAGTAAAGCTATGCTAATTCCTGGAAAAATAATTCCAACTAAAGGTACTAATATAGAAGGCAGGTAAGATGCTGTCATATTTATTTATTTTACTTATTGCTCTTAATGTGATTAAAAAATCAGTAACTAATTATCGAGAATTTACCTCGTGTCATTAGTCAGTTTTTATATTATTATACTACTTTAATCGTCTGTTTTCGTGTCTATTAATGGAATATATGAAATTTAATATTTCATCTAATTACTTTAATGAAGTTATTTTGTAAATTTTTTATTAGTAAATAATTTACTAGAAAATAGATTGGTTTTTAGTTTAAGATTTGCAATAAATTGCAAAATAAAACTATTTAAAAAGGTTCTATTCTTGTATCTTTTTGTAATTTTAAGTTTCTAAGCTTAATATAGGTTATTATAACCTACTTAATATAGACGCTGTTGTCGTTAAATTCATTGTTTATACATGAATCTAGAAAAAATGGAAAATAAAGCGAATGTGAGAAAATATTCATGAGATGTTAGCTTGTTATAAAGCTGTTGTATTATAATTATTTGTATGACTGATATCAATTTAAAATCAATACCTGATAGCATAGAAGCTATGCGAAAGTTTGCAGAAGTATACGCTAAAAGAACGGGCACATTTTTTTGTTCTGATATAACTGTTACTGCTGTTGTAATTGAGGGGCTTGCTAGGCACAAAGATGACTATGGTTCTCCGCTTTGTCCCTGTCGTCATTATGTAAATAAGTCAAAAGAGGTTTTAAGTGCTTATTGGAATTGTCCATGCGTTCCTATGCGAGAGAGAAAAGAATGTCATTGTATGTTGTTTCTATCTCCAGATAGTCAGTTTGCTGGTAATAGCCAAGAAGCTGGCAGTAAGTCTATTTTAGACTTGATTAGTTGATTTGTCTCTGTTATTGCTTCAAATTCATACAGACAATTAAAGTCTGCATATCTAACTCTAAAATATGTAATTCGTATTCAAAGATCTCCTTTACGTAAAGACAGTAGAACAATTACTGTTGGTCCCACTAAAATAATAATGCCTAATGAAATCAGTTGACCAATTACTTGCCAGTTAATCATTATTTGAAAATTCCTTAACTCGAAATTTATATACACTGTATACTAATTATACTTCTTTTTACGTAAAGAAGATCTATTTATTAGGTTTTATCTAGATTTTATTTAGTATTGAATTATTTTAACCAAAATCATTTTTCTTTTTATGAAATTTTTCATGTTTTGTACTATCAGCTTATTTCTTCTATTGTTTACAGCTTAGCTCTTTTTATTATTTAGTTTAATAAAAATTCATTACAATTTTATATATTTTCTTACTGTATTAATTATCGAACATAAAGCCAGTTCTTCTCTATATTTATGGTTAAATTTCTCCAAAGAATTACTTTTTTTTTCTTTCTACTGTTTTGTGTTTGTACATATTTGATTATCTGATTTAATATTTTTCTACTTAAAGGGCTGTTAAAATGATGGTAAAAAAAAATTTGCAATACTCTTGTTTGTAGAGCTTTGTGTTGACTTTTGATTATCCAAAAATTTATTGCAATATAGTTTTTATGTCGACTTATAATATATAGTTTTATGGAGTTTTGTTTAATGTACTCACTATCTAGAAATGCTGAATTTAAAAAATGACTAATATTATTATCGGTCTGTAAGCCAAAGTATTGACTAAGATATGGAAGTAACTCGTTTCTTATACGATTTCTGGAATTTTTATATTTAAAATTTGTTTCATCTGACCATATTGGCAAACAAAATCTGCGATAAAACCAAGATATATCTGATCTTTTGAATTTAATTAGTGGTCGTAATAATGTTAGATGATTTGCTAGCTTTCTATTGAAATTAAGACTGGTTATTCCTTCCATACCTGCGCCTCTAATTAAATTCAAAAAAAATGTCTCTGTTTGGTCTGTTTGATTATGTCCAGTCAATACAATCTGCTGTTGGTTGTTTAATGCATGATTTACTATTATATGATACCGTATGCGTCTGGCAGTTAATTCAGAGAAGTAGTTGTTGTTGATCTGATAAACAGATATTTTGCAATCTTTTCTGTTCAGGTAATTAAGTAAATGCTTAATATGGTGTTCGCAATCTGATCTCCATTGATGATCGATATAAATATACTCTACCTGCTTAAAGTAGTTATTTTTTTTATTGAGTTCTTCTGTGAATTTTACTAAGCACATAGAATCTTGCCCACCAGATACTGCGGCTATTGCGGATAGTTTTTTGTAAAGATTTTTCCAGGTTAATATCTTATTTTCAAATTTTTTATTAAGGTAGATGGTCATGATTTTATCTTTTTACTAGATTCAACTAATTAATTGACAAAACTTGATATTATAAATAGATTATGCTATCTATGTTTTATATAGTTTAGGGGGTTACTAACTCAACGGTAGAGTACTCGGCTTTTAACCGATTAGTTCCGGGTTCGAATCCCGGGTTGCCCAATTGTTGGTGTTAAATCATCATTTTTTAATCTTGTCTGAAAAATAACTTATGAATATGATAACAGAAGTTTTGCGCACTAAAAACTCTTCTCTTGCTTTAATACCTTTTATTACCGCCGGTTATCCAGATATAGATACATGCATTAAAGCTTTGCATGCTTTAGACCAGAAAGGAGCAGATATCATTGAATTAGGTTTACCTTACTCTGATCCTTTGGCTGATGGTCCTATTATTCAAGAGGCATCTAAAGTTGCTTTGCAGCAAGGTATTTATATTGATCAAGTCTTGTTTATATTAAATAAAATAATTCCTTTCCTGAAAGCTCCTATTGTTATATTTACTTATTACAATCCTGTATTATCTAGAGGTGTTAGTCAATTTATCAAAGAAATATCGCAGGCTGGTGCACAAGGTATTATCATACCTGACTTACCCTTAGAAGAAGTAGATGACTTAATTGACCTATGTTCTTTATTTAATTTAGAATTGATACTTTTTGTTTCTCCTACAAGCTCGCAGTTTAGGATTGAATCCATTCTGAAAAAATCGCCGGGCTGTATTTATTTGTTAAGCAGTTGTGGAGTTACAGGAATTAGGCAATCTATCAGTTTGCAGATAAACGAATTAGCTAAATGCATTAAGGCAAGAACGAGCAAGTTGATTATTCTTGGTTTTGGAATAAGTACTGCAGAGCAAGTCTCTAAAATGACAAAATGGAATATTGACGGCATAGTCATAGGAACTGCAATCATAAATAGCATGGCTAACAAATCTCCAGACGATGCTATCGTTTCATTGAGTAGATTTTGCAAAGAAATCAAATCCGCTATAGACACGAAAATTTGATGGCTTACGTCAGGTTGTTTTGTATACAATCTGTCTGCATTATTAACTTACTACTTTTAAATTACTGCTTGCTGTATTTAAAATATATAATACCCCCAGGGGAATTCGAATCCCCGTTACCTCCGTGAAAGGGAGATGTCCTAGGCCTCTAGACGATGGGGGCTTGGTTTATTGCCGCAGTTATATCACGCATGTTATCTATGATATAAGTATACATATTTTGACTTTTTACTCCAAATAGAGTAATAAATTTCTATATTGATGTCAAGTCTAGTAATGAATTAAGAAATGTTGAAATTTATGCTTGATTTTTGCAATTTAATTTCTAGCAAAGAAGTTTAGCTGATTACTGCATATTTCTAGCTTATGTCACGCTTCTATTGCAATATTGGCAATGATTTATTTCATGGGCTCTGTGTGTTTGCTTAATTTTTGTCAATAACCAGCCGCGAGCGCATAATTAGATATATAACAGTTTGTCTAATGTAAGTGACCATGTTAAGAAATAGATTAAAGGCTTCGTTTTTGTATTCTACTAAAGGATCTTGCTGTCCGTAGCTTCTCCAACCAATTGACTCTCGCAACATAGTCATTTTTTCTAAATGCTCTTGCCACCCCTTATCTATTTGTTGCAGTAAATAGTATTTTTCTAGTTTTCTAATTAAACCAGGGCGTAACTGTTCTAAATAATTTTCTCTTAGATCATAGCTGACTCTTAGTTGTTCGTATAAAAACTGCTTTACTTGTTGGCTGTTCATATAGTCTAACATCTTGAAGCTAAATTCTTCTGTTAAGTTTAATAAATTACATGTTTGTTCTATAATATGCTTCCTGCTCTTTTTTTTATCTTCTTGAATAAGAGTTACCAGTATTTCATCTATAGTACTTTCCCCATATTCCATAATGCAATCTCTAGTAAAATTTGATTTTAATATTCTTTTTCGCTCTGTATATATTGCCTGTCTTTGGCTGCTTATAACTTCATCATACTCAAAGAGCTGTTTCCTTATGTCATAAAAATAAGATTCTACTTTTTTTTGTGCAGAATCTAAGCTTTTACTAAGTATTGTTGATTCTATTGCTTTGTTTTCATCTATATTTAATTTTTGCATAAGTTCAGCTATCTTATCTCCGCCAAAAATTCTTAGTAAGTTGTCTTGCAAGCTCAAAAAAAAGCGAGATGACCCAGAGTCTCCTTGTCTTCCAGCTCTTCCTCTTAGCTGATTATCTATTCTTCTAGACTCATGTCTTTCTGTACCAATAACATATAATCCTCCTAGCTTTAATATTTCTTCTTTTTCTTTATGGCAAATATTTCGATATTTTTTTAAAATATTGTTGTAAATGTTTTTTAATTCTTTTTCTTCAGTTGTTTCTGGATTTATTAAATTCAAAGATTGCTCGATGTAGCTGGCAATGTTTTTTGTTTTTATTTCTCTTCCCTCTCTGTGTATATCTAATCGGCTGAGTATTAATTGAATATCGTCTTCTGTACTATATAGAGGATATGTTGTTTCTAGATCTAATTTTTCTTGTATGTAATTAATTAGTATCATTTTACTCATTGCGATGGCATTTCCTCCCAATATAATATCTGTCCCTCGTCCAGCCATATTTGTTGAGATAGTTATTGCCTTTTTTCTCCCTGCTTGGCTAATTATTTCAGCTTCTCTTGAAATATTTTCAGGCTTTGCGTTGAGTAGATTGTATGGAATTTTTAATGAACTTAGAAGCTTGGCTAGCAATTCAGATTTTTCAACACTGGTTGTACCAACTAATGTTGGTCTACCTACTTGATACATATCAAAGCATTCATCAGCTATAGCTTGCCATTTTTTGTACTCTGTTTTGTATACAAGATCAGACAAGTCTTTTCTTTTATTTGGCTTATTTGTTGGTACTTCTACTACTTCAAGATTATATATTTTATCCAACTCAGCTTCTTCTGTTTTTGCTGTTCCTGTCATTCCAGATATTTTATCATATAGTAGAAATAAGCTTTGATATGTTATAGATGCTAGAGTTTTGTTTTCTTTCTGAATAGTAATGTTTTCTTTCGATTCAATTGCTTGATGCAGTCCATCGCTCCATCTTCTTCCTTCCATAATTCTTCCAGTAAACTCATCAACTATGATTACTTGATTGTGTTTAATTATATAGTTTTGATCTTTTAAGAATAATTCCTTTGCTTTTAAAGCATTTAATATATATTGAATCCAGGAATTGTTTATTTCATAAAGATTTTTAATACTTAGTATTTTTTCACATTTTGAAATACCTGCTTCAGTCAAAATAACGCTTTTTGTTTTTTCTTCTATTCCATAATCTATCTTCTTTTTTAATGCTTTTGCAATATTAGTAGATTTTTCATATTTGTCAGTAGCTGCATTAAACGGTCCAGATATTATTAGTGGCGTTCTTGCCTCGTCGATTAATATCGAATCTACCTCATCAATTATGGCGAAATGAAATTCTCTTTGTACTACATTGTCTGTTGTAGTAGCCATATTATCTCTTAAATAATCAAAGCCTAATTCGCTATTTGTAATGTATGTAATATCATAATCATATTGCTCTTTTCTTTCTGCGTAATTCATATTTTCTTTAATTAATCCTACTTTTAGGTTTAAATATGAATAAATTTTTTGAGCTAACACACAATCTCTTTTGGCTAAATAATTGTTTACGGTGACGACATGCACTCCTTTGTTTGTTAGTGCATTTAAATATGCAGCTAGAATTGCTACTAGTGTTTTACCTTCTCCAGTTTTCATTTCAGCGATTTGACCCTCACATAATACAATTGCTCCAAGTAATTGGACATCAAATAAAGTCATGTTAGTTGCACGCCTAATGGCCTCTTTGACTGTAGCAAAAGATTCTGGTAACAGTTCTTTCGAATTTTTTCCTTCCTTTATCTTTGCTTTTAATTTACTTGTTTGTTTTTTCAAATCTGTGTTAGAGCAGCTTTCTAGCTTTATTCCTATTTTATTAATCTCTTTTATGATTTTTTGCAATCTATTTAATTTGCGATATTGTAAAAGTTTTAGCATGTCTATGTCTTGTTGTGGTTAAAGAAATTTATAAGGTAAGGAGAGAAAAATTCTTGAACAGTTGCAATAGGCTTATTATGATAGTGCAATGTGTATTTTCTGCCCCAAATTGGCTTGTTGCTTTTGAATTTGCACTCTAAGTACGCACAATGTGCCAAATATATTTCATGTATATCCTTATATATATCTGACTGATATTCAATAAATGATTGACCTATAGGCTTGTCATCAATTATGGCATTGGTTTTATTTTTTGTTTCTAACTTCCAAAAAGATCTTGCAAATGCTAGTTGCTTATTGTAGTAGTTTGTTAAGTAAATGTACCTGAATCCTCTCTTTCTGATCATCTTTTTATTCATTACTTCAACTGGATAAACTTTGATTTCTTGACCTGTTAATGAGTTTAAGTTTTGAGTAAATGATCCATCGTTTAAAAGAATTAATCTCCATTCTACGGGAATAAGCTCAATTGCTTGCTGATTAAATAGATTTGAACTATTTAGTCTTAAATTAATTAAGTAGTTAAGTGGATTAGCTGAATAAATGTTCATGAGAATATTGTTGGAAATCGAGCAATGTATTTTTTCTCACTTTAATTGCTTGTTACATCTTTTTTTATGTACTAAAGATTCGTCAGTCATTTGATTGGATTTATTCAGATTTAATAGTTTGACAATTACGTACGTTGTATCTGCTAAGCCTTCATAATTTCTTGCATTGTCTGAGTTCTTAATTGATAAATTTACGATTATAAACGGAACTAGATTAGTGCTATGAGATTTGTATGGCTTATTTTTTTCATCAGTCATACACTCTGTGTTGTCATAATTTACTGTAGTCAAAAGACTTCCATCTACATCCCTAGACTTGCTCCAGATCTTCTCCATGTACTTTTAATTTCATTAACTCTCTTTATAGTTGTTTCGATATTTACTCTATGTTCTTCCATGTCTGAATTAGTATAGTTTACATCGATTAGCTTATATATGTTTTATTATATTACTTATTAAGCTTACCGTTAATTAATCAGTAGATATATTTGATGCTAAGTGTATGTTTAAACTTACGGGGTTGGTTATTAATTCTTGACTTTCTCCAGAAAATCGCTCTTCTATTTTGCCGTTAAAAAAATAAGCGACATGTGTATATTTTGGCTTTTGCTAGTCTTAGTTGTTTTAAGCTATTGTTTGATACTGCTTGACCTAAAAATCTTATACTACTGCTTTACAGAAAAACTGTCGAGTTATAAAGGTTTATATCATATGTTGTCAATGTTACTACGTCTAAGTTTTTTATGTGTTTAATCCTAAATCCTTTGGATTTTGCCTTCATGAAAGAGTGCAGAAGTTGCCTCATTCTATCAGGCCTGAAATTGAAAAATATAATCCCACCATTATCTTCAATACGGCCTTTCTGTAATCTACTTGGAGGTTTAATTTGTCTGATATTTTCTACTTATAGCGTTTTCATAATTGTTAAAACATCGCTGGTATCATTCAGCCTATTTTCTGACAGCTTATGATATGCTTTTTGTTCTTGACTAGTGATAATTTCTGTTTATGCTATAGCATCTGCCACTTATTGTACAAATATTTATGTTTTTTGTTTTTTAGTAGTATACACTATTGCTTGTTTAATATAATTTGTCTTGCTTTACATTCTTCAGCATGCCTGCGATTTGTTATTGTATAAATACATACTTTGTATCACTTTTGCCGCTTCAATTAAAGTAAATGAATATTCTATATTCGAATCCGCTCATCTATCGGAGTATAATCCAATTAAATGCAGTTTAGTTTTTTGACTATATTATTTTGCAATTTTTTGTCGCTCTATTATTAAAAAATGAGTTCTCTTTAGTGGCTTTTGTTAATCTTCATTAAATTTTTGATCAAGTATTTTACTTCCTTCAATTGCTGTATGTTCAATCTTAGAGTTTCTTATTTAATCTTCAATAATCCAACACCTTTACTGAATATGTATAATAGATTATGCGAATAGTCTTTTCCAAAGCTTTTCTATAGTTGGTGTATAATCCAGCTTAATGCATTTGTTTTTCTCTAAAGTATTTCTAGCTGTCAAGAATCGCTAAAATAATGGGTTTTATAGACTGATTTTTCATGATTAAGAATAGAAAGATTTTTTGTTAAAGACAAAAAGTGGCTTGTGTTAGACTGTGTTTTATTTATTGCTATCAAATCAAAATAGATGTTTTTGTAAATTCTGAAAATAAAACTTATGTCTATCTAACATAAAGCTTATTTTAGGTATTTTTTTAAAAAACTAGAAGTATGATATTCGTATTGTTATTTTTTTACATTCTAGTTTTCAGTCTTTTACCTACTACTTCTTCAATACATGAATATGTGCATTAAAATTTTATTTAAAAGATTTTCTAACTTAAAGCATTAATGGCGTAATCTAGATATGTGTTTGCTTCATTAGCAGCTTGTCCGCCTAATCCATGACTATTTTTGATGTATTGTAATGCCTCTATGTACCAACTAGGCGAAAGTTCAAAACTGCGATTAATTTCTTCTAATCCAGCTATTAAATATTCATCCATAGGACCAGTTGCACCAACCACTAGACAGTACGTTGTCATTCTTAAATAGTATCCTATGTCTCGTGCACATTTTGCTTTACCTATTGCGCTAGATGCATAGGTAGGTCCAGGCATTTGGGTGGTAAATGGAAACTTTGTATAAACAGCTTGCGCAGCACCTGTGATTAGTCTTTGTGCGTTATTTGTTAGTGATTGAGCAGCTTCTAAGCTAGAAGCTGCTCTTTGATAGCGTCCATTGATCGACTGTAGTTCACCGTTGCTCAAAAATCTTCCTTGACTGTCTGCTGATGCTATAGCTTCTGTTATTGGTGTTTTCATAGTAAAATTCTTTGGAGGTTAATGGTTTTCTGTTTTTAATACTATCTAGCCTGGAATGCTATACAACTGCGACTGCTGCTCTATCAAAGTAAACTCCTAGTTCAGCATTTAGAGAGCTGCAATCACCTAAAGTTACTCCATTCAGGTCGTTAGCTAAGCTTACAGATGCTTCTTTCATTTTTTGAATAGCAACTGCTACTGACGCTCCAGGTGTTCCCAAAGATTGATATGTTTCTCTTAAGCCATTTAAGCATCTATCATCCAGCACACTGGAGTCTCCTGCTATCATCGCATAACTAACATATCTTAGTACAATTTCCATGTCTCTTAGGCATGCCGCCATTCTACGGCTGGTATATGCATTACCTCCAGGTTGTACTAGCTGTGGTTGTTCGGCAAACAAAGCGCGTGCTGCATTAGTTACTATAGCAGAGGCGTTAGAATTTATTTTATTTACTATGTCAAGTCTTTTATTTCCTTCTGCAACCATACTTCCTAAAGCATCTAGTTGTGTTTTGCTTAAGAACTCTCCTCTGGCATCAGCTTGGGCTACAACTTTAGCAAATGCGTCTAACATATTTTATTCTCCTTTGAATTGAAAATGCTGTAAAATTTAATTAAAGAACTGATCTCAATACTATCTGTGTTGTGTTCGAAATTTAAATCTATATATAATTAAAATATATGAAAGTATATCGACTAAAGCAAAGCATTTTTTAACTCTTGATCATGATCTATCATCTGTCTTTAATTGTAATAAATATATTATAGTAATTATATAAAAAAATTTTGAAAAAATGTTACAAATGAGTTCTTCTGTAGTAATTGAATTATTTTAATCTTTTATAATTTCTGACTCTGTAATTTCGTCTACTATTTCTAGTATGGAACGAATAATTGGTTTGACAAATGGATCTTCAATGATGTCTAGATCTTCGTACTTTCTTCTTTTGGCTCTGCTTGCTACTTGCGTGGTTATTTTATATCTATTTTCAGAAATATTTAGTAATTCTTCTGTTTTATATATTATTTTATGAAAATCTAGGCTATTATTTTTTGTCATTTAATCTAATTTAAATATTTGAATTTAATTTCCTATATTAAATATTATTCTACTCTACGGCTTTAACATTCGCATGCTTCTCCTTGATATATGTAATACTATATCAGTAATCATATTTTACTTTAAAAAATTGAAAATATATGCAACTATCAAAATATTATAATCTTAAGTTAAATTATTTGTGTGGACATCCTTATATTGTTTCTGAAAGAGATGCTTGCGGTGTTGGCTTTGTTGCTCGTATTAATTATTCTCCATCTCATGATGTTATTGCTCAAGCTTTAAATTCGTTAAGTTGCATGGAACATAGAGGTGGCTGTAGTGCTGATGGAATTTCTGGCGATGGTGCTGGTGTTATGACCCAGATTCCATGGAGGTTGTTCTTTAATTTTCTTTCGTCTGATCAGTTTCATGCACGAGATCATATTGGAGTTGGAATGCTTTTTCTTCCTTCGGAAAAATTAAAAAATATTGCTGCTATTCAAAAAGTGGTTCAGTGGGCTATTGTTGTAAGTAATTTTGAATTTATAGGCTGGCGCTCAGTTCCTGTAAATGAAAATTTATTGGGTTTTCAAGCTGGACTGAATCAGCCTGTAATAATGCAGCTTTTTGTTAAATCCGAATTATTCACTGGGGCTGAATTAGAGCGAGCTTTATATGTTGTAAGAAAAAAAATAGAAAAATTAATATCTCAAGTTAGCTTAGATTTTAATAAACAGTTCTATTTTTGTTCTTTTTCCAGTCGTATTATTGTCTACAAAGGTATGCTTCGCTCTGAAGTGTTAGGTAAATACTACAAAGATTTATCTGATTCAAGATACGAAAGCAGTTTTGTATTGTACCACAGAAGGTTTAGCACTAATACTATGCCTAAGTGGTCATTGGCTCAACCAATGAGATTTATCGCTCATAATGGTGAAATTAATACTTTGACAGGTAATTTAAATTGGATGCAGTCTAAAGAATCTCTGTTTCAGCAAAGTTATCACTCAGACTCCTATAATGTATTGAAACCTATTACAAATTCTGAGAATAGTGATTCTGCTAATTTAGATTCTGTTTTAGAGCTTTTAATACAATCTGGTAAAAGCCCTCAAGAAGCTCTTATGATTCTGATTCCAGAAGCGTATAAAAACCAGCCTGCATTAAAGAATTTTCCAGAAATTACAGACTTTTATGAATATTATAATAATCTTCAAGAGCCATGGGATGGACCAGCTTTGGTCGTCTTTAGTGACGGTAAAATTGTGGGTGCTACTTTAGATAGAAATGGCTTAAGGCCTGCTCGTTATGTTATTACTGAGAGTGGTTTTGTTAGCTTGTCTTCGGAAGTGGGCTCGTTCAATAATGATTTAGGTAAGGTTGTACAAAAAGGCAGACTAGGTCCTGGTCAAATGCTTTGTGTGGACATGGTCAACAACTTAATTCTTGATAATTGGACTGTGAAACAGTCTATTGCCAATAAATTTCCTTACAAAAAATGGATTGATGAATACCAGCAGTATCTACTGAAAGAAGATTATTTAGAAGATTCAAGTATTGACAGGCTGCAAATGATGCGTTTACATACTGTTTTTGGATACACTAACGAGGATGTCGAACTGGTTATTGAACATATGGCTAGCTCTGCTAAAGAACCTACTTTTTGCATGGGAGACGATATTCCACTCGCTATCTTATCAGAGAGGCCCCATTTACTGTATGACTTCTTTAAGCAGCGTTTTGCTCAGGTAACAAATCCTGCCATTGATTCTTTGAGAGAAAATTTAGTTATGTCTTTAGTAACTTATTTAGGCTCTAAAGGTAATTTTTTAGATCCTGCTGATTATATGGCTAAGTCTATTAAGCTAGATTCTCCTATTATAAATGAAAGAGAGATTTTACGAATACGCAATTCTAACTTTTTAGTATCTACTATCGAAATATTTTTTAAGCAGAATTCTAAAAGCACCTCTTTTTTGGCAAGGATAAATGAAATCTGCAAAGAGGTTATTGCTTACGTAACTAATGGCTCTGAAATCATTATTTTAAGTGATCGTGTGTCATTATCGAGCAAGAACTACACTTTTCTACCGCCATTACTGATTGTTGGTGCTGTACATCATGATTTAATAGCCAAAAATTTAAGACATAAAGCTTCTATTATTGTAGAAACAGCTCAATGCTGGAGTACGCATCATTTTGCTTGCCTAATTGGTTATGGAGCAAGTGCAGTCTGTCCTTATATGGCTTTTTTAACAGTTCGACAATGGTGGCATAATCCAAGAACTCAGAAATTAATGTCTAATTTTAAGTTACCAAGCTTGACTTTGCAAGAATCTCAAAATAATTATTGCTCTGCTATAGAAGTAGGTCTTTTAAAAATTTTGTCAAAAATGGGCATTTCTTTGCTTTCAAGTTATCATGGTGCACAAGTTTTTGAAATACTAGGATTGGCTAAAGATGTTGTTGCTCTTGCTTTTCGAGGAACCATTTCATTTCTTGAAGGCATTACTTTAAATGAGTTAGCTTTGAGCTGTTGTGCTAATACTCTAAGTTTCAGTTTACCTAAAAAACTTCCTAATTTAGGTTACGTGCAGTATAGGCCAAGTGCAGAATATCATGTTAATAATCCAGAAATGTCTAAGACTTTACATAAGGCCGTACGTAATAAGAGTTCTAAACTTTATTATGCTTATAAAAATCTTTTAGAGGATCGTCCACCCACTAATTTACGAGACTTGCTCGATTTCACGTCTTCGAATAATTCTATTTCCGTTGATGAAGTTGAATCAACCGAATCTATTATGAAACGTTTTTGTACGGGAGGTATGTCATTAGGTGCTTTATCGCGTGAAACTCATGAGACTTTAGCTGTTGCAATGAATAGAATAGGAGGTAAGTCTAATTCTGGTGAAGGTGGAGAAGATCCTAGTCGTTTTAAGGCCATTTCAGATATTGATGCCTCAGGTATATCAACATGTTTTTCTCACTTAAAAGGATTAAAAATAAATGATATTTCTAGTTCTGCTATTAAGCAGATTGCTTCTGGACGTTTTGGTGTTACACCTGAGTATCTTATGAGTGCTAAGCAATTAGAGATCAAAATTGCTCAAGGCGCTAAGCCTGGTGAAGGCGGTCAGCTTCCAGGTAAAAAAGTGAGTCCTTATATTGCGCAATTGCGTAATTGTAAACCAGGTGTTACGTTGATATCTCCTCCTCCTCATCATGATATTTATTCAATTGAGGATTTAGCTCAGTTAATTTTTGATTTGCATCAGATTAATCCTGATGCCAAAGTCTCTGTTAAGCTCGTGGCAGAAGCTGGTATAGGAACAATTGCTGCTGGTGTAGTGAAAGCTAATGCTGATATTATTCAAATATCGGGTCATGATGGTGGCACTGGAGCATCTCCACTAAGCTCTATTAAACATGCTGGATCGCCATGGGAATTAGGATTAACTGAAGTTCATAAAACTTTAACTGAAAATAGCTTAAGAGCAAGAGTAACTTTAAGGGTTGACGGTGGATTAAGGACGGGAAAAGATGTGGTTATAGCTGCTTTAATGGGAGCTGAAGAATTTGGTTTTGGAACTGTTGCGATGATAGCAACAGGATGTGTCATGGCTCGTATTTGTCATACTAATAATTGTCCTGTTGGTGTAGCAACTCAGCGGCAAGATTTACGCAAACGCTATCCAGGCATACCTGCAGATTTAGTTAACTTTTTTATTTTTATTGCTCAGGAAACAAGGCAAATTTTGGCATTTTTAGGTTTTAAAACTTTAGGTGATATTATAGGCCTTAATCAACTTTTAGTATCTAAAAATACAAGCTTAATTAAGACAGGTAATATAAGCCTAGCTTCGCTATTGAATGTTGCACAAAGTCCTTTGTTAATCAATTCCTCTTCTCCTCCGCATACCAATGGACATGTTTTGGATAATGTTTTACTAAATGACTCTGAAATAATTCATGCCATTGAACATCAGGGAGATATCGTAAAAGAAATAAATGTCATTAATTCTGATAGAGCTGTAGGTGCAAGAATATCTGGAACTATAACAAAGAAATATGGTAATAATGGCTTTCAAGGAAGTTTGCAGCTGAACTTTAAAGGTGTAGCAGGACAAAGCTTCGGTGCTTTTGTGTCAAAAGGTATGCACTTAAATCTAATAGGTGAAGCAAATGATTATGTAGCCAAAGGCATGAACGGAGGAGAAATCATCATTTCTCCTCATTTAGCTGAGGCCGTAAATGCTTCTAGCCAAGTAATCATTGGCAATACTTGCCTATATGGCGCTACTGGAGGCTATTTATTTGTAAATGGTCAAGCAGGTGAACGCTTTGCAGTTAGAAATTCTTTTGCCCAAGCTGTAGTAGAAGGAGTTGGAGATCATGCATGCGAATATATGACAGGGGGTGTGGTTGTAGTTTTGGGATCAGCTGGCAGAAATATTGGCGCAGGTATGACAGGCGGATTGTCTTATTTTTTAGATGAAGAAAACAATCTTGCTTCTAAAATTAATTATCAAATCGTAAAAGTTCAGAGAGTTTTAACTAAAGAAGCGGAAAAGCAATTAAAAAATTTGATAGAGTTATATGAAATAAAAACAAAAAGTATAAAAGCTAAACGTATTTTAGAAAATTGGCTTTCTTTTCTGCCTATTTTCTGGCAAATAGTTCCCCCTTCAGAAGAAGCTACAGCTTTAACTAGTATTAGTAATTCGTCTTATCAGACTATGATTAATTAATGTTATTGAATACAATTTTACAAATCAGCATGCCTAAATTCAACACCTAAATATCAATCAAATATCCTTAAGTATTGCCTGTTGTTTGGTTTTCTATGAAGCTTTAAAGCTTTTACTGTAAATTCTGGCTTTTTGTATTATAATGAAATAATATAATAAAGTGTTAGATTCTTTATTATAATTTAGTCAATTTAAGATAAAGTTAATCTCTATATGGCACATAATGTTAAGGTTTATGATACATGCATTGGGTGTACGCAATGTGTACGCGCCTGCCCATGTGATGTTCTAGAAATGATTCCTTGGGATGGCTGTAAAGCTGCCCAAATTGCTTCTGCTCCCAGAACTGAGGATTGCATAGGCTGTAAGCGCTGCGAAACAGCTTGTCCAACAGATTTTTTAAGTGTGCGAGTTTATTTAGGATCTGAAACTAGTCGAAGCATGGGTCTAGCCTATTGATCATTGAGTTATAGCAATAGTTAATTAATAAAATAGATCTAATTAATTTACTAAAACTAATTTATTACTCAAGTATTTTGTAGTTAAATTAGTTTTTATTGAATTTTTATAGCTTAATTTGTTGTTCAAATCATAAAAAGTATGAGATTCTTTTTTATCGAGATTTACTTTATGTTTTAAGCAAATTAAGTTCAATTCTTGGCTTTTAATAACTTGATTAACTTATTTTAGCATTCAGCACTTTTACTTATTTTTTAAGTAAATATTTTCTCAACACATATTTATTATTAGCCAATAATTTGTCGTCTTAGTTAAGAATATTTGAGCTTATGAGCTTTTATGAATTTATTTGTTTAAAAATTTAAAGATTTGGTTTTATCATCAAATATTCATTGACTTTAGTGAAATTCAAACTAATTCAACGTCTAAATATAGTAGATAAATTGAATTATGACTTCGTTAATCTTCCGACTTGAACTTAAATGCTTTTCTTTGATATAAATAGATTTTTTTAAAAGCATTTATGATATTCAAATTGATAATCTTTATTATGCTATTTGGTTAATTGAATTTATGCCCTTAATTTTTTCTTCAATAAATAAGGCTAGCTTTGCATAATTTCAGCCTAATCTTAATTGCTTTCAATTTTACACTAAAGTCTTAGTCTTTTACTGATAGTGAGCTATTTTCATCCCAAAATAAAAAAATGCCTTTCAATTGAATTTAATTTATTTACCATTTTCGATTTGCTTAATTTTTATAAATTGATTTTAAGTATTTTAACTATCATGAATCAGATGAAATCTAGTAAAATGTGGAAAATTTTTAATCATTTAATAGCTTTTTGTATTTCTATACTAATTATAGGCATTGCATTACTTTTTGTAAATTTAAAAAAAAACATTATTATTCTTTGTTCATTATTTTTAACAATGCTTATGGCTTAAAGGAAGGATCTGAAGTTTCTATGAGAGGTATTGATATAGGTTACGTCACTAATATTTCTATGAAATATTCCTATGTTCTTGTATCGATTAATGTTAGATCTTTATCTATTTACGTCCCAAAGAACTCTTTAATTGAGACAACCCAGACGGGGTTATTAAATAGTACGATTATCGACATAACTCCTTTAGAAGATTTGTCTACTGACAAAATACAGAAAGTTGATGTATTTTCTCCATCTTGTTCAACGTCCAAGTTTTTATGTCATAATAATTATATTCAAGGGCAGAGAGGATTGAATTATGATGATCTAGTTAGAGCAGCTACAAGAATTTCTCAGCGTTTCGATGATCCTGATTTATTCAATCTAATGTATTTGCTTTTACAGAATACTTTGGATATATCAAATGACTTAAGAAAAGTTATAAGAAATGCTTTTATTGTTAGCTATCTTTTATGCGATTATCTTTATAGCTTTTTTGAAATAATGTAGTTATATGCTTAATTTATTAAGCTTAATTTTTTTAAATTTATGATCATGACAATTCGTAAAGGATTATCTTTAGATTTTCTTAAGCCCATATTCGAGCTAGAATATCAAATTCGGCAACTAACTAAAATATCTGTCTATCAACGATTATCTCTACGTCAGGAATTAAAGTTTTTTAACAATCAATTGTCTGTCTTAAAGCATGAAATATTTCAGTCTTTAACTCCTATGCAAAGATTGCATTTAGTAAGACAAGCAGATAGGCCTACGACTTTAGATTATGTTAAAAATATTATGGATGAATGGATCGAACTTCATGGAGATAGAGGAGGAGCGGATGACCCTGCCTTAGTTGCAGGTGTAGGACGTCTAAATACTAAGACAGTTGTATTTGTGGGTCATCAACGAGGCAAGGATACTAAAGATAATATGGTTAGAAATTTTGGCATGGCTTCACCAGGTGGTTATAGAAAAGCTTTGCGTCTAATGCGTCACGCTAATCGATTCAATTTTCCTATTTTAACTTTTATCGATACTCCAGGTGCTTGGGCGGGCATAGAAGCAGAAAAATTAGGACAAGGTGAGGCCATTGCGGTTAATCTCAGAGAAATGTTTTCATTCAACGTTCCTATTATTTGTACAATTCTAGGTGAAGGTGGATCTGGTGGTGCTTTAGGGATTGGTATAGGCGATAAAATTTTAATGCTTGAGTATGCAGTTTATACAGTTGCAACTCCTGAAGCTTGTGCGGCTATATTGTGGAAAAACAGTAAACAATCTTGGGAAGCGGCCGAGGCCTTAAAAATTACTTCTGCTGATTTGAAGATTTTAGGCATAATTGATCAAATTATCAAAGAACCTATTGGGGGCTCACAAGCAAATCCTTGCCAAGCAGCATATAGTCTCAAGAGAATATTGCTAAAGGAGCTTAATGCTCTGTTGAGTTTACCAGGAGATAGAAGAAGACTTTTGAGACATGAAAAGTTTCGTAATATAGGCACTTTTCATGAAAGCTTAACTACTTAACTTTTGTTTATCTTTTTCATGCTTGCTTTAATGTTAGTCTAAAACACTCTTTATGTCGATCTAACTCACCTTTGTTGTTAGATATTGATAAGTTAGTAATTATTAATATCATGCTCAATGAGTATACGTGCTATTATCTTGTACATGGAAAGCAAATCTATATTGAATTAAGTTCTAATAAATTAAATCTTCTTTCCACAAAAACAAATGATTCTATTTTTTAATGAAAAAAGCAAATAAGCCATTATGGTATAAGCTAGGAAAATAACTTGCATAATTTATTGTGAAACAGATACTTGTTTGTGATTTTATTGATGTGAAAAATTTATTTATTAAACAATCCTTTGTTTATTTAGGTTTAGAATAAATTAATTTTTGATTCTATAGACTGTAATAAAAAACAATTATTCGAGTGTAAACATCTTTTGATCAGTCAAGAATGTCTAGACGAAATTTAATATCTATTCTTCCAAAGCTTATATGCTTAGAGGTCTGCATAATTGAACTAATCCTGATTTCGAAAGTTTTGACAAGCAGATTATAGCCTCTGCTTATTAGTTGTTGACTTTATTGCTTGATAAATATTTGTAAAACAAAAGCAAGTTTTAGGATTATTTTTTCATAAGTAATCTGTAATAAGAGATAAGATTGTGTATAAAAAATATTGAACATGACAATCAACAATATAATTGATTAATTTAATAAAAAAAGACATTGAGTGAAAAATCGAAAATTTTTTAATACTCAATCTGCATACTTTGCTATCGTAATAAGGATTTCTACAAATTAGCCTGCAAAAAAAAGATTAAGCTTTGACCATGATGAATATATTCAGTAGCAGTTAAGAGGGTGATTTATTTATTTGAAAATAAAAAACTCCTAATACATTTCATTCTTTTTGCTTTTTAGTAACCTTTGCAATAAGATGTATTTAGGAAAATAAACTAAGCTATCTTAGCTGATTAATGTATGGACTTTTAGATTTTAAATAACCAGCAGCTTCAGTCAGAACTATCGGCTATAAATAGCTTTATAGAACTATATAAACTTTTGAAATTTATAGGACAATAGCTCGAAAAGCAATACTTTTAAAAAATCTAAACTAATGAAAGCTTGATAAAATACTCCCTGTTGTATTAAGGATGTATATAATAAAAAGAATAATGCTCAAAAGACATAGATGATAAAATAACTTCGAATAAAAAAAGGATTAACAGCTGGATGAGTAGAGAATGTATTCTAATACGTTAGACAAAAATCTGCAAAAAATGGATTAAACTTTATGCAGATTTTTTAATCAAATTCAGTTTATTGGTTAAATCAAAAATTTAGATAATTTATCCAATAAAATAAAGAAACAGTAAGTAATTTTTTGTTTTTAATTTTAATTACTCACTTAAATAATTCCAGAGTTGCTTAATCCTATAATAGCGCCTGCTCCAATAATATGTCCAAGACTTGTAGTTGCCAATAGCTCAGGTAACCCTAAGCCTTTTAGTCCTATGACTGGTATTGAAGGTCCTAATCCTCTAATTTGTATTGCATATCTTCCAAGCCCTATGCATAAGATATTGCAAGTAATCATTATAATAGCAGTTGATGCTGTCCATGAAGATTTAGTTTCAGCAGCTCCAACAAAAATTTCTGTGTTTATATTTATCATAATAAATGTAGAATAATATAATTTACATAAATATATTATATCTTGACTCAATATGTTATACACAATTAAGCTGACAAGAATTAATGTGTTTATCCTTATTTATTTATGTTTTATGAAAACCATCCATAGCTATGTAAGCCTTGCCCCAAGAAGTTAACTCCTAAATAGCAAATCCATACAAAAACAAATCCTATTGAAGCTAAAATTGCAGGTTTTTTCCCTTGCCATGATTTTGTTAGTCGAGAATGTAGATATGCTGCAAAAACTAACCAAGTTATAAGTGCCCACGTTTCTTTAGGATCCCAGCTCCAATATGATCCCCAAGATTCATTAGCCCAAACTGCTCCTGCAATGATTCCAATAGTTAATAAAGGGAATCCTAGTCCGATTGTTCGATAGCTCAAATTATCTATACTCTCTAATAGATTCACCCTACTTAATACTTCTGATATGCTCGGATCTGATAGCAATATATTTTCTTGCCCGTGCGTCTTCTTCACCTCTTTAAGTGTGTAGTTATAAATTTTATTATTTGGGTTTGCATTTTGCTTTCCAGAAATTATTAGAAATAAGATAGACAGAAGGCAGCCTGTTATTAGAGTTGCATAGCTAATCATCATTATACTTACATGCATCATTAGCCAGTTAGATCGTAAAGCAGGTACTAAAGGTACAGCTGCTTTCATGCTTGAGGGTAGTGATAAGCTAGCAAAGCTAACAGTAAATAGAGCTATGGGTGTATTGATTGCCCCTATGATTTTAACATTATTCTGTTTTTCTAAAATTAAATGCAAAAGAGTTAATCCCCATGCTAGAAAAATTAGCGATTCATATAAATTACTTAAAGGAAAATAGCTGTTATATATCCATCTTAAAATAAGAGAAAAGCTTAAGCACAAATTAGTGATTGTAGTTAAGATAGTTCCTAACTTGTGCAAGAGTTTTAATTGATTAAATATTATGCTTGTCCAATACATGATTAAGCTAATGAGAAGTAATGCAAAAGATGTATTTATACATATATTTTCTAATAAAATCCAGTTCATATTTGAATTTAAATTGATTATTTATATAATATATTTTAATCTTTTTTGCGGTTAATGTTTTATAAAAATGAAAACAATCAAACAACACTTGTTTTTGACTGTTTTAAGAATTAAATAAATGTGCGAGCTTTTTGATTTAATAAATACTATGTCAAGATCTTTATTCTTACGACAAAGAGTTAATTATATAATCTAGAGCACCACTATACTCTACAGCGGCTTGCGAAGACATATCGCGAGAAACACATAGTCTGTCACGAGAGAAGGCAAAAGCTGCAATGTAAGCTGATGATGGAAGATTTAATGCACGGTAGACTTCACGAGCACCTGCAATACCCCATTCATCAAGAGGACCAGTACCACCAACTATTAGCGAGTAATTGATTAGTCTCATATAATGATCCAGGTCTCTATAGCATTTATTAATTTTGTCTTGATTTTCCCCTGCTTCACCGGCATTTTTTAAATATGAATACTTGGCGAAACAAGCATCTCCTGCTTCTTTTACAACTGCTTCGTGGTTGTTTGCTAGTTTTTCCGCAGCTTCTAGTCTTGCAGAAGCTCGCTGTATATTTCCTTGTACAGACTGCAGATCTGAGCTAGATGGAAAACGTCCAGCAGCATCAGCTGCGCTAATAACAGTAGTAATAACTGACTTCATGTTTTTATTCCTGTTTAAGGTTTGTATAAATATATGTAGTAGATCCAATAGCTCATCGGATGAACCTTTATCTAGTTAATAGCCTCAGCTACTCTGTCGCAATAAGTGGCAACTTCTGAAGATAATGCAGAACAATCGCCGTTAGTTGTATCCATCTGTCTTTTAGATGCTGTATTTGTTATGAATGCAACAGAGGCTGCTTTCATAATACTTACAGCTCTTGTAGAAGAATTTGTTGGAACTCCAAGAGCAATATAAGTTTCTTTAAGACCGTTCAGGCAGCGATCTTCTAGAACTGAGGGATCTCCAGCAAGAAGAGCGTAAGAAATGTATCTTAAAATAATTTCTCCATCACGCAAACATGCGGCCATACGACGATTTGTGTAGCAATTCCCGCCAGTAGCTATAAGTCCGGGGTTTTCACAGATCATGCCAGATACTGCATCTGAGACAATGCAACTTGCATTAGACACAATTGCATTAACAGCATCTAGACGTTTGTTGCCATCTGCAATAAATTTTTTTAAAGCCTCTAAATCACTGCCACCAACATAGGTAGTCGTAGAATCTGAGGTTACTACAACTCTAGAAAATGCGTCAAGCATAAGATTCTCCTTGAATTTTAAAGTAAGGAACTTAATTGTTTCAGCTGCTGATTGTGCTTTACATTAGCCGATGTATTAGTATCAAAAAATATAATATAAAATTATTTAAGTAGTTGCACATAACAAATTAATATTATTTAATAATTAGCTGACTTTAAATTGATATCAGTTTAGTTAGAAAAATTATTTTCATGACATAGATTTTTTCATAAAATATTTTATTGTATTATCTTTAATGATCATTTGTTTTAAAGTTTGTATTAAATGTTTTTTTATTCTTATTTCGTCAAGCTGATATAGTTTTTGACGATATATTGCTAACTTAAATTCTTGCTCAAGAGTTAAACCATTTCCTTGTTTCATAATACGATTCTCTATTTAAAGATTAGCTTTTGTGCTTGATTGAACTCAAAAGCAATAAACTGTATTTTGTTGTATTTGTAAATTCATATAGATTAACTTATTTCTTTCATTAATTCTAGTATAATATTTTATTATGGCAGTGCAAACAGTAAAATTTCTAAGCTTTTGCTTAAACCATTAGTTCACGAATTTTTAGTAATTAGCATGATCTAATTGAAAGTGCACATGCTTTATTAATTAAAATCAAGATAAGTCTGGAGATTTTATGCCTATACCATTATTAACTTATTCGCTATCTACGCAAAATCAAAGAGTAGATGGCTTTGAGTATTTGCCTGGCGAAGAGTGTCCTAGGATATATAGTCTAGATAATTTACCTGCAACAGGAGAGATGGATGAAATTATTTGGGCTGCTTATCGTCAAATATTTAGTGAACATCAGATTTTAGGCAGTACAATTGAGCTATATCTAGAATCTCAATTGAGATTTAATCAGATTAAGATTAAGGATTTCATTAAGGGATTATTGATGTCTAACACGTTTCGTATTTTTAACTTTAACTTTAATAACAATTATCGTTTTGTTGAAATGTGTGTTCAGAGAGTTTTGGGTCGAGATGTTTATAATGAAAGAGAGAAGTTAGCTTTCTCTATAATTATAGCTTCTCAAGGCTTAGAAGCTTTTTTTGATTCTCTTCTAACAAGCGATGAGTATTTAGAGAACTTTGGAGATAATACAGTTCCGTACCAAAGAAGGCGCATAATTTCTCAAAGAAGCAAGGGAGAAATTCCGTTTAATTTAAAAACTCCTCGAACAGGTAAGGAATTTTTAATGAAACAAGGCATGCCTCAATTATTGTGGGCAGGACCTGTTCAAAGGTTTAGACCTCAAGAGCAAAAGCCAAAAGCTGGAGATCCTGCTTTATTTTTAGGCATGGTTAACGATGTATCTCCGCTAGCAATAGCCTCTAGCTAATTACTGTTCTTTAGTAAGATATGCATATAAGTCATTTGTGAGACTAGTTTTTTAACTACTATCATAAATGACTAGTTTCACATTCACACAGTCTATATAGCTTCATTAAATTTCAAATTCATTTACCCTCTGTTTAATTATATAAGCTTGGTAATAAAAATCGTCTCATATAGACTATGTTATTAAAATTATTTGCTAACATCAATTAACTACCCAGCTTAAAAGCATCAACAAATAATCCATAGATTATACCTATCCTTAAAAAATTCAGTAAATACAATATCGAAAAGTTAGAATGCTTTTTTTTGTAACTATATATATAATTGCTTGCAATCTCATTTAATGTAACAATAATAGATCCAATAACAATTTCCCAATCTCCTGTTTGTGAGGGCATAGTTGAAAATATAGCGGATAAAAAAAAGCCCGCGAACAGGCTCGTCAATTGCGCAATTAAATGAGTAAAATTAATTTTCTTGATCTTAACTCCTGAATTTTTTAGCCAAATTGATTTCTATAGCCATGAAAATAGTCTGTTAATTAATCTATAATTTCATAAGACAAATTTAAAATAACATATTTATGTTATTGCACACATTCATTCTAAATGTTTTCTTCACCTAAAGCAGAAATCATGTGCTGAAATGGTTGCTCGACTAAGTTTTTAGCATTAATATTTCTCAAATCTAACTCTTTTTCTATAATCTCTTGTAAAATTTTAATACTTTTTACTGTTGGTGCTATAGGAACACTTAAAGAATTATATACATCTCTTAATCCATCTAATACCCGCTCATTAAGAATGTTGTTGTTACCTGCTGCTAAAGCATAACTTGCATATCGCAGATAATAATCAATATCTCTAAGACAAGCAGTATATCTTCTAGTAGTATAGGAGTTTCCTCCTGGCCGTAAAAGCTCAGGCTGTTCTTCATATAATCGCGAAGCTGCCTTTCTGATTATTTTTGCTGCTTGACAATTAATAACTTCTATGATTCTAATTCTGCTTGTAGCTGTTGCAAAATAATTGCCCAATTCTTCTATCGCTATTTTATCTAGATATTTGCCCGTCAAGTCATACCTGTTTAACACAGCTGTAATAGCATCTTCCATTAATTAAATCTCCTATTGATTTGCGCTGATATAAGTTATTATAGTTTATTTTTATTCTTTTCATCTGCTCAATCATGTAATGCTCAGAAGTTCAGTCAATATAATTGCATTTAATTTTAATATTTTTACGAGCTGGTTATTAAAGGCTTGTAATCTTGTACTAGTTATAAATAATCTAATAAATTTAAAGAAATAATTTCTATGAAATCTTTGTTTTTTGATTGCGATCAAACTGTGTTTAATTATTTATCTAATTTCTCTAAAAAACAAGTCAGCCATTCTTGCTGCTTAATTTTTGTCCTGGATTTTAGATTAGCTTTGAACACTTTTAAGCTTTATATGATAAGATAGGAGTAGATTTTTTCGAAACACGTGCCAAGTTAGTTTATAATAAACTTCACTAAAAAATTTCAACATATATAATTAATTTAATTACATTACAAAATATTAGCGTATTGAGAAAGTATACTATATATTTCTGCAATCCAAAATTAAAAGAGCATGTAACTCAGAGGATAGAGTATCAGATTCCGATTCTGGAGGCCAAAGGTTCAAATCCTTTCATGCTCACTAACATTGTTTATGCGTATAATATTTCATATATAGTCTTGAGTTTATAATTACTACAAAACAAGTGACTGCGGTCAAGTATATTTATCTAAATATTGTTATTCAGAAATCTGTAGCTTTACTAACTCTTAGTAGAGCTATGCTTCCTGTATGCCTTAGAGCCTTGTTGTAAAATATCGCTCAATAAGATAACTAATTTATTCTGAAAATATTATCAATAAACTTATTAAGCTGTTATTAGTTATACTAACTTTTTTAAAAACATGAGTTATGCTACGATTGATAATTTGTATACACTGAGAAATAAAACAATATTTATTTCAGATTAAAAAATAAAAACTAGATTAATTTTATTCAGATTATATGCAGCAATATAGATCAATGCAAGTGAATACAAATTTAAGCTTAATATTATATCATTTCATTGCACATTGCATATAGTGATGATATAAATTAAGCAATGGTTTTATGTCTCGTTTTTCATGCAAAGAAATTTATTGAAAAACACGATTTTTTAGTAATTAATATAAGCTAATATAAGTAGAATTATTTTGACGAGAACAAAAAACTCTATTTTATTACCAAATGTCTTATTATAATATTTTCATTTAATTATTATTGGTACTCAACCAATGTCTAAGCACCTTAAGAGCATAATTTCTGTTCATACCTTGATATGAAAAATAACTGAAAATTCCTTCTAACAAAAATCAAAAATAGGGAAGCAGTGAATAAAAACAATGAAAAGTTTTTCAACAATAGATTTAAATTTGACATAAGACAGCAGATACAATACTTTAAGTTAAACTAACCTAATTATCTATTTTATTTAAGATAAGCTCTATTGAATCAATATTATTTTATTAGACTTCAATTGAATGTCATAGGCCATATTTTTGCGGTAAAATGGTTTTGACTCAAAACTTCTTCAAAGAAACTCTGCAATGCTCTTTAATTTAGCTAGTTTTACAATAATTACAATAAGAAGACAAAGAATTAGAATAAGCTAAACTCATTTTTCTTTTAAAATCAAATCTACACTTTGTATAATTTCAGAATATATCATATAATATATAATAGCTAATACATATTTTTATATAGGGACTGCAAGGTTTCTACATGTAATATATTATATAATCAATAAGTTAAATTAGTTATTGTTACATTGAACAATAAATGCTAAACATAATATAGTAAATTTATCTAGAAGAAGTATTTATGCTTAAGTTTTTAAACTATTGCTTATGTAAATAGTTTACACTGGAAGACATAAACATATTATAGAGGTCAAATTATATGTGCGAATAATTTATTTGACATGTTTCTATTCGCTGCTCTTGAAATTGAATGTAAATAAATTATTTAAGATAAGTTTGCAATTAACCATATTTTTTTTGATGAAAATTGTATTATTTAAATTTTTTAATTAGTGCAATCATAGGCTTAATATAATATATTATTATGGACGTGGGTTCAACTCCCACCAGTTCCATGATTAGATATCAATCATTTAAACACTTAATTTAAACAAACAGTAAGTGTTATAAGTAAGAAGTATTCAAAGCTAAGTGAAGTATCAATTTTTCTTTTCATATTATCTAGATCTAGATGCTAAAAAACAAAGAGTGAAATATAAATTACTTGCATAAAACAAAATAATAAACTAAAATTTTATTTTTTCTTAATTAATTAACATAACAAATTATTTTCATGTTTAATCAATATTCTATACTATACAATAGTAATTTATATTCTTTGCCACTTGCAAGAAATGAATACTTTTTTAACGACGATAACAAGCTCTTAGAAAACAAAACTCTAATTTCTCGCAATTTTCTTACTAAATTAGTGAATAAATATTGGCAAGAAACTATTTTTCTTTCTGCACCAAACTCATTGTCGAACAGATATATTGATCAACTAAAATCTGATGGGATCTTAATATACAAAAATGAGCATAAAAAGTTTTTATTAGATTTTAGCAAAGCTTTATTCTCAGGAAGAATTAAAGTATTGTTAAATGATTATAAGGTAAGCAATGATTTGAAGAAAAAAACAATAGATACTAAAAATAATTCCGTTCCGTTTGTATGGAGAAAGGGTCTCAATTTTCCTTTACCTAGAAGAATACCTGCACTTTCTATATTTAAGCAAGACAATTCTTATTTGAATAAAAGACAGTCATGCTTCTTAAAAAGAATACGCCAGTATCCTTTTCCAATATTCACAGTGGTTAACAAACTAAATCAAATGATGTTAACTGAGTCTCGGGAAGAAATTGTTAGTAGTCTTAAAGTAGTAGATAAAATTTATCGTTGGTACTGCCACAATTTTGTAAATAATCAAATATTTTCCTCACTTTATTATGGACTATTTTTTGTTCATCCTTCTGATGCTTTGGAGTATTTAAATTCTATTAAGCACAAGAATTCTGATTTTGCACAAAACAATTTAAGCCTTCTTTCGACTAAGCTAGAGATTTATTATAAATTAAGCCGAGTCAGCAGAGGGCAAATAAGAATTAAATTAATACCTGACTTAAAAGAAATAGCGAATCTAATTTATCGATATAAATACTATGACAATATACATTTTCACAATAATCAAAAGTATGGTAAAAATTTCTTTAAAGGCCAACCAATATATTTTATTAAACCTATTTATAGCTTAAATAGGCTAACTCAGAAAACAAGTTTAGTACATTACAATTATGCAATAGAGCTTAATAGTCAAAAAGATGAATTTCAGTCTATATTTACTAACTATAAAACCGCAGTAGAAGCCTGGCGTAAATTTAGACAAAAATGCAAGAACTATAAACTTCCACATAAGCCTCAAATTCTTGTATACAATTTAGAAGATTTCATAAAACTCTATGATAACAATGAATTCGGAAAATATAAAAACATTACATTAGTCCCCTCACAAGCATCTTATGAATTTATTAAACAAAATCAAGTTCTTAGAGAAGATAAAGCAACAAAACAAATATTCTTTAGAGAGTTTTTTCGTTTTCAAAGATTTGCTCAAAAAATAGTCTGGTCTCTATCAAATAAACAGCCTACAAATTGGCAAAAATAATTATCACTAAACTCAAGTTGCCAAACTAAATAATAGACATATTGCCTTATAGGTATTATTTTCTAGAGTAATACTCTACAACCAAAAGCTCGTTCATCTTCAAGGCAACCCATTTCCTTTCAACAACCCCATTAACTTTTCCTTGAAGCTTTTGCTTATCTATTTCTAAATGACTAGGCAGGCTTATTAAGGTTGGAAAGTTTAGATATTTTTTTACTAAATCTCGTGAAGAGTCTTTATTTTTAACTTGAATAATATCACCAGGTTCACACTGATAACTACAAATTGAGATTCTTCTTTGATTAACTAAAATATGTCCGTGATTAACTAATTGTCTTGCAGCAGCAATTGTTGGAGACAAATTTAGACGAAAAATTGTATTATCTAATCTCATCTCCAAGATTTGTAAAAGTATAAGTCCAGTTGATCCAGAAACCTTTTTAGCTATTTTAATATATTTCAATAGCTGTCTTTCATTTAAGCCATAATTGAATCTTAATTTTTGCTTTTCTTCTAATCTTAAAGAGTATTCTGAAGGCTTACGTGCTTGTTGTCCATGCTCACCTGCATAGGTATTTTTTTTTGAAGTTTTACTAGTCAATCCAGGTAAATCTCCTAATCTGCGGCATATACGTAATCTAGGTCCTCTGTAGCGAGACATTGTCTTATCCTTACTTAGTTTGAATAATTTTATATATTGAACTATTATTTGAATATTTCAAGTCGAAATTTTTTAACCTTTAAGGATGCATATTGATCTTTTTCGGAGATAAAATCATGACAATATTTTTTCCGTCTTTGACTGGTGGCTGCTGAACATCAGCTATGCTACTTAAATCTTGAGCCATTTTATTAAGTAGCTGAATAGCCAGATTTGCATGCTGAATTTCTCTGCCTCGAAATATGATATTTGCTTTCACTTTGTCTCCCGCTTGCAAAAAGCGTAATCCTTGATTAATACGCACTTTATAATCATGAGTATCTATCTTATACCTCATTTTTACTTCTTTAAGGCAAGCATTATGCTGTTTTTTTCTAGCCTCTTTTGCTTTTTTTTCTTGCGCAAACCTGTATTTTCCATAATCTATTATGCGACAAACAGGAGGATTTGATTTTTCGCTAATCATAACCAAATCAAGACCTTTATTAAATGCCATGATTAAAGCTTCATTAGATGAGTATATGCCTAATTGAGAGCCTGATACATCTATTAATCGTACTTGAGCGTATTTAATACGGTCATTAATCATAGGCTCAATATTACTAATTCTATTTTTTTCTTTTTTTGATTTATCTAACACAGTTAGGTAATTAAAAATTCTAGTTTATAAAATGTTGTTAAATACATGCAAATTATTATAACATTACATAATCAACAATAGTATTGAGATTTAAGCAATATATTTAATTTTTTATGAAACATACATTATCTGTTCTTGTTGAAGATGAGGCAGGTGTACTATCTAGGATAGCAGGCTTGTTTGCAAGACGTGGATTTAATATAGACAGTCTTGCTGTTGGCCCTGCAGAGCAAGAAGGAATCTCTAGAATTACTATGATTGTTAGAGGTGATAATAAAACAATAGAGCAATTAGCTAAGCAATTATATAAACTAATTAATGTATTGAAAGTTCAAGATATTACAAACATACCTTCCGTAGAACGAGAATTAGTTTTAATAAAAGTTCGTGCTCTTCCGAAGAATAGACCTTCTGTATTAGATATAGCAAATATATTTAGAGCAAAAGTTGTAGATATTGCATACGAATATTTAATTCTAGAAGTCACAGGAGATCCCGGAAAAATGGTTGCTATTGAAAAACTTTTAGAAGATTATGGTATTATTGAAATTGCACGTACAGGCAGAATTGCTCTTATAAGAGCTTCAAATATAAACACTCAACTTCTAAAATTGAATTAAACGCATGAAATTATTTAATTTTGACATGCGAGAATTATGACTAAACTTCATATTGAATTGATCCAACAGCCGGGCAGCTCAACAAAAGACAGGCATTCTTGTAAATCCCATTCAAAAGATATGACTTTTATATTTTGAGCACAATTAATATTGATATTTATCAATACTTCTTTCGGAATAAAGATATTCGGATTCAGATTTACAATGATAGCTTCTTTTTGCTTATGCCGTTGTTGAATAAACCTGTAAGTTAAGCACTCATGAACATGCTTGCAATTGACACATATACACATATTTACAAATATTAAAACAACAATAAGCTACTAATTACTGGGGATGAAGGGACTTGAACCCTCACGATTATTAAAATCAACAGATTTTAAGTCTGTTGTGTCTACCATTCCACCACATCCCCCACATATTTGAGAGGTGCACTGAAAATGTACTGAGTAATCTAATACTTGCATTTAGGCGATACCCAGATTTGAACTGGGGATAAAGAATTTGCAATCCTCCGCCTTAACCACTTGGCTATATCGCCTCTATATCTCGTCTCTACGTATCTCTATGTAAATTAAACACACGATAATAATATAGAAAAAAAAACACTTTGTCAACAAAAATATCTTTATCAGGACATGCACAGATATTTTTTAGGATGAAAATAGCCTGCTTTTCAATATATCCTCAGCTTGTATTGTTACTAAATCGCTCTTTGTAAGTATTTTATCACCGCTAATAAAAATCCGATTAGCTTGTCGCATCCTCGCTCTATCAATAGCATTGCGGATACTGCGAGCATTAGCAAAATTCGGCTGCCTCATGCGTCTTTCTGCATATTCCAGCAAAACTCGATCAGCGTCTGGCGCGAAACAATATTGTTGTTCTTCCAGCATTAATTTAGCTATAGCCAATAATTCTTGCGAAGTATAATCTGGAAAATCCACGTGGTTAGTCACTCTAGAAGATAAGCCAGGATTAGATTCATAAAATTTCTTCATTCTATCCTTATACCCAGCAAAGATCACTACAAGATCGTCTCTTTGATTTTCCATTATTTGTAGCAAAATCTCAATTGCTTCCGCGCCATAATCCCTCTCATTATCTGGCTTATAAAGATAATAAGCTTCATCAATAAACAAAACACCTCCCATAGCTTGCTTCAAAACCTCTTTTGTTTTGGGAGCTGTATGGCCTATGTATTGACCAACCAAATCATCTCTAGTTACAGTCATTAGATGACCTCTTTTTATGTATCCAAGCCTATTGAGAATATCTGCCATTTTCATAGCAACTGTGGTTTTTCCCGTACCTGGACTGCCTGTAAAAGACATATGCAAGCCAGGACTTCCAGAAACTAAGCTCAAATGATTTCTCAATCTATCAACCAAAAGCAAAGCTGCTATCTCCTTAATTCTTGTTTTAACTGGACTTAAGCCTATTAGTTCTTGCTGTAATTCATTCAATACTTCTTGAATCTGTGTTTTATCATATTCCTCTTGAAGATTTACTAAAGTATCGTCAGATTTTTTTTTAGTCATGATCTATTGAATGATTGATTGTATCAAAATTCTAAAAACTACATAATTTAATGAGAGACTAAAATTTTTATTTACTTTAATCTCTCCACACTCATTTTAAGAATTTATATAATTATGCAAATAAAAACACTAGTTTGAAATAATCAATATCTAGAACCTTCTGGTTTAAAGGTAGCATAACTACGGAAACAATATCTTTGTCTTCTTGCATCATCTTCTGTTCTCACCAGTTCAAATCCTGGCTCTTGAGATGGTCTATTTATAATAAAAGACAGAACACAGCTCTCAATTCCTCGTGTGTTATCAAAAGCATTTATTTTGATATATAAACTTGGATGCTGTTTACGGCAATTATTAATCTCAAAAAGAACTGTAGCAGGGTCTTTGATGTCGAATAATGGCAAGCCCCAAAGTTCCCAGTAGTTATTGCGAGGATGCGGATCTTCTGTATACTCAATATTGACTGACCAATTTTGAGAAATTATATACTTAATCTGCTTATTAATCTGTTCGTCCGTTAAATCTGGTAAAAAGGAAAAAGTTCCTTGTGTTAATCTCACTATCGTTCTCCTTATAGGTTTACTGTAGTCAAAAGAATTAAGCTTATTTGCGCCAAACTTTATATTATATATAAAATATATAGAGCTTACACGTTTGCTGTTGGAGTTTCTACGAAGTCAGCAGTGTCTGTAGAGGTATAATTAAAAGTAATGTCTTTCCATAGGTCTAAAGCTGTTTGTAGCGGACCACATGTTTTTGCAGCGTTTTGCAATATTTGTGGACCTTCTTGAACATAATTACGACCTTCATTACGAGCAATTACCATTGCCTCCAAAGCTACGCGGTTTGCTGTCGCACCTGCCTGAATACCATCTGGATGACCAATAGTACCTCCTCCAAACTGAAGTACAACATCATTACCTAAATAATCTAATAGCTGATGCATTTGCCCACAATGAATACCGCCTGAAGCGACTGGTGTTACTTTACGTAGGGAAGCCCAATCTTGCTCAAAAAATATACCCTGAGGTAAATTAATATCTAAATGTGATAACAATAAAGTATTATAGAAACCCCTAATCATTAGTGGGTCACCTTCTAATTTACCTACAACAGTTCCTGCATGAATATGATCTACGCCTGCCATACGCATCCATTTACAAATAACACGGAAATTCATGCCGTGACTTTTTTGGCGAGAATATGTTGAGTTACCAGCACGATGTAAATGAAGAATCATGTCATTTTTACGAGCCCATATGGCCATACTTTGAATAGCTGTATAGCCAACAACTAAATCGATCATAACAATTATAGTGCCTAACTGCTTAGCAAACTCTGCTCTTTCATACATGTTCTCCATTGTAGCAGCTGTTACATTCATGTAATGACCTTTTATCTCGCCACTAGCAGCAGTAGCTCTATTCACACCTTCCATAGAGTATAAGAATCTTTCCTTCCACCTCATGAAGGGTTGAGAGTTAATATTTTCATCGTCTTTAAGAAAGTCTAAACCTCCTTTAAGACCTTCATAAACAACTCTGCCGTAATTTTTACCAGATAAACCAAGCTTAGGCTTTACTGTTGCTCCTAAAAATGGACGACCAAACTTGTCCATTCGTTCACGCTCTACAATAAGCCCAGTTGCCGGACCCTGAAAAGTTTTCAGATAAGCAACAGGTATACGCATATCTTCCAGCCTTAAGGCTTTTACTGCTTTAAAGCCAAAAACATTTCCAATTATTGAAGCAGTTAAATTGGCTATAGATCCCTCTTCAAATAGATCTAAGTCGTAAGCAATATAAGCAAAATATTGATCTGGAGCATTTGGAACAGAATCAACCTTGTAAGCTTTAGCTCTATATAGATCGCAGGCGGTTAGAAGATCCGTCCATACAACAGTCCATGTAGCTGTAGATGACTCGCCAGCAATTGCAGCAGAAGCTTCTACTGGATTAACTCCTGGCTGTGGAGTAACACGAAATAAAGCTAATACATCTGTATCCTTAATTATATGATCAGGATCCCAGTAGCCCATTTTTGCATATGGAATTACACCAGATTCATAGCGCTCATTTTTAATTCTTGTCCGTTCTTCTACAGATTGAGACATTTATTCCTCCTTGAAATTTAAGAACAGTGTCATTGCGTTATTTGGCTTTAGTGGTTTATGTATAGAATCAATACTTTATCATCTAAATATAAACTCAACTTATACGATGTAGATGACATCATACTTTTAACCTTACATATTAATTTACCATTATACATGAATCAAGTAATCGTAAAATTATTTATAGTGATGATAATTTTTTCTAATATCAAAGCTATATATTATAAATAAATATACATGATAGTATAAAATATTGGTATATCTAGGTTTTTTATGATAATATTTGTCCAATAAGAAGTAAAAATTGGAGATAAACAGATTGTCTATACCAGAAGTTATTGACGCTTCATTCCATGAAGAAGTAATAAAATCAAGTCGCCCCGTTTTAGTTGATTTTTGGGCTCCTTGGTGCGGTCCGTGTCGCATGGTTGCACCAATTGTAGATGAGATAGCTAATGAATATAAAAATAAATTAAAAGTTGTAAAAGTTAATACTGATGAAAATGCCAGTACAGCCACAGAGTATGGAATACGTAGCATACCAACATTAATGATTTTCGTAAAAGGAGAAAAAGTAGATACAGTAATTGGAGCTGTACCTAAATCTACGCTGGCCAGTACTTTAGGTAAACATATAAATAATAAAACAACAATGAAGCAAAAGCAAAAAACGGAGAGTTAAATTATATGGGAAAAATCTGCATCTTAACTAAGAAAAAAGCTAATAACGGCTTTAGTGTATCGCATTCTCATGCACGAACTAAAAAAAGACAAGATGTAAACTTACAAAGCAAGAAGGTTTGGTCATACACACAGAAAGCTTGGACTAAAATGAAAATATCTACTAAAGCCATTAAGACCTTGCATAAGCTTAAATTATGAGTAGAATTTATCACAAAAAATAACTAAATGACTAGTGACAATTAACTTTCTCTATGATATGATATAATTTGGGTACATAAGCTGAGTGTAAAAGAGTGTAATTTTTAGACAGGAACATCAAAACAAAAAATTATATAAGATTAAGAGAGTAAAGGGAGAGTGAAAATATGGAATCAAAACTAAAAGAATATAAAGACTACAATAGCAGAGTTAAGGTATCAGAAGTGCACAATGATCAAAACACAGACGAATTATCTTTAGAAACTCCAATCGGATGGTCATCTACTTGCTTCAATGAAACAATTAACTACTATATAGACTGCAATTCAAGCTGTAGTAAAAATACACCAGGCTGATAAGAAATAATAATACAGGCATTAATCCTGTATTTATTTTAAAAAACTAAAACATTATTAATTAATCAAATTAGCTAGTATAGCTCAATTGGTAGAGCAGCTGATTTGTAATCAGCAGGCTATGGGTTCAAGTCCCGTTACTAGCTTAATAATTCTATATTAACTTAGAATCTTGTTAAGTTTAGCAGATAACTAAGTCGTTAAGGCTTAAAATTTTAATTAATGCAAAAGATATCAGTATACCAACTGAAAATCTGTTGTAATTCACGTATCTAAATTGTGTTCTTTGTAGCTAAACTAGACTTCCTTAAGCTATACCAAGATTTTGAATAATAGGTATATTAGCAAGCAACAAATAGGCAAAACCTGCACCTCCAACGGCTCCAACCAAAAATCCTGCTGTAAATTGTCCCCATCCTTCTCTTGTTTGCAATAAATCTTTCGAATCGTCTTTATCAAAAGAAGCATTGCCGTACATTGATAAGCATGTTGTTAAAATAATAATTAAACCAACCGCCGATAAGAAACCAGATAAAAGTGCAGCATCTGTATTTCTTAAAGGCCCTAGCTTATCAAAGGGACCTACTAAAAAATATCCATGAGACATTCCAATCTCTAAACCTCTTAATAGCGGAGATAGTCCCCTTCTATAAGCAGGTAAATTACTTAAAAAGCTTTTAGTGAATGTTGATGTACTAACGGGAGTCGATAAATTACCAACAAATGGATCATTGTTATATGATCGAATAAAATCAGGCATAGATTTGTCTTTCAAAAAAGTTAAATAACAAACTATTAGTCAGGGCTTAGTATCGATTAATAACAGCAATAGGTTGTACTTTTACTACATTTATTAAATATCTGTTAAATTTAATTATAATACTACTATATTAATAGAAAAAGGGTAGTAAATCTATATAAAGCTTAAAAGGAAAATAATTTATGTCAATACTTATTAGCTATTTATTGTTTATAACTTTATTCACTGGACTTGCAATTGGTCTTTATTTTGGCTTGCAAGCAGTTAAATTAATATAAATATTTTTCTGTCGCAAACAATAATTGAAGAATAATTTATAGTGTATCGAATAATGTATCAAAAGTAGATCTTTTGATACAGATCAATATCATAAATAATAGAAATATTAACGTAATATAAAGCCTGTAAAAAGCAATTAAAACTCAACATGTCAAAAATTAGAACGGATAAAATTTTAGGATCACGCCGAATTACTAACTACTGGTGGGCCACGGCAATTCTTTTAGGAGGACTAGGATTTTTTCTGACTGGGCTATCTAGCTACCTGAAAGTAGATCTTCTACCTTTTGCTAAATCTACAGACTTGTTATTTTTACCGCAAGGTATCATAATGACTTTTTACGGAACTATAGGCCTACTAATCAGCATATTTTTATGGCTGACTATCATGTGGAATGTGGGATCTGGATATAATGAATTCAATCAAGATTTAGGAATTATCACAATCTTTCGAATCGGTTTTCCGGGAAAAAATCGTATAGTGCAGCTTGAATATGAAATAAAAGATATTCAAGCTATAAAAGTAAAAACAAGAGAAGGTTTGACGCCTAAAAGAGAGATATGCCTAAAAACAAAAGATAAGCGAGAGATTCCTGTAACATATGTTGGACAGCCAATGTTAATATCGGAAATAGAAGAACAAGCTGCATCATTGGCAAAATTTCTCAATGTAATTTTAGAAGGCATAAATAAAATATAGACGCGTGGGCGCTCAATAGTAGTAGGTAAAATAAAAACTTGAGTTAAATTTAGAATTTAGGATTAAGTAGATGGATTAATTTAGAAGTATATGGTATTATAAAAACGTTGCGGGTATAGTTTAGCGGTAAAACCCTAGCCTTCCAAGCTAACGATGCGGGTTCGACTCCCGCTACCCGCTCTAATTGATTTCAGGAAATTGGGCTAATTCTTTGTTTAATAGATTAAGAAAGTGCGTATTAATTAATATAATATTATCGCAATACAGTATATTGCAATATGCATCTGGCTGGATTCGAACCAGCGACGTCCATAATAGGATGGCGGATTATTAGAGTCGGCTTTTGTTTTAAAACCTCTCTTACAAAACCGTACTTGAAACTTTCGCTTCATACGGCTACTATCTATTTACTTCGTTCACGCATGAAATATACAATAAATATTTTTTTGTATTTATTAAATACTCAATAAATGTTTGATAACTATATTGAGCACTTGAAGAAGCTAAGCTCTTAAACTTATTTTTCTGATAAAAGAATAATACAGTGTCAGTAATTTCATAGATTTTTATGATTGTACGCAATGACAAAAATGCATAACAAAGTTTATACAATATTCGCACTTTGTTCAGTATCTTAACTAAATACAGTGAAATTTTTAAGCTATGCTTTGATCGTAAGCGATTAAAAGAATCTTTGTTATACAATAGAGTTTTACAAGCAAACGAAAACTCCTTGTAAATATTTTCAAAAAAGCTTAATTGCACTTTTTTTACGAAATTGAAAGGCCTAACTTCTGCGCCTGAATCAGTTAGATTAATATAAATAAATACATCTGGAAATATTCGTATAGCTTGATAGAAAACCCGAAGAGTGAATAAGAGTTTTTTATACTTCTTCTTATTAAAAAGAAAAAAACGAAGTTTATCGCTACTAAATTTATCATCTATCAACATAGGATAAATCGTTTTTTTACTACTTTTAACAAAAGTACAAGACTTCACTTTTTTAGATCTAATTAAGAGATTGAACCACTGAATTCCGTTCAATAATATCCTATAGAACAGTTGAATAAAAGTCTGACTGCAAGCATCAGAAAGGCTGATAAGTTGTGACGAACTCAAAATTTCTTGTAAACTTTGCAATCGCAGCCAATTGAGAATACTAGACCTAGAATATAATGATGCTTGCATTTTTTGTTTTAAGTAACCTATATTAATATGCTTAGACATAATGCACATATCAATATAAGCATAAGGTGTAAAACAACCAGCAGATTTGCATTGAGCTAATCCAGGAGTAACCTTTTGTGAAAACAGTGTCTGCATATCAGAATTAAGATTAAACGTGTTTGACAAAAAAACAGGCTCAAACCTTATACGCCATTCTGGTTCTGTGCATAAATAAATTAAATATTGATTAACTTGCTGAAATAAAAAACCTAATTTACTATACAAGCTTTTGTATGCATAAGAATACTTGTAAAACAAAGATTTAAGTATAAACAACTTATCTATGCCTCGAATTCTATAGCGATCTTGACTCCAACTGAAGTAGTGCAATATTGTGGATTGACATATTTTTTGAATGGCAATGGCTTTTGCTTCGCTAGAATTAATCAAGTCATTTTGTGCTTTAGACAAGGTAATTTTATTACACATCTTTGATGCTATAAATATTTTTTGCTGTAAAATAAAAACCCTTTGTCTTATTTTAGCCCAAGGCAAATTTTTCCATTCAGTATTTTCATCAATATGGACAAACATTACAGAATTAAATATTTTATAAATAAATTGTCTAGTAGATAGATGCAATAAGTCTAGCTTTACTCGTTTACTTAAACAAAATTTAATAAACCATGGCTTTTTTATTGCTTCTTACTGGTAAATACCTTATAAGCGCCTTAAACTTAATTTTTTTAATAAAAACACTCAGTATTTACTAGTTACCCTGTTCCATACTTCTTATAACCAACATTAACTTAGACTCCTCTCTATACGCTAGCTGCCTCTAATAAAAATCATGCTTAGATCAACTCATAATAATCAAGCTTAAGGACAAAATATAAAAATATATAATCTGCTGACGCTTTATTGCAAGGGTTTGTTTTCCTAGTCATATTAAAATTCCAATCAGTCTGCTTTATTTATTTATATTTAAGGCTAATATATAAAGAAAATAACTAAAAGAGTATACTCATGATTTAGAGTAGATGGATTTGAACCAACAAAAAAAGTATAGTTGCTTAAGTCATACTAAAGTATGAAGTTAAACTTTAGTTAGCTAACCAAAGAAATAAATTATTATTTACTGATTAACACCTAAAAACAGGTCGCACATGAGTCCGCTGCCTTCGGCCTCTCGGCCACAGATGCCTAGATAAATATATTAAACTTAAATCTATAAAAAATCAAGCTTTTATTCGTTCATATTATGATAAGTAGCAACAGCTGAAGGCGAAATCTTGTTTAGGTATCTAAAAATCCAATATTTAAATATGGTATCAAGAACAACAGGAAAAGTAGAAATAAAAATAAAAATAAAATCTCTGCTTTCTGGCAAACCAAAGTGTCTTAAAATTATTTCTATAATTACCTCCCAGCCATGAGGAGAATGAAAACCAACAAACATATCTGTAAATAATATAATTAAAAAAGCTTTTGCTGTATCACTTAAACTATAAATCAACTGATTAACGAACGATTGAAGAATTGAGAATTGCCTTTTAGTCGACAAGATAATTGAAATAAAAATAGCGCCGGAAAGAAAATCTGCTAGTATATTTTTAATAGCAGAAGAGCTTTCATTGGCATAATTTATTGCCAATTCTAAAGCTTTTTCAGTCATTTGATAATTAATTAAAGCTAACGAAGGATAATTTATCTTTCCTATAAGTACTTCAAAATGTATTTTTTCTTCAAAGCGCTGAAGTTCGGCAAATGCCCTCTCTTCTTGAGATTGATTTAAAAATACTGCATGCTCTTCTCTATTCCACAAATAATCAACAAAAGGACCAAAAATAAAGCTTTTAGATAATTGGTTTATCAGTACAGGCATGATCAATAAGAACAATAAATATTTTACTGATGCAACTGTCTGATATCGAGCAACTTTAAATTCTTCCAAAGCTTCAACTTCTGAGTTTGGATCTAATTCTTTTTTAAACTTGTCAAAAATTTTACTTATTGATCTAGGTATAACACCAGTCTTATTCAAAGTCGACTGGTTGATTTTTTTTAGGTTCCAATATTTCATTTACTGACTCCATTGTAAAAAATTAATATCAAATAGACTTAAGATTTAATAATCTATGAAAATTGCAATTAAATTATTGAAACAAATAACAAGAAAAGGACTTAAATGAGCTAAAAAAGTAAAACATCTACTATTGAACTGATTAAATAACAAGACTTACACCACTTTCAGGAAATTTAAAAACGAAAAACTTTTAGGCTTTTCTTTCCATAAGCTTAGTTAAGAATCTAAATAGAAGACATAAAGTGGAATGAGATTAAATTTGAACTTGTTTTTATTAATTTTCCATTTAAGATACACTTAAGCTAACTAACATAGGCCTTGTCAATGACTCAAATTAAACAAACTACTGTCAATAAATGACATTTATTTTAATTTCAAGTATACTTGAAATATAATAAAAGAAATACAAAAAGATTGGATTTAAAAAAATATACAAATAAACGGTAAGTTAAGAAGTTAAGCATTTTATAGCATTAAAAATAAGCCAAAATTGTAAATGGTTGACTTAAGTTACTTGCTAAAGCATAACTTTAATCTCTACGAATGAAAGCCCAGACTAGAAGTTAAAATTTGATTAAGCCTAAATTACCTCAATAAAGCAAGCATCCTAGATAAACTAAATGATGAGATATTTTACTATTAATTACATTAATTAATATAGAGTCTCAAAATATACTAAACTGGCGCTTTCTGAATCTTGATAACAAAGTATTATTTAATAGCTTGAAAAACCAGTAAATCAGTTCCAATTTAAACAGCGTCAAAATAAAATTACTTTACATCTAAAACAAGCATAAGCTCTCATCATACTATATTGACTTAAATTTTTCGAATAAATAAAGGATATTATTCATGACATAAACTAGAAAATACGTATATTTGACAGTCTAAAAAGCACCTATTTAGCTTAGAATCTTTAGAAGCAGAAAAACAATTTTATATTCCAAAAAAGCTTTAAGCCTTGTAAGAGCCATAAAATTAATTATAAGCTTGCATAGTACTAATAAAAATTGCATGAGCTAAAATCGTTTTAGAGTAAATTATGATAAGATGCTAAGAATAAAACATGAAATTAAACGCAGACAACGGAGTCTTACCAAATATTCTGTAATTTTTATTAAGTAAATAGCTTTTACTTTAATTAATCAAGCAAACAAAGAAATAGCATAATGAAAAACGTGTGGAAAAATTTTTACTCAAAATTATATAAACTCTTTATAAAGAAACATCTTAACTATATATAAATAACCTTTACGTAGAAAAATACAAGACATGTCATCTAATTTTCTTTTTTTACCTACAAATACTAATACACAGTTACTTTACAATAAAATCAAAAACAGTATTAATAATTGCATAGCATTCAACACGCTTTACTTAAGGAAGCTAAAAAGTACCAACAATAAAATCATCGCTAAGATTTATATAAAAGAATGTAATAAGAATTTATTCAAGAATCTTAAATCTGAACAGGTATCTTCAGGTAAATCAATAAAAATACCAAGAAGCAGAATGAATTATGTAAGCGAATATATTAATTTTCTGCAAAACTCCGGCTATACAAGCTTCTTAAAGAAGTCTTTATTAACTCATGAACACAATGACTTGGCAACTCTTACCGTAAAAATTAATCCCGTTCTAAAAAAAATCAAAATTAGACAATGCAAAAAACTAAAAATACATCAAATATTGCTAAAAAGTTTTTTCAAGAGCCAAATAGGTTTACCTAAGAACTATAGGCTAATTCAAGAAAGCATAGATAAAATATATAGCTGGTACAGAAAAAGAGGATATAAATGGATAGAGATAAAAACAATAAGTAGTAAGGAATCTAGCGAAGTGGAAGTACTTATCGAAGAAGGGATTATTGACAAAGTTAATATAATTTGCAAAACAAAAAAAAGTAAAAAAAAAGAGGATCTTAACAAGTTAAATAGTCTCATTGTAGAAAAATTAAAAATAGTTCCTAAAATGACATTAAACTTAAAAACACTTGAATCAGGTATTAAATTTTTTGAAAAACAAAAAATAGTTAATAACCTTAGCTACAAAGTAGATAATGCCAATAAAGGCTTAATTATCAAGATTAAATACAGCTTAAGCAATAACAAGATCGCTTATTCGTATAAAACCACTATTTTTAAATGGAGTAAGATTAAAAAATTGCAACAAATGAAAAAATTTGCAAATTTTTTACCAAATTTCTGTAAAAACAATGAGACGGTTAAATCAGTAAAAAAAGTATATCATGCAAACAATGAATATTCATGGCTAGAAATTACTCAAGAATATATCTGGAAATCCATGGAGAAAACAAAAATCTATCTCCGTATGTCAGCCAAGCTACCATTGAGCGAAATTAAACTATCAAATTCAAAAATAATTAGAAACCTAACAAATGAGTGGATATCATGTAAATATAATGCATTAGGTTACTACAAATATGCTCATAAATATAAATATCCCCAAGTGATAAATTTGAATTGCTACTTATATAAGAAATCTAATTTAAGAAGAGTAATTGGATTTATGATTAATCAAGTTGAATCTTCTGTAGGAGAACATAGTCATATAATTCACGAAATTATTGGAAAGAAAGACAAAAAACATATAATTCATCTAAACACATGCATATACAAGATTTTGAAGAGAGATTTTTGCAAAAGTAATACAAAAACGAAGAACAAAATGACTAAAGAAAATTGCATTAGCATATTAATTAAGTTTATTTACCGTAAACTTGAAACGGGTGAAAAGTACGAAAACAAAAGATGCACTTTACTGCACAGCAGTGAATTATCTTCCAGTTTTTATATCAAGAATCTAAAAACAAAAAACCTAAGAGGTCATGCATGCAAAGATATTAACTTTACCTATAAACCAATTATCAGCTTACCGCCAATAGAGTCAAGTATTAAAAAGAGCTATTTTCTATTAACTATAAAAACAGACTTATTTTCAGCAATTAAAAGCTTGTCAGATTTAAAACTTTGCGGAGAAAATAATAACTTAACAAATATCTGCAATAAAAGTAATGATATGGGAAATTATTCTATTCATATAGTTCATGCAGAGTATAAGATATGTATACTAAAGCATATTGAAGTATATGCTTTTTCAGCTTACACTAAAAGCTTATCTTATAAAATCATAGACTTTCATAATCCACAAACAAGAAAGAACTTGTACAAAAATATTTTTAAAGCAGGAATAGGATTCAAAGCTTATATGCCTTTAAAAAAATTTTCAAATATATACTTAGAATACAATATTGATCAAAAAAACAAAAAAAATTTCCGTATAAGCAAAAGGCTAATAATTTATTAGCAGACAATCTTTGCTTAGTAGATACATGTAGAGTTTTTCGAATAATCCTATCTGCATAATTTTTTCGAGCTTTTTTAAGACGATTTAGCTTATCTTTCTGAAAAGAACACTCAATAATTTGAAATTTGTGAGTATTTTTAATCAGGACTTATAAACATAACAACTTTCACGCAGAAAGCACAATTAACTTCAAGAATTGAATTATAGAAGCTATTAATATTGCAGAAAGATTAAAATAGCTTGAAGCATTTGGCATTAGAATGAAGAATTATGCTTTTAATAGCATCTATAGTCGATTCAACTCTTTGAAATTAAGCTCATCAATATTCTCTTTAGGACTACCTACTTGAAAAATCTTCTAAGGTATCAAAAAAATCTCTTGCAAAGACCTTAATTCATTTGATATATCAGAAATAAAAACCAAAAGTATAAAATATTTTGACTAGGATCAAATAATTTCTGACCAGTAGAAACAATAAAGCGAATATCTTTATCGCTGCATACTTCACAGGTAGTTTAAATCTCATTTGAAACCGAAGTATTTATATTTTCGCCTGTTTGATTATTGCGAATGAGTTGACAGGAGATATATAAAACTTTATCGCTTGGATTCAGTTCAATACAAACGCCTTTTTTAACATATTAAACGATATAAACATCTAAAGACTTATATTTCTTACAATTATCAATATCAATAATTACAAAAGACTATAAATAAGCACTAATCAAAGCTTAAAATTGACCACAAGTAAACCAATGTCTTTTTCTTTTAAGGATTAAATTAACGTTTTGGGCTTTTAGAATAACTACAAGAAACTTCTGATAGCTTAATAAAATTTTTCACATAAAATATTTTTAAAAAAATGTCGAAATTAGCACAGTAGAAAAAATTAAAAAAGATGCGTTTTGCGAAAAATTCATGCTATTATCAATCATGAATTTTTTATATACATAAAAATAACTTACATTTTAACAAATAAGATACGAAACTTTTTATATACAGCTAACTTATATTGTTATCTTGACTTATTAAGATTTAAGTTTATTAGATATAGAGATAAAGATATCATTGCTCGCAGTCTGCTAAAATATCTTCGTTCTTTTACTTCTGCTTTAATTTTAGTTCATGGAGTTATTTTTTGTTTTCTACCAGCAAGACTTTTAATAAAAAAGCTATATAAATTAATATATTTGAAGTATTAATTATCTTGTCAAGAGGTTAAATTACATATCTTAACTATTATTTTTAGCAAATAATCATACATCAACGTAACAAATTTTTCATCATCTAAAGAAATCAAGCCCACTTTTTCTTCTATAAATTCATTGATTAAGACAGAAAATTCATAGCTTTATTAAAAATAGCCGTTTGTGCTAATACAAACACTTGAAGGTAGGTGAGTAGAGGTAAGCTTTACTTCTATCTACACACTACCTATATTTTTATATAGCAGAAACTTAACGCTCGCTTTTACGTCTAATTTACCACTTGCTAACAATTATCACAGATCTGCGCTAAGATATACACCTGTAAAGTTGAGAAATGATGACGTATATACAAATAATAGAACTTCTATTCAACAAAAATAAAATTCATACGGTTATCATAAATTTGCTACAACTCAAACAGGTCTTCTATGAATATGATTCATATTTACACATTTAATTTTTTGCTTAAACTTTAAATTGTCCCTATTTTTTAGTTTTATCAAGACATTATTAGTTTAAATATGCATAAAATGATAGTCAGCTTATACGCTCTAAATTATAAAAACATCTGCAAGAAGTTTCTTGTAATTTATTTTTCCAACTATAATTCTATCTTCTTCAACGAATTTTCATAGCAGTAAATCAAGAAGTATTATTAAAACGTAACAATGATTTCAAATTTGTCTTTCCATCTACGTGCGGAATCTTGACATCTGATATTTTACTTTGTAAACAAAGAAACAAACAACTTGTTCATAGCGACCAACAAGAATAAAATAGCTCAGTATAATTAATATAAATAAATTATATAAAAGAATATATATTGCTAATTAAATTAGCAATATATTCGATATATGCAGCTATAACTGTGATAATTATAAGTAAAAAAACACCATTTTACTCTTGGAGTTCGGAATGAAAACTACGTACATAAATTTAGATGATATAGCGAAAAACAGGCTTAAGCCTGTTTAAAATTTACTATCAATACATCTTGACCAAAAAATTATTGTATACTCAAATAAGGCATTTAGAAAATAATTGGATTCATTTAATCTAATCTTTATTTGGTAAAAACTAGTAACGATTTTCAGCATGAAGTTAAAAAATATCTTTGCAAGCTATGAACATGTTGAAAACACTTTTCGTATCAATCATTTTAGCCAATCCTTTTCAGGTTTGCAAAATAAGCACTTTTAACAAATATGACTTGACGGATTTCTCTTTACATCCACCTGGCTATGATAACTTAAGGCCAGAAAGCAGCATCATACAAACAATTCTCGTAAAAACTGCTGATCATTTAGAGAATCAATTAACTGACAATGATCCAGAGAATGAATTGCAGCAGGATGAAGAAGATATACGCTTAATTAGCAATTTAAAAGATAAAGTTTTTCCCAAAGATGGCTCATTCTACTCAAAAAGAAGAAAGGTTAATGATAGCAACTCCAAAATCGTAATAGAATAAATTTTAGATCTACCATAAGAGAAAATAAGCATGGCAAAGAAGAGCCAACTTATGGAGCTTCAGATCCAACAAATTTACGAAACTTTGATAAAGTCGGAATACCGATAGATCCAATGAAAGATCGTAGAAAAAAACCAGATAACCATAACAATTGGCGCTGGAATGATAGTCAAAAAAAATGGATTCTGCACGGTGAACCCAAATTAAAATTAAGTAATGGAAGAGTGGTCACAGAAAAAGAATGGCAAAGAATGCTAATAAATCGCTCTGGTAAAACTTAAGTTTTTTACCTTATCTTACTTAATAGATATCATATTTTTCAAAACTATTAGGTAAAATTTTATCTAATAGTTTTGAAAACTTTCAATTCTTTAAATAGTTATCTAAGATTTTGACGCAAAATCTATAACTTGAACTGTATAAACTTTTTAAAAGTTAGTTTTAGAAACTGCTTCTTAATTCACTTTAAGCTATCGTGGTATGCAGTTTCTAATAGTTTTTGCAATAAGCTTCTATATAAATAGAAGTTAAAGAATTTACTGCACACTATTTGGATCATAATACTGTTTAACATCTTATTATCCTTACTGATAAACTATAAAATACAGCATGCCTTACTTGGTTTAAATATTTATTAGCAATAGTTAGCAAATATACGATATAGCACAGTCATTACAAATTAATAGCAACCCTAAAAATGCCATATTTTATAACATCCAGAATATACACTTCTTAAGAATAAAAACTATACGGGCTTCATCTTTCTCTTCTTAACTTTGACACCAACAATCTGAGAGTTTTGTTCTAACAACTTTAAGCGTAGGTCATCAAATTGTTGTTTCACAAAGCTTTTTTAAGTCCTTAAATAAATTGGCAGATGTAACTTTAGTATAGTAAAAAATAAGTCCGTACAATAACTGCCGTCATTTACAGAAAGAATCTCTTGTTTCATATAAGTTTACCTATAAAAAGAATAGTAATTTCTTGGAAAATTCTAGCTCTAACGCTTATAAGAAATTAGTTATAAAAATGCATCCGATTATACTAGATATGTTGGAGAAAGTAGAATATAATTATGCCCTACTGAACAAAGCTACCTATAATTTTCTTGCCTCAGATAAGTTAAAACTTCTTTATTATCATTTTTGCCTATTAACACTGCCAGGAAGTAATTTCGTTGCAATTTATTTAAGTGATTTATTGTTGCTATGGCCAAGATCTAGTCAACCAAAAACTCTACAAAGAAGAAAAAAAGAAATGAAAGAACTCCTAAAAACTTTTGTTAGTTTAGAATCTAAGATTGATGATTTAGATGTTAAGACAATTGTAGATGATAGTGAAATTATTGGAGTAGCTGTTCGAAAGCGCAAGTTGAGTTTAGTTTAAATTGAATGCTGAAAAATAAAAAGCTTTTAAAAGCTTTTTATTTTTTTTATGCACCAATTTTAGTGGTTCTAACTTACTAAATCAAATTAAGGCAAGTCGGCAATTTTGTTTTTGGAAATATGTATATACAAAAATACTGTTAAGCCAGTGAAAGTACCTTACGGATATTCTGAAGTAGAGCAAGTGTTAGTGCAATCCTTGAAAAATGAAAAGTACTGGTTTAGCTATGATCAATTTTTGACTCTAAGAGATTCTTTGTCTGATGATTTTAAGCTTGGATTAGTGTTAACAAATGGTCCCTTTGCAGTTATTGATAACTATCAAAAATATCAGCCCTTAGATGCTATGTTAATTAGTATGCTCGAAAAAGGTGCTTATATTGAAATAAGTCCAAGCGGTAGAGGTCTACATATTTTTTTTCGAGACGAATGGCCATACGATCGTAAAAAGAATCATAGGCTTCTAGGAAATAAAGTACCTAAAATGACTTACGAGGTTTATTCTGGTACGGATGTCCGATTCATTACTTTAACTGGTCAACGTTTACAAAACAAAGGTGCTTTTTCTGATACTAGTACGGCTTTATCTTCTTGCAAAGATTTGAAAGATGAAGGAATGTTTTACTAAGATATTCTTTGATACTAGTCGTTTAGTAATTTCGGATCAGAACAGCCCTAGAAAAATGGTTCTGCGTGAAAATAAACAAGTAAGTAGTGATTTACAGATCATTGAAAAAATGTGGTTAAATGAAGATGCTCTTTGTATGGCAAAAAATGCTCAAAAACTCAAAAATATTATTCTAAAATCTGATTTATCTAAAGTTTTTATTTTATTAACCAATGAACTTAATCCTGAGAATAGATACAAAAGTGACTCGGAAGCAGATTGGAGCTTTTGTCTTTTGCTACTTAGTTTTATGGACATAAATCAATTAAACAAAGTCAAAGTAATTGAATATTTAGTTTTGTACTGTAGAGCACCGAGAGACAAGCTGTTTAATGAAAGATATCGATTAACTACAATTGTAAACGCATTGAAGTATGCAGAAAAATATGGATTAATTGGTAGTCAGTTGACCAAGTCCAAAAAAAAGATTATGAGTGCTGAAATCAATCAAATAAAAAAGTCGTTATCTATTTTAGTAAACACAATAGAAAAATCAGCAGTTGTAAAAATTTGTAATGCAATGAAAATATTTCATTTAGGTAGATCGGTTAATAATCTGCAAATTGTTAGCGATCAAGAAGGTAACTATTTAAAAGCAACTATTCCAACAAATTTAAATCAGACTGACTTTGCATATTATATGGAGATACTTTATCGGTATAAGCAACAGCTACAATATGCATATAAAACTTACGGATACGCTTCTATTAATATGTCTACAATTTTATTGAATTTGGGCAAAAACACATCCGGATCATCATATAAAGACTTATATAAATCTTTAAGTAAATTGGCTGCAGTAACTCTTGAATATGATAAAAAGATTAATAGCGATACAATGCGTCATAAAAGAGTAGAATCACTTTTAGATATAGATCTATATTATAGTAATGAACGAAACAATTGCATGCAATTGTTTTGGCTCTAAGCTAAATATAGAAATGCATTCTGTGGTGAAAGATTTAATGGAAAGTGGCTCGTATAATTATGCGATATTTAATTGGAATACTTATAGTGGACTGGAAGACAGAAAGCTAAAGTTGTTGTATTATCATTTTTGTTTAAAACTCTACCTGGCAGCTATTCTGTTTCGCATACCATTCAAGAGTTAATAAAGCTATGGCCAGAATCAAATAATCAGCGCACTATAAGAAGTCGTAAACAGGAAATGATAAGGCTTTTGAAAAGCTTTGTGAAACAACAAGCCGATGACCTATGCTTAGAGTTGTTAGAACAAAACTCTCAGATTGTTGGTGTCAAAGTTAAGAAGAGAAAGATGAAGCCCGTATAGTTTTTATTCTTAAGAAGTGTATATTCTGGATGTTATAAAATATGGCATTTTTAGGGTTGCTATTAATTTGTAATGACTGTGCTATATCGTATATTTGCTAACTATTGCTAATAAATATTTAAACCAAGTAAGGCATGCTGTATTTTATAGTTTATCAATAAGGATAATAAGATGTTAAACAGTATTATGATCCAAATAGTGTGCAGTAAATTCTTTAACTTCTATTTATATAGAAGCTTATTGCAAAAACTATTAGAAACTGCATACCACGATAGCTTAAAGTGAATTAAGAAGCAGTTTCTAAAACTAACTTTTAAAAAGTTTATACAGTTCAAGTTATAGATTTTGCGTCAAAATCTTAGATAACTATTTAAAGAATTGAAAGTTTTCAAAACTATTAGATAAAATTTTACCTAATAGTTTTGAAAAATATGATATCTATTAAGTAAGATAAGGTAAAAAACTTAAGTTTTACCAGAGCGATTTATTAGCATTCTTTGCCATTCTTTTTCTGTGACCACTCTTCCATTACTTAATTTTAATTTGGGTTCACCGTGCAGAATCCATTTTTTTTGACCATCATTCCAGCGCCAATTATTATGGTTATCTGGTTTTTTTCTACGATCTTTCATTGGATCTATTGGTATTCCGACTTTATCGAAATTTCGTAAATTTGTTGGATTTGTTGGATCTGAAGCTCCATGAGTTGGCTTTTCTTTACCGTGCTTATCTTCTTTTGTTGTAGATCTAAAATTTAATTCTCTCACGATTTTGGAGCTGCTACTACCAGCTTTTCTTCTTTCTGAGTAAGATGAGCCATCTTTGGGAAAAACTTTATCTTTTAAATTGCTAATTAAGCGTGTATCTTCTTCATCCTGCTGCAATTCATTCTCTGGATCATTGTTAGTTAATTGATTCTCTAGATGATCAGCAGTTTTTACGAGAATTGTTTGTGTGATACTACTTTTCAGTCCCAAGTTGTCATAGTCAAATGAATGTAAGGAGAAATCCGTCAAGTCATATTTGTTAAAAGTGCTTATTCTACAGACCTTAAAGGGATTAACTAAAATGATTGATACGAAAAGTGTTTTCAATATGTTCATAATTTGCAAAGATATCTTTTAACTTCATGCTGAAAATCGTTACTAGTTTTTACTGAATAAAGATTAGATCAAATGAATCCAATTATTTCTTAAATGCTTTACTTAAGTAAACAATAATTTTTTAGTCAACATGTATTGATAGTAGATTTTAAACAGGCTTAAGCCTGCTTTTCACTTATAACTTAAATTTATGTACGTAGTTTTCATTCCGGACTTCAAGAGCAAAGTAGCCTTTTTTACTTATAATTATTCACATTATATTATATATAATATAATGTGAATATAGATGTATAATTCTCTGATTTATACTTGTTTAACAACAGTATATTAGTAAAAATTTTTTAGTTGTTATTTAATTAAGCTAATCCCTAAGAATGCAATTAATAGAGGACTATCGTTCTCTGCCTTCTATTTAGAGATACGATCACAAAAAATGTTGGCTACAACTATCTGCTAAACAAAAATAACACATTAAGCTTATGATAGATAATAGCATGAAATTTCACCAAAAATTATCTTTCTTCAATTCTTTTTTATGCACTAATTCTAGCGCTTCTAACTTACCAAATCAAATTAAGGCAAGTCAGCAGTTTTGTTTCTGGAAATATGTATATACAAAAAACACTGTTAAGCCAGTGAAAGTACCTTACGGATATTCTGAAGTAGAGCAAGTGTTAGTGCAATCCTTGAAAAATGAAAAGTACTGGTTTAGCTATGATCAATTTTTGACTCTAAGAGATTCTTTGTCTGATGATTTTAAGCTTGGATTAGTATTAACAAATGGTCCCTTTACGGTTATTGATATTGACAACTATCAAAAATATCAACCCTTAGATGCTATGTTAACCAGTATGCTCAAAAAAGGTGCTTATATTGAAATAAGTCCAAGTGGCAGAGGTCTGCATATTTTTTACATAATTTTTGATATACGTAGGTTCTTTTTTTCATCCTTAACATAACCGAAACTTAAATCACGTGACCACACATCAGTCACAGACTACTTATTCTCAGATTGCTTAAAATACCTGCTGGCTTTTGTATAAATAGTCTGCAATTTTGTTGAGTAACTAAACAAATACCGCATAACCTAAGACGCGTATAAAAATAAATACAAAGCCGAGAAGCTAAAGCACATTCCGAAAAAGCTGATACATATACGTGCCTACCTGTATTTAGGCATTAAATGCTTAGCTTCTATTTTTGCCGCACACATGAGGTATATGAGTGACAGCATTACTAAAATCATCTACAAAAATCATTTTCAAGAGATTCTTTGTAACTAAAAAACTATTTTTTAGTATCCATATAAACTCATTGTCTAGTGACAAATCATGTAAGTTTTTATAAATATTAATAAAAAGCTGCAACACATTAGACGATACAACAAGTGGCAATCTTATTATTCTTTGGAATAAATTCATTTAACTATACAGAATAGATAATTCAAAAATTTATTATTTTTTAGATTGTCATATTATATATAAATAAACAACTTTTTTAATAAAAATAACTAATAAAAACAACTATTATAGACAAACAGCTATTTCTAACCTAAAATAGGTATTATCAACTAAATACTTAGTCGAGTATTTAATATAATATAAAAAATATTATTACAGTATTATTGTATTAAATACCTTTAATCAAATAATCAAAAAATATAAAGAACCGAAATGATTCTAAAAAAAGCTATGACAATGTCAGAAAAAATTTTAGCTAAAGCTTGTAAACAAGATAAGATACAAGCGGGTGAAATAACATGGGCCAAGGTTGATATTTTAATGACACATGACCCATGTTCGCCGGGTGTTATTAGTATTTTCAAAAAAGAATTTGGTAATCAAGCTAAGATTTGGGATAGAAAAAAACATATAATGATTCCTGATCATTTTATTTTTACATCTGATGAGAAAGCTAATGCAAATATTAGAATGATGAGAGATTTTGCTCAAGAGCAAGGACATAAATATTTTTATGACCCACATAGTCAAGAGTATAAAGGGGTTTGTCATATTGCACTAGCACAAGAAGGACATAATAGACCTGGCGAAGTTTTAGTTGGCACAGATTCTCATACTGTAACAAGTGGCGCTTTTGGAACATTTGCCATAGGTGTTGGCAACACAGATGCTGCCTTTGTATTAGGAACAGGAGAAATATTATTGCGTGTTCCTGAAACAATTAAAGTAATGTTTCATGGTCAGTTACCGCCTAATATTATGGCGAAGGATTTAATTCTACTACTTTTAAAAGACTTAACTACACAAGGAGCTACTTACCAATCAATTGAATTCGGTGGTGAAGTTATTGACAACATGAAGATAGAAGACAGAATGACTTTATGTAATATGGTTATTGAAGCAGGTGCTAAAAACGGCATCATTGTTCCAAACGCGAGTACACTTGAGTATATTAACGCAAGATCTGACATTAAAAGTTTTGAAATTATAGAACCTGATAAATTGGCTAAATACACAAAAATTCTAGAATATGATTTAACAAATATGCAACCTCAAATTGCTAAACCTCATTCACCAGACAATGTTGACAATGTCAGTAATATTGAAGGGGAAAAAATTGATCGAGCTTACATCGGTAGTTGCACAGGTGGCAAAAGCTCTGACTTTTATGCAGCTGCGCAAATATTAAAAAATCAAAAAGTATCAATTGATACTTTTGGAGTACCCGCTACCCGCGAAGTTTTTTATGAAATCATAAATCAAAAAATAGATAATTTATCAGTGTATGAAATTCTGGTAAATGCTGGTGTACATATGACTACTGAACCTAGCTGTGCTGCATGCTGTGGTGGACCGATAGATACCTTTGGAAGAGTAAATCATGAAATGTCCGTTATTTCAACTACAAACAGAAATTTTAGTGGTCGAATGGGAGCCAAGTCTGCCAAAATCTATTTAGGTTCACCTTTTTCAGTTGCATCAGCAGCTATTACAGGATATATTACTAACCCCCAAGTTTTTTTTTAAATTAAAGGATAAATTTTTTACATGAATGAGAAAGTTATTGAAGGTAAAGTTTACATACTAGGAAATGACATCAACACAGACCAGATCTTAACTGCTGAATATATGAAAATCAATCCAGCAACCAAAGAAGGCTATGAAGAATTAGGCTCTTTAGCTATGTCAGGCTTATCAGAGAACTCTTTACCTTTCGTCAATAAATCAACTAAAAAATCAAATTACAATATCATTGTTGCAGGCAAAAACTTTGGCTGTGGATCCTCAAGAGAACATGCCCCTATAGCTCTTGGTTCTTCAGGTATTAAAGCAGTGATAGCAGAATCTTTTGCAAGAATTTTTTTTAGGAATTGCATTTCAACTGGTGAAATACTTCCTGTTCAAGTTAGCCAGAACCTAGCTAAACTACTGAGAACAGGTGACATAGTAACTATAATACCATCTAAAAATGAAATTATACTACCTAATAAAATAGATGCTATTCATTTTAATGATTTAGGTGATTTGATTCATATCGTAAGTGCCGGTGGCCTATTTAACTATGCAAGGAAAATAAATAAAATACCTAATAGATAATTTATTAAATTACTGCATGAAAAAACTCATAGATTTTTTCTTTGAACTTAACTATTAGTTTCTGATTATAGTCAACACAATTATTATATTTAGACAAAAATAATACATTTACAATATTTTGAGTAGATAAATTAGATAATTTCGTTGAACATTCAAAATGACACACCAGCATTATGAGGACTAAATAAAATATTATCTTAACCTAAAGAAAACAAGATAGATGGAGTTAGTAGCTCAATTTCATAAGCATCTAAAGGAACACCTTGAATTATTTTATTTTTCAAAGCCACTGACAACGCTTTTATAGAAACAACTGAACCTCTTGCTATATTTATCAAAAAAGAGGTCCTTTTCATATTCAATATTTGACTATAACCTATCGAATGAGTTGTTTTATTTAGGGTGCAATGCAAAGATACAAAATCTGAAACCATCAATAAATCATCTAAAGAAACTTTTTTGCACCACAATTAGATACTTTCTGACTTAAGATACAAAGATCATAAGGCAATACTTTCTCATTAAAGAAAGCTGAAGAGCATATAGAAGATGCCTTAAATCCTATTGACCACAAACCTATAATACTAAGGGTCTTTTCACTTATATCTATAGTATTTATTAAATTACATATAACATAGTTATTGTTTTTCACGTGAGAGTGATTTAATAATAAATTTTTAGCTAAGCCTAGAATTAATGCGACAGTATATTTAACTATAGAAACAGTCGAAACTTTAGGATTATTCATAGGTTAAAACATTTTCATGTATAGCTTACAATATTCATATTGTCAGTACCTCATCCTGATGAAGAAATTAATAATAAATTTAGAAAACTTTTTACAAATGACTTATCAGCTTTAATCAAACAGCAAGCTATTAAAGCAATAACTCCACTTTTAATACTTCATCAAAAATTGAAGCATATTCGACTATTTTGAACTTTAAAAGTATGCTGCTTTAAAATACTTAAGCCAATGCAACTGTATATATTCCAATAATTAGAATAACATTATTCATACTTTAGTCTTACACATTACTATTTACTGAATTTAATAAAACATCAAATAATATATCCAAATTTTTCAAGATTTACAGAAGAAAAGCAAATTTGAATATGAGTTTCATTTAAAACATTGATTACTATGCTTTGTTCATTCAAAAATTTACGTATCTCAAAAGCAGAGATATGTACAGTTTTTAAAGTTAAAAAACCTGAATTGCACAGATAAATATAAAAATACCTGAAAAATTTTGTTTTGCTAGGCTAGGTATAATTTTATACTTAATATAATAAAATCTCGATTGAATTATGCGAAAAATAGAAATAAATTCATTCAACCTAGATATACTTTTGATACAACGCAAAATAGCTAATCAAGCAGATTTACAAAAAGTACATAAATAACCTCTAATTAAGGCTGCAGCTTTTGCTTCTAAAACTTCCGATTGTTGACTAGATAGAGCCAAGTGCAAGACTTGCTATACAATTACCATTACTATACATTAAATCTTTTTCAGTAGAACCCTTAGCTAGTATTGGAATAACATAAGGGATTTTTTCTTAACCAAAAATGAAAATATAGATTCTTGACAGACATCTTGATAAAAAAACCATAACCAGCTTCGTCTACAATCACAAATACTGTTTTTCTGAAATTGAGAGTATAATTTACAATTACGTCAACAATATCTTGTATTGCCTGATAGCCTGAAGTATATTCTATAGAATTTTAGGAAAGTTGAAAAATACGAACTTGAGTCTAGACATATTAGATATTACAAATAGCATTGTGCAAAATTCAACAACATTAAAATTGTTAGCTAAAAACATTAGAATATGTCTTCAGATTTATTCGACCTAAGACCTTAAGGATTAAATCATTATTTTCCCAATACATATCATGAATTAAAAGTTCATCGTTTGGATCTAAAAATAACTCACGGGCCAAATTCAATGCATTAGTTATAATAGGCAAGTCGATAAGGTCAAACAATAAATTATTTTGCATTAATATTCTATCTTGTATACAAAAAAATCGATCTAAAAGACGATATAGAATTTGCTTTCTTTTAAGAAGAGTTGAGCAATTTTATAATTTAGGACAAAATTTCAATATAATTAGCTAAATCATTTTGATTTAAACTAAATAAAATAATAGCTTTTAAATGGTTGAGCAAAATTTTTAGGCATAAACATAGGCTGAATCAAATTATTTTCATGCTAAAATAATGAAAAGTAAAGTAAGGCAAATTAAAGTCATGAAAGAGAAAAAACTTTTAGATCAACTGCAAGGTAAATGGATTTCTCAGAAAACCAATTATTTCATAAAAAACAAAAGTATGAAATTTAATCAATCACAAATTCAGCTAAGCAAGATAGCTACAACAATAAGTGATAAAGATATTGACAAGACAACTAATTGTTATTCACGCAGCTATGAATTTTATGACATACATTCCAAGCAAAGAGCGTGCTATTTATTTTGCAAACAAACTTCTGAAAAACATGGAAGTATACAAAAAATTACAAGAACAAAAACAAAATATTACACATTCACAACTTATGCCAAAGACTGCTTAAAAATTGAATACATAAGTAGAGATTTGACATATGAAGAATACATACATTTTATTAAGCCTAAATTTAAAATAATTATATCTATTCTTAAAAGAGAAAACAAATATGTAGCCATATCGTTTATCTCAGAAATAAAGACAGGAGAGTAGAGTAAACAAAGTGAGAATATTATTAAAAAATTACTCTAAGTCCTTTCTATTCGGATTTCTTGATGGATCATTAGATAAAAAACCAAAAAAGAAAAGAGAAACAAAAAAAATAACCGCTGTATAAACAAAAATTTTCAGAGTAAACATTGACCGATCATCCTTATAAATAATTGAAAAAATAAATTTAAGAATTTAATATATATTAAGATAGTATAGAAACAGCAAAATAAAAGCCAATATTGCTGTATCGCAAAAGAAAATACATAGCCATTAGCAGAATTAACAACAATAAACATCTAATAGAGTACATTATTTTGGCTGCTAAAGGTTAAAAATATCATTAATTTTAATAAACACACTTTTTAATTTTTTTTTATCGCTATTTTTGGAACTGTTTAATGTTTTTTTGACGTAAATAGAACTTTGGACAATAACATAGCTTCCTAGACTATATTCTTGTAAAATTTTCTTAGCGATTTTTCCCTTAGCAAAAGCTTTAACAATTAAAGGAGTAGCAGTGGTTCGAAAGTTTTGAACTGCTATAATCATATAAGATGAATTTACGTTTTCTACTTTACATAAAGCTGGTTGACTTACTATTTGAGCAGTGCAAACAAAGATATTCATACCTAGATTCTAAGCTTAAAATTGCTAAAAATAATCATCACTTAAACGCTTTTGCTCGCTGAGTAACTTATAATTGACCTCTTTTATTTTTTTCATAATTTTTTCAAAATACTCTTGAAGATATTTTTCTAAAGTTTCTGTTTTAGTACTATCTTCCTGTAATAATTCATAAACTTCACTCATAGAAGAATCAAGATTAGTTCCGTTAGTAAGAACTGACACAAATGACAATCTTTCAGAAATACTCCAAGTCCACTGGAAAAAATATGCTAGCTTTGAGAGGATTTGTAAGAAAGATACAGATATTTTAGAGACTTTAGATCTTTTTCCAGATAACTTTTCGCATAATTCAATAATCTGATTAGAGGTCCAAGGCCGAACACCAGTCATTAACAAAGACTTATTGGCAGTTTTAATCATAGACAAGCTTTTGATAGCAAATTTCGCAACATCTTGAGTATCAATGTAAGCTATTAATGCAGATTCGTCAGTAATCCAAATTGTCTTATTGTCTAAAACAGGAAGAGCATATTGAGGCACCAGACCCTGAAAAAAGCCAGATATATAAAAAATTGTATAAGATAGACCAGACTTAATTAGATAATCTTCTACAGAAGCTTTTAATTTCATTAACATTATATCAGGGTATTCACGAGCATTTAAGATAGAAAAAAAGATATATCTTTTTACGCCAGCTTTCTTTGAGGCTTGTACAAGAATATATTTACTGTATAAGTCAATCTGAGTTGCATCGGACAAATCAAATGATCTTGATGCAGATGCATCCAAGATAGCCGTTATTCCCAGTAGTGCTAGTGGAATTGTTTCTGGCACACTCAGATCACCATACACTAACTCTGCACCCCAGTCTTTTAAAAATATTGCCTTGCGAAAATTTCTTACAAAACATCTAACTTGAAAACCTTCATCCAAAGCTTTTCTGACAATTTGTCTACCTAAAGTACCTGTTGCACCTAAAACCAATAAGCTCATAAAAATTTTTAATTTAAAACATTTCTATTATGGGCAGAGAGGGATTTGAACCCTCATAACTTAATGTTGTCACATTTTGAGCGTGATGCGTATACCAATTTCGCCATCTGCCCTATTATATATATAATTATACAATAAAAGCAATAGCCTAAACACGAGTAAAAGGAGTGAATGAATTTATTACACGTCTCTTTATTGAATCAATACATTTATTCGCCTAAAAACTGCATACATGCATTAAGCTCAAGAAAAAAAATTTATTTTTTATTCATATATTTATGCTTCATACCTTATTTAAGCTATAAAAGTATTGGCTTTAGTTTATTTTTTTATATAAATATTTTTTATTATCCTAAAGCAAGAGTAAAAAACAACAAAAAATATATTACTAAATCACTTAGCGCATTATTTATTGCTATTTATAGCAGAATACTTCTGGCTGGCAAGATAATTTTTCTTCGCAGGCTATTATCGACAAGACTTAATAATGTTGACCTTAATGCACAGAATTTTCCGATATTTTCTTGCAGGCTAGTTTTAATTAGCATTCATTACCTATTGATTATAAATATTATTTTTAAAACTACAATATTTACTGAAATCGTTTTTTGTTTTTCAGTAATTTTTGCAAAGAATTCAAATCATGTGATTCAAAAGATTGCATTCATATCAACTTTTGCATGTCAGTATTTAGATAGAATTTTTATTAAAATAAGAAATATAATTCTTGCTATACAACTTAGAAGAAGCAACATGTTATTAATCAAATCTATATGTCATATATATATTTTGTGCACACTAAAACTTTTGGAAGATATTAAAAACGATGCCCATAAAATATCAAGCTTATTGCACGCTAAAAATTTAGATAACAATACTTTTTATATTGCCGACATATGCGCAGCAATAAACAAAATATAATTGACTTATATGTTAAGAATAAAAACATATTATTTTATAGAAATAAGTAAAAGCTAATCTGTTACTAGTGTTATTAAATTATTGAAAAGTTAATATAATGAACAAAAATAAAATTGAACAGGAAGCTAGAAGCCTAGATGAACTTATAAGCACACCATACAAATATGGATTTTGTACTGACATTGAGTCAGATAGTCTACCGCCAGGTTTAAGCACAGAAATTGTTGAAAGTATATCAAGAAAAAAAAACGAGCCAGAATATTTAAAAAATTTTCGACTAAGGGCCTACAAAAGATGGAAAGAAATAAAGGAACCTCAGTGGGGACAACTGCAGTATAAAAAAATAAACTATGATAGTATGATTTATTACTCTAGTCCTAAAATTAAAAAACAACTTAATAACTTAGACGAAGTAGATCCAGCAATTTTAAACACTTTTAAAAAATTAGGCATTCCTTTAAGTGAACAAGAGAGGCTTAGTAATGTAGCTGTTGATGCTGTTTTCGATAGCATATCAGTAGCAACCACTTTTCAAAAAGAGCTGGCTGAAGTAGGAGTTATTTTTTGTTCAATGACAGAAGCTATCAATAAGTATTCAGATTTAATAAAGAAATACCTGGGATCTGTAGTTCCTAGTGGAGATAATTATTTTGCAGCCTTAAATTCTGCAGTATTTAGCGATGGATCTTTTTGCTATATTCCTCCTGATACACATTGTCCGCTTGAATTATCTACTTATTTTAGAATTAACAACAAAGAAGCTGGGCAATTTGAAAGAACACTTATAGTCGCAGATGAAAATAGTTACGTTAGCTACTTGGAGGGATGTACAGCGCCACAATTTAGCAATAACCAATTACACGCAGCAGTTGTGGAATTAGTAGCACTCAAAAATGCTACAATTAAATACTCGACAGTACAAAATTGGTTTTCTGGCAATAGCAAAGGAGAAGGAGGAGTTTATAATTTTGTTACTAAAAGAGGATTGTGCTGCGGAAATAATTCGAAAATTTTTTGGACTCAGGTAGAAACAGGATCAGCCATAACATGGAAATATCCAAGCTGCATATTGACAGGCAATAGGAGTATTGGCGAATTTTCTTCGATAGCGTTGACAAATAATTATCAACAGGCAGATACGGGAAGCAAGATGATTCATATTGGTAATAATACAAAAAGCAAAATAACATCCAAAGGTATTTCTGCTGGACATTCTATAAATAGCTATAGAGGCTTAGTTAAGATAGGCCCTAAAGCCAATTATTCTCAAAACTACTCTCAATGTGACTCATTGTTATTAAGCAAATCGTGCAAAGCTAATACCTTTCCTTATATTCAAGTCAGAAATCCATCGGCAAAAATAGAACACGAAGCTTCAACGTCCAGAATCGGAGAAGAACAAATCTTTTATTTTTTACAAAGAGGAATTGGAATAGAAGAAGCTGTTAGCTTAATGATTACTGGATTTTGCAAAGAAGTACTTCAAGAGTTGCCTATGGAGTTTGCTATGGAAGCAGATCGCCTATTGAATCTAAAGCTAGAAGGAACAGTTGGATGAAAGAACACATAAACAAGAAAAATATGCTAAAAATTCAGAACCTACATGTAGCAACAGATAAGATAGAAATACTCAAAGGAATTAATCTCACAGTTAAGTGTGGAGAAACACATGTAATTATGGGAAAAAACGGATCTGGCAAAAGCACTTTAGCAAAAGCTATTGCAGGACATCCTAAATATACAGTTACTAAAGGACAAATCTTATTCAATAATCAAGATATTACGTTTGAAGAGCCGGAGAAAAGATCTCATAAAGGCATTTTTCTTGCTTTTCAATATCCTGTAGAAATTTCAGGAGTAAGTAATACTGACTTTCTGCGTCTTGCATACAATTCAAACAGAAAAGCAAATAACTTCAAGGAACTAGATCCATTGTCGTTCTTTGAATTAATTAACGCAAAAATTAAAAAAATTCAAATAGAGCCAAGTTTTTTAGTGCGTAATGTAAACGAAGGATTTTCAGGAGGAGAAAAAAAGAAAAATGAGATATTACAAATGGCCTTACTTAGAAGTAAGATGTGCGTATTAGATGAAATAGACTCAGGACTTGATATAGATGCATTGAAAACAATTTCTGACTATGTTAACAAGCTAAGAACTCATTCTCAAGCTATTATTATAATTACGCATTATCAAAGATTACTAGATTACATTACTCCTGACTTCATTCATGTCATGAAAGACGGTCTTATAGTATACACCGGAGGACCAGAAACTGCAAAAGCGCTAGAAAAACATGGATATGAGTATATTAAACAATAGCTAGATGGATTGAGAACAGCTTTTATTGACTTTAATAAATATAAAACTAGAACGGCTTACAATCAACAGACTTGTTGTAAGCATATTCTAGATTCCAGTTAAAACATTTTATATATAGCTAAGCTGAAAAAGCTTGCGTAACATCTTCTATAGACTTTCTTAACAACTCTTCTGTTTCTGGATTTAATCGTTTTGTGCTACGTATGCTTTCGCCAAATTCAGGTTTAGAATTACGCAAATCTTCTCTTAGCGCTTCTACAAAAGTCTTAATTTTTGGTAAGCCAATACTGTCTAAATAGCCGTTAACACCTGTATAAATAATTGCTACTTGCTCTTCAACTGGAATAGGAGAATTTTGCGCCTGTTTCAAGATTTCTCTCAGCCTTTGTCCGCGAGCTAATTGATTTTGGGTTGCTTTGTCTAAATCGGAGGCAAATTGAGAAAAAGCCTCTAATTCTGCAAATTGAGCTAGTTCTAGCTTTAGTTTACCAGCAACTTGCTTCATTGCCTTAATTTGAGCTGCTGATCCCACACGAGATACTGATATTCCTACATTGATAGCTGGCCTGATACCAGAGTTAAACAAATCGCCTGAAAGAAAAATTTGTCCATCTGTAATTGAGATTACATTGGTCGGAATATAAGCAGAAACATCTCCAGCTTGTGTTTCAATAATCGGCAAAGCTGTCATACTACCTCCTCCTAAATCAGAGTTAAGCTTTGCTGCTCGCTCAAGAAGTCTTGAGTGTAAATAGAAAACATCTCCCGGGTAAGCTTCTCGGCCAGGAGGTCTACGTAATAACAAAGACATTTGACGATAAGCTTGGGCCTGCTTAGTTAAATCATCGTAAACAACAAGAGTAGCCTTACCTTTATACATAAAATACTCTGCTAAAGCAGCACCCGTATAAGGAGCGATGTACTGTAAAGTGGCTGGATCATCGGCATTAGCAGCAACAACTACAGTATAATCTAGAGCTCCTTTATCTTGTAAAGAAGACACAACTTGGGCAACAGAAGAAGCTTTTTGGCCGATAGCTACATAAACACAAACAACATCTTGACCTTTTTGATTAATAATCGTATCCAAAGCAACTGCTGTTTTACCAGTTTGTCTATCTCCAATAATTAACTCTCGTTGGCCTCTACCTATAGGGATCATGGAGTCAATAGCAGTAATACCTGTTTGAAGGGGTTCACAGACAGACTGTCGACCAATAATGCCAGGAGCATAAGATTCAATTAATCTTGTTTCAGAACTATTCGGCAGGCCTTTTGCGTCAATAGGTCTTGCTAACGGATCAACAACTCGGCCCAAGAAGCCATCTCCAACTGGAATTTGAGAAATTTTTCCTGTAGCCTTAACTGAACTACCTTCCAGGATATTTCTACCATCTCCCATTAAAACTACACCAACATTATCGCTTTCTAGGTTTAAAGCAATGCCTATAGTCTGATCTTCAAACTCCAATAACTCTCCAGCCATAACTTCGTCTAAACCATAAACCCTTGCAATACCATCTCCAACTTGAAGAACAGTACCAATATTTACTACTTGCACTTCTTGATCATATTTATCAATCTGTTGACGTATGATATTACTTATTTCATCTGGCCTAATATTTACCATATTCAAATTATCAGTATTTTTTTATAATATTTTTTATCAGAACAGTTTAATTAAATTAAACCGAATTAAGATAATAAGACATATCTTTTAACTTTCCTTGCAAGCTAGTATCTATGACCTTAGATCCTAGCTTTATGACAAAGCCAGCTATTAAATTCTGATCCAATTTAATGACAAGCTTGACCGTTCTACTAGACGTAATACTCTTTATTTTTGCAATTAATTCTGCTTGTTGGAGCTCTGTTAACGCAATTGGAGTTAAAATCTCTGCTATTATAGTAAGATCAAATTGATAAAACAAGCTAAAATATTTATCAATAATCATTGCCAAGAACGAAATTCTGCGCCTTTCTATTAGTAAAAACAAAAACCTGAGAGTAAGATTATTCAGCTGGTCTGCAAACAAAGTATTTACCGCATCTTTTTTAGACTCGATAGAAATTAAAGGATTGCCAAAAAAGGTTTTTAATTCTTCAGACCTAGATAAGATATTGGATATTAAAGATAAATCTTGATTTATTTCTGTCAACACAGAAGAATCGCGGGCGGAGTCTAGAAGTGCTTCTGCATAAGGAGTTGAAATTTTAGAAAGTAGCTGGTTAGTACTCATAAATATTCCCCTAGATGAGTAATACTACTGTCTATAATTCTAGCTTGCATAGAAGGGGTAATCTGATTTTGCAACTGTAAAGCAACTCTTTTAATAGCTAAATAAGTTATTTGCCGCTGAATTTGCTGTCTAACTTGAGTTTCGGCTGTAGCAATACTTAACTTACTCACAAGTATTAATCTATCAATATCAGCCTTACCTTGGCTTAGTATGGATTGCCTAACTTTCTCAGCAGTTAGCACTGCTTCTTTCATTATCTGACCAACAACAATTTGAGCTTGAGCCAATTGTTTTTCAGATTCAGCCAACCGTAAGTTAGCTTGCTGTAAACGCTCTTCACATTCTTGTATAGCAAATAACACTTTTTCTTGTCTAAGAACTAAAATAGATCCTAAAAATTGTTTCAATACATATATAAGGCCAAACAATAAAAGTAAGATATTAATCACATTAGCTTCTAGAAAATTTGTATTAAAACCGACATTTTGAAGATCATGCTTTTCAGCAACAACACTAAATACATTGATAGAATTTTGCATTTTATCTATAAAACTCCAATTATTTAAAATAAAAGACCAACCTTTTTTTGTAGACAAGAAATTAAAGATTGATCAATTGTTTAACAGCTTTAATTTAATTTTATCACTCAGAGCATCAACCTGATTTTCCAAAGTTTTCAAAGCATTTTCTTTTTGCATACTTAACTGGAAGTAAGCTTCAGCAACTAACTTTTCTGCATCTAATTGAGCTTTTTTTATATCAACAGACACTACTTTTTGGGCTTCTTGTTGAGAATCTTTGATAATAGATTGAGCTTTTTTTCTCGATTCCGCTAATTTCTGTTCATATTGCTGAGTTAATTCATTAGCCCTTAGCAAAGACATAGAGGCTGTAGTTAAACTATTGCGAATATATTCATCACGCTCATCAAGAATATAAGCTATAGGCTTATAGAAGATTAAATTAAGCGCAACAGTTAATGCGAGAAATTGTAGTGCCATTAAAGGTAGAGTGGTATTAAAGTCAAAAAGGCCACCTTCAGCCTCTGAGCTAGATAATTGCAGTAATAAAAACGGAAGTCTTGTCATTAGATTATGTTAATTTTAGATTCATATCAATAAATACGTAGCATGATATTAAGATTTAACGAACGCTCAGCATTTCAACACATAGAGAATATATAAAAGCTAAGCGGAAAAATTACACTAACCAGTATAAGGATTTGCAAATAAAAGCGACAATGCTACAACAAGACCATATATAGTTAGAGACTCCATAAAGGCTAAACTCAGCAATAAGGTGCCTCTTATTTTACCCTCTACTTCAGGCTGTCTAGCAATCCCCTCAACAGCATTAGCCGCTGCACTACCTTGACCAATTCCAGGACCAATTGCAGCAAGGCCAACAGCAAGGCCAGCAGCTATAACAGATGCAGCAGAAATAATAGAATCCATATTAATGATATTGTATTAATTAAAACATATAGAGAATTAACAGATTTCACAAGCACGTATGTGACACAAATAGTGAGGTAAAAGAAACTATAATTCAACTAATGATCACCCGTGTCCTTCCATAGCTTCACCTATATAAGCAGCAGAAAGGGTAGAAAAAATAAGTGCTTGAATAGAGCTAGCAAATAAACCCAGTATCATTACTGGGAGAGGTATTAAGATTGGAACTAGCAACGTAAAAACCGACACAACTAGTTCATCTGCCAAAATATTGCCGAATAGTCTAAAGCTTAAAGATAAAGGTTTCGTAAAATCTTCCAATATATTTATTGGAAGTAAAATAGGCGTAGGCTGAATATATCTAAGAAAATAACCTAAGCCGTTTTTAGACAAGCCTGCATAAAAATAAGCTCCCGAAGTCAGAAGTGACAAAGCGACAGTAGTATTAATATCATTAGTTGGAGCTGCAAGCTCACCTTCTGGCAAATGTATTAATTTCCAGGGAACTAAGGCGCCTGCCCAGTTACTTCCTAAGATAAATAAAAAAATAGTTGATATGTAAGGGACCCAAGAACGATATTCATGTTCTCCTATTTGATTTCTGGCTATATCTTGAAGAAACTCAAGAACAAATTCAACAAAATTTTGTTCTTTTTTAGGTATTCTTTCTAAATTTCTAGTACAAACAAAAGCTGCAGTAATTAATACTGCTATAACTAGCCATGAAACTATGAAGACCTGTCCATGAAGCTTGTAATTACCTATTGTCCAATATAAATGTTTACCTACTTCAACAGCAGATAGTAGCATATTTGAAGAAATTTGCCCCAAGTCTACACAATTCATAAGAATCATAGTTTATTCATTAAGTTAAAAACAAAAATAATAAAAACAATTAAGATGTATCAAATATAAATTAAGTATTTTCATAAAAGCATGAAAAAGCGCTATTGTAACTAATTATATATCCATACGGCTATTATTTAGCATTATTGCTAGATTTTAGAAATGAAAAACAATAAAAACATTAAATTAGATTATACAGTCAACAATATTTTTCTTTTTCCAAATTTACAAACTCTATTGCTTCAACAGCAAGTCTTGACCCAATAAAAATCTTTGAAAACGTCTAATTCTTATATTTTCTCCAAGTAAAACTATGTGTTGCTTGATAAGATCATCAACAGAAATGCTTGGATCTCTAATAAATGGTTGATTTACTAGAGTCATATCTCTTAACCTTTTGTCAACTTGCCCGTTTATAATTTGGCTTCTGATATTTTCAGGCTTACTGAGTATATCGTCCTTGCTTGATTCAATAGAAGTTTCAATATCAATAACATCTTGAGGAATATCATTGATGGAAACGTAAATTATCGACTGAGAAGCAGCTATTTGCATAGCTATATCTTTAGCTAGTTTTCGAAACTCAGAACGTCTTGCAACAAAATCTGTTTCACAGTTTAACTCTACTAGAGCACCTATCTTTGAGCCAGTATGAATATAACTTTCTATAACGCCATCTGTTGCAGGTCGCTCAGATTTCTTTTCCGCTGATGCCAAACCTTTTTTGCGCAATACCTGTATTGCAATATTCATATCGCCATTAGCTACCTGCAAAGCTTTTTTGCAATCCATCATACCAGCACCAGTCTTAGTGCGTAATTCTTTAACAGAAGAAGCAGAAATTTGAGTATTCATATTTTATTTTTTAAACAAGATTGACTTAAGTGGCAATATTAAATACTTAAAATTTAAAACAAAACCTATTGGCCTGACTTAAAAGCTGAGCCTTCTATAATGGAATCAGATATTTTAGTTATAATCAATTTAATAGATTTTATAGCATCATCATTAGCCGGTATAGGAATATCAATAATTTCTGGATCGCAGTTTGTATCTAAAATACAAATAGTTGGTATACCCAGCTTAATACATTCCTGAATTGCAGTGGTTTCTCGCTTTTGATCAACGACAACAACTAAATCAGGCAGTTTAGTCATATTCTTAATTCCACCTAAATGCCTTTTCAATTTTTCCAGCTGTTTACGGCGTGCAGAAGCTTCTTTCTTAGGTAATCTTTCCAACAAGCCTGATTTTTCTGCTGCTTCCAGTTCATGCAAACGATTGACTCTTGATCTAATAGTAAGCCAGTTAGTAAGCATACCTCCTAACCATCTTTGATTGACATAAAAAGACTTGGAGCGAGTGGCTTCTTCGGCAATTACGCCTGCTGCTTGCCTTTTAGTACCAAGAAAAAGGAATCGCTTGCCGTTTTGTGCAGAATCTTTAACAAATGCACATGCCTCTGTTAATAATTGAGCTGTTTGAACAAGATCTATTATATGTATGCTATTTCTTTCAGTGTATATATAAGGAAACATTTTAGGATTCCATCTTCTAGCTTGATGACCAAAATGAGCACCCGATTCTAATAATTCACTTAATGAGACAATTGACATGATTTTAAGATATATTGGAATAATGCATATGAGCTTAAATAAATTAACGCGTATAATATTATTGCAAGCAATCATTCAAATTATAATAGCACAATGATCCTATTAAGATTTAATAAATTACTTGCATTTCAAATCATTATCTGGTAAAAATGCAGGGTAAGCAGCCACAGTTCTATCATCAACAATTATATCTTCAAAATTTGAACTGCTAAATAAAGATCCAGAATTCTGATTTTGATAAAGATCTTTATTCTGTACAGCAATATTTGAAATATTGCAAACATTAAATCCAGTACCAGCAGGTATTAAACGACCTATAATTACATTTTCTTTTAGACCCCTTAGCCAATCCAGCTTACCAGATATTGCTGCTTCTGTTAAAACTTTAGTTGTTTCTTGAAAGCTTGCTGCTGAAATAAAACTTTCAGTATTAAGAGATGCTTTGGTAATTCCTAATAAAATCGGATAATACAAAGCCTCACGCTTAAGCCCCAAGCGAAGAGAAGAGTTAACCGACTCTATTTTTTGCAATTCTACAATCTCTCCTGGTAAATAATTCGTATCTCCTCCATTTTCTATTCTTATCTTAGAAGTCATCTGTCTTACAATAACTTCTATATGCTTGTCCGAGATTTCAACACCCTGAGATTGATAAACTGACTGGACTTCCTTAACTAAGTAAAGCTGTAATTGCAATAAGCTCAATCTTGTTGCATCATATAATGCCAAACCTTGATTAAAATAGATGTGAAATCTAACCTCCAAAAGTATATGAGGATTAAAAGTCAAGTCAGATTTTCTGCGCGCTTCTAGTATTTCTTCTATTCTTGGCAAGCCTTGAACAATATCTCGAGTTTTTACTCTTTCAAAAATCAGCGTAGCTACATTTTCACCTCTTTGCACTAATGTATTATTATCTACATGAAGAAAAGATCCATTAGATATCAAATAAGGCTGACCTACATGCAGGGTAATTTGATTATTTTTAACAGAAATAACACGCCCAGAAGTGCACGAAATAACTGAAGCAGCTATTTCATCTCCGGCATAAATCCAATCATCGCTCTTTACTTTAATATTTTGATCGCTAGAAACAGGAAAAATTCTAATATCAGCATCAGTGAGCAGTAAAATTCTGCGATTAGATAACTCAAAGCTTTGAATAGAGACTATTTTACCTCGATTAGAAGAGAATATTTCTGTTTTTGCAATAATCATATTGCTTTCAATATACTGGTTATTTTCAACTAGTAAACGAGTTTTTGCGTACACACCTGAATCGAGAGTAGAGCTATTATCTTTTATTGGTATAACATTTGCAGTTATGAATTTAAGTAATGAGACAGATTTATTTTTTTGATCAGTTTCGATCTGAAAACTGCAATTAAAATGCTTATAAGGATCTGATAATTGGGCCACTAAGTGAGTTTTCAATATGTCTACACCTGAAACTGACTTAATCCTCTCACCATCTCTAAACTGTATGCGTTTGACTAACTTTAAGGCAAAGACATTAACAGCAAAAGAGTCTCTAGAATATGTAAATTTAACACTTTTATCAGGAATAGAATAAACTACAACGGGTCTAATAAGAATAAATTTCTTATTTTTGACATAGAAATATTCCCAATAAACTAGTTTATCAGCTACTAGACCAGGTATAATAACTTCTCCAAACCTCAAGAAGCCTCTGGATTTTCCGCCAGTAACATAATCATTTTTGTTAACAAAGTGTAACATGCCAGGCTTAATTATAATCTCTCTAATAATACCATCTTTATGAAAGATATCAAGAACACCCGAACTATTTGCAAAGATATTCTTTACAATTTCTGCACCTGCTTCTACATATTCTCCATGCTGAATCAAGAGAAGAGATATATCTTTATTGATTTCATGAGTTTCTTCTGGTATCCAAAGAACATATCCTCCTCCAAGGATATCGTAATAATCTTTTTTATTTTCATAATCAGTCTTTTTAGAAGATACAGAAAGATCTAAATATTTAATGATTCCACCCGTAGTAGTACGATATATATTTGTTATCAAATCTGCAATCAATTGATTATCAACAATATTTTTATTAGGGCGAGCTTTTAAAATAAAGTGATCCTGGTGTTCAGTTACCAGAATATAATTTTTATAACCGTCATAGAGCCTTATATCAACTTTTATATTAGTAAACGTCTTAGATGACGTGACTATAAGAACATTCTTAACAGCTTCTTCTTTTTGGGAAGTAATTTTCACTTGACCGCTGTAAGGAGCAGTAAAATGAGTACTAGCTAGCAAGCTATTTTCTGAGATTGGGTCGCCTTGACGAACAACTATATGGGCATCATTAGGCATACGATAGACTTGGCCAGAAAGTATCCAAATAATACCACCTTTAGTTACATTGCGAAACATTTTTTGATCATTTTTAATTTCACCAAACAATAAATTCATCAAATAAACACTGCCAGAAAAATCTGCCAATACAGCTTTTTGAGCTCTTTCTGTAGCAATTCTAGTATTTGCAGGATACTTAATTATTACTTGACCTTGTCTTATTTTTTGATGGTTTTCTACAAGCAATAAACTTCCTTTAGTTAAAGGAATACTAGTTTGTCTTTGGTTCAGGTCTATCAAACTCAACTTAGAATCTTCTTTAACTAAAAAAGCATGTTCGCCATGAGAAGTTCTTGTATGACTTAAAAGTACACTAGATGGATACTCAACAATAAAATCGCCGGGGCTTCTTATGACTTGCTCTAGCTCTCCTGTAAAAACCCCGCCAGTATGAAATGTTCTCATGGTCAGCTGGGTTCCAGGCTCACCTATAGATTGAGCTGCAATAATACCTATAGCCTCACCTAAGTCAACCATTTTTCCATGAGCCAAATTCCAGCCATAACATAATTGGCAAACCGATTTTACAGAACTACAAGTTATAGGAGATCTTACTAAAACTCCAGCTACATTAGCTTCAGTAATTTTATCGGCTAGAACAGGATCTACTTCCTGGCTTGACTTTGCCACAATTCTTCCCGTAACAGGATTTAATATATCTTCAGCCAATACGCGTCCAATTAAAGCATGTTTTAGAGGTATCAGAACCTTTCGATTATCAGTCATGGTCTCCAATAAAATCCCTTGAGAAGTTTTACAATCAAACTCTCTTACTATTACATCTTGAGCAACATCTACCAATCGACGTGTTAAATATCCAGAATCAGCTGTACGTAGAGCTGTATCAACTAAACCTTTTCTTGCACCATAACACGAAATAAAATAGTCAGTAATTGTTAGTCCTTCTCTAAAATTGCTTGATATAGGAAGATCAATTATTTGACCTTGAGGATCAGACATTAATCCTCTCATACCGACCAACTGTCTAACCTGCGAAATATTAGCTCTTGCTCCAGAAAAAGCCATCATGTAAATAGAATTCAAAGGATCAGTCTCAGTGAAATATTTTACAATTTGTTTTTTTAAAATATCACTCGCGCTGTTCCAAGTGTCAATTACTTTCTGAAATCTTTCAACAGCAGTTATTTCTCCCCTTTTATAGCGAACATCTGTATAAGCAATAGAGCGCATAGTTACTTCAAGAAGTTCTTGTTTAGTATTAGGTATACGCAGATCCTCTAAGCTTAAAGATATTCCTGCTTTAGTAGCATACAAAAATCCTAGATCCTTCAGCTGATCTGCCATATTAGCAGCACGAGCAATGCCATAGCTTCTAAAAGCCCAAATAATTAATCGCTTTAATTGATTTCTATCTACTGCTTTGTTAAGGAAAGGAAATTCAGGTTTTTTTTTCTGCATTTTAGATATAAATAAATATACTTACTCACTTAAAAATACTCACAACTAAATTAGAGATTCTCTAATAACTTTATTGAGCAAAATACGACCAACTGTCGTACGCATATATTGGACAATAAGCTGATTATTTTTATTGAACTTCGCAATTTTATCAGGAAATACTTCCGTAATAACTCCATAAGCATCAGATTTTCTAATAGTTACAGAATCATTGCATAAACTATCAATGCGACCATGAAAACGTACCCAAATCAAAGAATGCAAATCTATTTTATTTTGCCTATAAGCCATTAGAACATCTTCTAAACTAGAAAAGTATTGACTATAAGGCTGATTAACGGAAGGATTATAGGTTGTCAAATAATAACACCCTAAAACCATGTCTTGACTAGGCATTAAAATAGGTTGTCCAGTTGCCGGAGATAAAAAATTATGTGGTGCCAACATGAGTAAACGAGCTTCTGCTTGAGCTTCTAGAGATAAAGGAATATGAACAGCCATTTGATCACCATCAAAATCAGCATTAAAAGCTGGACACACAAGGGGATGCAGTTTAATAGCTCTACCTTCAACTAAGATCGGCTCAAAAGCCTGTATACCTAATCTATGTAAAGTAGGAGCTCTATTTAAAAGTACCGGGTGTCCATGTATAACTTCTTCTAATACAGTCCATGCAATTGATTCATTCTTTTGAATAACTTTTTTTGCTGCCTTAATATTATTAACTAATCCTTGCAAAATCAATCTATGGATAACAAAAGGCTGAAATAGTTCTAGAGCCATTTCTCTAGGAAGACCGCACTGATGCAATTTCAAATTAGGACCTACAACAATAACTGATCGACCAGAATAATCAACGCGTTTACCAAGCAAGTTTTGACGGAACCTTCCTTGCTTACCTTCAATAATATCGGACAAAGATTTTAAAGGACGATTATTTGCTCCAATAACAGTTCTACCACGACGACCATTATCCATCAGAGAGTCAACTGCCTCTTGAAGCATTCGTTTTTCGTTTCTAATAATAATTTCAGGTGCCAATATTGCTTTAAGTCGTGCTAGGCGATTATTGCGATTAATAATTCTTCTGTAAAATTCATTTAAATCTGCTGTTGCAAACCTTCCGCCGTCCAACTGAACCATGGGCCTTAAATCAGGTGGTATAACTGGAATTACTGATAGCACCATCCAGGAAAGACTAGCTCCTGTAGCAAGAAAATTCTCAAGCAAACGCAATCTTTTCATTTTCTTGCTAAATTTAGCAGAGGGATTTTTAGAAATTCTAGGAGGCTTCAATGAATCCTCCCTCAAGGATTCCGACATAGTTTTTAAGTCTATATTTCGCAGCAGTTTATCAATAGCTTCTGCACCTATACTAACTTCGATACCAAGGAGATTAGAAGATTTAGGATAAAGCTTTTCTTCTAAAATTCTCCATTCATAACCTTCTAGTAACTGCTTATTAATAAGACTATTATAACTACCTGGATTAATTACTACATAAGAGTGAAAATATACTATTTTTTCTAGTTCTTTTACAGTCAAATCTAAGGCCAAAGCAATATAGCTTGTAGTTCCTTTTAAGTACCAAACATGAGTTACTGGAGCAGCTAGCTCAATGTAAGCCATTCTGTGCCTACGCACTCTTGACTCTGTAACTTCTACGCCACATCGTTCACAAACAACACCTTTGTAACGAAACCGCTTATATTTTCCGCAGTGGCATTCCCAATCTTTTACAGGGCCAAAAATGCGCTCGCAAAATAATCCATCCATTTCTGGCTTTAAAGTTCTATAATTGATTGTTTCAGGCTTAGTAATTTCTCCAACAATTTGTCCGTTAGGAAGTACTCTTTCGCCCCAACTTCGAATTTTGTCAGGAGACGCTAAACTTATCTTGACATAATCAAAACGATGCTCAAATTTAGTCATAGATCAGATATAAATTTAATAACTACAAGTATTATAAAATTACTATATTGCATAAATAATCATTAACCATTTCTAAATCATATGAATTATTTTTGATACCAAGACCAGCTCTGAAATTATTTGACAAATTTGCTACCCAGACATGTCAGCAGCATCTATCTGCAATCGATAATCACTAGACATAAGATCAATTTCTACACTTTTTTGCCGACCATCGTCAAATAAATCTAATTTATATACTCCTATATCAAGAGCAAGAGATTGAAGTTCTCTCATGAGAACTTTAAACGACTCTGGAGTACCTGACTTAGGTATAGGCCTACCTTTGACAATAGCATTTAATGCATCATTCCTTCCCTGCATATCATCTGATTTAACAGTTAACAACTCTTGCAAAGTATAAGCTGCTCCAAATGCCTCTAAAGCCCAAACTTCCATCTCTCCTAATCTTTGTCCTCCATGCTGAGCTCGACCTCCCAAAGGTTGCTGAGTTACTAAAGAGTAAGGGCCAGTAGAACGAGCATGAATTTTATCATCTACCAGATGAACAAGCTTTAAAATATAGGCCTTACCTACAGTAATAGGATTATGAAAAGATTCACCTGTTCTACCATCAACAAGCATTATTTTACCAGGATGTAATGGATTAAACAACCAAGACTTATGAGCAGCCAAGCTTGCTTCTTTTAGCTTGTTATTCACAAGCGCCCTAGAGGCTTCTGATCCATACATCTCGTCAAAAGGCAAAATTTTGAAGCGCTTGTTCAGATAGTCACCAGCTAAACCTAGAAGACATTCAAATAATTGACCTACATTCATTCTAGACGGAACGCCTAAAGGGTTCAAAATAATATCTATCGGAGTACCATCAGGTAAAAATGGCATATCCTGAATAGATAAAATACGAGAAATTATACCTTTATTTCCATGACGGCCTGCCATTTTATCTCCTACTTGAATTTTTCTTTTTTGAGCGACATAGATTCTTATAATCTCGTTAGTGCCTGGAGGCAATTCATCGCCTCTTTGACGCTTAAAAGTTTTTATATTAACGACCCTACCCTTAGCAGCATTAGGCAACCTCAAAGAGGTATCCCTTATATCTCTCGCTTTCTCACCAAATATAGCTCTAAGCAATTTACCTTCTGGCAACTGATCAGATTCACCTTTTGGAGTAACTTTACCTACAAGTATATCACCAGAATCTACCCAAGACCCAATTGAGATGATACCATTTTTGTCTAACAAACCAATAGATGCTTCACTAACATTAGGCAAATCTCGAGTAATTAGCTCACTGCCCAGCTTAGTTTGCCTACATTCCAATTCATACCTTTCAATATGAATAGAAGTATATAGATCATCATACACAAGACGTTCACTTATCAAAAAAGCATCTTCATAGTTAAAGCCTTCCCAAGGCATATAAGCAACTAAAATATTTCTACCTAAAGCTATTTCACCACCCTCAGTAGATGCACCATCAGCAATAGTTTGACCTAAAACAACTTTCTCTCCTGGCCAAACAGCAGGTCTCTGATTAATGCAAGTATCTTGATTAGAACGGTAGTATTTTTTTAATCTATAATGAACTACAGAACCATCTTTATCTTGTATACCAATTTTTGTAGCAGATACATAAACAACAATGCCACTAGTACGACTTATTACAGTCACTCCTGCGTCTCTTGCTATTTTAGCTTCTAAACCTGTGCCAATAAGAGGTTTTTCTGGATATAGAAGAGGAACAGCCTGCCTTTGCATGTTAGAGCCCATCAAAACTCTATTAGCATCATTATGTTCTAAAAATGGTATTAAAGAAGTTGCTGCAGATATAAATTGTATAGGAGACATTGCTATATAATCAACTTGACTTGCGCTAGCTGTAATGAACTCTTGATTATATCTAACCGGAATCACATTATTTTTAATAAAATTATCAGAGTCTAAAGAAACATCGGCTGGAGCTATGCGCAAGTAATCTTCCTGATCAGCTGTTATATAATAAATTGGCTGATCTTTTAACACCTGACCATTGTCAACTTTATAGCAAGGAGTTTCAATAAAACCATATCTATTAACTTTAGCGCATATACTCAAGGAGCCTATTAAGCCGGCATTAGGACCTTCGGGGGTTTCTATCGGACATATGCGACCATAATGACTAGGATGTAAATCTCTTACAGCAAAACCTGCACGGTCCTTATTCAAACCACCTGGACCTAAAGAGCTAATTCTTCTTTTATGAGTTAGTTCAGAAAGTGGATTAGTTTGATCCATAAATTGAGATAGTTGACTAGAGCCAAAAAATTCTCTAACTGAAGCTATCAAAGGCTTAGGATTAACCAAATTAGATAAGCTTAAAGAGTCAGGATCACAAATCATCATACGTTCACGAACAATTCGCTCTAGTCTATTTAGGCCAATGCGTATCTGATTTTGTAATAATTCTCCAACTGAACGAACTCTTCTATTTCCTAAATGATCTATATCGTCGAAAGTACCTATATTTTGCTCCCTGATATTCAGCAAGTAATCCAGGGAAGCTAAAATATCTTGAGGAGATAAAATACGAAATGAGATAGGAATTTTCAGATTTAGTTTTTGATTAATCTTATACCTACCTACTTCGCCTAAATCGTATCGCTTAGGATCAAAAAAACGTGCATAAAGTATTTGCTTAGCTAGACTAAGTGTTGCTGGCTCATTAGGTCTCAATTTGTTGTAGACGATTAATAAAGCTTCTTCTTCGCTAATTTGATCGATAGAAAATTTAGCTATATCTCTATTCAATTCTTTTTGACAGTAAGCAAATGATGAAACAATAAGAAAATCATATTTCATAATTGACTGTCTTATATTTTCATTGCTTAAACCTATGGCTCTTAAAAAAATATAAGCATTAATTTTGTGCGTTTTATCAATTTTAATCCAAACTTGGTCTTTAGCATCTATCTCAAATTTAAGCCAGGAACCACGATTAGAGATGAGGCTGCAGCTATATATTTGCTTACTGTTTTTATCTGATTCTTGCTTATAATAAACTCCTGGACTTCTTACTATCTGATTTACAACAATTCTCTCAGTGCCAGATATCACAAAGGTACCCCTATTAGTCATTAGAGGTAGATCTCCTATAAAAATAGGTCTTTTACGATATTTTTTACCAATGTCCTTTGAAGTAAAAAAATTATTAATGTTGCGATTTACTTGAGTATTTTTTTTTATTAGCTCTGTATCTCGCCTAGTTAATTTTGCTGGCACATATATTTGAGCACTGTACGTTCTATCTCTACTTTTTGCTTTTCTGACACTATATCTAGGAAATTTCAATTTGTAATCTCGACCAAAAAATTGCAATTCTAGCTTACCAGCTGGATCTATGATAATAGGAAAAGAATCCAATACCTCAGATAGGCCTTGATGTAAAAAAAATCTAAAACTTTCTTTCTGAACTTCTGCTAAATCCGGAAATGCTAAATTAATAGCTGGTTTTTGTAACATTAGCAGCCTCATAATTTATCTAATATTAGTAGAAGAATATAGTACTGAATAAAGCATGTTTTCAGTTCTCATATTTAATCAACAAAAAATATAATTTAATTTACAAAAATAGACAGAAATATAAGACAATAAAATTGTTAAATAATGACAGACTAAAAGCTTGTTAAATCTTGTCAATCTGACTAACAAAGCTTTCTATAGCTTAAATTAATTAAAAGCTATCAAATATTCTATGTCTTATATCGTAAAATTTTCAAATGAAACATTTTTTAGTAATCTAGCTAAAGCAGACTTTTTACGGGCACCATTATTTTTATGCAAAATTCCTTTACTAACAGCCTTATCAATCATCTGATAAGTAGCTGATAATCTAAGCAAAGCTTCATCAATATTTGTACTAGAAAAACAGTTTATAGTTGAGAGGTATTTTTTAGTCAATGTCTTAATTACAGACTTGTAACTTTTATTTCTACTTTTCTTGCACAAAGAAATTTGATTTTTTTTTACAACAGATAAATTTTTAGGCATGGCTTTAAATTATTTAATTATTTATAACGTAAAAAGCATACAAGAAGTAACCATGATAGAGTTTAACAAAATCTAAATGGATTATAGCATTAGTAATACAATATATACAATAGAACAAATTGTAACGGAATTAGTAATTAATGGCTAACTTTTTATAGAATTATCAGTAGACACATTCCACTCTTATTTTCATTAAACATGAACACAATCAGATTTTACTCTAGTTCTAAATTAGAGATAACTATTTATTTAGTTTCTTAGCAAGTCTTTCAAGCAATCTTTTAAGAGTAAGAATAAATTAACATTTCAGAACATAGTAAAAGAGCCGTCTTATTTAGGCTATAAAAATTATCAGATCAAGTATATAAATTAAGAGCAAATTTAGCTGATTTCTTAGAAAACCAAGTATCTTTTGATATATGATCAAAACTTAATAAGTTACGACATGAAAAAAGTTCATTAAAAAATTTTTATTAGAAATAATAAAATATATTTAGGAAAATAAACTCAACACTTAACAGGTAAATCATGAGCGCAATAAAAATATTAATACTGTAAATAATTCTTAAATTACAAACATAGAAAACGAGGCTGTGTTAAAACTACAAAAAACATATTAAGAAATAATATTATTGAAACAAAAAGTCGCAAAAAAATAATGCAAAATTGAAGGTTGATACCATAAATAAGATTGTGAGATAATAAGCTTTATCTAAAGTAGAAATAACTGAGCCTAGGAACAAAATATAATGGGTAAAACTAAAAGCAAAGGAGCACGTATATTAATAATTTTAGAGTGCTCATGTAGAAATAAAATAAACAACACGAAGAGAAGACAAGGTATTTATCGGTACATAAGTACAAAGAGTAGAAAAAATACACCTAATCGACTAGAATTAATGAAATTTTGCCCAAATTGCAATAAGCACGAAAAATTTAAGGAAATTAAATGATATTTTATAATAAAAAAAACTCTTCGTTCAAAGAAGAAAAAATGATCGACTACAAAGATATTGATTTGCTTAGAGGATTTATTACTGATCAAGGTAAAATTATATCAAGACGTTTAACAGGGCTTACTACAAAACAACAAAAACAACTGACCAAATACGTAAAGAGAGCAAGAATTCTTGCGCTATTGCCTTTTGCTAATAAAGACTAACGAAAAAATAGACTAGGTCAGTGGAAAATATCAAGATACCAACATCAAGATATTTTCACAGTAAATTAACCAAAACATGTTAAACTTTTATAAACTTTTTGGCTTTTGCGTTAATTCATATGCTTTTATAAAATCTCCGGACTGCCATAAATCATAATCTTTACACATCAGACCACATTCATTAACTGCATCAACTTCATTAACATCATCTTTGATGCGCTTAATTGAAGTAATGACTGTTGTACAAATCAATTTATCACTACGATAAATATCAATAGAAGAATGTTTTTTTAATTTACCTAATTGAACAACACATCCTGCAACACACTTTTTTTGAACATAAAATACAGTTTGCACTTTGGCATTGCCAGTTAAAACTTTATCATATTCTGCATCAATTAGGTCTAACATATGTTTTTTTATATAGTCCAACAAGTCATAAATAACAAAGAATTTAGACAAAGAAACATGCAATTTTTCTGCTAAAGCTTGAACATGAGAAGAAAAATCAACATTAAAAGAAATAATCAAGGATTGGCTAGTAAGAGCTAAATTTACGTCTGAATTGGAAACATCTCCTAAACTAGACGCTAACACATTTAATCTCACTTTACGTTGTGAAATCTGAGAAAATAAATGCATAATAGCATCAATACAACCTTGCGTGCCAGCTTTTATAATTAAATTTAGTTTTTTAACATCATTTTTACTAAAGCTTTCTAAACCAATTCTTAAACCTAATATTTTTTTTGTATTCACATAAGAGCGATCAAGCAGATTGACCGATGACAGCATACGCTTTGCCTGTTTCTCATTGTCAACAACCTGAAAACGCATTCCAGCTTGTGGCGTAGAAGAAAAACCCAAAATTTCTAATACAGAAGAAGATTGAGCTATATTTATTTTGTTGCCTGAAGTATCTGAAATACTTTTAACTTTTCCAAAAGAGGCACCTGAAATTACTACATCTCCTATATTCAAAATGCCATTTTCAACAATCAAGGTAGAAACGTTACCTCTTGTTTTATCCAGATATGAATCTAAAACTATGCCTTGAGCAATCTGTTTAGGATCAGTTTTAAGGTTTAGCAATTCTGTTAACGCACATATTTTAGTTAGCAATTCATCTATGTTTATTTTTCTCAAGGCACTTAATTTAATAATCGGAACGTTTCCACCCCAATCTCGATCCATTAAATGATATTTAAACAACTGCCTCCTGACATAATCAGGATTTGCATCATCTTTATCTATTTTATTAATCGCAATAACACAAGGTACTTTTCTAAGCAATATACATTCAATAGACTCAATAGTTTGTGGTTTTAAACCATCATCTGCTGCAACTACTAGCAGAACAACATCAGCTACTTGAATACTTCTAAGTCTCATTGCTGCAAAAGCTTCGTGACCAGGTGTATCAAGAAATATAAGTTTTTTAGAAGAAGAATTATATAACCAATTAACTTCGTGAACGGAGATACCTTGAGTAATACCGCCAATTTCTTGAGTTACTAGATTAGTATGCTTAATTGCATCTAAAATAGATGTTTTACCATGATCAACATGACCTAAAATTGCAATTATTGGAGATCTACTTAGGGCTGAATTAGAGATTTTTGTATCTAATGCTTTTTCAGAATCTACACTTTGATTAATGACATCATCAGCAATAACAAAATCATAATGTTCTATAACTTGCTTGCATAGAGAGATATCAATTACTTGGTTAATAGTTGCGAAAATGCCTTTTAAAAAAAGCATTGTAATAATTTCCGCCACTGGTATTTGAAGTTTGACAGCTAACTCATGCACACTTAGTGGTTCATTAATAATTACAGATTTGGAAGAATTACGAACATCAGAAACTAACATTTTATCTGCCTGTACTTTATTGAGAGAAGTAGAAATAACTCGTTTCACTTTTTGCTTTCTTTTCGGCTTATGAGATTTTAAGGATTTTTCCAGAGAAATACTCAAGTCATTTACGGAAATCACCTTATTTTTACCTTTCTTTCTCAACATATCTTCTTGGCTTACACTAGAACTACCAAATTTAATCTTTTTTGATTTTAGCTTGCCCTTCTTGAAACTATCTATTACTAACTTATCTGATTTCGGCTCAGAAACAATTTGTTTTTTTTCTTGTTTAACAAATGCCAATGCTGGGCGTGTAGATTTAGATCCTTGATTTATCTTAATGGTTTTAACGTCTGAAAATTTTATAGAGCAAACCATTTTAGGATTTTTTAGCAGAAGAATTTTATCATTTTTCACTGAAGCACATGAATATGAATCAAAAATACTCATATAATTATACAATAGAATCTCCTTAACATTATAAATAAAAAGTGCAAATAAATACTTTCAATACCAAGTCTTTAATTCTTTACTAAGATCTCATTTTACTAAGAAACAAAAATGACACAGGCTTTTAAATAAACAAGAAAACTATAAATGTGAAAGAAAGCTTAATAAAGAACTATAATAAAACATAGATGTGTCAATAATGAATACAGGAAGCAAAATGCCGCGTTTACAAAAGAATGATAACTTTATAGACAAAACTTTTAGTATATTAGCTGATGTAATTTTAAAAATATTACCTACAAGCAAGGGCGAAAAAAAAGCTTTTTACTACTATCGCGATGGAATGTCAGCCCAGTCAGAAGGAGAATACGCAGAAGCTTTAGAAAATTACTATCAAGCATTGGCGCTAGAAGAGGATCCGTATGACAGATCATTTATACTCTACAACATTGGGCTAATTTATGCAAGTAACGGAGAGCATAATAAGGCATTAGAATACTATCATCAAGCACTAGAATTAAATTTTAAACTACCACAAGCATTTAATAATATTGCCGTTATATATCATTATCAGGGATTAAAAGCTGCAATTAGAGAAGATATCAGCATATCTAAATCCATGTTTGATAAAGCAGCAGAATACTGGAAACAGGCAATATATTTAGCACCTAACAATTATATTGAGGCACAAAATTGGCTTAAAACAACAGGAAGGTTAAAAAATAGGCAGTATGACATCAGGTAAAATGAATGATGTCATATAAGGTATGTAAATACAGAACAAAGTTATTACAAAAGAGCTTTCTATCTAAAGTCATGTAATTATTGATACAATTCATTATATGCAGAAATATTTAAACTCAGTGGCTGAAAAAATAGGTGTGGAAATTTTGTCAGTTGACTAAACATAAAGTACAGAAGACATTAAAGATGGTAAATACAAAAAGCAAAGGATGTGTAATACAAATTATAGGACCTGTATTAGATATTGAATTTCCAGGAGGACAACTACCTAAGGTATTTAATGCATTAAAAATCAAAGGATCAGAAAGTACCTTAACATGCGAAGTACAACAACTGCTTGGCGATAATAAAGTTAGAGCTGTTGCAATGAGCTCAACTGAAGGAATGAAGAGAGGGGTAGAAGCAATTGATACGGGAGCACCAATTACAATACCTGTCGGGATACCCACTTTGGGAAGAATTTTCAATGTTCTTGGAGAGCCTGTTGATAATTTAGGAGGTATTCAATCAGAAGATTCATTGCCCATACATAGAGCAGCACCTTCTTTTACTCAGCTAGAAACAAAACCTTCTATATTTGAAACAGGAATTAAGGTCGTTGATTTGCTTGCTCCATACAGAAGAGGTGGCAAAATAGGACTATTTGGAGGAGCTGGTGTTGGTAAGACTGTATTAATCATGGAATTAATAAATAACATTGCAAAAGCGCACGGAGGAGTGTCTGTTTTTGGAGGTGTTGGCGAAAGAACAAGAGAGGGAAATGATTTATATGAAGAGATGAAAGAATCAAAGGTCATTAATGCAAGTAACTTAAAAGAATCGAAAGTTGCTCTTGTGTATGGGCAAATGAATGAGCCGCCAGGAGCAAGAATGCGAGTAGGCCTAACTGCTTTAACAATGGCTGAATATTTTAGAGACATTAATAAACAGGATGTGCTGCTATTCATAGATAACATTTTTAGATTTGTGCAAGCAGGATCTGAAGTATCAGCATTACTAGGTCGCATGCCATCTGCTGTTGGATATCAACCAACTTTAGCAACAGAAATGGGAGCTTTACAAGAAAGGATAACGTCAACAACAGATGGATCCATTACTTCAATACAAGCAGTATATGTTCCTGCAGATGATTTAACGGATCCAGCTCCAGCCACAACATTTGCTCATTTAGATGCAACAACAGTATTATCAAGAAGCTTAGCTGCTAAGGGAATTTATCCGGCAGTAGATCCTTTAGGATCTACATCTACGATGCTGCAACCTTCCATAGTTGGATTAGAACATTATTCAACAGCACAAGAAATCAAATCAACTTTACAAAGATATAAAGAATTACAAGATATCATAGCCATTTTAGGGCTCGACGAATTATCAGAAGATGACAGATTAACAGTTGCTAGAGCACGTAAAGTAGAAAGATTTCTGTCGCAACCATTTTTTGTAGCAGAAGTATTTACAGGATCTCCTGGAAAATATGTATCATTAGACGAATCTATAAAAGGATTTAAGATGATATTAGATGGAAAATTAGATAATTTGCCTGAACAGGCTTTTTATTTAGTAGGAAATATAGAAGAAACCATTAAAAAAGCAGAAAATCTTAATTAGGTTAGAGCATAAGTATGAGATTAAACATAAAGGTTATCGCTCCAGATAGAACAGTCTGGAATGCAGAAGCAGAAGAAGCAATTTTACCTAGTAGCACTGGACAGCTTGGAATACTACAAGGGCATATACAACTACTAACAGCTTTAGATATAGGAGTTATGCGCGTACGTATAAAAAAAGAATGGCAGCCAATAATATTGTTGGGAGGATTCGCTGAAATTAAGGATGACAACATTACTATATTGGTTAATGGAGCGGAAGAAATATCAGATATAGATATAGATAAAGCGCAGAATAATCTAGAGCAAGCAATTAATAATTTAAACGAAGCTAAAACAGATAAAGATAAAATTGAAGCTACGCAAAATTTGAGAAAAGCACGTGCAAGAATACAGGCTGCAAATGTAATCAACAACTAAAAAACAAACGGAAGACAGTAAATAGACTATAAATTAATGTCTTCCGTTTGTTTTTTAACAAATTAATTAACTTAAGCCAGAGCAAATATAATCAAAGTATACACCCATCTCTTTGCCTGCATCTGGACCAACTAAACTTAAAGTTACTTCCTTCATTGCCTGTATTGCTTGTACAGTAGCTCCGATCGGAACACCTAAAGAATTGTAAGTTTCTTTCAATCCATTTAAAACACGCTCATCTAATATAGATGGATCACCTGCCAACATACCGTAAGTAGCATAACGGAGATAATAATCTAGATCCCTAATACAAGCAGCATATCTTCTGGTAGTATACATATTACCACCAGGCCTAGTAATATCAGAATAAAGCAAGGCTTTAGCAACTGAATCTTTAATAATAGTTGCAGCATTTGCTGCAATTGTAGCTGAAGCGCGCACCCTTAATTCGCCTGTCTGAAAATAGCCTCTTAGCTTATCCAATGAATTGTCGTCTAAATACTTGCCTTGCACATCAGCGGCATTAATTACAGAAGTAATGGCATCTTGCATAATATTTTTAATCGTCCTTAAAAAATTAATCTTTTTTATTTTTGTTTGTACTAAACTAAATTATTATTAACTAGACTTATTGCATAGCACCCAAAGTATAGTCAAAATAGAATCCAGCTTCAGCAGAATCTTCTCCAGATAACAAAGAACATGCAACACTTTTCATAGAGCGAATACCTTCAGCGACACCTGATATAGGAGTACCTAAAGAACCATACATTTCTTTCACTCCAACCAAACCAATTTCTTCTATTGGTGTTACATCACCAGCAACTACACCATAAGTCACCAGCCTTAGATAATAATCCAAATCACGCAAGCAAGTTGCTGTCATTTCCTCGCCATAAGCATTTCCGCCAGGGGACACTACATCCGGACGTTTTTGAAATAATTGCTGTCCACCCTGTTTAACAATCAACTCACGACTATCAGTTAAAATTTGGGCAATTCTTAAACGTCTTTGACCAGACAAAACAAAACTCTTTATACGATCCAGCTCACCTGGACTTAAGTACCTAGCTTCTGCATCTGCATTAACAATTGACTTAGTAATAATACTCATTAAATAGAACTCCTAAAATTTAGCTACTATTCTTATCTTTATATAATAAAAAACTACTTACATCGCTTTGTAATAAGCAAATAGCTATTTAAATAGCTTTTACGCTAAGTACGAACAAATACTATCGAAAAGTAGTAAAGCAAGAAAGTTTAATAAAAAACACTACAAAATAAAATCACTGATTACCATTAACGGCATTAAAACTAGGCACAACAACTAGCTGATTTTGCTTAGTTAAAGTATTATACAATTTTTCCGTATTAGGAAAATTAGCTGCTGGTAAAGTTGGAAAACGACGATATGGAACAGTATTAGATCCAAATAAAGTGGAATACTCGTTGCTATCAACCAAAGTATTCACAAAGTACTGCAATCCTTGAGATGCCAATATTTGGTTATAGTATCGTATTTCAGCCTGGTTATTGGGTGCTCTACCTAAAAAATGCTTTGTACCTAGCTCAATGACTTTTATGTTAGGATATGGTTGATAAAATTCTCTACAGTACAAAGAGGAAGAGCCTAATTTCAAGACTAATTCCTGAACGGTAATTTGCTTACCAATGAAAACTTTTTCTAAATTAGAAAACTCATTACCTAAAGTGAAAGAAGTTAGATCCCTTTCAAAAACCTGGCGATATGCAGCTCTTAATACTTGAATCATGCAGGAAGTGCTCGATGAGGAACTTGCAGTGAAAACAATATTCTGATCTCTTCTTTGGCTAACACCTTGCTGAATTCTCTTTTTGACACTACTCAAGGTGATATTATTTTGCGATGAGCCTAATTCAATTAAACGATCTTGTTTAGACGAAGGTATTGCAGCATATTGCGCACTAGCTTTAAGATTACGCGAAGCTATCTCTAAAGGTGTTACATAACGTTCATATGGAACTATATTATCTCCGAAACACTCAGTATACTCAGGACTACTTATTATCTCATCTATCATTCGATAGTAACCCTGCTTATAGGCTATAGTGAAATATTTATCAATCTCTTGCCTTCCATAGGTAGGTCTGCCTATTAATCTGACATGAATGTACTCTATAGCCTTGCAAATATATAGATTATTCCAATATAATGACCTGAATACAGAAGATTTACTCAAACGGCTAACAAATTCTCGAACAGAAATCTGACGATTCTTAAATAGAGTTTCAAATTTTTTAATAACTAACAGCTCTTCCTTATAGACAAATCTGCCAAAAACTCTAAGATAAACAGCTTTTATAATTTGGTCAATATTGCTATTTGGCTGATCAATAATTATATCTTTTATGTTATCAGTTTCTAATTTAAATATCTTAGGACCTAAAGAGCCGACAAATTTAGATCGCGAAGTCGGGTTACTAATTTGACTGTATATTCCTGGCCCGACTTTAGGTAAAATTCTTCTAGTATCCTTACCAAAAGGAGATGATTTTTTACGTAAATTTATACGATTTTGAACAAAAATTGCTCCAAATTGTATTAAGAAAGGATCATTACTTAAACCATAAGGATGTTGATCAGGCAAACCTGCCTTATAATCACTAAATAAAGTTATAAACTGAGGTATTTTTCTGCAAGGCGTACTATATCTAAATAAATCAATCTGAGCTCCCCAATTACAAGCTTCTTGAGCTTCTTCTCCTAAGCCACGCAAGTAAGGAACAGTTTCTTCTCCAAAATAATCTGCATACTCAATACTGTTTACAATAACATCGATTAAACCGCTTAAACCTCTAGATGATAAAATTGCAAAATACTTCTGAAACTCATTCAAAGAACCTATGCCTCTGCCTAAAAAACTTCTAAATGATAACTCTACTACTCTACTATTGGAGAAAGGTTGAAAAAACTGCTTACCGTATATAATAGACTTACCTAGGGAACGCACAAATTCCTTAACCGATAAAGTTCCATTTTTCACTTGTGATTCTAAATCCAAAAATCTTGATCCATATGCTTTAGAAATATCTCTTTGAAAAACCTGTCTATAACATGCTTTGATAATAGAATTTTTCTCATCTGCAGACAAACTTGTTTTCATCACAAAACGTTGACTAGAAAAACCTGCTTGTGAATATATTTGAGGTAAGCGCAAGCCTTGTAAACTAGATAAAGTTCTTCTACGAAATTTATCAGTTAAAGATGCAGCCTCAAACTCAGATATAACAACATTGAAATATTCTTTTACTATATTTTGACCTTTTAAGTCTTTACTGAAAATATTTACAGCTAACTTGCGCATTTCTTGAAGTGCAACTAAAGCAGCAGCACTCGAACATGCATTATCAATCAATTCTCTAAGACCACGTATGTTTACATGCAATATGTTTGGATCACCAGCAATAATAGCATATGTTAAATATCTTAGAAACCAATCCAAATCGCGTAAAGACTTTTTCATACGGTCAGCTCCATAACGAGCTATATTAATTGGCTTAAAGCCAGGAGGCAAAGAATCGTTAGAACTAAAAGCAGAAGCAACTGTGCCCAAAAAAATAGCTTGAGCATCAGATGGTAAATCTGACGAATTTACTTTAGTGTTACGTGTATTTACAGGAAAGAAAGATGCCTGAGGTCGTTCTAAGTAAGATATAGAGGAACCTCCTACAAATATTTTGTCAGCTGCTTTAGAAACTAAAATGTCAGCATTTTTAGTTAATACATCTACAACCTCTAAGCGCTTATTGCCTGAAGTCAAAAAAGTAACAAGCTGATTCAACTCACCAAGCTGCAAAAATCTATCCTGCTGTTCAGCTTGAATAATGGCAGACATCGACACTGTTTTAAAAAGCTGAGGATATACGGGTGGGCTTCCACTACTTGCTTTAACATTCATAAACCTATCTCCTAAATTATTATACTTATTTTTTAGCAGAAACAAAATATTCTAAAATAAAATCTTATGCTTAGACTAATTATCAACACTGCTTTAAATATTTAACAGTACAATTTAAAATCTTTGCACAGATACTTATATCTATAATATATTTAAAGATGAAACTACCTTGAATAAAGATAAATTTTGTAATACTTGATTGAGTGGAACAAATATTAGTACTACAAATTCAAAAGGAAAATAATCCCAAAAGATGACAAATAAAAAGCTTAAGGAAATATAATTAATATGAAAAAAGAAATGAATAAAAGCAAAGAAATGTCTATTTTTGAACATTTAGAAGAATTAAGACAAAGAATTCTGATTGGCCTTATAGCTTTTAGTATAATTAGCACAGGATGTCTTATATATGCTAAAAATATTTCATATATTCTGAAGCAGCCTGCGCATGGCATAAAGTTCTTGCAGCTAGCACCAGGTGAGTACTTCTTTACTTCTATAAAAATAGCAATATATAGTAGCTTTTTATTAAGTAGCCCATTTATAATTTATCAAGTAATACTATTTGTGCTTCCAGGACTCACAAAGAAAGAAAGAAATTTATTAATACCAACACTGTTATTTTCCATATTTCTTTTTTTCATAGGGATTTTATTTGCATATAAAATTCTAGCGCCTGCAGCTTTAAATTTTTTAGTTAACTACGGTGCAGAAATTGTAGAACCAATATGGTCATTTGAGCAGTATTTTAATTTCATATTACTGCTCTTATTTAGCACAGGAACTATTTTTCAAGTGCCTGTTATCCAAGTAGTTTTAGGAATATTCAATATTTTTTCTTCACAGCAAATGATTTTCTATTGGAGATATGTCATTTTCATCAGCACAATAATAGCGGCTATTTTAACACCATCCACAGATCCAATGACACAAATAATTATGTCTTTAACAATTTTATTACTATATACAAGTGGTATCATAGTGTTAAAAACTTTAAACAAATGAAGCTAAAATACAATTTTCTTGACTTTGTACTTTTTATTCAAATAATAAACATAGAATGTTATTATAAATACATATGCAATATAACACCTTAAACTTCAAGCTTCAGAATTATGAACAAAAATTATAGCAGATATTTCACTGCAAGAATCCAATTTATTATATTATTATCAGTAAACATAATTAGTTTAAGCCTAATTAAACCATTGAATAGCGGAGCATTTCCAATATATGCACAACAAGGATACGAAAACCCAAGAGAAGCTACAGGACGCATTGTATGTGCGAATTGCCATTTAGCACAAAAACCTATAGAAATTGAAGCTCCAAAAGCAATACTGCCAAATACAATATTTGAAGCTGTCATCAGAATACCATATGATAAAAACAGTAAGCAAATACTGGGAAGTGGATCTAAAGGGCAATTAAATACAGGAGCTATCGTAATCTTGCCAGAAGGCTTTAAATTAGCTCCTAAAAACTTAATATCCGAAGAGCTTAAGGAAAAAACAAAAAATACCTATATTCAATCATATAGCACGTTAAAAGATAACATTCTAGTTGTTGGACCAGTATCAGGAGAAAGAAATCAAGAGATAACTTTCCCAATATTATCTCCTGATCCAAGTAAAGACAAAAATATTCATTTTTTGAAGTATCCAATATATGCAGGTGCGAATAGAGGCAGAGGACAAATTTATCCTACTGGAGATAAGTCAAACAACAATCCTATTAGCGCATTTTATAGCGGCAAAGTAACTGAAATAAAGTCACTAAAAAAAGGAGGGTATAGCATAAGTATTGAAAAAACAAATGGCGAAATATATACAGAAATTACACCAGCTGGTCTAGATTTAAATATATCTGAAAACAGTAACATAATTGCCAACCAAAATATTACTAAAGATCCAAACGCGGGAGGCTTTGGGCAAAATGAGACAGAAATTGTCTTACAAAACCCATTAAGAATAAAAGGCATGATTGCTTTTTTCTTTAGCATAACATTGGCTCAAATTTTCTTTGTACTAAAGAAAAAGCAGTGGGAAAAAGTTCAGGCAACAAAAGTTAATTTTTAAAATATAAAAAACAAAAATATCCAACAAATAAACTTAATAATCTAGTTGTTGGATTATACTATAATTATGATCACTAACTCGAAAACCTACTGGTCAACAATAGCTTTAATGGCATCAATAATTTGACAAGGATAAACAACAGTAGCCTTTTCCAGCTTTCCATTGTAGGGAGTTGGTAAATCTTTAGAAGACAACCTCACGATGGGAGAATCTAATAAATCGAAATAACAATCATTAACTTGAGCTATTATCTCAGCACCAATACCTCCAGTTTTCATACATTCTTCTACTATGATTAACCTATGAGTTTTAAATAAAGATTTCGAGATAGCACTAATATCAATTGGCTTTAAAGAAATTAAGTCTATAACTTCTGGATCATAACCTTCTAGTGTCAATTGGTTTACTGCCTGCATTACGTGATGCCGCATTCTCGAATAAGTCACAATTGTTACATCTCTTCCTTCCTTAACAAGCTCTGCTTTATCTAGAGGTAAAGAGTATTCGTATTCTGGTAATTCGTCTTTTGAATTATACAACAAGACATGTTCAAAAAAAATGACAGGATTATTATCTCTTATAGCAGATTTTAAAAGCCCTTTTGCATTATAAGGAGTAGAGCAAGCAACTATCTTCAAGCCAGGTATGGCCTGAAAGTAAGCCTCAAGCCGCTGAGAGTGCTCAGCCCCTAGCTGCCTACCGACGCCACCAGGACCTCTAATTACAATTGGAATTTCAAAATTCCCTCCTGAAGTATATCGTAGCATTCCAGCATTATTAGAAATTTGATTGAAAGCAAGTAATAAAAAACTCATGTTCATTCCCTCAACAATAGGGCGCAATCCTGTGATAGCTGCACCAATTGCCATACCCATAAAGCTATTTTCAGCAATCGGAGTATCTAGAGCTCTTAGATCTCCGTACTTAGCATGCAAGTCTTTAGTAACCTTATACGAGCCTCCATAGTGGCCAACATCTTCACCTAGTACAAAAACAGAAGAATCTCTCTGCATTTCTTCATCAGTAGCTTCTCTCAGGGCATCAAACATAAAAACTTGACTCATAATACCTGTTATTTATATTTTAATAAAATTGATTAACCACAAAACGAAACTAAGTATCGGCAAATAAATATCTAGTTAAATCTTTCACATCAGGCTCTGGACTAGACAAAGAAAATTCTATAGCATTATCTATCTCAATTTTCACACTTAAATCAATAGCATCAATCTGATCTTTGGAAGCAATAGAATTATCTAAAACATGAGTCTTTAGACGTTGAATAGGATCACGAGCTAGCCAAGCCTCTTTTTGTCGGACTGAACGCAATTCATCAGGATCTGCAAGAGAGTGTCCACGAAAGCGGTAAGTTAAAGCCTCTATTAAAGTAGGGCCATGGCCAGCTCTTGCCCTATAAATAGATTGATTTGCAGCTTCTCGCACTGCTAATACGTCCATACCATCGACTTCGATGCCAGGCAAACCAAAGGCATTAGCTTTTTTGTGAATCTCAGGAAGAGAGGTAGACCTATGGTGAGCCATGCCAATAGCCCATTGATTATTTTCTACAACAAAAATTACTGGCAATTTCCATAAAACAGCCATATTCAAACACTCAAAAAACTGACCATTATTACTTGCTCCATCTCCAAAAAAACAAGCAGTTACTCGCAGCGGAGTCTTATCACCTAAAACCTGTTTTCTATAAATACTTTGAAAAGCAGCCCCCAAAGCAACAGGAATTCCCTCACCAATAAAAGCAAAACCTCCCAGAAAATGATGTGGTGCTGAAAATATATGCATAGAACCACCACGTCCACGACTACAGCCAGTCTCTTTACCAAAAAGCTCTGCCATAACAAGTCTCGATGGAACACCTTTACTAAGGGCATGAACATGATCACGATACGTACTACAAACATAATCATCTTGATTTAGAGATTTTATTACGCCAGTAGAAACAGCCTCTTGACCGCTGTAAAGATGAACAAAGCCAAACATTTTGCCGCGATAATACATTTGAGCACACATATCTTCGAAACTGCGGCCCAACAACATATCTCTGTACATTGATAGAATTATTTCAGGACTTATCAAAAAATGGTCAGAAACAGTTGAGGGTAAAATAACTTTGTTTTTCATGATAAAAGTGACATTGCAAACTTTTAAAAAAATATTAATTAATCAATCAAGAAATTAACAGACTGAGTGAGCACAAATAAAGAATATACATGCAGAAGCAATAATTTTAATTAAAGTATGTTTAATAGAAACAATTCAACAAAAAGTATACTATTTTTGAATTGATATAATGATACATTAACAATATATATAAATCAAAAGAAATTGCAGATTTATGCCAGCAAGGGGCATGAGCTTAACGTAAGCCAAAGGATTCCCTTATTTTAGAAGATGTAGTTATAATTTGTCTAGCATCTAACTACATAAAAAATTAAATAGATAAATATTAAATCAATATGACTATATCACTTGATGTTTTATCAAATATACAGAATGACTTGGTAACACTAAATACAAATTTAAAAAAAATGGTTGGAGCAAAGAATCCCATACTGTATGCTGCTGCCGAGCATCTTTTCAAAGCTGGAGGCAAAAGAATTAGGCCAGCTATAATACTTCTAGTAGCATTGTCAACAACAAAACAATCAATAATACTTCCAGAGCATAAAAGACTTGCTGAAATTATCGAAATTATACATACAGCTAGCTTAGTTCACGATGATGTAGTAGACGAATGTCATACAAGAAGAGGAGTAACAACTGTTCACGAAAAATTTAATAACAAAATAGCTGTGTTGGCAGGAGATTTTTTATTCGCACAATCGTCTTGGTACTTGGCTAATCTTAACAATTTAGAGGTAGTGAAAATAATTTCCAAAGTAATTACAGATTTTGCTGAAGGAGAAGTAAGGCAAGGGATGAGTCGTTTTGATGAAAGCGTATCTCTAGAAAGCTATATAGAAAAATCTTTTTATAAAACTGCGTCTTTGATTGCAGCAAGCTGTAAAGCAGCAGCCATTTTAAGCAGCAGTGATGTAAGCACGCAGAAATACTTCTACTTATACGGTAAACACTTGGGGCTAGCTTTCCAAATTATCGACGATATACTTGACATAATTGGCTCTAAGACATCTCTTGGAAAACCGGGAGGACTAGACTTAAAAAACGGCAATCTAACAGCGCCAGTTATTTTTGCACTTGAAGATAAGCCTGAACTTTATAAGTTAATTAGTAGAGAATTTCAGCAGAGTAACGACATTAATAAAGCAATAAAAATAATCAAAAGCAGTAATGGCATACAAAAGGCCTATGACTTAGCTCAAGAACATACTCAAGCATCATTACAAGCTTTAAGAAAAACCAAAAACAATGAGGTTCAAGAGAAATTGACTTACATGACTGAGTATTTAGTTAACAGATTGCACTAAAGACTAGAACAAAGGATTGAAATACAGAAAACATGTAGAAACACAAATACCTGTAGTTACTCATTTGAGTTGAAATAAAATTTACCTTTTGAATTTTGAACAGTATAAAACTAAATAATTTAGACATATAAATAAAGCATAAAACGCAAGCTATGCAAGCTTGCGCATAAAAGTATTTTGAAGATAAAATGCTGAAATAAATGAATTATTAAAACACTACCTAAATGGTCAAATTTGATAGTAGTAACAATAAGATAAATTATTTCATACTTTCTTAAGCATATATTCAAAACAAATAGATGCTGTCGAAAAATTTAAATGAAATTCACAAATCAAGAAGCAGAAATATGATTGCGAGACAATTTAACTACTGCATAAAAAAACTGATCATCTAGAATAGATAATTGAGCTAGTATTTTACGATTCAGAGCTATACGAACTTTTTTTAAATCTCCCATAAATTGACTGTAACTAACACCATTAAGTCGCGTGGCAGCACCAATACGAATAATCCATAAACGCCTATAATCACGCTTTCGATTTTTTCTGCCTACGTATGAATATCTCAAAGCTTTTAATACTTGCTGTTTAGCTGTGCTAAATAAGGTTGAGTGAGAACCTCTAAAACCTTTAGCTAATTTCAGAATTTTTTTTCTTCTTTTACGAGCGATATTACCTCTTTTAACACGAGTCATAAATGGGTTTAGAAATAAATTTTAGTAAATATAAGGAATTTTAAACTTAAAATTAAGCAAATCAACTTGACTAACCAGCAATACTTTGCGTAATTTTTGCTTACGTTTTGATGCTTTTTTTTGCAACAAATGATTGCGACACGATCTGCGCCTTAAAACTTTACAGCCAGAGAGTATCTTAAATCTTTTACGTACAGACTTAGAAGTTTTTAATTTATACATAGAACCTATTAAATGATATAAAGCCTAATATTGGATATTGCATTTTAAAAGTGCAAAAAGAAGACATCAAGAAGAATTAGCTAAGATCAAATCCGAAGATAGCTTATTAATGCAAGAGTTAAAACAAGGTAGAAACAATTTGTTAAATAGACCTCTTGCCTAAACTACTTATAGCACCTAATTAAGAGCATTAGCATTATCGTAATAAAATTAAAATTAAGCTATTAAAACCTTCACATTAAAAGTATACTAGCTTTAATAATGATTAATTAAATCTGCGTGTTATTGATTGCATTACCTAAAACATAAAGGTACAAAACCTTGAAAGCATTATTATCTTGAATATCTCGAAAATTATAAAAAGATATACCTTGATCTTCAAATAAATTCATTGCATTTTAAGCAATTTTTTCAATATGTATCCTTCTGACAAATCTTCCATGTATTATACAAATATAAGCTGTTAATAAATAGATAGCTAGGACCAATATGTCGAATTGTATTTATATACTTTTTTATGCTATTAAAAAAAAGACCTGCTTAAGCCTCTCAATTAAGCTATGATAGTAATAAATCAAACTACAAAATAAGTTTTTCTTGTAAAAAGGCAAATAAAACAACCTTAACTATTTTCTTATTCTTATTTTTATCCTTCTTCAAAAACAGTATAGATAAGAATAAATTAGCAACTATACTGCAGTAAAACTTCTTATCAATTACATCGCCCAAAAGACTTTACGAAAGCAATATACTCAGCCGTACTATAAGATTCAGTTGCTTCCTTAAAAATTACTAAACTAAATTAGTAGACATAAAGACTACTTCTAATGAATTTATGTCAATATTTAGACAAATAAGATTGTTTTCAATTAAAATATTTTCCCTACGTAGACAGGATAAAATTATATTAAATATTCCAGAAATTGAGTTGATCTTAAGTTTATATAGAACGAAAATAATTTTTCGATTGCTTGGGAGTGCCTACTATAGTAGCATTTCCAGGCTGCCAATTGGCTGGACAAACCTCGTCAGGATGAGACTGAACATACTGAATTGCTTTTAATATTCTAAGAGTTTCATGTACGCTACGGCCAAAATCAAGATTATTAACCAAAGAATGCTGTATAACACCTTGCTTATCAATAATAAACAAGCCCCTAAGAGCTTTCCCATCGTCTGTTAAAACATTATAGGACGAGCTGATACCTTTAGTTAAATCAGAAACTAATGAATAATTTAAATCACCTAGGCCACCAGAATCACGCTCTGTTTGAAGCCACGCCAGATGAGAATATTCACTATCTACAGATATGCCTAAAATCTCTGTATCAAGCTCCTGTATTTCATGATATACATCGCTAAAAGCGGTAATTTCTGTTGGACAAACAAAAGTAAAATCAAGAGGATAAAATAACAAAATAACATATTTTCTACCAAGATAATCAGACAAAGATATTCTTCTAAATTCTTGATCATACACAGCAATAGCAGAAAAATCAGGAGCTTTTTGGCCCACTTTAATACAATTATTATTTAATATCATTACACCTTTTTTATAATATCTAATTTTTATATTATATAAAGCTAATAGAATATTAGCATATCATAAATCAATAAGTTTTTATATTCAAAAATAGACATAATAATAGCGGAGAATGGATTTGAACCATTGACCTTCGGGTTATGAGCCCGACGAGCTACCAGACTGCTCTACCCCGCGCCTAACAGTATAGTAATACAATTAATATCATAAAAGCAATGAATAAATTATTTTATCTAACAAAAGCAAGATTAAAATAATTAAAAGAGTAGATTTAATTCTAGAAAGCAACGGCATGGCTTCATACAAACCTATAAGACGATCTTGTGTTAAGATTTCTGCACTCTTTATCCATATTTGACCATCATACCATCCCGACTCTTCATAAAAGACAGTAGCGCTGATAAGTCGCTTTGCAACATATGACCAAGCAAAATAGAGATGTATAAAAATCAAAAGACAAAATAAATTAACCACAAAAAGATTTAATATGATTAATTTCCATAAGCCTATGCTAGTAGGTATAATAGACAAAACACATGGTATTGATATTATAAACAGGAAGCTGAAAATAGCTAAGAGCTTAATTAAATATCTCTTAAAAGACAAGCTAATCCATGAGAAAAGCCAAGATTGCTTTAATGAAAAATATTCATTCAGTGGCTGCTGATCGAAAGGGACAGGACATTTTTTTTTAGAAATACACATAATGCAAATTTATCAGCAAGAGATTAGAGACATTTATGCTGCTCTATTAGTTATCATGCAGGGTAGAAAATATAGTTAAAGCCAAAAACATTAATACACTAACTCCAGTAATTAACTGTATTTTTTGCTGTGCACTACGAGTAAAGTTAAGGGATGTTGCTTGAGTAATTAAAGTACTTAAACTAACTGATTTAGGATTATTAATCATAATTAATAATACTGTAAAAAAACTTTCGAGACGCCATAGAACTTTCATACTATTAACTAGGTTTGCATATTCTATAATTTCTATAAAAATTATTGAAGAATATGGTAAAACATATTCTTTAATTTTATAAACTAAACTAATTCTAATAATCAATAAGAAGAGACGGTCAGTAGATTAAACTACTCACCTTGCACTTTTAATAATAGAAATCCAAGAATTAATCCAAACAGTATTAATACAAAGCTAATGACACTTGTTGATATAATTTCTTCTAACATTAATAGAACTCCATTAAAGATTAAAATAACCCAAAGACTAGCTGAATTAAAGGCTAAAATCCATTGCGTCCCCATACAACAAGAGCTACTGAAAAACTAAATACAGCTAACAAAGATCCCCAGCCCAAACTAAGAATATTTAACATACTAAGCACACTCCTTATATCGTAAAATAAAGTAAAATAAATATACAGAAAATCTAGAATTCATATTAGAATAATTATAGTACAAGCACAAATACTGAGTAAGATACGATTGCAGCTAAAAATCGAAAAAATGTAAATTTTTTACTATTTTTAAATGTATGAAGAAAAGTTAAGGTTGCTATGAAATTAGTAATAAAATACTTAACCTGATGTACATAAACTTACAATAAATATATTATATATGGAAATTAACAAAAATTCATCTAAAATCCTGAATAAAGAAACTTTACTAACTCCTCGATTTTACACAACAGACTTTGAAGAAATGGCTAAACTAGATATTTCATTAAATATTCATGAATTTGAAGCCTTAATTGAAGAGTTTAGAGCAGATTATAACAAGACACATTTTATTAGAGATGAAGAATTTGAGCAATGCTGGGATAATCTGGACAAAAAAACCAAAGCCCTATTTATAGAATTTTTAGAAAGATCTTGCACAGCAGAATTTTCAGGATTCTTATTATATAAAGAATTATCCAGAAAATTACAGCGAAGCAATCCTGTTATCGCAGAGTGCTTTCTGCTTATGTCAAGAGATGAAGCTAGGCATGCAGGTTTTTTAAATAAAGCAATGAATGATTTTAATTTATCTTTAGATTTAGGATTTTTAACTAAAAACAGAAAATATACTTTTTTTTCTCCAAAGTTTATTTTTTATGCCACATATCTATCAGAAAAGATTGGATATTGGAGATACATAACTATATACAGACATTTAGAGAAGCATCCTGAGCATCGAATATACCCAATATTTAAATTTTTCGAAAGCTGGTGTCAGGATGAAAATCGACATGGAGATTTTTTTGCTGCACTTTTGAAGTCACAACCTAAATTTCTGAATAATTTAAAGTCAAGGCTATGGTGTCGTTTTTTCTTATTAAGCGTATTTGCAACAATGTATTTAAATGATTTTCAAAGATCGGATTTTTATAAGGCAATAGGATTAGATGCTAGACAGTACGACATGCAAGTTATAAAAAAAACTAATGAAAGCGCATCAAGAATCTTTCCAATAGCCTTGAATGTAGATAGCCCTAAATTCTTTCAATATTTAGATATATGCGCATCAGAAAACAAGAAATTAATAGAAATTAATGGGAAAAACATACCGCATACAGTCAGTACGCTAAGAAAGATACCAGCATATTTCAACTTGAGCTGGTATTTGATAAAACTATATTGCATGCCTGTAATCAAATCATACTCAGTTACTTCAACAATAAGATAAAAGCAAGCATAAATTAAAGAAATTTAGACAAGTAATTTTATATAATAAATTACATAGCAAGAGCTGACAATCAAATCCTTTAATTAAAATAAAGCTTTATTTCATTTTTGATTATCACTATATTAGAATAATGTAATATATTATTATTCTCAATTCTCAATAAGTAATCAGGTGCTACGAACGCTTATGACAAACACAATTAATTTAAAGATGCCATCGCCAACCTTTGGTGGAAGCACTGGAGGCTGGCTTAGATCTGCAGAAATAGAAGAAAAATATGCAATCACATGGACTAGTAAAAAAGAAGAATTTTTTGAGATGCCTACAGGCGGGGCTGCTATAATGCATGAAGGAGACAACCTTTTATACGTAGCAAAAAAAGAGCAATGCTTAGCACTGGGAAGTCAGCTAAGAAAAAATTTTAAAATTAGTAATTTTAAAATTTATAGAATATTTCCAAATGGCGAAGTGCAATATTTACATCCAAAAGATGGAGTATTTCCAGAAAAATCTAATTCTGGCAGAGTTGGCGTAGGAAACATAGAACATTCAATAGGAAAAAATGCTAATCCGATTAACAAAAAATTTACAGGAGAGGCAACCTATGAATAAAACTTAATTTTCTTCTTTACTGACTGAGACAGTAAAGCGCATGAACATAAGTAAGATTTTAAATACAGTATAATTCTGTGTCTTACTTATGCTAATATATCAAGGAAGCTCAAGAATCTTGGAGAGGTGGTAGAGTTGGTTTATTGCCTCTGATTTGAAATCAGATGAACCTTTAGGTTCCGTGGGTTCGAATCCCACCCTCTCCTTGCTTAAAAGAGTCAGAGCATGTAGAAATAAACACTACTTTTTTTGAACAGCTTTATCTATAAAATCAATAACTTGACTGAGATTTGCAATATTTTCAGCATCTTGATCAGAAATTTCCACAGAAAATTCTTCCTCAATAGCCATTACTAATTCGACAGTATCTAAAGAATCTGCTCCTAAATCAGTAAAATTTACCTCTGGCGTAACTTGCTTGATATCGACTGCTAGCTGCTGAGCTATAATACCTTGCACTTTTTTAAAAATAGCTTGCGTTGATTCAGCTGATGACATGATCTTACCTTAGTCTATAAATTTTTAGAATATTTTCGCAACAACCTGTATCTATATGTAAGTAGGCAAAGAACTTATAAAAAGTTTTTTATGAAAGAAATAATATTCTAGAGCTCATAAATAAACCTTAATCAGGATAAATTTTCAGTCTTCTATTAGGTTCTTCACCAAAACTGCGCAGGCTTAAATTGTAACATAAAATCAATTTATACTGTAGTTTACGCAGATCCACTAATCTAGGAAGTAATTCTACAGACTGCTTTCTAGGTCTAACAATTTTTTCTATAGCTATTCTTGCCTCTATTAAAGCTTCTAGCTCTATTTTACGACTGTTACCCAAAAGCTTTGGCCAGCTATATTGTAATGAATTATTAGTATTACAAATTTGTCTTAAAGCACGAGCAATATTTGTGGCTGTACCACTATAGATTGTATAAATCGTTATCTGCCTAGATTTTGCTATCTGCTTTATTTTTGTATTTTTTTTGATATTAGCTCTTAAGGCAAGAATAATATCTGCTTGTATAATATTTTTAGTTATTACAATCGGAAGCCTAAGAGCAGTTACTACTGTTTTCACTTGAAAAAAATCTATATAATAAACATAGAGACAGATGCTTTTATGAACATCTAAACTAGGCTCTGGCAGATAACTAGAGCAATTATCAAGCCAAGAAAGTGCATTTAAAGATAAGGGATTTTTTTGACAAAAACTTAAGGATTGTATATCAAGATATTTAGAACTTTCAATTTTCGAGACACAATTCTTTTTGTTAGATATAAAATTAGGAGGCATATAATGCTCACATTCAATAACAACAGAGCCATCAGAATTTAGTTTGCGCCTCTGAGTCCATAATCTTGATCCCTGTAAAAGCTGATCAACTGCCTGATCAACTGCTTCATGAACTATCCAATTATGACGCTCATGCATTTCAATGACAACCTGAAAAGCAGAAAATGCTTTGCGTTCTAAAATACTTTTCTGAGATCCTCTGCGCTTTGCTTCATCGTCACCTAAAGTAACATACTGAATACCTCCAATTAAATCTGATAAAACAGGATTTTTAATAATACTGTCCAGATAATTGCCGTGAGCTGTGCCAACCAACTGAACACCCCTTTCGGATATTGTACGGGCAGCCAAAGCTTCTAATTCTGTGCCTATTTCATCTATAATTATTACCTCAGGCATATGGTTTTCTACTGCCTCTATCATAACTTGATGCTGTAACTCAGGACGTGAAACCTGCATTCTTCTAGCCCTTCCAATAGCTGGATGAGGTATATCTCCATCTCCAGCAATTTCGTTAGATGTATCAATTATAACCACACGTTTTTCCATTTCATCAGCCAAAATCCTAGCAATCTCTCTGACAGCAGTTGTTTTACCTATGCCTGGTTTACCCAAAAGAAGCAAAGAAGGAGTTTTTTCCAGCAAATCTCTTATAATGCTTATTGTTCCAAATACAGCTCTTCCTACTCTACATGTTAGACCAACAATATTGCCTTGCCTATTCTTGATAGAGCTAATCCTATGCAAGGTTCGCTCAATACCAGAGCGGTTATCGCCACTAAAATTACCTAATCGCCTGATACAATAGTCTAAATCTTGCCACACAACTACTTTAAACGATAAATACTCTGGCCCTTCAGGAAAACGAGCCTCAGGCTTTCTACCTAAATCCATGATAATCTCTAAAAGAAAATCTCTTTTAGGATGAATCAATAAAGGTAGTTTAACAAAATCTGGCAAAATCTCCAGCAATTGGTCCAAATCATCAGTTATTAACATCATGCATTATTAAAATAAATCAAAAATAATCATTGAAAGTACATCATTTAAATATTTATTGCTGATATAATTTTAGTAATTATAGAATAATATATTAAAAAATAGCAGCAATAAATTGTTTTTACAGACATAAACTGATTTTATAATAACAAACACCTGACTAAAATTAATACAAGAAAAAATGTTAGAACAACTAATCAAAATAAAAAGAATAAATGCCAATAAAAATGCAGAAATTATTAAGTGGATAGGAGAGTGCGGTAATATATCTGGAGAAAAAAGCATCAATTATAATAATTCATGCAAAAAGGTAAAAATTATACAATTTTTAAATAACACAAGAATCTGGATGCTACCAGAGGAAATAGGAATTATTAATTAGAACTATAAATAAGTATAGACAGGTAAGTATAATGAAATTTCAGATAAGAGATTTAAAAAATCTGCTTTGCTCTATTAAAAATAGTAAAATCGATCGAATTCATATAAAAAGCAATCGATTTGAATTGCTTATAAACAAGAAGCACATAGACCTTTATTTTAATTCCAGAATTGTAAATATAAAAAACTATAGCAATACTAGCTTATCAACAAAAAAGCTAAAAAAAGAAAACAAAAAGCAAGTAAAATATCGGAAAAATCACAATAATTCAATACATGCTGAAGGATCAACAACCTATTCGACAATATTATCGCCCATGGTTGGTACATTCTATAGATCTCCAGCACCAAACGAACCTTCTTTTGTAAAAACAAATGATACAATTGAAAAAAGGCAAACTGTATGTATTATAGAAGCAATGAAATTAATGAACGAAATAGAAGCAGAAGTAAGTGGAAAAATTGTTGATATACTGGTCAAGGACGGAGAGATTGTAGACTGTGGGCAAGCACTCATGAGAGTACAAACTTAACACTTCTTAAGTAAGAATTAAGATTTTTAGATTTTAATTATTGTTAACAGATTTCAGGCTAATATAATAATTAGCTTTATAATGACGATAGTTAATATAAAAACTCAACATGTATTCTCATAAAAGCTATATAATCTAATTCATTAAGATTATGCATCTTCTAAGAGTTAAGAAGTGTAAATACTTACATAATGAGCGTTTTATTACATTGTAATTGTCTTCAATTGTATTTTAATTAATAAACAGGAGAATCTCCATGACGGCTAGCTCACAAGAGCAGGAGACAAAAAAAGTTGAGGTTAACGTAGATAAAAATTCTATCCCTACATCATTCGAAAAATGGGCAAAGCCTGGGCATTTTTCAAAAAAACTTGCTAAAGGCCCTAAGACAACAACTTGGATTTGGAATCTACATGCAGACGCTCACGACTTTGATAGTCATACAAGCTCACTAGAAGACACTTCACGAAAAATCTTTAGTGCACACTTTGGCCAGTTATCGATTATATTTCTATGGCTAAGCGGAATGTATTTTCATGGAGCCAAATTCTCGAACTATATAGCATGGCTAAGCAATCCTTCTGTGATTAAACCTAGTGCACAAATTGTATGGCCTATTGTGGGACAAGAAATCTTAAATGGAGATGTTGGAGGTGGATTTCAAGGAATACAAATAACATCTGGCTTTTTTCAACTATGGCGGGCATCAGGTATAACAACAGAGTTTGAGCTATATTGCACAGCAATAGGCGGACTATTTATGGCATTCCTGATGATTTTTGCAGGCTGGTTTCATTATCATAAAGCAAGCCCAAAACTTGAATGGTTTCAAAACGTAGAATCTATGATGAACCACCACTTATCTGGATTACTAGGACTAGGCTGTTTAAGCTGGGCAGGACACCAAATTCATATTGCATTGCCTATAAATAAGCTTTTAGACTCAGGAGTATCATCACAAGAGTTACCATTACCGCACGAATTTTTAGTTAATAGAGATCTAATGAGCGAGCTATACCCAAGTTTTAGTAAAGGGATTATTCCTTTTTTCACGCTAAATTGGGGTGAATACTCTGATTTTCTGACATTCAAGGGAGGACTAAATCCTGTTACTGGAGGACTATGGTTAACTGACACAGCCCATCATCATCTAGCTCTGGCAGTACTATTTTTAATTGCTGGACATATGTACAGAACAAACTGGGGAATTGGGCATAGCATGAAAGAGATACTAGAAGCTCACAAAGGACCATTTACAGGTGAAGGTCATAAGGGTCTATATGAAATTCTAACAACTTCTTGGCATGCACAATTAGCTATTAACTTAGCTATGATGGGATCATTAAGCATTATCGTAGCTCACCATATGTATGCAATGCCTCCTTATCCATATATAGCCACTGACTATCCAACGCAACTATCATTGTTTACACATCACATGTGGATAGGAGGCTTTTGCATAGTAGGAGCCGGAGCACATGCATCGATTTTTATGGTAAGAGATTATAATCCTGCACAAAACTACAACAATGTATTAGATAGAATCATAAGACATAGAGATGCCATCATATCTCACTTAAACTGGGTATGCATATTTTTAGGCTTTCATTCATTTGGTCTATATATACACAATGATACGATGAGAGCTTTAGGAAGATCTCAAGACATGTTTTCAGACACAGCTATTCAACTACAGCCTATTTTTGCGCAATGGGTACAAAGCATTCATACGCTTGCACCAAGCAGTACAAGCCCAAATGCATTAGCAACAACAAGCTATGCGTTTGGAGGTGACTTAATAGCAGTAAATAACAAAATTGCTATGATGCCTATATCATTGGGTACCGCTGATTTTATGGTACATCATATTCATGCATTTACTATTCACGTAACTGTCCTAATATTAGTCAAAGGATTTTTGTTTTCTCGAAATTCTCGTCTTATACCAGATAAATCCAATTTAGGATTTCGTTTTCCTTGCGATGGACCAGGAAGAGGTGGAACATGTCAGGTATCTGGATGGGACCATGTATTTCTAGGACTATTTTGGATGTACAATTCATTATCAGTAGCTATATTTCATTTCAGCTGGAAGATGCAATCAGATGTATGGGGAAGCATTAAACCCTCTGGAGGAATATCGCATATAACAGGAGGTAATTTTGCTCAAAGCTCCATTACAATCAATGGCTGGTTAAGAGACTTTTTGTGGGCTCAAGCTTCTCAGGTAATTCAGTCATATGGGTCAGCTTTATCGGCATATGGATTAATCTTTCTAGGGGCACACTTTGTTTGGGCATTTAGTTTAATGTTTTTATTTAGTGGACGTGGTTACTGGCAAGAACTCATAGAATCTATCGTTTGGGCACACAACAAGATTAAAGTAGCACCATCAATTCAGCCAAGAGCATTAAGCATTACTCAAGGAAGAGCAGTTGGAGTAGCTCACTATCTTCTAGGCGGAATAGGAACAACGTGGTCATTCTTTTTAGCAAGGATAATATCAGTAGGATAAATATTAATTTAGGAAAACAAAATAATGGCAACAAAATTTCCAAAATTTAGCCAAGCATTAGCGCAAGATCCTACAACAAGAAGGATTTGGTATGGAATAGCAACAGCACACGACTTCGAGAGCCACGATGGCATAACAGAAGAAAATTTATACCAGAAAATTTTCGCTTCTCATTTCGGTCATATAGCAATTATATTCCTTTGGACTTCAGGTAATTTATTTCATGTTGCATGGCAAGGCAATTTTGAGCAATGGGTCATACAACCATTAAAGATAAAACCTATTGCACATGCAATATGGGATCCGCACTTTGGGCAGCCAGCGATCAAAGCATTTACTAAAGGGGGAGCTTCTTATGCTGTTGACATAACATTTTCAGGAGTATATCATTGGTGGTATACAATAGGAATGAGAACAAATAGCGACTTGTATAATGCATCGTTATTTTTATTGATCTTGTCTGCTGTTATGCTTTTTGCAGGATGGCTACATCTTCAGCCAAAATTTAAGCCTGGATTATCATGGTTTAAAAACAATGAATCAAGACTAAATCATCACTTATCTGGTTTATTTGGAGTAAGCTCACTAGCTTGGACAGGACACCTAGTTCATGTTGCTATACCAGAGTCACGTGGACAGCATGTAAGATGGAATAATTTCACGCATAGTCTTCCACATCCAGCAGGACTACAGCCCTTTTTTACAGGCAAATGGAATTTATATGCAGAAAACCCAGATGCATTAAGCCATGTATTTGGAACCAAAGAAGGAGCGGGAACAGCTATACTTACATTCCTTGGAGGATTTCATCCACAAAGTCAATCATTATGGCTAAGCGATATTGCGCATCATCATCTGGCAATTGCAGTGTTATTCATAATTGCAGGACACATGTATAGAACAAACTGGGGAATTGGACATAATCTTAAAGACATATTAGATGCTCACCGTCCACCAAGCGGACAATTAGGCGCCGGACATGCTGGACTATATGAAACAATAACAAATTCTTTACATATACAGCTAGGACTAGCCTTAGGGTCTTTAGGAACAATAACATCATTGGTAGCGCAGCATATGTATGCAATGCCTCCATATGCTTTCATGGCCAAAGATTTCACAACACAAGCAGCACTTTATACTCATCATCAGTATATTGCAGGCTTTTTGATGGTTGGAGCATTTGCGCATGGAGCCATATTCTTTATAAGAGACTATGACCCAAAACAAAATGAAAACAATGTTCTAACTAGGATGCTTGAACATAAAGAAGCAATAATATCTCACTTAAGCTGGGTATGCTTATTTCTTGGATTTCATACACTGGGACTGTACATACATAACGACACAATGATCGCGTTTGGAACACCAGAAAAGCAAATACTAATAGAACCAGTATTTGCTCAATGGATACAGGCAAGCTCAGGGAAAGCCCTATATGGGTTTGATGTATTACTATCTTCTTCATCAAACATAGCAACAAAAGCAGGAAGCAACATATGGTTACCAGGATGGCTAGAGGCTATTAATAACGGCAAAAACTCTCTGTTCTTAACTATTGGACCTGGAGATTTTCTGGTACACCATGCAATAGCTTTAGGCTTACACACGACAACACTAATACTAGTAAAAGGAGCTCTAGACGCTAGAGGATCAAAACTAATGCCCGACAAGAAAGATTTTGGATACAGCTTTCCCTGTGATGGACCAGGAAGAGGCGGAACATGCGATATATCAGCTTGGGACGCATTTTACTTGGCGGTATTTTGGATGCTGAATACAATTGGATGGGTAACATTTTATTGGCATTGGAAACATCTTGCTGTATGGCAAGGAAATGTTAGCCAATTTAACGAATCATCGACATATTTAATGGGATGGCTAAGAGACTATCTGTGGATCAACTCTTCTCCATTAATAAATGGATATAATCCTTATGGAATGAACAATCTTTCTGTTTGGGCCTGGATGTTTTTATTTGGACATTTAGTGTGGGCTACGGGATTTATGTTCCTAATATCTTGGCGTGGTTATTGGCAAGAGCTTATAGAAACACTGGCTTGGGCACATGAAAGAACGCCATTGGCTAATCTAATCAGATGGAAAGATAAGCCTGTTGCGCTATCGATTGTACAAGCAAGGCTAGTTGGATTAGCTCATTTTTCAGTTGGTTATATAATGACATATGCAGCATTTGTTATAGCATCAACACAAGGTAAGCTAGGCTAGCAAGCTTGACAATATGGCAGAAAGATCAATTATTTTTTAGAAACAAAAGATCATTGCATTAAAAACATAATGCAATGATCTTTTTGGTATACTAGTAAATGTATTTTGATATACTTTACTGGATTAAAAGCATTTATTTATTATTTAAAAAAAATATGGCTAAAAAAAGCATGATAGAAAGAGAAGAAAAAAGAAGAAAGTTAACAAATAAATACAGATCAAAAAGAGAGGAGATAAAAAGTAAAAGAAAAGAAACTAACAATTTTGATGAGCAAATAAAATTACAGGGGAAATTGCAGAAATTACCCAGAAATAGCGCACCATGTCGACAAAGAAATAGATGCTGGAAAACTGGACGAAGTCGAGGATTTTATAGAAATTTTGGATTATCAAGACACGTTTTAAGGGAGATGTCACACGAATGCTTATTGCCAGGTATAAAAAAGTCAAGCTGGTAAAACAACCAGCCGACAATAAGCCTAATTGTCGCAAATATACATGAATCAATAAAGATACTCTGAAAATAAAGAAAGTATGTGCTGCATACTTGTACATAAGCACAATTTGATAGACTAACTAATCACAACTTATAGACCAAATTGATTGCCTCTACGATACTGTAAATAAGCAGCAACTAATAATCCGATTAAAGTCACAGGAACTAATCCCAATACTATACCCGACAAAAGAGGTTCTACCATATTAATTGTGTGAATAAAATTAACAATATAAAAACTAAATAAATACAACATACTAAATTAAAATGAATTATTTATCTAAATCCAATAGCAGCCTGCCAAACAAATGCCAGTAACAAAAAGAATACAGGAATTACAGGCAAAATATCAACCAAAGGTCTAAATACAGAGTAAGCTTCTGGTAATTTTACTAACATCATAGCTGTAGTCATATAAATCCTATTTACAATTATTTTAAGTAATATGCTTCGACAATAAGTACCAATAAATTCGGTTTTACTCTTCTTTATTTTAATACCATCAGAGGAATAACATAGACGCAATAAAAGAGTTTACAATAATACATAAACTATATATTGCAGCCTATAATTATATATTATATAAAATTATATAGTAAATTATTTAATAGCTCGTAAATTAGATAAATTAATCGAGGAAAAACTATGACAATAGCTATTCAATTACTTGTGTTTGCTCTAATAATATTTTCTGCCATACTTGTAGTAAGTATACCTGTAGCTTTGGCTTCACCTGAACAATGGGAGCGTTCTAAAAACTTGATTTACACAGGAGCTGGTATATGGACAGGACTAGTTATAATAACAGGAGTTATCAACTCTTTCATTATATAATTCCAGATCAAGCTTAACTTAAGAAAATGTATAGATAGAAATAACTTTATGAAGTATAATAAATTGACAGAAAACATTTTTTCTGGCATTATATTAATGTAAGCGGGTATAGCTCAGCGGTAGAGTATAACCTTGCCAAGGTTAATGTCGCGCGTTCAAATCGCGTTGCCCGCTTAAACTCAAACTAAGCCTCTTTAGAATTTGTATCTATTACAGAATCATCAGCAGAATTATTATCTGTTTTATTATTTTGGCTGTAAACTTTTTTACTTATATTTGTCATCTCTTGCTGAAGTTGAGTCTGAAAACTTTTTATCTGCTCATAATTATCATCTTCGATTGCCTGCTTAAGCTTGCTTATCAACTGATTTACATCGTCTTTTTCTTGCTGATTAATTTTGTCAGCAAATTCATTTAACTGATTCTGAGACTGATAGCATAAAGAATCAGCTTGATTCTTCAGATTTATTTGCTCAAGCTTTTCTTTATCACGCCCCGAGTTTTCTTGGGCTTCTCGAACTAACTTTTCAACCTCATCTTTAGGAAGGGTAGAAGCACCCGTTATAGTAATTGATTGCTCTTTGCCAGTTCCTTTATCTGCTGCTTTTACAGACAAAATGCCATTAGCATCTATATCAAATGCTACTTCTATCTGAGGAATACCTCTAGGTGCTGGCGTAATTCCATCAAGCCTGAAAGTACCTAAGCTCTTATTATCTTTCGTAAAATCTCGCTCTCCTTGAAGAACATGAATTTCAACGTTTGGCTGATTGTCCACAGCTGTTGAGAAAATTTCTGATTTTTTTGTAGGCACCGTTGTATTGCGAGAAATAATTTTAGTCATGACACCACCTAAAGTTTCCACGCCTAAAGATAGAGGAGTAACATCAAGTAGAAGTATATCTTTAACTTCACCAGCTAAAACTCCTGCCTGAACAGCAGCGCCAATCGCAACTACTTCATCAGGATTAACACTTTGATTGGGATCCTTACCTATAATATTTTTAACTAAACGTTGAATGGCTGGAATTCTTGTAGAACCACCAACTAAAACAACCTCATCAATATAATTAGCCTGTAAGTTAGCATCCTTCAAAGAAGTATTTACAGGAACCTCGCACCTTTTAATTAAATCTTGACAGAGATGTTCAAATTTTGCACGAGTTATAGTCTTTTCTAAATGCTTCGGTCCCGTATCAGTAGAAGTAATAAAAGGTAAATTAATATCAGTCTGGGCAAGGCTCGAAAGTTCCATTTTTGCTTTTTCTGCTGCCTCTGTTAATCTCTGCAAAGCTTGTCTATCCTGACTCAGATCAATACCCTGATCGTTTTTAAATTGCAATATTAACCACTGAACAATTTTACGATCAAAATCATCACCTCCTAAATGAGTATCGCCTGATGTAGACAAAACTTCAAAAACACCATCACCTACTTCAAGAATAGAAACATCAAAAGTACCACCTCCTAAATCAAATACTAAAATAGTTTCATTATTTTTCTTGTCCAGTCCATAAGACAAAGAAGCAGCTGTTGGCTCATTAATAATTCTTAGAACATCAAGACCAGCTATCTGACCAGCATCCTTTGTTGCTTGTCGTTGTGAATCATTAAAATAAGCTGGTACAGTGATAACCGCTTGATTAACTTGTTGACCCAAGTAGCTGCTTGCATCTTCCATTAATTTTCGTAAAACTTGAGCAGATATTTCTTCTGGAGCAAAGTCTTTACTTAAAGCTGGACATTCTAACTTAATATTAGAATTAGCATCCATTTTTATATTATAAGGAGACTGACGTAATTGATTATCCAACTCATCTTTTTTACGACCAATAAATCTTTTAACAGAGTAAAAAGTATTCTCAGGATTCATAACAGCCTGTCTTTTCGCTATATGACCTACTAATTTATCTTGTTTTTTCGTATAAGCAACAACAGAAGGAGTTGTTCTAAACCCCTCTTTATTAGGAATAACTGTCGGCTTTCCGCCTTCCATAACAGCAACAACAGAATTAGTAGTGCCTAAATCGATACCTACAACTTTATTCATAAAACAACCTCTTAATTGAAATATAAAACTTAAAAAGTATTAAAATATTAATTAAAATAATGCATCATATAAGCTAATCAATAAAGTGGTGATTACCGCACTAATTGATCAAATTAAGACAAGCTTGAAAAATTTATAAATTTAGCAGATAATGAACGTATTGAATTAAGAGCAAATTGACCATAAAACTTTTCCAGAATTAGAAGGTAAATCACAATGACAATTGGGCTACTAGGAAAAAAAATTGGCATGACTCAAGTATTTTGCCAGAAAGGGAAAGCAATACCCGTAACTGCTTTACAGCTTGGACCTTGCATCATCACAAATATCAAAAAAGTTGAGTTGCATGGATATCAAGCTATACAAATAGGTTATAACGAAATTGAGAGACGTAAATTGTCCAAAGCACAGGTAGGACATCTTGAAAAGTCATCTATTCCACCTGTAAAATACTTAAAAGAATATAAAACTAATACAATAGAGCGATTTGCAATAGGTCAATATATTACCGTAAATGATCTAGAAATTGATGACAAAATTAACATATCTAGTATTAGTATAGGCAAAGGATTTTCTGGTTACCAAAAAAGACATAATTTTAGCAGGGGGCCAATGTCGCATGGTTCAAAAAATCATAGAAGACCTGGCTCTATTGGCGCAGGAACAACACCAGGAAGGGTTTTTATGGGAAAAAGAATGGCTGGCCGAATGGGAGGTCATAAAGTCACAATAAAAAATCTTCGAATTATAGAAATAGATACAGAAGAGAATGTTATCTTAGTTAATGGCTCTGTTCCCGGAAAGCCAGGAAGCATTATTAGCGTCTGTAAAAAATAAATCAAATGAATGTAAAGAAGAAACTGCTATATCCAGTAAAGCTAAACAGGAATAAAGTAACAAAGAGTGATAAAGAAATTGAATTGAGGCCAACAAATTGCGACAACAAAAGTATGCACATAGTTTACCGAGCACTTGCACAACAACTACATAACAAAAGGCAAAGTAGTGCACATACAAAAACAAGAAGCGAAATAAGAGGAGGAGGAAGAAAACCATGGAAGCAAAAAGGAACCGGAAGAGCACGTGCTGGCTCCATTAGATCACCTTTGTGGAGAGGAGGAGGAGTAGTATTTGGTCCAAGCACTAAAAATACGAAAAAAATCAACAAAAAAGAAAAAAGATTAGCACTAAAAATACTTATAAAAAATAAGCTTAAGAAAATAACTGCGATAGAGAAAATAATGATTGACTCACACCATCCTAGTACAAAATTAGTGATAGATACAATTAAAGGATATAATTTAGATATACGAAATAAAGAGAATACTCTAATAATTGTCGAGAAAAAAACACACAGTTTATATTTATCTGTTCGAAATTTATCAAATGTGGAACTGATTGCAATCAATAATATCAACGTTATATCTCTTTTGAAAGCAAAACAAATAATAATAACAACAAACGCTTTAAAAATACTTAATCAAAAATATGATGGGTAGAAATATACCTCAGAAAACATTAATAGATATTATTAAATATCCTATTTTAACTGATAAAACAACTAGACTTATTGAAGAAAATCGATATTGCTTTGCTGTTGAAGTCAAAGCAAATAAACCACAAATCAAAGAAGCTATTGAAAAACTATTTGATGTACATATTAAGAAAATTGGTACCCTATATGTCAAGAAAAAATCAAAGCGTGTAGGTAAATATATTGGTAAAAAAAGTGAATATAAAAAAGCTATCATAAAACTGCGCGATAACGAAAGAATAAAATTATTTTCAGAAAACTAACCAAATTATTGACAAATTTCTACAAATTACAAATGAGCATAAGACTATATAAGGCATGCACAGCCGGAACAAGGAATCGAGCCGTTTCTGGATTTACAGAAATTACGAATTATAAACCAGAAAAATCATTATTAAAAAAAAATCATCGCCATAAGGGACACAATAATCGAGGAATTATTACAGCAAGACATAGGGGTGGAGGGCACAAAAGACGTTATAGAATAATTGATTTTAAACGAAATAAAACAAATATCAAAGCCAAAGTAGCAAGCATAAATTATGACCCTAATAGAAATGCGAGAATAGCGCTATTACATTACTCAGATGGAGAAAAAAGATATATTTTACATGCTAGATCGTTAAAGATAGGAGATACGGTCATGTCCGGAAAATCAATACCGCTAGAAGTAGGTAACACACTTCCGCTAAAATCAATACCGCTAGGTACAGCAGTACATAATATAGAACTAGAACCATCTAAGGGAGGACAGATTGTAAGAGCAGCAGGGACATACGCACAAATAGTTGCCAAAGAAGGTAAATTCGCTACATTAAAACTACCATCAAGCGAAGTAAGGCTAATAAAACAAGAATGCTGTGCAACTATTGGTCAAGTTGGAAATATTGATGCGAATAATATTGTAGTAGGTAAAGCCGGAAGGAAAAGATGGTTAGGAAAAAGACCGAGAGTAAGAGGAGTGGCTATGAATCCTGTGGATCATCCTCATGGAGGCGGCGAAGGACGTTCTCCAATTGGAAAACCATGTCCAGTAACACCATGGGGAAAACCTGCATTAGGGGTAAGAACCCGTAAAAAACAAAAATACAGCAACCAATATATACTACGTAGACGCAAATAATTAAATATTGTTAAATTAATAACCATGTCTAGATCTTTAAAAAAAGGCCCTTATATAGAAATTAAATTGCTAAAAAAAATAGAAAAGCTAAATCAAGAAAAACATAAAAAGACAATTAAAACGTGGTCAAGAGACTCAACTGTTATTCCCAGTATGATAGGACACACAATTGCTGTCTACAATGGAAAACAGCACTTTCCTGTATTTATATCTGATCAAATGGTGGGACATAAATTAGGAGAATTTGTGCCAACAAGAAATTTTAAAAGCCACATAAAAAGTGGTAAAAAAACTAAAAAATAAAAACATGAAATCCAACAAGCAATACGCTCAAGCCATAGGGAAATATCTAAGATTATCAGCTAGTAAGGCACGCAGAATTCTAAATCAAATCAATGGAAAAAGGTATCAGGAAGCAATATTAATACTTGAATTCATGCCATATAAAGACTGTAAAGTGATAAAAAAAATACTAGAGTCAGCCGCAAACAATGTAAGCGATCTAAGTTTAGATAAGAAAAGTTTAATAGTCAAAACAGCATTTGCCAATGAAGGTCCAAAGCTAAAAAGATTTCGATCAAGAGCACAAGGAAGAGCCTTTTCTATACATAAACCCACAAGTCACATAACAATAAGCGTAGGAAACTAGCATGGTTTATTAATAAAAAAGATAATTTAATATAAAGCTAACAATGGGACAAAAAATACATCCACTTGGATTTAGAATAGGAATTACTCAATACCATAAATCTTCATGGTTTTCAAGCATGAAGCTATATTCAAAACTTGCTCAAGAAGATTTTAAGATAAGAAAATATATTGAAAATAACTTAAGTAACGCCAGTATTTCATTGATTCATATTGATCGTAAAGCAGATCAAATTGAAGTTCAAATACATACAGCTAGACCCGGAATAATTTTAGGAAAAATGGGGAATGGAATAGAAAACATGCGAAAAAATTTAAAGGATGTATTGAGCGAAAAAACACAAGTTAGAATAAATATTATAGAAGTAACAGAACCAGATAAGAAGGCTGCTTTAGTGGCTGAATTTATAACTCAACAACTCGAAAAAAGAATAACATTCAGAAGAGCTATAAGACAAGCAATTCAAAAATCTCAAAAAGCAAACAATCAAGGAATAAAAATCCAAGTTTCAGGAAGATTAAATGGAGCAGAAATTGCGCGAAGCGAATGGACCAGAGAAGGAAGAGTTCCCTTGCAAACTCTAAGAGCAAATATAGATTATGCTCATAAAACAGCACAAACTATTTATGGAGTACTAGGAGTTAAAGTGTGGTTATTTAAAGGAGAAATTTATTGAAATTTGGTCTAAAGTAAGAATATGAATTATTAATAATTTTAAAGCCATAATTATGTTAAGTCCTAAAAAAACAAAGTTTCGTAAACAACATCGCGGGCGCATGAAAGGTCAGGCAAGTAAAGGAAATAAAATTGCCTTTGGAGAATATGCACTAAAGACATTAGAGCCAAGTTGGCTAACTGCTCGACAAATCGAAGCCACTAGAAGAACTATAACAAGGTATGTCAAAAGAGGCGGAAAGTTGTGGATTCGAGTTTTTCCAGATAAACCGATAACAGCCAGGGCTGCAGAAACCAGGATGGGATCTGGCAAAGGTGCCGTAGAATATTGGGTTGCAGTCATAAAACCAGGCCATATATTGTTTGAAATATCTGGAGTAAATGAGAAAATAGCTCAAGAGGCAATGAAATTAGCGTCATATAAATTGCCTGTAAAGACAAAATTTTTAGTCAAAAATAAGATATAAAATAAGATAAAAACAATAGAATTATGTCCCTATCAGAAACAAAAAACGATCAAAATTTCAGCAAGGAACAAATAAAACAAGAAATTCTTGAATTAAAGAAAGAAATTTTTCAGCTAAAACTAAAAAAAGCAGTCAGAGAAAAAATTAAAACTCATTTATTTAAATATAAAAAACGTAAAATAGCGCAGCTATTAACAAGAATAGGTTACTAATCAAAAAATACAAATTATCTATGTGTAAAAAACAAACAATTGGTACAGTTGTTAGCAATAGAATGAATAAAACAATTGTTGTTGCTGTAAAAAATAAAATAACACACAAAAAGTACAAAAAAATAGTTACGAGGACAAATAAATATTATGCACATGACGAATTAAATATTTGCAAAATAGGTGATGCAGTTAGGATAGAATCACATAGGCCACTAAGTAAGAAAAAACACTGGATACTAATTGAAAAAATATTACAGAAATGATACAAACACAAAGTCGCCTAAATGTAGCAGATAATAGTGGTGCACGCAAAATTATGTGCATTAGGGTATTAGGAAGCAATAATCCAAAGTATGCCAAGATAGGAGATGTAATAGTAGGAGTAGTAAAAGAAGCCTTACCCAATATGTCAATAAGGAAATCAGATATTGTTAGAGCTGTTATAGTAAGAACAAAAAAGTCTTTACGTCGTAATGATGGAATGACCATTAGATTTGATGATAATGCAGCGGTCATAGTGAATCAAGAAAATAATCCTAGAGGAACAAGAGTATTTGGTCCTATAGCCAGAGAATTGAGAGAAAAAAAATTCTCTAAAATTATATCACTAGCTACAGAGGTAGTTTAATGAAAGATAAAAGAAAGAAAAACAAAATGCATGTCAAGAAAGGAGACAATGTACAAATTATAAGCGGAGGAGAAAAAGGTAAAGTAGGAAAAGTCACTAAAGTCTTTCCAAAAAGCAGCAAAATTATTGTTGAAAATATAAATATTGCAACAAAACATATTAAATCAAGTAAAGCAGAAAAAAGTGGGCAAATTATAATAACTGAAATGCCTATACACAGCTCAAGAGCCATGATTTATATTAAAAAGTAAAATAAATAAAAATATTTAAATTTTGAAAAGTATGGAAAATTCATTAAAACAATTATATCAAAAAAAAATTTGCAACAAATTGCAGTCACAGTTTAATTACAAAAATATTCATGAAGTTCCAAAACTAGTAAAAATCACAATCAACAGAGGTATTGGGGAAGCTGCACAGAACGCTAAAATACTAGAAAGCAGCATGAAAGAGATAGCTTTAATCACCGGACAAAAGCCTGCAGTTAGGAAATCTAAGAAAGCCATTGCTGGATTTAAGATAAGAGACAATGTGCCAATTGGATTAGTAGTCACGCTACGAAAAAACAAAATGTATGATTTCTTAAACAAGCTAATCAACCTAGTTCTACCAAGAATTCGGGATTTTAGAGGAATAAACTCCGAATGTTTTGATGGAAGAGGAAATTACAACTTAGGATTAAAAGAACAAATTATCTTCCCAGAAATAAAATACGATGACATAGATAAAATCAAAGGCTTAAATATATCAATAGTTACAACAGCAAAAAGCGACCCAGAAAGTTTAGCACTTTTAAAAGAATTCGGGATGCCTTTTAAGAAATAAAATAGTTATGGAAAAACAAAGAGTACAGAAATAAAATTATAATCATAAAGAAATTAAAAACATGGTTAACGACACAATTGCAGATATGCTGACTCGTATTCGAAATGCAAGCTTAGCAAAGCACCAAATAGTTCAAGTGCCTGCAACAAAAGCAACTTTAAATATAATTAAAGTATTTCAAGAAGAAGGTTTCATACATAAATTTGAAGAGATAAAAGAAAGCACTGAGAAACATATTTTAATAGCGTTGAAATATAAAGGCAAGCAAAGACAGCCAGTCATTACTTCATTAAAACGGGTCAGTAAGCCTGGATTAAGAGTGTATGCAAATTACAAAAAATTACCAAGAGTTCTAGGAGGAGTTGGAATAGCAGTTATTTCTACTTCAAAAGGGGTAATAAGTGATCGTTATGCACGATATTTCAAGATAGGCGGAGAAGTATTGTGCTATATTTGGTAAAAAATAATAAGGAGAATAATGTCTAGAATAGGAAAGCAGCCCATTAATCTACCTAAAAACATAAAAGTAGTCATTGAAGTAAATAAAATAAAAATTGAAGGACCTAAAGGAAAATTGAAATACAAATTACCTAACAATATTAAAATAGAGCATGATGAAAAAAATAATAAATTAAGGTTAAGTAAAGTACACGAAATGAAAGAAACAAAAAGCCTACACGGATTATCAAGAACTCTAATTAACAATATGATAATAGGCGTATCGAGTGGTTTCGAAAAAAAACTAGAAATTCAAGGAGTCGGCTATAGAGGATATACAGAAGGCAGAAACTTAGTGCTCAATGTTGGATATAGTCACGAAATTACTGTAATGCCTCCGAAAAACACAAGCATATATGTGGAAAATAATGTAAATATTACAGTTCAAGGAATAAACAAAGAATTAGTTGGAAAAATAGCGGCAAAAATTAGGTCAATAAGACCACCAGAGCCATACAAAGGTAAGGGCATAAGATACTTAAACGAAAAAATCAACATAAAAGTTGGTAAAGCTGGTAAATAAAAATATAAAAACTTTTTTACAATCAAATAAAGATGATGAGAAAAAAGATAGAAGGGAGCAGTTATCGTCCTCGATTATGCGTATTTCGATCTAATAAACATATATATGCTCAAATCATAGACGATAAAAATAAAAAAACTATCGCAAGCAGCTCAACTATTGATAAGAAAATCAGACAAAGCATAAGCTCAACAGGTAGTTGTGCAGCCGCACGCAGCATAGGACAAGACATAGCTAAAAAGTCAAAAGAGAAAGGAATCAATAAAGTAGTTTTTGATCGTAGAAACCGAATATATCACGGTAGAATCAAGGCACTAGCAGAAGGAGTCAGAACGGAAGGTATCAGGTTTTAGAAGTTATCAATATTAAAAAATTTAACCAGTGAGAAAAAAACAATTAAAGGGTAAAGAGCACGATCAAGGCTGGGAAGAAAAGGTTGTACAGATCAGAAGAGTAACAAAAGTTGTTAAAGGTGGTAAAAAATTAAGCTTCCGAGCAGTTCTAGTAGTAGGAAATGAAAAAGGGCAAATAGGAGTTGGAATTGGGAAAGCAAGCGATGTAATAGGAGCAGTAAAAAAAGGTGTAGCTGATGCAAGGAAACATATTATAAATATTCCTTTAACTAAAACCTATTCAATTCCTCACACAACAGAAGGAATTTCAGGAGCTGCCAAAGTTATCATTAAACCATCGGCCATAGGGTCAGGTGTAATCGCAGGAGGCTCTACAAGAATAGTTTTAGAATTAGCAGGAGTTAAAAACATCTTAGCAAAACAACTAGGATCAGGAAATACACTTAATAATGCTAGAGCTGTGCTAAACGCTTTCAGTAAGTTAAAAACACTAAAAAAAGCAGCACAAGATAGAGACATTGAAATGAAGAATCTATTTAAATAGAAGAATGAAGAATAGGTTTATTTAAATACTTGAGCAGAAATAATTTGTAGCAAAAACATGAAATCAAAAACTAAATTACGGCAAAAAATTCTTGTCACATTAGGGATATTGATATTAGCGCGGTTAGGAATTTTTATTCCTATACCAGGAATAGATCATAATTTATTGGAGAATAATTCAAATCAAAATGGGCTTATAAATTTTCTCAATATCTTTTCAGGAGGTGGTTTTTCAACAATAGGAATTTTTGCATTAGGAATTGTTCCATATATTAACTCATCCATCATAGTGCAGATTACAACAAAGGTCATTCCAGCACTTGAAAATTTGCAAAAAGAAGAAGGAGAATCAGGAAGGCAAAAAATTAATCAGATCACAAGATATTTAACACTAGTGTGGGGAGTTATACAAAGCACAGGAATAGCTCTATGGATTAAACCTTATGTATTCGATTGGAACTATTATTTTATAATAGATTGCATAATAGCTTTAACTACAGGATCTATTATTATAATGTGGTTTTCAGAGATTATTACAGAATATGGGATAGGCAATGGTCCGTCTTTGTTAATTTTTCAGAATATTGTTTCTAGTATACCAAAAAATTTGCAAAACTATAAAATTAATATCGATAGTGAGGATAAGATTACAACCGCAGTACTTTTTTTGATACTTTTTACAGCCATATTGGCGATAACAATCTTAATTCAAGAAGGTAAGAGAAAAATCATAATCGTATCAGCAAAACAACTAAGCAGAGTGGACAAACTAAGTTCTAAAAGCTATATGCCACTTAAGTTAAATCAAGGAGGTGTTATGCCTATAGTATTTGCTTCTGCAACAATGACATTACCTATATATTTATCACAAAGTATGATAGGAACAATAATCAGCAATAGAATATTAAATTTATTTTTACCTAATGGTAAATTATATTTACCAGCTTATTGCTTATTAATTATTGCTTTTAGCTATTTCTATTCATCAATTATTTTAAATCCAGACGATATTGCAGAAAACTTAAAGAAGATGGGAGCTAGTATACCATCTATAAGACCTGGATCAGATACAATTAACTACCTAAAGCAAGTACTGAACAAACTAACGTTCGCAGGAGGATTGTTTTTATTTAGCATAGTTCTTGTTCCATCTTTAATTTCAAAGATAACAAGAATAAATACACCGCAAGGTTTAGGAATAACATCACTTCTAATTCTGGTAGGAGTTTCTGTTGACACAGCAAAGCAAATTCAGACATACATAATATCTCAGCAGTATGATAATATAATAGAATAAACAGCATCAAACAAAACACTTTATTATGAAAGTTAGAGCATCGGTAAAAAAAATCTGTGATAAATGCAAGGTTATACGAAGAAATAGAAAAATAATGGTAATATGTGAAAACGCGAAACATAAGCAAAGACAAGGATAAAAATAACAAAGTTAAGATAAAAACATATTCAGGAAAAATCACGAGAAAAAATTGAATTTATGACAAGAATAGCAGGAGTAGATCTGCCGAAAAATAAGCGCATAGAGATAGGACTAACTTACATTTATGGAATAGGTAAATCAAAAGCGCAAAAAATTTTACGAAAAATTAATATAGATCTAGATACTAAAACAAACAGATTGACAGACAAACAAATTATTTCTATTAAAGAAATTTTAAGCAAAGAACATGAAATAGAAGGCGATCTAAGAAGATTAAGAGCTATAAGCATAAAAAGACTTATAGAAATAGGGTCATATAAGGGAAGAAGACATGGATTAGATCTTCCCTTAAGAGGACAAAGAACCCGCACGAATGCTCGAACAAAAAGAAGTGGAAGAAAAACAATGACCGGAAAGAAAAAAGCGCCAAGAAAGTAAAGTAGAGTAAAACCGATTTAAATATATTTAATATTTTATGGCCAGACAAATCAGAAAACATAATACAAAACAGAAAAAAAATATCTCCAACGGCATTGCGTACATCAAATCTACTTTTAATAATACAATTATAACAGTTACAGACCTTAAGGGATTTACTGTATCTTGGTCATCTTCAGGCGCCAACGGATTTAAAGGAACTAAAAAAGGTACGCCTTTTGCAGCCCAAATGGCTGCAGAAAAAGCAGCAAAACAAGCTATCGATCAAGGCATGAAACAGGCAGAAGTAATGGTAAGTGGACCAGGAGCAGGTCGTGAAACAGCAATTAGGGCATTGCAGGCAGCAGGTATAAATATTACGCTAATTAAGGACATTACACCAATTCCACATAACGGCTGTAGACCTCCAAAAAAAAGACGAGTTTAGCGAGATATCAACAATTTTTGAATTATAATTTTCTCATAATCTTACATGAGTCATTTTCAAATAGAATGTATAGAATCAAAAACGGAAGACGCTGGTCAGCAATATGGCCATTTTATACTAGAGCCTTTGAAGCAGGGTCAAGGCATTACTGTAGGCAATTCTTTAAGGAGAACTGTACTATCGGACTTACGGGGTACAGCAATTGTGGCAGCAAGAATTGCTGGTGTTAACCATGAATTTTCAACTATAACAGGAGTAAGAGAAGATGTTTTAGAAATTTTGCTAAATCTGAAAGAAGTAGTGCTTAAAAGCTATAGCAAAAAATCACAAATAGGAAGAGTTCGAATACAAGGACCAGCTATTATTACTGCTGGACTATTTGAAGTACCTCCAGATATCAAAGTAATTGATCCTCAGCAATACATAGCTACTATTTGCAATAATACTATTTTCGAAATGGAGTTCCGAATCGAGCAAGGAAGTGGATATAAAATAACAAAAAAAGGACTTGACAAAAAATCTATAGATTTTTTGCAAATAGATGCTGTATTTATGCCTGCAACAAGATTTAATTATAAAGTAGAAGAAAAACAAATTAACCCTATGTTAATACAAGAAAAACTATCTTTAGAAGTTTGGACGAATGGCAGCATTTCTCCTCAAGAAGCAATAAGTGAAGGAGCAAATGTATTAACTGATCTTCTTCAACCTTTAACAAATATAGACTTCAAATCTTCAAAGGAAATAAATCGGAGGCATGAACAAAAGATTGATCAAGTTTTAATTGAAGAACTTCAACTTTCTGTGCGAGCTTACAATTGCCTAAAAAGAGCTCAAATACATTCTGTTTCAGATCTTTTAGACTACTCCCAGGAAGAGTTGTTGGAAATCAAGAATTTTGGACAGAAGTCAGCAGAAGAAGTTATTGAAGCACTTGAAAACAAGCTAAATATTAGCTTGCCAAAAGAAAAAGAAACAAGCAGCGAGTAAATAATTGTGGTCACAAGCTATTCATATTACATAAATTGTTTAAACAATGTAAGTAAAAAATAATTTAATTTGAATGAATAAAACATACATAGCGCAGAAAAATACATATCACAAATGGTATATTTTAGATGCCAGAGATCAGACTTTAGGAAGATTAAGTAGTAAAATAGCAAAAACATTAAAAGGTAAAAATTTAACTACATATACACCTCATGTAAATAGTGGTATATACATTATTTTAATTAATTCAAGATGGATTGAAGTTACAGGTAAAAAAAAGTATCAAAAGATGTACAAACAACATTCAAGTTACCCGGGAGGACTAAAAACAAGAACATTTGATGAAATTAGATTAAAACAGCCTAATAAAATTCTAGAGAGATGTATTAAAGGCATGCTGCCTAAGGGAAAGTTGGGCAGGCAGCTATTTAGGCAGGTTAAGATATATTCTGATAATGAACACCCGCATGAAGCACAAAAACCTGAAATCATTTTATTACGTTAAGAATATCAAATAAAACAATGAGTATTTTGATACATGAATCTAAGACAATCTATATAGGAACAGGGAGAAGAAAAACGTCTATTGCCAGAGTAAAGCTAGTACCTGGATCTGGAAAACTAATTATCAATGGGCTGCCAGGCAAATCATACCTTCAATTTAGTCCAAATTATTTAAGAATATCCTGTGCTCCTTTAAAAATTCTAGGATTAAGCAAAGAATACGATATACATGTTACAGCAGAAGGAGGAGGATTGGCAGGGCAAGCAAGTGCTATAAGACTAGGATTAGCTAGGGCATTGTGTAGAATTAATCCCGAAAATCGCATAAATCTAAAATCCGAAGGATTCTTGACCAGAGATCCTAGAGTAAAAGAAAGAAAGAAATATGGTTTACGAAAAGCAAGAAAAGCCCCTCAGTACTCAAAACGGTAATTAAAATGCTTATTTATTAAGAATAGATAAAAGATTGTTTATCAAAAAAATGACAAAAAAAAACATACATCCTGAATGGTATGCAAATGCAAAAGTATACTGCGACGGTAAACATATTATGACTGCTGGATCTACAAAAGCAGAATTACAAGTCGACATATGGTCAGGGAATCATCCTTTTTTCACAGGATCACAAAGAATTATAGACACAGAAGGTAGAGTAGAAAGATTTATGCGAAAATACAGATTAAAAGAAGACAGCAATAATGAGCAAGAAAAAGCCTAGATAATCTAATGCAGGTTTGACAGTGCAAATAGCAGTACTTATAATATAAATACAATAAACAGCCAGAAACAGGGACGTGAAAGAAATTAAATAATGCCAACCATTCAGCAGCTTGTAAGATTAGAAAGAAAGAAAACAGAGAAAAAAACTAAATCGCCTGCATTAAAAGGATGTCCGCAAAGAAGAGGAGTATGCACAAAAGTTTATACAACTACACCAAAAAAGCCTAATTCTGCTTTAAGAAAAGTAGCAAGGGTAAGATTAACTTCAGGCTTCGAAGTAACTGCGTATATACCAGGAATTGGACATAATATACAGGAACATTCAGTTGTACTTATAAGAGGCGGAAGGGTTAAAGACTTGCCTGGAGTACGATATCATATAATTCGTGGTGTTTTAGATGCGTCAGGTGTAAAAGACAGAAAAAATGGTCGATCAAAATATGGTAGCAAAAAACTAAAAACAATATAAACTTAAACAAATTGAATCAGAAGATAATTCAGATATGTCTCGTCGTAATATTGCAAAAAAAAGGTTAACTAATCCAGATCCAAAATACAATAGCAAACTAGTAAGCATGTTAACAGTGCGTATACTAAAAAATGGGAAAAAAGAGCTGGCATATAAAATTGTTTACAAAGCTTTAGATATAATAAATGAAAAAACATCAAGAGATCCTCTGCAAGTATTGGAACAGGCTATACGAAATTCAACACCACTAGTAGAAGTTAAAAGCAGAAGAGTGGGAGGATCAACGTATCAAGTGCCAACGGAAGTAAGAGCATATAGAGGAATAAATTTAGCACTTAGATGGGTTGCAAAATTTGCTTATAGCAGATCAGGAAAAAGCATGGCATTTAAGCTAGCTCATGAAATCTTAGATGCGTCAAATGAGAGTGGCAGTACTATCAGAAAAAGAGAAGAGACTCATCGCATGGCTGAAGCTAACAAGGCCTTTGCACACTATCGTTATTAGAAAATGAAAGTTAAAAATAAAATATACTGACAAATAACTTACTAAAGGAAAGTAGAAGAATTTATGGCACGTGAAAAATTTGAAAGAAAAAAGCCTCATGTAAATATTGGCACCATAGGACATGTTGATCACGGAAAAACAACGCTTACAGCGGCAATATCAGCAACTTTAGCTGCTGCAAATGATACAAAAGCCAAAAGATTTGACGAAATAGATGCTGCGCCAGAAGAAAAAGCAAGAGGAATAACTATAAATACAGCTCATGTAGAGTATGAAACAAGCAATAGGCATTATGCACATGTTGATTGTCCAGGGCATGCAGACTACGTAAAAAATATGATTACAGGCGCTGCGCAAATGGATGGAGCTATTCTGGTGGTATCAGCGGCTGATGGTCCAATGCCTCAAACAAGAGAACATATATTATTAGCAAAACAAGTAGGCGTTCCAAATATAGTAGTTTTTTTAAATAAACGAGATCAAGTAGATGATGAAGAATTGTTGGAATTAGTTGAACTTGAAGTTCGTGAATTATTGGCTCAATATGAATTTCCGGGGGATGATATTCCGTTTATAGCAGGATCAGCTTTGCTGGCATTAGAAACGGTAAGCAAAAATAACAATATCCAAAGAGGAAAAGACAAATGGGTAGACAGCATTCATTCACTGATGGATGCCGTGGATAAATATATTCCTACACCAATTAGAGATGTTGAAAAAACCTTTTTGATGGCAGTAGAAGACGTCTTCTCAATTACCGGAAGAGGAACTGTAGCAACTGGAAGAATTGAAAGAGGAATAATAAAGGTTGGAGATACTATTGAAATAGTAGGAATAAAAGAAACTACAACCACTACAATTACAGGGTTAGAAATGTTTCAAAAAACACTAGACGAAGGAATGGCTGGAGATAATATTGGAATATTATTACGAGGCGTACAAAAAAAAGACATTGAACGAGGAATGGTTCTAGCTCAACCTGGAACAATAACGCCACATACAAAATTTGAAGCAGAAGTTTATATATTAACCAAAGAGGAAGGCGGTAGACATACACCTTTTTTTTCAGGATATCGTCCACAGTTTTATGTACGAACCACTGATGTTACTGGCACAATTACACAATTTACCTCAGATGATGGATCTGCTGCAGAAATGGTAATGCCAGGAGATAGAATAAAAATGAGCGCAGAACTAATAAACCCTATAGCAATTGAGCAAGGTATGAGGTTTGCAATAAGAGAAGGAGGAAGAACAGTTGGAGCCGGTGTTGTATCTAAAATTCTTGAATGAAAAAAGTATGAAAATTCATGAACAAAACAAAATACGCATTAAATTGAAAGCTTATAGCTGTGATTTAATAAAGACATCGTGCGAAACGATAATAAATACAGCCAATAGGACAAATGTAAAAGCAATAGGTTCCATATCATTACCTACTAAACGTAGAATATACTGCATTCTACGGTCACCTCATGTAGATAAAGATTCCAGAGAACATTTTGAAATTAAATCATATAGAAAAATAATAGATATATATGAACCATGTTCACAAACAATAGACTCCTTAATGAAGCTAAATATTCCTTCCGGAGTAGATATAGAAGTTAAACTTTAAAACCCAAGCTTAATAAGTACATAAAGCAATTATTTTATATTTATGTACCAATTAAAGCAATTTTCAAAATTAGCTAATATAATTCATCTTCTTGATGAGTAACAATAGTACAATCGCTTGTAGGAAATGCTATACATGTTAAGACCCAGCCATCATCTGTTTGATCTTCGTCTAAAAAAGACTGCTCCGATTGATCAACTGATCCTGACTCAATCTTACCTGCGCAAGTAGAGCAAGCTCCAGCTCGACAAGAATAAGGCAAATCTAAAGAAGCAGTCTCAGCTGCATCTAATATATACACATCGTCAGGACAGTCAATAACTGTAGTTGTTTTATCGCCAGAGTCTTCATCAGGCTGAATCAAGGTTACTTTATAAGTTGCCATACATTTTCTTCTTTTCAATCCTTCTAAAATTAATCAATTTATATAATTAAAAATCAATAATTTTTAATCACAGAAACATATTAAAAAATATAAATAATAAATAGAGTACTGTACATTATTGAATCATAAAAATGTACGAAAATGCGTAAATTTACATATATTCAAAAGATACAAACAGAACTCGACAAATCCAAGTTAAAAAATTTTTAAATAAATTTACAAAATTAATATGATAGATACCACTAAAGATACGGGAAAGAGTTCAAGAACAGAATTAAGGCCAAAAAAAATAATAAAACACGAAATGCATTTAAAAACAATATGGCAAGAAGTATTCTCTCTTACAAAGAGATACTGCATACAATGTCAAAGACGACCATCTAGTCTATTGTCTGGAGTATTACAGCCTCTTTTATGGCTTATTTTATTTGGTGCTTTATTTCAAAATGCACCCGTAAACTTGTTAACCGAAAACAGAACATATTATCAATTTTTAAGTCCAGGAATTATAGTTTTTTCATCTTTCACAGGAGCCATGAATTCAGGGCTACCCATAATGTTCGATAGAGAATTTGGATTCTTAAACAGACTTCTTGTAGCTCCACTTAAGTCACGAGATTCTCTGCTTATCTCGTCCATAATATTTATTTTGATTGTAACAATGTTACAAACAACAATAATAATGACATCAAGCTTCTTGATTTCAAAAAACACCTTAAGTATATTTAATACAATTGCAATATTGATAATTATTTCATTAATTACACTAGCTATCGGAAGTGCAAGCATTTGTCTAGCTTTTATTCTACCAGGACATATAGAATTTTTAGCCATTATATTAGTTGCAAACCTGCCTACTCTTTTTTCCAGCACAGCATTAGCGCCATTGTCTTTCATGCCATATTGGCTACAAGCCATTGCAAGCATCAATCCTCTTACATATGCAATAGAAAGCATAAGATGTCTTTATGTCAACTCACATCTTGAGCTTCAAGAAAATATACTTAAAAGTACCTCGCTTAGCTTGAATGTGCAAGAAAGCATTTATTTATTAAGTATAGTAAGCATAATATGCTTCGTCATAGTAAAAAATATTATTTCATACAAATGCGACTAAGAGTTAATTAATTACAACAAGAATGTTATAATAGATAACTATGTAGTTTGCGTTATTTTAAAGCAGTAAGAAAAGTACAAAATTTATATTTCTCAATTAGGAGGATAGTAGTTCAATGGGACTACCTTGGTATCGTGTACATACAGTTGTGTTAAATGACCCTGGGCGTTTAATTTCCGTTCACTTAATGCATACAGCTTTAGTTGCTGGCTGGGCTGGATCTATGGCCTTATACGAATTAGCTGTTTTTGATCCATCTGATCCTGTATTAAATCCAATGTGGAGACAAGGAATGTTTGTCATGCCATTTATGGCAAGATTAGGAGTAACTGACTCATGGGGAGGATGGAGTATTACAGGAGAAAGCGTTACTAATCCTGGATTATGGAGCTTTGAAGGTGTTGCTATAACACATATTATCTTGTCAGGAATGCTATTTCTAGCTTCCATATGGCACTGGGTTTACTGGGACCTAGAACTATTTCGCGATCCAAGAACAGGAGAGCCCGCATTAGATTTACCTAAAATATTTGGCATTCATTTGCTTTTATCTAGCTTATTATGCTTTGGTTTCGGGGCATTTCATGCAACTGGACTATTTGGACCAGGCATATGGATTTCAGATGCATACGGAATAACTGGAAAAGTACAGCCTGTAGCACCAGCCTGGGGGCCGGATGGATTTAATCCATTCAATCCAGGCGGAGTTGCATCTCACCATATAGCAGCTGGTACCGTGGGTATATTAGCTGGACTATTTCATATAACAGTAAGACCCCCACAAAGACTATACAGAGGACTAAGAATGGGTAACATAGAAACTGTTTTATCGAGCAGTATATCTGCTGTTTTTTTTAGTGCTTTTGTAGCATGTGGAACTATGTGGTATGGCTCCGCTACTACCCCGATTGAGCTGTTTGGACCTACAAGATATCAGTGGGATAGCGGATACTTTCAGCAAGAAATTGAAAAAAGAGTAGAAAACTCATTAAATGAAGGAATAACACCAGAGGAAACTTGGTCTAAAATACCAGACAAACTAGCTTTCTATGATTATATAGGAAATAATCCAGCAAAAGGAGGACTATTTAGGTCAGGACCTATGGATAAGGGGGATGGTATTGCAGAAGCTTGGCTAGGCCATCCTATATTTCAAGATAAAGAAGGTAGAGAGCTAGCAGTAAGAAGAATGCCCGCCTTTTTTGAAACATTTCCAGTCATATTAGTAGATAAAGATGGCATTATTCGAGCAGATATTCCTTTTAGAAGGGCTGAATCTAAGTACAGCATAGAGCAAGTAGGGGTAACGGTTAACTTCTATGGAGGCAAGCTGAATGGTAAAGTATTCAGTGACGCACCTAGTGTAAAAAAGTATGCACGTAAGGCTCAACTAGGAGAAGTATTTGAGTTTGATAGAACAACACTGGAGTCAGATGGCGTATTTCGCAGTAGTCCAAGAGGGTGGTTTACATTTGGACATGCAAATTTTGCATTAATTTTCTTTTTTGGCCACCTATGGCATGGATCACGAACTATTTTTAGAGATGTATTTGCAGGTATTGGAGCAGAAGTAACAGAACAAGTAGAATTTGGAGCATTCCAAAAACTAGGAGATAGAACAAGTAAAAAACAAGGTGCAGTATAATTTATAATTATAAACAAATAAAAAAAGTAATTTGAAGTAAAATAACAATACTATTTATCACATAGGTCTTAATAAGAAAATAAGGAAATGCGATGGAAGCTCTAGTGTATGTCTTTCTACTGACTGGAACTCTGATGGTAATCTTTTTCGCTATATTTTTCAGGGATCCTCCAAGAATAGCTAAATAATACATTGTAAAAACAATTACTTCCTGAACAAGGAAGTAATTGTTGATGTTTGCTAAAAATAATAGTAAAAATCAAAACAGATTTCATATCTATAAAGATGTAGACATTTCATTCTTCATGCTCCTCAAAAGGATCCTTTAAGTCTTTGGAAATCGGCCCAAAAGCAGTATAAACAGAATAAACTGTTATTCCAAGTAATAAACTAGAAATAAAAATACTAAGAACTGTTGCAGTTTCCATAAATTAAGTGTAAATAAAGTTAACCTACTTTTATAGCAATAAAAGATAAAAAATCATAAAATATAAATAAATATTATGGCACTAAGAACTAGATTAGGGGAAATATTAAGACCTTTAAATTCTGAATACGGAAAAGTTGCACCTGGATGGGGAACAACTCCGATTATGGGGATATTCATGTTACTGTTTTTTTTATTTTTACTGATTATATTGCAGATATATAATTCATCACTTGTATTGGAAAACGTTAATGTAGATTGGGGAACACTAGGAAGTTAACAAAACACATAAAATCAATAGTTTAACAGCATAAAAACATTAAAAACCCTAATATAATGTTTTTATGCGCTTTTTTGTCTAGAAATTAAGGATTCTAATACTACTTAACTAATAATAGCTCATTATCAGCAAAATTGTTACTATTTATACCATTATAAGCTTCTTTAAGAAAGCGCACAAGGATAGGATATTTAATATCTTTATCTACTTTCACAACCGTACCTCTATCTTGATACCAGTATGACTCTTTACGTAAAACTTTAACTATTGAACCTTTTTTGATCATATGGAAATAAAATTTAGTCTATACTAAACTATTATACAAATAAATAGATGCAATAAAGTTAACTTATGTAAAAAAAGAATATTTTTCAAATAATAGAGTTGCCGACAAAATCCTAAAAATGTTAAATTCAAATAAGCATACATAAATAAAATAGATTAAATAAGAAATCATATTTCGAGCATATCTAAGCAGCCTAAGTTAGAGCTGATAAAAATTATTATAAAAAAAATAATACACACTTAAAAGGTTCAATTATTATGAAATTATCTTGGAAAACTTTATTACTCTTATCTTTGCCAGCAATTGTCATCAGCTTTTTTTTATGGCAAGGATTTTTAGTTCCAACTAATGAGCAATTAAGCGGCAATCTAGCGCGTTCTCGTATGACATACGGAAGATTTCTAGAATATTTAGATATGAACTGGATAAAAAAAGTAGACATGTATGATAATGGACATACCGCAATAGTAGAAGCTGTAGGACCAGAATTAGGAAATAGAGTACAAAAAATTAGAGTTGAACTTCCTGCAAATGCTCCAGAGCTAATTACAAGACTTAAGAAAGCGCACGTGGATTTAGATGCACACCCAGCAAAAAATACTAGCGCAATTTGGAATTTAGCAGGAAACCTGCTGTTTCCCCTTTTGCTAGTAGGAGGTTTAGCATTCTTGTTTCGGAAATCAAACAGCGCAACAGGAGGACCAGGACAAGCTATGTCATTTAGTAAATCTAAAGCACTGTTCCAAATGGAAGCTAAGACCGGTGTTGTATTCAACGATGTAGCAGGAGTAGATGAAGCCAAAGAAGAGTTCGAAGAGGTTGTTACATTTTTAAAAAAACCTGAACGTTTTACGGCAGTAGGAGCTAGAATTCCAAAAGGAGTATTACTTATAGGACCTCCAGGTACGGGAAAAACACTGCTTGCTAAAGCGATAGCTGGAGAAGCTAATGTTCCTTTCTTCAGCATTTCAGGATCAGAATTTGTAGAAATGTTTGTAGGCGTTGGAGCATCTAGAGTAAGAGATTTATTCAAGAAGGCAAAAGAAAATGCACCATGTATTGTATTTATTGATGAAATTGATGCAGTTGGCAGACAAAGAGGTGCAGGAATAGGGGGAGGAAATGATGAAAGAGAGCAAACATTAAATCAATTACTTACAGAAATGGATGGGTTTGAAGGCAATACAGGAGTTATTGTAATAGCGGCAACTAATAGAGCAGATATATTAGACTTAGCCCTGTTAAGACCAGGAAGATTTGACAGACAAGTAATTGTAGAGGTTCCAGATTTCAAAGGCAGATTAGCTATATTAAGAGTGCATGCAAGAAATAAGAAGATAGATACTAATGTATCAATGCCCATAATAGCCAGAAGAACGCCAGGATTTTCAGGAGCAGATTTAGCAAATCTGCTCAATGAAGCTGCCATACTAACAGCAAGAAAACGAAAAAACACAATTGAGCTGAGCGAAATAGACGCTTCAATTGACAGAATAGTTGCTGGAATGGAAGGAACGCCGTTAACAGACAGCAAAAGCAAGAGACTGATAGCATATCATGAGGTTGGACATGGTATAGTAGGAACATTGCTAAAAGATCATGACGCAGTACAAAAAGTAACCCTAATACCTAGAGGACAGGCAAGAGGATTAACTTGGTTCACACCTGAGGAAGATCAGAGCCTAATATCGCGATCGCAAATTATATCACGTATCATGGGAGCACTAGGAGGAAGGGCAGCTGAAGAAGTTATTTTTGGAGACACTGAGGTTACTACAGGAGCAAGCAACGATTTACAGCAAGTAACCTCTATGGCTAGACAAATGGTAACTAGATTTGGCATGTCAAAAATAGGACCTTTATCGCTAGAAAACGAGGAAACCAATCCTTTTTTAGGAAGAAGCATAGGGTCCTTATCTGAATACTCAGATGAAATTGCGATAAAAATAGATAAACAAATACAATTAATAGTTAAAGAGTGTTACGTAAAAACAGTAAAAATTATTCAAGAAAATCGAGTTGTAATCGATAGACTAGTAGATTTATTGATCGAAAAAGAAACAATCGACGGACAAGAGTTTAGGCAAATAATAAATGAGTATACCCCCGTACCAGAAAAAGGCTGAAATAATATCGTAAAAACAAAACGAGACTGACGGGACTCGAACCCGCAACTTCCGCCGTGACAGGGCGGTGCTCTAACCAATTGAACTACAGCCCCAAATTAAAAATATAATACGTATCTCATATCATGAAATAATTTACAAATCAAATGACATAAGGAGAGAAAGGGATTCGAACCCTCGGTATGAAAAAATCATACAACAGATTAGCAATCTATCGCTTTCAACCACTCAGCCATCTCTCCATCTATTCATGAGAACTGCATAGATTTTATACTGAAATTAAAATGCAAATTTTACGATATCTTGGCTCAGGCGGGACTTGAACCTGCGACCTTGGGCTTATGAGTCCCCTGCTCTAACCAACTGAGCTACTGAGCCTGCAGGCAACAAAACTAGCTCAACAAGATTATAACATTAAACACTGAGGTAAACAAATAATAAATCAAAGAGTTAACATAGATCCAATTCCATCAGAGGTTAAAATTTCTAGCAATAACGCATGTTCTACACTAGCATTAAGAATATGAACTGCTTTTACATTATTCTGCAAGGCTTTGATGCAACAATCAATTTTAGGTATCATACCACCAGCAATGACTTCATCTAATTTTAATTCATAGGCTTGCTGAATATTGAGATGCCTAACCAAGGAAGAGGGGATATTGATATCAAGCATAATGCCAGAAACATCCGTTAGAAGAACCAATTTTTCAGCATTCAAAGATGCGGCAATCGCACCAGCCACCGTATCAGCATTAATATTATACGCTTGACCACTAGAATCTGCAGCAACACTAGCTACTACAGGAATATAGCCTTGACTAATCAATAAATTAATAATATTCACATTAATTCTAGTAATCTTGCCAGTGTAATTAAAAGGTTGATCAACGAAAAGAGGAGATGCCATAATCAAATTAGCATCTTTACCAGATAGACCAATTGCTAGAGGATAACTGTGATTAAACGAAGTTACTAAATCTTTATTGATCTTACCAACTAATACCATTTCAACAATTTCCATAGTAGCCTTATTAGTTACGCGAACACCATCGACGAACTTAGGCATTATATCAACTTTCTTCAACCAATGGTTTATAACTGGACCTCCTCCATGAACAAGAACAATTTTGATTCCTATATAAGAAAGTAAAAGAATATCTTGAATAATCTTATCTTTTAGCTGAGAATTTCTCATAGCAGAACCACCATATTTAACGACTATAGTACGACCATAAAAACGCTGTATAAAAGGCAATGCATCGCTTAGAATTTGTACACGATCAAAATTACTTGACATTATATTTCACCTCATTAATTGCTTAAACATGATTCGATTAAGGAAGTAAGATTTTATTTCATACTTACCTTTACTAACTTTAAATGCAGAAATAAAATAAATATATCACATGGCTAATTTTTGGAACAACGTAAAAAGATTTCCAAGGTTTTTATTTTCAGTGATTGCTGGATTTTTCTTGACAACCTTTTATCCAATTTTTGAGTTATTAAAAGAGGGAAACAAAAGAGTTTTTATAGTTAGCTTAATTATACTATCAATAACTGTCATAGTAGTAATTTTAAGGCGTATGCTAGCATTAGATTAAAGAATCAAGAATTAAAAATAAGAAAAATTAACCAGAGAAAATCGACATATATAATATTATATAATAATATTATATAATTGAATAAAAATGAGGCAAGTATCAAGAAAGTTCAAATACAATAAATTGCCTAAATATAGTTTCTTTTATTTAATTTAATATTTTAACGATTGAAAAATTCATAATATGATGTCTTCTAATACTTTCTCTGATTGTAGTCTAAAAGAGATTACAGGATCTTTTGCTCTTATGGACAGTTTAATTATAAACGGTGTTACCCATATTTTTGGCTATCCAGGTGGTGCTATACTTCCTATATACGATGAACTGTATAGATGGGAAGCAAAACAGTTAATTAAACATATATTATGTCGTCACGAACAAGGTGCTGCTCATGCTGCTGATGGATACGCTAGATCAACTGGTAAAGTGGGAGTCTGCTTTGCAACATCGGGGCCAGGTGCTACTAATTTGGTCTCAGGTATTGCAACAGCTCAACTAGATTCTGTACCAATGGTATTAATAACAGGTCAAGTAGCTAGAGCATTTATAGGAACAGATGCATTTCAGGAAGTGGATATTTTTGGCATTACTTTGCCAATAGTTAAACACTCTTACGTTATTAGAGATCCTAGAGATATATCTCGAATAGTCAGTGAAGCATTTTATATTGCTCAACACAATAGACCAGGGCCTGTTTTAATAGATATTCCAAAAGATGTTGGTTTAGAACAATTTTTATACAAACCCTTTTTACCTAGTCAGGTAAGCCTTCCTGGTTGTCGACCTTTAACTAGACCTAAAAATAATCAAATTTCTAAAATATTGAAACTTTTATACCAATCTAGTCAGCCTTTGTTGTATGTTGGAGGTGGTTCGATTATTTCTGGTGCTCATGAAGTAATCAGAGATTTTGCTTACCGTTTCCAAATACCTGTTTGCACGACTTTAATGGGGAAAGGAGTTTTTAGTGAAGCTGATTCCTTATCTTTAGGGATGCTAGGAATGCATGGAACAGTTTATGCAAACTTTGCTGTAAGTGAATGTGATTTACTTATAGCTTTAGGAGCTAGATTTGATGACCGTGTTACTGGCAAACTAGATGAGTTTGCTTGTAATGCACAAGTTATTCATGTCGATATTGACGCAGCAGAAGTGGGTAAAAATAGACTTCCTCAAGTTGCTATTATAGGTGATATAAAGGATGTTATTGTAGAAATTTTAGATTATGCAAACTCTTGTTCTGAATTGACTTACTATTCTGATCAGACAAGATCATGGAAAGATAGAATTAACTCATGGAAACATCAATATCCTTTGTTGGTTCCCAAGCATGCTAATGATTTGTCGCCTCAGGAGATAATAACTTGCTTGTCTAAAATTGAGCCACATGCTTATTTTACAACAGATGTAGGTCAGCATCAAATGTGGGCAGCTCAATTTATCAATGTATTGCCTCGTCATTGGATGTCTAGTTCTGGTTTAGGAACTATGGGTTATGGACTTCCTGCTGCTATTGGAACCCAGGTCGCACATTCAGCTGAAAAAGTTATATGTATCAGTGGAGATGCAAGTTTTCAAATGAATCTTCAGGAGTTGGCAACGGTATCTCAGTATAATCTGCCAGTTAAAATTTTAATTATTAATAACAAATGGCAGGGCATGGTTAGACAGTGGCAACAGGCATTTTATGGTGAACGCTATTCTCACTCTAATATGGAGCAGGGTTCTCCTGATTTCCTATTGCTTGCTAAATCCTTTGATATTTTGGGTCTTGAGCTTAAGCATAGATCTCATATGCATGATACTCTAAATCGTTTTCTGAAACATCAAGGTCCATGCTTATTGAATTGTTTGGTTAAAGAGGAAGAAAATTGTTACCCGATGGTTGCTCCCGGCAAAAGCAACTCTCAAATGATAGGAGTATCAAAAGCTATTAAAAGAAATGTTTTGCCTATTGTGAACTAGCTAGATTTATTAAAAAGCCTTTAATGGGACTTGAACCCATAGTCTCTTTCTTACCAAGAAAACGCTCTGTCATTGAGCTATAAAGGCATTTTATTTGCTAGAATAAAGCTTGGTTTTCTCTATATGGGCCGGGTTGGATTTGAACCAACGTAGGTAAAACCAGCGGATTTACAGTCCGCCCCCATTAACCGCTCGGGCACCGACCCACCCTAATTATATTGCTTAATATTATTGAAGTTATTTCCAGCTTTAGTCTTTTTAGTCTCTGAATACAACTGGATTCGAACCAGTGACTTTTGCGACGTCAACGCAATACTCTAGCCAGCTGAGTTATGTATCCCGATCTATATTAGATATTATCATAAGTATGTAAAAGTATACAAACAGAGTTGCTAGTCAAATTTTTGCTTTAGTCTTGTTGCTTTTCCTGACCTCAATCTTAGATAATATAATTTTGCTCTTCTAACACTTGCACTTTTTATAATCTCTATATTTTTAATTCGAGGAGATTTTATTAAGTAAACTCTTTCAACCCCTACATTTTGTAATACTTTTCTTATTGTAATAGTTCTATCTATTTGTCCGTTATTTTTTGATATAACTACTCCTTCGGCAATTTGCACTCTTTCTCTAGCACCTTCTTGTATCAAGATACTAATCTTGATACTGTCGCCAATATCAATGTCTGGTATTGTATTTTTTTTAAATTCTCCTTCAATTTTTAGAACACCTAATGTCTTCTTTTGTACTTTTAGGTTTTTATTTGCCATGCTTTCTCACTTAGTTTTTGTTTCCTATTTTTTGTAGTTCTATAAAAATAGCTATTGCAGCTATGAGGCTTTCTAGTCATTTATAGGCTCAAGGCCTTTATAAGGCCTTATAAGTATATCAAATTTATATTTGTCTGTCTTTTTATTATACTTATTTACTTAATTCCTTCAGTCAATACTGTCATCAATGCTATCGTTCTTATTCCTTGAGTTTAGTTCATTCTCGTAATTGACTTTAACAATAGCGCTATTTTCAAATATTGTTTAAAATTAAGCTTAAATACTTTAATTCAGATAATTGCATGAAAGTAGATGAAATTTATAATTTCAGTAAAACTTTTTGTTGTCAAACAAATTTTTATCTAAACTAATTTACTTAAAAATAACGAATTTTCTTCCAGTTTAGTATTTGCATGTCTTAAATTTGTTTCATATTTGATTTATTTAATTTAATTGAGCTCAATTAAATAAAAGTACAGGTAATAAAGGAGTTCTTGTGATTTATAGCCACTATTGCAGCACTTTAAGTGTTTATATTACCTTATCCTTTATAGACATTATCCTTTGTTTATGGCTTTTGAAAAACAAGATCATGTAATTGGTTTTAATTTTTGTTATTATAAAAATGATAATAATTTCATGCATGAAATTATTTATTTTATTTCAATTAGCACTAATTGAAAATTCGAAATATGCAAAATATTAACTGTAAAGTATCTTTTTCAGTAGAGATTCTTGAATTATTAAAATAATTGCTGAAAAGTTTTCTAAGTACTTATATAATCAATATGCTGCTTTATTATCTAGCTTTATGTATGTATATTTATATTTTTTGAAAAATCTTCCATTAGAGCACTTATGCTTTCTTTAATGTCTTTAAAATGTTAGAATAGAATGATTGTTTGAATATTTTTAAGACTTGCACTTTGTACGTTTTTCATACACTTTGAACTGAAACTACTGCAATCTGTTTATTGCTAACTGATTTACCTCTACTAATTAAGATTTTTGAACAGTCTGCTGATATATTAGCCTCCTTATTCAATTTTCAGTATTTCAATTAGATTATCTATCTATATCTATTTTTGTTTATACTAATATAACTGTATTTAATTTATTAAGTTTTATTATGTTATATGACTCTATATTTTATTCGAATTCTTTTCCTCCTCAAAATTATGTTGCTGAAGAGATTCTGTTAGGCGCAATATTGATTAATCCAATGATTTTTCCTCAAGTTGTTCCAGTTCTTAAAGAAGAATCTTTTTTTTTAGAGTCTCATAAGCTAATTTATAAAAATTTAATATTTGTTTATACCAATGATCATGTAGATAGTCTTCAATTGTTCTATTCTTTGAACGAGTCTAATGTCTTTCAGCTTATTGGAGGACCGCATAAGATTATGGAATTAATGAAGCAAGGACATATGTTCATGTCTTCTATTGACATATGTGGTTACATTGAGGAGCTTGTTTCTATAATTAATGACAATTATGTGAAGAGGTTGATGATTCAGTATGGCCATAATGTTGTTAGACTTGCTTATGTTAATAAATTGCCCAGCCATCAGTTGTATAATAAAGCTTCGGAGTACTTAGAGTCTACAGTCCACAAAATGCCGAAGGAAAATCTGTCTACTTTCAAAGATTTGTTAGCTTCTTTGCTTGTCAGGCTGAAGCATCAGCAGGTAATTTCATGTCACTCTCCTCAAGCCAAAGAGTATTTTATGTTATCTGGCTTCTATCAACTAGATCAATTAATTCAAGGTTTCCGGGGCAGCGATTTAATTGTTATTGCTGGACGACCATCAGTCGGCAAAACTTCTTTTGTGATTAACATAGTTTTCAATATTTTGCGGTCTTCAAGAGTCGGAGTATGTTTTTTTAGCCTTGAAATATCGAAAGTGCAAATTGTTCAAAAATTTCTTGCTGTAGCATGCGGCATATCAACTCAATACATTTCTTTAAATCAGATAACGTCTGATCAATGGTGTGCTATAAATCAAATATGTAATGATTTAATAAAATATAGTATCTATATTAATGATACTCCAAATATGTCTGTCGACTATATCGAATATACTTCGAAGCTACTATACAGAGAAACTAAAAATGTTAATCTGATTGTTATTGATTATTTGCAGCTTATTCAAGTAGAAAATTTTAATTCCAATACTAGATCGCAGGAGCTGAGCTATGTTACAAGGAAGCTTAAATTATTAGCTCAGTATCTCAATATACCCGTCCTAGTTCTTTCTCAGCTTAATAGAAGCATCGAAACTAGAATGAATAAAAAACCTTTACTTTCTGATTTAAGAGAAAGTGGATGCTTATCTGCATCAACTTTTCTTGATATCGATCTTTATAATACTCTAAAAGGTAGAAGCTTTTATAATTCTGATATATTTAGGCAACAAAATTTAGTAAAGTCTTTTCATTATAAATTCTTTTTGCAATCAGTTTGGGTAGATTTTTACTGGAAAACTATGCTTCAATATGTTTTTTTCTTTTTTTTTGATAAAAGTTTTCTTGTCTTAACTCATAATCATAAGATTTATAGCAGACAAAACTGGGCAATGCAGAATTGCCTACTAGAAGAAGATATTTGCATGCTTAATAGTTTCTTTTTTAATGTAAATATGATTTTAGAGTTTTTTTACATTAAAAATATTAGTTACTCAGAGTACGTAAAAGTTTATGATATTCACAATCCTATGCATTTAACTTTACTATCTAACCAGCTTGTATTGCATAATTCAATTGAGCAAGATTCGGATATGGTAATCATATTATCTCAGCAAGAAGATAATAAGTCTAACAATAAAATTCATAGGCTAATTAATCTTACTTTGTGTAAAAACCGTAATGGGCCTACTGGGGTGTGTCAATTATCGTTTGTTCCAGAAAATAATATATTTAGTAATTTTTAGCTTGTTATTTGCCAAATTAAATTTGTTTTGCTCTAGATCTAATTGCAATAATTTCTGTAATATGCTATTGTAGCAGTGATAACTTGCGATACGATATTCTATTGATTATTGTAGTCGGGATAGCTCAGTTGGTAGAGCAGTGGACTGAAAATCCTCGTGTCACCAGTTCAAATCTGGTTCCTGACATATTTTTGGTATATTTAAAAGTAATTTTACAATTACTTTTAAAATTTACTGTCAGCTATTAAATTCTAAGATTAAGATGGTAATATTTTTATTTTTTCTCCTAGTAATACAGTTACGTTTCCTTCGTCTGTTACGTCAACTACAGCACTATCTCCTGCCTTAATTCTTCCTGATAGAACTTCTTCTGCTAAGCTATCTTCTAGTAATCTCATGACTGCTCTGCGCAGTGGTCTAGCTCCATAGCTTGGATTATACCCTTCGTCTACTAAGCGGTTCTTGAATCTTTCTGTTACTTCTAGGCTTATTTCTTGTTGCTTGATTCTATCAAATACCTCTTGTAGCATGATGTTAGCAATTTCACGCACTTCATCTTTTGTAAGCTGCCTGAACACTATAATTTCATCTAATCTGTTTAAAAACTCTGGACGAAAGTATTGCTTTAACTCTTCGTTTACCAACGATCTTATTCGATTGTACTGAGACTCTACTTGAGATTCACCCAGCTCAAATCCTAAGCCTCCTCCTCCTTTTTCTATTACTTTCGATCCAATATTAGAGGTCATAATTAGTAAAGTATTTTTGAAGTCTATGGTTCTTCCTTTTGCATCTGTTAGTCTTCCGTCTTCCAAAATTTGCAGTAATAAATTGAAAATATCTGGATGAGCTTTTTCAATTTCGTCAAATAAAATAACAGTATAAGGACGTTTTCTGACGGCCTCGGTTAAATACCCACCCTCACTATATCCAACATATCCCGGAGGTGACCCTATTAATTTAGAAACTGTGTGCCTCTCCATGTATTCTGACATATCTAGCCTTACCATAGCTTCTTGAGATCCAAAAAAATAAGAAGCCAGTGCTTTGGTTAGTTCTGTTTTACCTACTCCAGTAGGTCCAGAAAATATGAAGCTTGCAATAGGTCGGTTCGGATTTTTTAGCCCAACTCTTGCTCTTCTAATTGCTCTAGATACTGCTATCACTGCTTCGTTTTGACCAATTATGCGACCATGCAATGTTTCTTCCATATGCATTAGTTTTTCTGATTCACTTTTTGTTAGCTTAGTAACTGGTATTCCTGTCCAAAATGCAACTATTTCAGCTATATCTTCTTCAGTTACAATTGGGTCTTCCATTTGCATGCTGGGTTCACTTTTTTTACTTTGTGCAATAGCAGCAATTTGAGCTTTTATTTCCATTTCTCGAGTTCTGTACTGTTCTGCTTTTTCGTACTTTTGCGCCCTTATAGCCTCGTCTTTTACTTTTAATACGTTTCTTAATTCCTTGTCTAATTCTCTAGCTGCAGGTGGAAGCTGAGAATTAAGTAATCTTACCCGTGAACCTGCTTCGTCAATTAAATCGATAGCTTTATCTGGTAGAAAGCGGTCTGATATGTATTGATTTGCATATTTTGCCGCTGCTGCTAAGGCGCCATCTGACATTTTAAGTTGATGATGTTTTTCATACCTGTCTCTTAATCCAAATAAGATTTCGATTGTTTCTTCTACACTTGGCTCTCCAACCAAAACAGGCTGAAAACGTCTTTCAAGAGCGGCATCTTTCTCAATATGCTTGCGATATTCTTCTAGTGTTGTTGCTCCTATGCACTGCAATTCTCCTCTGGCTAGTGCTGGTTTAAGTAAATTCGCTGCGTCAATTGCTCCTTCTGCTGCTCCAGCTCCGATCAGAGTATGCACTTCATCTATGACAAGAATTATGTTGTTAGCAGACTTGATTTCGTCCATTATTCTCTTAAGTCTTTCTTCAAATTCTCCCCTATATTTTGTTCCTGCAACTAAAAGTCCAACGTCTAAAGTTACAACAAGTTTGTCTTCCAATATGGAAGGTATGTCTCTGTTTGCTATTCGCTGAGCTAAACCTTCTGCTATTGCTGTTTTACCCACTCCTGGCTCTCCAATTAAGACAGGATTATTTTTTGTTCTGCGACCCAGTATTTGTATTACTCTTTCTATCTCTTTTTGTCTTCCAACTACAGGATCTAAAATACCCTCTATTGCTAGCTCTGTTAAGTTTGATCCAAACTCTTCTAGAGTAGGTGTTTTGCTCCGTGCCTGATTACTAGTGTTTCCATTTGTAGTAGCATCTGTATTATCTCCTAACATTTGAATTACTTCAGTTCTGATGGATGCAACATTGACAGCTAAATTTTCTAACACTCTTGCAGCTACTCCTTCTCCTTCGCGTACAAGTCCCATCAATAGATGTTCGGTACCAATGTAGTTATGTCCAAGTTGTCTGGCTTCTTCAAGAGAGAGTTCTAAAACTCTTTTTGCTCTTGGCGTAAAAGGAATTTCAACGGCTACAAATCCAGATCCTCTTCCTATAATTTTTTCCACTTCAATACGCGCATCTTTCAAATTTACATTCATTGATTTTAAAACTTGAGCTGCTATACCTGTTCCTTCCCCTATAAGGCCTAGCAAAATTTGTTCTGTACCAACAAAATTGTGTCCAAGACGTCTAGCTTCTTCTTGAGCAAGCATTATGACTTTTATGGCTTTTTCTGTAAAGCGTTCAAACATATGATTCTACTCAGTCAATTTATTGATTACCTTCGATACTATTTAATGATAGCACAATCTGCCTAGTAACTTAAGGCCGTAGATCCTAATTTAATTGCTTTCAATAGTGCTTCTTGTTTTAATTCAATCTGTTTAACCAAAAACAAAAGCAAGTTACATTCAGTTTCAATGAACTAGTTCATGAGGTGAATTTATGTCTTTGTTTTTTTAATATTTTTATTTTAAAATAGCAAAACAAAATTTTTACAATTTTTATCGATTAATAATGCATTTTCAAAAGAAATTTTCTTAAAGTATTGAATATATAAAAAATTTATTCTCTGACTTAAGGCTAAGTTGAGTTTTTAACTTCTTTATGTAGATCATTATGCATATCAAATATTAATACTTAACTTAATGAATCAACAATTCTTTTCGAATTATACTTCAATCATGTTAGAATTAGATAGGTTGTGTAAAAGTCGTGTTCCTCTTTTTGAATATATTTTTCTCTTAATGAAAACCTTGCGAACTGAGGCTTCTCGATATATGCTTGACGATAATAATTCTAACCTAATTATTAAGAGGTTCATATAGCCTTTAACAGCTCATTTATGATGCTTGCAACTATACACTAGTTAATTAATATGACTTTATACCAATTTCAGATAATAGCCTAAAAATATTTTGTTATATTCACAATTGATTACTTTAAGTCTAAATTTATATCTTCCTATTAATTATAAAGATTTAAAAATGATAATTGATAAAATAAGGAAGCTGCTTATTAAAATTTTTTAGTTATCTAGTAATAATAGTTCTTGTCGATTTCTAAGTAAAGCTAATTCATGATAATTCGGGAACGTTAATGAAAATTGAAATTAAAAGAAATAAAAAGTTTGTAATAAGTCAGGCTGTTAAATTATTAATTTCTTTCAATAAGCCTAAGTGGTTTAGATGCTAGCTTCAATAAGTTCATTTTTTTTATTAAGTAATAAAAAACAAAATACAAGCATTTCATTTATACATAACAATATTTTTCAATTAATAAGCTTGTATTATATATCTTTCGAGTAACCCTTGATTAAGCTGTATTTCTGGTTTTCTATCAAAATATATTCATTTGAGAATCTTATTTTTTGTTTGTTTCTTTCTGTTGCTGACTTAATGTCAGTTAATTGATATCGTCTGATTTTTTTTTGACTTTTCATAGAGTTTATTGCCGTATTAGCTCTTTCAAAGTTATTCAAGTTTCAGAGATGCTTTGGACTCGATTATTTTCTAGCTGACAGCTTTTGTTTTTGATTTGAAATCCAAGTTTCTGGCTATCTTTAAGACGTTATTGCTTTTACTTTTTTATCTTTAAAAAGTTGAATTGACTCTAGAAAAAACTTTATTTTTCAGATTGTTGCCAAATTGGCGTGATTTTCTCTTTTTTCTTTAGCTACATTTATTTGTTAATGCTTCTCAAATACTTACTGCAACTGCTAAAATATTATTATTTTTGAAAGAAAAACTATTTTCATGAAATGACCATAAAGAAGAATTTATCAAATCCTACATGTTATAAGTATTTGATTTATAAGATTAAAAAGGATTAGCTAGAAATATTGGTATAAAAAAGTGCTTAGTTTTACATGTATTGCATTTAAACTTTTTATTAGCTGTATATCGCTATTAATATTATTAATACATAGCTGTCTGCAAGTTGATCATGACTTCTTAAATTATCGTAAAAATAATTTTGTTTTTTTGTTCATAGATGCTTTGACTATTTTGATTAATTAATCGAAAAAATATTTCTTATAAACAAATTTTCTTAAGATTTTTTATTTACACAAGATTTATAGTATTCTTGAAGCTCCTCATGGAAGCTTTTTATGCACTATATGAATATAATATAAAATTTGACGCTTTTCATGCTTAATTTTCTTAAAAATGCGTGTTCAAATATTATAGAAATATTCTTTAAATAAAGATCTATTTCAGTAAAAAATGGTAGAATTCGTTTTTCTCATAAAAGTCTTAAAAAATCAATTGCGATAACTGAACACACACGCCTCCTTTTAACTCCTTTGTTATTTAATGTATCATACTATAAAAGTATTATTGTGATCCTAAATTTAGTCATGTGCTATCTCTTCCTTTATTTAGAATCAAGCTAGCAAAATTAAATTTCCCTACTATTGAAAATATCAGCAATGATAATATGCCTATTTCACAATATTCAAATTTTATTTATATTTGAGCAAAATTACGTAGAGCAATTCATGATATCTAAGATTTTAAATGATCTTTTGCACAAAGCAATCAAGGTTTTATGAATGACTTTTATTGCTTAGTTTTATATGTTGACATATTGTAAGGTTGATTAGCTTATTTTTCCTTTCGCTGTGCTGTAAATAGTTTACTGCCTATTTGTCTATCTATTAAAAAGATTTCTAGTTGATCCATTCACGAATTGTTGTCTAGCTTATATTGCTCAGTTTAAAAAGTTACGTGCAAAGAAAATAAAAAGACCTGCATATTGCTTCATAATCTAAGTTAAGCGAAATTAATCTCGTAAAAACAATATAAACTTCTTTATAATCTGCTTCAGCTTTATGAGATAATTTTGAAGTTGGGCTTTATGATTTATCTGAAGATAGAATTTAAACTTAAAGACCCTGAAGACAAAAAATATAAAGAATACTAAACACGAGCTTTAAGATTATATCATTAATAAGTGAAATGGAAAAATTCATCAAAGAAATCTAATTCAATATATTTTTTCATAGGCATTAGAGATTTTTGTACATTCAATCTTGATATCTTGCTTGAATATTTTTATTTGTTAACCTAGAAGTAGAAAATAAGTCATCGATTTAAGGTATTTCTAGAACACTTCAATCTTTTTATGTTCTTAATAAGTGCTCTAAGATTCTAAAAAGAGCATGTTTTTTACCGCTGGATTGCTATAAGCTCTTCATAGATTTGATTATGCTTTACTCTCTTACTATGTATAAAAGCTATTTAAGTAGTTGATATGCTATCTTTGTCAAATTTTGTTTCGTCGTTTATACATTAATTTAACCTCTATATATCTGTATCACTGATTGCTTTCTAGGTATATTGTTTTAAATAAAAAATCGAAAATCTTGAATGATATAACGAAAAGAGTTAGGTATTTCATTCTAAACATCGTGACTATTTCCATGAATTATACGAAACTATATGAACTAACTGTTTTGATAATATATTTAAATATAACTTTATCGTTTAGGCCTTTATTGGAAGCTATATTAAGGCCTTAAAATAAGGCGTATTCACTTAAGTATTTATTGTACACATTTTTGCTCTTACTATAGTTTTAGCCAATTTTTAACTTGAATTATTTAATCGAATTAAAGTCTTCTTTTGTTTGCAACAAAAACAAAAAGTAATTGCTTAGCAATTTATTTCACCTTGTCGTTTTAGTCGTGACTATTATACGAAAAAAGAGTGGTATGAGAACCTCAATCGATGACCACAAAAGTGCTTGTAGCAATATAAATCAATATTTTATTTGAGTTATTTGAAAATAGTATTTGATACTAAAGCTATGTAAATTCTTTTATTGCATTACACTGCTTGCAACCTAGCTGCATTGATTAGCTATGGTATTATAGCTTGTTAAAGCTATTAATCCCCTCACTTGCCTCCCTGCTCATTGCTTCATTATATGGTATTTGCTTTTCAACAAACTTCTTTAGGTCATTTTTGTTGATTCATTGCATCCAAATTATCATTATCACCTATAATAAATAGTAATTATAATAATATTTGGCTACTTGCATCTGTAAATATGTTCTCCAAAACTCAACTTTGAAATCTAATAAGGTATAATCATGGCATCTATTCAATTTATTAAGGGAATTAATGAGACCGTTATAGCAAATGTATCTTTGACTCGATCAAGAGATGGAAGTAAAGGTACTGCAACATTTCGTTTTGATAATCCTGATATTTTAAAGTCAGGTATGGAAGATAAAGGTGATATTACTGGCATGTATTTAAAAGATAATGAAGGGGAGCTTGTCACTCGTGATGTAAGTGCAAAGTTTGTCAATGGCAAGCCTCGAGCCATAGAAGCTGTTTATATAATAAAAACTCCACAAGAGTGGGATAGGTTTATGCGATTTATGGAACAGTATGCGAATGATAACGAGCTTTCTTTTACAAAAGCAAAATAGCTTATGAAAATTATTGGTTTATTTGTGTAAAAATTAAAAATAATAGTTTATATGTATAAATGAAATTTTCTTGGAACTGTCTTAGTCAACTTGTAGATTTGCACAATATTAAATCTTATGAATTAATAGATAAATTAATCTTTGCGGGTTTTGAGGTAAATAGTGTTGTTTATAATACAGAAATAGGAGATTTAGTTCTTGAATTGAATGCTGCAGGCAATAGATTTGATGTATTAAGTTTGTTAGGGCTTGCAAGAGAAATAAGCTCATTATTAAATAGACCTCTAATCAATTCTGCTCATAAGGCTGGCTTGTTTTGTTCTTATTTTAAATTAAATACGTCAAATGAATTATATTTTTGTTCAAATACAGCTTTATTGGATATTGTTATTGTCCATATTGTTGGCACAAAAAATTCTTCATCGCCTATTTGGTTGCAAAATTATTTGGCTATTAATAATGTAAAATCACTAAGTTTGTTTAATGATATTCCGAAATACATATGCATGAAGTGGGGTCAAGATGTTGCTATTTTTGACAAGAAAAAGATAGATTTATTTCCTTTGCAATATTCTTTTTTTCATGCTGAAAAGCAGTCTCTTGCTGTATCTTCTCCAAATAACCTTTCTACACCTCTTGATATAGAGCTTCAAATTTTAAAGTATAAAAACAAATCGTTGTCTGCAATAGGATTTGATATTAGTCGAGATGCTATATGTAATCTTAATACAAATTCAGTGATAGTTTGTGGTCAAATATGTAGTTCAAAATACGTTAATAGCATTCAAAATAAAATGTCGTCGAGAACTGAAATATTTAATAGGCATTCTAGAAGTATATCTAGATGTGATTTTACCGCTGCTTATCAAGAAACTGTCCAGTTAATCGTATCTTTCGCGGGTGGCACAATAGGCAAGCCTTACTCGTGGAACCAGCCTTATTGTTCTGCTAAAAATATAATTTTGAAACAAAATAGAATTCACGATATTTTAGGTCCTGTTGTAAGAAATGGAAGTCCTAAATTTTTGTCTGTACAAGAAATTCTTGCCTTATTAATGCAATTAGGTTTTTTTGCTAATTATATTGAAGTTAGAGACTATTTTGTAGTCCAAGTTCCTTTAAATAGGCAGCAAGACTTACAAAGACCAATTGATATTATTGAGGAAATAGGCCGTATTTACGGTTTTGGCAAGTTTGTAAGTCGACTATCTTCATTTTCGGCCAATTTATCGCTTTCTTGTTCTTCTGCTATTAAAAAAAATCAAAAGGTGCGTCGAATCTTAAGAGAATTAGGTTTAAACGAAATGTTAACTTATTCTTTTGCCAATTCTTTGAATACTTACAATGCATCTCAAATTACTTTATGTAATCCTATTACAGAAGATCAGCTTTGTTTGAGGGATAATCTGGCAGTGCAATTAGTTAAGGTACAGGAATATAATTTGAAGCATGGATTTAGAGATATTCAGATTTTTGAAATAGGCAGAGTTTTTAAGAATACCCGCTCTGTTTCAACTCCTTATTTCGGTATAGAACATTGTCATGTTGCTGGATTAATTAGTAATTCTGCTTTTTTAAGAAAATCGTGGTGTGAGCAATCCTATGCACTTGGCTGGTTTCAGGCTAAGGGTATATTGGAAGAGTTTTTTGAAAAATTACACGTAGAAGTTGCTTGGTTTAAATTATTCAAATCAGGCAAATCGTCCTTGTTTACAGCTACGCAGAAATTATTGAGTTTAACACAATCAGCCTCTATTTACGATAAAGCTAGTAATCAAGAGATTGGTGTGTTTGGACAGCTTAAAAGCAGCAACCTTTATTCAGCTTACTTATTTGAGTTGAATTTAGTAAGTTTAACAAATGCAAGCAAAATACCAAATCATCGAAATTATTCAATCTATCCTTATTCAACTTATCCAGCTTTAATTAGAGATATTTCTTTAACATTGAAGCAGTCAAATAGTGTTTGGTCGGTTAAAAAACAAATATTTAGTTTTAATAATCCTTTAATTGAATCTGTAGAAGTACTTGATGAGTATATAAATTATAAATTAAAGCATGCTAAGAAAGTCACTTTTCGTATTGCTTATAGATCTCAAACTAGGACATTGAATTATCAAGATATTCGTAATATTGATATGCAGTTAAGTAAGCTATTGGATTATTATGCTTTTCAGGTTAAGTAAATCGTAAGCCGGATTTTGTTCTTAATTAAAATCTAGTTTGTGTTTCTTAAGGGCAGTTATTAATCTTTGATTTATATTTGCATATAATTTGTTTGCAGTATTGACTTTTAGTCTTGTCTTAAAGATATTAAAGGTAGATACTTTTATGCACTTTAGTTTATTACCTTGCTCTTTATATGGGGTTTACCTAGCAAGTATTTTGCAATACTTCTGGTATGCTTTTACCACACCTTTGCACCCTTACCTTGTTAATTAAAAGGCGGTTTGTTTCTGTGGCACTTTCCTCGCAGTTACCTACACTGTTTCCATACAGCTATATCCCTTAATTAGAGCCCGGACTTTCCTCAAATTTGTATAAAAATTTGCAACTACCTTCGTTTACTTGTTGGTATTAATAATACATAATTTTTTTTTAAAACGCAATATCGCAATATGTAGTAATTTACATAATAAATAATCATTGAAACGCAGAAACTATAAGATATGATTCAATCAGAACTTTCGCAAAAGGATTTTGGTTCTATACTGAGTAAATACAGCTATTATATTCATCCCGGAGATATTGTGGCTGGCACAGTTTTTAATCGAGAATGTGAGGGCTTTTTAGTAGATATTGGCGTGAATATTGTAGGCTATTTACCTTTAGATGAAATTTCACTAGATTCTAATTATATCTCCATTCAATTGGAGCTAGACTTTTTGCTTAATTATACAAGAGATTTTTTTATTTTAGCATTTGATAAAAAAAGACATCAGTTGTTGCTTTCTATTAAAAGATTAGATTACATAAGAGCATGGAAGCGTGTTAAGCAAATACAAACAGAGGATATACTTTTTACTTTAATGCCAATTAAGCTTAATAAGGGAGGTGTTGTAGTTTTTTTAGAAAGTTTACAAAGTTTTATACCTAGGTCTCATTTATCTTTGTTATGTAATTATGATAGTAAGTTACTGCAAAAAGAAATCCAGTGCAAGTTAATGTTTGTTGACGAAAACAATAATAAGCTTATACTCAGTCATAAGCTTGCGTTATTATCAGCATATGCTGATGTTCTGAAAATAGGTGCTATTATTGATGGCCATATTGTTCAAGTCAAGCAATATGGTATTTTTATTTCTATCCATGGCATACTGGCACTATTACATATATCTGAGATAGGTTATACTCATATAGATAATATATATAGCCTATTTAAAGTAGGGAAAAAAATAAAGGTCAAGGTTATTCACGTAGATATGAAACAAGGAAGACTTTCTGTATCTAGAAGGGAATTGAATTAGTATTTTCATCCTCCTCCGGCAATAGTAATAACCTCTACTTTGTCTTGAGGTTTGAAAAAGATATGATCGAAGTTATTGTAGTGAATCACTTTTTTGTTATATTCTATAATCACTAGATTAAGGTCAAATTCCATGTAAATCAATAAATCTTTTAAAGACATGCATCTAGTGCAGTTAAATGCTTGTCCGTTGACGAAGATTGTGTTGTAATGTTTGTTTGTTATATTTTTATTAATCATATTAAATTAAATAAACTTGACAAGGTATGCTTATTATATATATTTTATTATGTAATATTATGTAAGTAGAAATTCTACAAACTAATGTGCTAATATGGCGAGTGTAGCCAAGTGGCTAAGGCAATGGGTTGTGACTCCATCATTCGCGGGTTCGATTCCCGTCATTCGCCCTCTTTTTTTTGAGATCTGCAAATAAAGCTAGTTTTGCCAATTCTGTACGGTTTCTTGTGTCTGTTTTTTGCAATAGTTGACTAACATATTTTTCCACATTTCTTAAGCTTATATTAAGCTTATGTGCAATTTCTTTGTTCATAAAACCTTTGGAAACTAAAATAATAATATTGTACTCTCTTGATGTTAAATTGCTTAATACTATTTTTTCACTTTGCTTATTAGCACTTAGTGATGTTAAATTCTTTTCATTTGCTTTTCTGCTTATGCTGATTGATTCAAGATTTTTAAATATATTTTTTATTATAGCTAATAGTTCTTTTGGAAAAAACGGTTTAGCGATGTATGCGTTGCACCCCAGATTATAGCCTACGATTCGATCGCTTGTCATTCCTTTTGCTGTTAAGAAAATTACAGGTATTGTATTCGATATCTTGCTTTTGCGTATTTTTTTCATCAAATCGTATCCATCTAAATGAGGCATCATGATATCAGTAATTATTAGATCTGGTTTAGTAACTTCTATGTGGTGCATTATGTTGGAGCTATTATTTGCTGCGTCTACTAAAAAATCTTCTGATATTAAATAAGACGAGATAGACTTGGTCAGGAACGAGTCGTCGTCTATTATAAGCAGCTTCTTTTTCATTGTTGAATTATAAGTCTTATAAAATTAATTCATTGAGTCCTTAATCAGGTCAATTTATCGTTATGAAAATTAAATGGATTCATCTTTTTTTAAAATCAAAAATTCCCTTTTATGTTTATAAATTAAGTAAAGGCGATTCTGTAATCTTGAAAAGACATGAGAAACATCCGTTGAATATTGTAGTTCTATACGGCACTGCGTACGTTTTGAAAATTTTTACTAATAATGAGGCTTTATTATTGGCCATATTTTCAGATGATACTATAATTGATTCTGCAACGGATTATTTAGACTCTAACTATGCTTATTCTAGGTTTGTTGCTTTACAGCAAACTTATTTGCTTAGTTTTTCTTGGACGGATTTTATTTCTAGATCTAGTAATTCACCTGCTTTTGCCGTTGAGCTAGTTAGTTTGTTTCGAAATACACTTAGATGTTATCAAATTTCTTCCTCTATTCTAGCTCATAAGGAGATTAAGAATAGAGTAATTCAGCTTCTTTTATTTATGTGCCAAGAGTTTGCTGTTATAGAGAATGTTCAGTTTGTAATTCCTTTTAAAATGTCGCGATCAACTATCGGTCATATGGCAGGAGGTAATCAAGTTACTGTAGGTAAAGTAATGAATTACCTAGCTAAAAAATTTTTAATTAAATATACTTCAAAAAGGAAAGTTTCAGTACAGTATCTAGAGCTCTTAAAATATTTGTATCATCATAATCCAGGCTAATGTGTAATAAATATCATCATGCATGCTATAATTTAGTTTATATATCTAGGTTAAGTATTGATCAGATCTAACAGATAGCCTAAATGCAAAAAGTTTTAATTTCAACAAGTTAGAATATAAATAATTAAGTTGTATGGGAAAAGTTTATGATTGGTTTGAAGAAAGACTAGAAATTCAAGCTATTGCAGATGATATAACTAGCAAATATGTTCCACCTCATGTAAATATTTTTTATTGTATCGGCGGCATAGTTTTTACATCTTTCCTAATTCAAGTGGCTAGTGGTTTTGCTATGACTTTTTATTATAGACCAACTGTTACAGAAGCTTTTTCTTCTGTTGAATATATCATGACAGATGTAAATTTTGGGTGGCTTATAAGGTCAATTCATAGATGGTCTGCTAGTATGATGGTTCTCATGTTGATATTGCACATGTTTCGTGTCTATTTAACTGGCGGATTTAAAAAACCACGTGAATTAACTTGGGTAACAGGAGTTATTTTGGCAGTTTTGACGGTCTCTTTTGGAGTTACCGGATATTCTTTGCCATGGGATCAAATAGGGTATTGGGCTGTTAAAATTGTGACTGGTGTTCCAGAGGCCATACCTTTCATAGGAGGTGCTATCGTAGAATTATTACGAGGAGGCGTTAGTGTAGGGCAAGGTACTCTGACCAGATTTTACAGTCTGCACACTTTTGTTCTTCCACTATTAACTGCTGTATTTATGCTAATGCATTTTCTGATGATTCGTAAACAAGGCATCTCAGGGCCACTTTAACTAACTAGTCGTATCGCATTGATTATAATAACAAAGCTAAGGATATCGCATATGTCTATAATAAAAAAACCTGACTTAACTGACCCTAAGTTAAGAGCTAAGCTCGCTAAAGGTATGGGCCATCATTATTATGGCGAGCCTGCTTGGCCTAATGATATATTGTACATGTTTCCTGTCGTAATTTTAGGTATATTTGCATGTAACGTTGGTCTTTCTATACTAGAGCCGTCTATGATTGGCGAGCCTGCCAACCCTTTTGCCACTCCTCTTGAAATATTGCCTGAGTGGTATTTCTTTCCCACCTTTAATTTATTAAGAGTAATTCCAAACAAGTTAATAGGTGTTTTGTCAATGGCCTCAGTTCCAGCAGGCTTAATTGCTGTACCTTTTATTGAAAGTGTTAATAAGTTTCAAAATCCTTTTAGACGTCCTGTTGCAACAATAGTATTTTTAATTGGAACGTTTGTCGCAGTATGGTTGGGTATTGGAGCAACTATGCCTTTATCTAAAGCTATTACATTAGGTCTATTCGGATTCTAATAAAAATTCTCACCTCAAAAGCAGCAACTAAGATCGATTTCAATTGTTAGCTTTTGAGGTAGATTATATCACTTAATAGATACTTTTGCTCCTGCTTCTTCTAGTTTTTTCTTCATCTCTTCGGAAGCCTCCTTCGTAGCACCTTCTTTGACTGTTTTGGGAGAAGATTCTACCAAGTTTTTTGCTTCCTTCAATCCTAGCCCTGTAATTGATCTTACTACTTTTAGTATAGCAATTTTTTTTGCTGATGGTACCTCTTCTAGAATTAGATTGAATTCAGTTTGCTCATTTTTTTCATCAGAGTTAGAAGTTTCTTCGCCTGAAAGCATGGAAATTGTATTGCTCTGTGAAGCATACGAGGTTTCAACATCAAATGTTTTTTCTATTTCTTTTACTAATTTGCTGGCTTCTAATAAACTTAGTGATTTGAGGCTATTAATAATTTCAATAATTTTGTTATTCATAAAAGCGGTAGATAAAATTTGCATGAAAATAAAATAAGCTTTTCTGGCCTTTGTCTGTGTTTTCGTCTTTACTATCTTTACGTATGATATTCTTGTTTAGAAGATTCGCATAACATATTTATATCTACGGGAATTGATGGTCCCATGGTGCTAGAAAAATACATGCTTTTCCAGTATTTGCCCTTGACGCCTTGAGGACGATTTTTGTCAATAGATTGCTGTAAAGCGATTAAATTGCTGTAAAGATCATCAGGAGAAAAATTTAATTTTCCTAGAGGTACGTGCAATATCCCTGTTCGATCAACTTTATACTCTACTTTTCCTGCTTTAAATTCTTTTATTGCATTTTTTAGATCATTCGTGACTGTTCCTGCCTTGGGCGAAGGCATTAAGCCCTTAGGCCCTAAAACTTTGCCTAGTTTAGCAATTGATAACATTACATCTGGAGTAGCAATGAGTTTGTCAAAATCCAAACCACCCTGGGTAATTTCGCCAACTAAATCTTCTCCTCCTACCTTATCTGCTCCAGCAGATATGGCCTCAAAGTATCTCTCTTCTCTTGTTATAACTGCTATGCGCAGCTTTTTTCCTGTCCCTTTTGGCAATACAAATGTTGATCTTAGCTGTTGATCTGCGTGTTTTGGATCTAGTCCTAGAGCTATATGCACCTCTGCTGTTTCTATAAATTTAACTTTAGATAATTTCTTAAGAAGCTTTAAAGCCTCTATTGGTTCGTATAATTTGCTCTTTTCTATTTTTATTACTGCCTCACGGAAGCGTCGTGAATGTTTTTTCATTGAGGTTTTGTTGTTCAAGTCTAATTAATTTTTTATTTCAACTCCCATATTTTTAGCCGTTCCTTCTATAATTAGCATAGCTTTTTTTATATTATCGGTGTTCAAATCTTTTAATTTCATCTTGGCTATTTCTTTCAGTTGTTCTATCGAAATTGATCCAACTTTCTCAGTGTTGGGTTGACCTGATCCTGTTTTTATTTCAGCTGCTTTGCTGATCAATACAGATGCAGGTGAAGTTTTTAACGTAAATGAGAAGCTTCTGTCTTCATATATTGAGATTTCGGCTGGTATAACTAGACCTGTTTTATCTGCAGTTTTAGCATTATACTCTTTGCAAAACATTACTATATTTGCTCCATATTGACCTAAAGCTGGCCCGACTGGAGGTGCTGGCGTTGCTTTACCGCCTGTTAATGCTAGTTTTACAAGTCCTACGATTTTTTTAGCCATAAGATTTACTTATTTCTTAGTTTATTTCTTTGTATTGTAAAATTATATGTTAATTCATTTTAAGCTAATTATTAAGGTAAGTAAATTTACCAGCTAGTTAAGTATGCTAGGCTTCTGCTCTGTATAGAATTAATACTCTTCATTATCTGCTTGTATAGTCAAAAATTGCGAGTTTTAACTGTTAGCAATTAATATCTTCTTGTTACTTCACTTATTTTTACTTCATATTAATATTATCTTATCTGTTAGTTATAAATCAACTTTACACGCCTTGAAGGATTTGAACCTCCGACATTAGGTTTTGGAAACCCATGTTCTGCCAACTGAACTAAAGGCGTAATATATGATAAAATTCATTATATAGAATAAATAATTACAGAGCAACCATGAATACGGTTATAATAAATATTTTTAATTTGAACCGACTATTAATTATCTTATTTACTAACTTACTTTACTTAACATGCTATATCCATTTTCTTCACCTGTCTTTCTTTCAAAAGTGGAATATCAAAGATATGCACGTCATCTCATCTTAGATAATATTGGGGTTAGTGGGCAAAAAAGGTTAAAAAGTGCAAGTGTTCTATTTGTTGGCGCTGGTGGCTTGGGCTCACCTGGACTTGTTTATTTAGCATCTTCTGGAGTTGGCTGTTTAGGTATTATTGATTATGACACCATTTCTTACTCCAACTTGCATAGACAAATTTTGTATAATTATACAGATATTGATCAGTTAAAAGCTAGTATAGCCTATAGTAAAATTACTCGAATTAATCCTGAATGTACTGTCTTTATATATCCTTTTATGCTAAATCAAGCTAATTGTCAGGATGTTGTTAAGAAATATGATATAGTAATAGATGCAAGTGATAATTTCGAAACTAGATATTTGATTAACTACGCTTGTTATGCAAAACATAAAGTTCATATATACGGAGCTATTCAAAGTTTTGAAGGTCATATTAGTGTCTTTAATTACAAAAGTGGTTGTTTGTACTCTGATTTATATCCAAATATTTTAGGCTTGCAAAGTAGCAACTGTAATAACACAGGTATTTTAGGAGTATTAACGGGCGTCACTGGAGTTTTGCAAGTAACAGAGGCGATAAAAATCATACTAGGCTTAGGAGAAACTTTGAGCGGCTATTTATTGATTTATAATTCTTTAAATGCTTCATTTAGAAGAGTAAAGATACCTTTATTTCCAATTAAATATGTGAATAATTATCAATTTAATAGTCGAACTATAAAACTTTTTAATACTATTGACCAGTATCAGCTATCTTTAATGATTGATAAATCTAGTTTCATTCTTATAGATATTCGTAGACCGCCTGAATTTTTTAAAGATCATTTACTTAAAGCTGTTAATATACCTTTAAAAAATATTAAATCTAAAAGTGTTATTAGCTTTATTTGTGCTCGTCTTAAGAGTAGAAAAATTGTTGTCTATTGTTATGATAATTTAAGATCACTGATTGTATCGCAAATTTTGTATAATCATAAAATACATCATTATCGATTGAATTACAGATATTAAACTTCTGATTTTTGTCCAACTTGCTTTATTTGCTGCATATTGCATATTATAGATTATATAAGAAAGTATAAAAGCTTTCGCAAACATAACTCTCTGTTGTTTTGTGTATTAAATATTTACACTTTTTGTAATTATTCTATGAAAAAAAATATAGATATTATTTTAAAAAAAAGTTTAGCTAATTTAGGCCAAGCTGGAAGTCGTGCTAGAGTTAGTGCAGGGTATGCTTACAATTATTTGATTCCTAGCGATATTGCTGAAATAGCTACTTTAGGAAAAATTAAGCATTGTACGATGTTTCAGAACATAAGGGAAAAAAACCTTGATCTTGTCAATATTCAGATTCAAAGAACTAAGCATAATCTCAATCAGTTAGCTAAAATCACCATCAAGAAAAAAATAGGTGTTAACAACCAAATTTTTGGCAGTATTAGCGATAAAGAAGTGCTATTGGCTATTCTAGAATGCGCAAATGAAAAGTTAGATAAGAAAAACTTAGATATGCCTGAGATTAAATACATAGGTATTTATACCGCAAATATTAGACTTGCTCAAAATGTAACTGTGTTATTAAAACTTCAGGTAGTCCCTCTATGTATTTGAAAATTATTGATACAATTACTTTTTATTCAATTTGTTAGATTATTTCGGATTGCTGAATTTAATTACTTTTCCGCGATGAGATAATTGCTCTGTATGTTTTTAGGCTATTTAATATATTAAGTAATTAAACAAACAGTATTTAACTTTGTCATAAGATTTATTTACTTTGCTTGCTAGTATCGGGAATTATTTAATTTATTCTTCACATATTTTCTGGCTAATTTCAGTAGCTTTAATTATTTAATTCGTAAGCTGTTCTAGATTCAATAAAGTAGTTAAAATATTACTCTTACTTGAAGTTTCATTTCAAATAAATTTTAGCTGTATCTTGTATTACTTTGGTGTCTGGGGTGGGAGGATTCGAACCTGCGAATGGCGGAGTCAAAGTCCGCTGCCTTACCGCTTGGCTACACCCCACTTCAATCAATTGTACCAGTTTTTTGATCTTTTTCTTCAACTGTCTTCTCTATTTTTTTTAATTCCTCTAAAAGATTCGTCTTATTAATAGCATATTGTTTATGTTGATCTAATCTTTTTATGCTAATAAAGTTATTTTCTATTTCATCATTTCCTAAAATAATGCATGCTTTGGCACCTGACTTACTTGCTCTCTTGAGTTGTTTCTGAAAGTTGTTATTATGTAAATCTAACTCAAAGCGAATTTCTTGCTTTTCCAATACTTGTATTATTTCCCAGATCTTTTTTTGTGCTTTTATTCCCTGTGTGGCAATATATATTAATATGCCTTTTTTTTTGATTTTTAATTCATCTCTCGCGATATGTAGCAGTCTTTCTAGTCCAATAGCCCAACCAACGGCAGGTGTATCTGGGCCACCTAATTGCCTTATTAATTGATCATATCTACCACCTCCGCAGATTGCATTTTGGCTTCCAACCAAGTTACTTTTAAACTCAAATGCAGTGCTGTTATAGTAATCTAATCCTCTAACTAATCTATCGTTAACATTATATTTTATCTTCAAATCGTCTAAATACGTACAAACTAACCATAAATGTTGACGAGATTCTGTGTCCAGGTACTTGCTTAAAGACGGAGCGTCATTTAAAATCTCTTGAGTCCTTTTATTTTTACTATCTAAAATTCTCAGTGGATTAATATTTAAGCGTTTTTGAGAATCTTTATCTAAATCCTTTTCGTATGGAATCAAGTATTTAATTAAATCTTGCTGATATTTTTTTCTATTTTCTAAACTTCCAATGGAATTGATTTCAATTTTATAGCTTCTAAATTGAATTTCTTGCAAAAATCTATTCGCTAAATTAATAACTTCTGCATCAGCCATGGGATTTAGGCTTCCGATACATTCTATTCCAAGCTGATGAAATTGTCTTTGCCTTCCGCTTTGCGGTCTTTCATATCTAAACATGGGACCAAGATACCACAGTCTTTGTGTATTTTTTTGATAAAGTTGATGGTTTATAAATGCTCTAGCTATGCTCGCTGTTCCCTCTGGTCTTAATGCTATATTTCGATTACTTTGATCTGTAAAGGTATACATTTCTTTGCTTAAAATATCTGTTGCTTCCCCTATGCTACGCTTAAATAAGTCTACAGATTCAATAACAGGTGTTCTAATTTCTAAATAATTATATAGTGACAATATTTTTAAGGCTTTATTGTATATGTATTGCCAGTAAATACTTTCTTGAGGCAGAATATCTTTAGTTCCTCGTAATGCTTGCATAAGTTTCTAGTCTGGTATGTTATTCTATATTCTTGATAATTCAGATTTTATTGGGCAAGGAGGGATTTGAACCCCCGACACCGTGGTTCGTAGCCACGTGCTCTAATCCACTGAGCTACAGGCCCTATGGGCATTAATTATATCAGATTTTACAAAAGCTTGTTTTACCTTATTTAGCTATAGAATTTTTATGTATTTTATTGTAGATTAATTCTATGCAGTTTTATTTATAGTTTACATATATTTAAGGAAGGATTACTACATGAGTAAAAAGATCTTATATTGCGATAATGCCCGCAAGGCTTTAGAAAAAGGTATGGATGTCTTAACAGAGGCTGTCTCCGTAACTTTAGGTCCAAAAGGAAGAAATGTTGTTTTAGAGAGAAAATTTGGTTCTCCTAGAATTGTTAATGATGGAATTACTATCGCCAAAGAAATCGAGTTAAAAGATCTGATTGAAAATATAGGAGTTGCATTAATTAGGCAAGCTGCATCAAAAACTAATGATGTTGCTGGAGATGGCACAACAACTGCAACAGTGCTAGCTCATGCAATAGTTAAGCAGGGATTAAGAAATGTTGCAGCTGGTGCTAACCCTATTAGTCTAAAAAAAGGTATAGAAAAAGCGGTTAACTTTGTTGTTCTTAAAATTTCAGAGCTATCTAGATCTGTCAATGATATTAAAGAGATTGCTCATGTTAGTTCTATTTCTGCCGGTAATGATAATCAAATAGGTGCTATGATAGCAGATGCTTTGCAAAAAGTTGGCAAAGAAGGAGTTATTTTACTGGAAGAAGGTAAGTCTACTATTACCGAACTGGAAATAAAAGAAGGTATGAAATTTGACAAAGGTTTTATTTCGCCTTATTTTGTTACTGACTCATTAAAAATGGAGGTAATTCAAGATAATCCATATATTCTTGTTACAGATAGAAAGATTACTCTTGTTCAGCAGGATCTACTTCCTGTATTAGAGCAGGTTGCTAAAGTAGGACGCTCATTATTAATTATAGCAGAGGATATCGAAAAAGAGGCATTAGCCACAGTTGTTGTAAATAAGCTTAGAGGTATTGTTGATGTAGTTGCAGTCAGAGCGCCTGGATTTGGCGATAGAAGAAAACTTCTCTTAGAGGATATAGCTATTTTAACTTCATGTCAGGTAATAGCCGAAGATTTAGGATTAAGTTTAAATTCTGTCAGCTTAGATCAGTTAGGTGCTGCTGCTAGAGTTCGTATAACTAAGGACTCTACTACTATTATTGCTAGTACAAATAATTCTTCTATTCAGGCCCGTTGTGACCAAATTCGTAGACAATTAGAAGTAACTAATAATAGTTATGAGAAAGAAAAATTGCAAGAACGACTTGCTAAACTTTCTGGAGGTGTCGCTGTAATTAAAGTTGGTGCAGCAACTGAAACTGAAATGAAAGATAAAAAACTTCGTCTTGAAGATGCTATTAATGCCACTAAAGCAGCTATTGAAGAGGGTATAGTTCCAGGTGGTGGCTCTGCATTCACTCACTTATCTAGAGATTTATATGCTTGGTCTACTGAATATTTACTAGAAGAAGAGTTGGTAGGTGCTCTGATTATAGAAAAAGCACTACAATTTCCGCTTAAAAGGATAGTTGAAAATTCAGGCAGTAATGGTGCTGTTGTTGTAGAAAAAGTAAAGCATGATGATAATTTTGCCAATGGCTTTGATGCTGAGACAGGTAATTTCGTAGATATGTATTCAGAGGGAATAATTGATCCTGCTAAAGTTGCTCGTTCTGCTCTACAAAACGCTGCTTCTATAGCTTCTATGATTTTAACAACTGAATGTATTATTGCAGATAAGAATAGAAGCTTGAATTAATAAGAAAAGAAATATATTTGCTTATTTTTATTGTTTATTGTATAAATACTTTGCAAGAAAGTATATGCCATCCTGACAAGCTATTCTGTTTATTATATACAGGTTTAGTACGGCTATTTCATGTACGTACTTTTCATCACATCTCTTATTGTTGTTACTATAATAATTTCGTTTTCTAAAGTATATATATCTAAATCGATCTAAGTACTGAAATGTTGTTTTCGACAACTTTTTACTGCTTATGTTTTGCAATATGTTGTAGATACTTTCTTGTACTTTAAAATTATCAACTAAACGTTGCACATGATATATGATCTCTATATCTTTCTCGTAGTTAAATGAGTTTATAGCTAAATAGCTTCTCTCATTACTGTCTTTAGTTGCTGATAATTTTTGCAAAAAAATGCTGCCGTCCTCTTTATTTTCATGATATTCATCTAAATTGTACATGCTTACTGCTTCAGCACTAATTAGCAAGAAATCGATTTTTTTTATAGTATTCAACTTGCCAACCATATTGATTTTATACTCTGAATATATTTGATATATTGTTTTAGATATATTTTTACTTATTATTTGTGCACTGTCTGGATTTATTTGCTATTAAAGCTATGTTGTTGTCTTGATATTTAGCTCTAGTTACTTCCTGCGAAATTAAATGTAGGAAATTTTTCTTGTGCTTGCATTAAGGATTTATTTTTTCCTCTCTCTTGCCAGAAATTGATAATTTCTGTAGCTTGGTTCAGTAATTCTACTTTTTCATTTTCGTTAATCCAAGGCTTTGACTCTAGTTCTGTCTTTAGTTCTTCCCAAGCGTCATTGCGAGGCCAAAAAAAATAAGATGTTAATGGACTTGTGTTTTTTCCTGCAATATAATCAATGGCTATAGCTACATTGTTTTCAAGCCATAAAATTTTAAAAGTAAATTTTGACAAATTGTATCCCTTATTTAATTAAAATATCGATAATTTGCTTGATTGTTTGTTTTTTATGCTTTGCTTTTTACTTTCTTCATAATATTTTGAATTTTTTCTGTAAGTTGTGCCCCATCTCGTACTCTTTTTTCTATTCTTCCTGTATTAATTTTTACTTGATTGTTAATTGGGTCGTAAAATCCTAGCTCTTCAATTGCCCGCCCATCTCTCTGCTTTCTGCTGTCGATAGCAATAATTCGATAACTAGGATGTTTTTTTCTTCCAAATCTCTTTAGTCTGATTTTTAACATACATTTATGTGATAAAGTTTAGAAATTTATTCAATTACTTACTTGCTTATAAGTTTATATATTAATTAAATAATATTTTATCTAATTAATCAAATTTTTTAACATTACATTATTGATTCAATTTGTATATTATTAAATATTACTGTTAAGCACTGCAAAAAAATAATTCCTAGCATTGGAGACATGTCCATTCCAAATATCATCGGTATAGTTCCTCTAAACAGTTTTAAGTATGGATCTGTAAGTCTATTTAGGGAACAAAAAGGTTCGTTGTACCAGTTTACTGTAGGAAACCATGCTAAAGATAATTTAAGTAAAATTGAGATTAAATATATTTCAGAAAAATTAGCTATAGATGTAAAAACTAGATTAAACGAATTTGTTACGATATTCATTTTAAAAATTTTAATTTGCAATATGTCAACGCCTAGTTAGGCATAGTTAGTATTTTAAGCTAATGTTCCCTAATTTTTGTAGTATATATGCTTAAATTTGAATATTTTCTTCCTATTTGTCTGATTATCTTGTTGTTACATGCTATACATGCGACTTGAACTTGTCCTATCTTAACTGATGTCTTATTTGTTAAATAATCTAATATCTTAATTGTCGTGTGCTTATTTAAAAATTTTTCAAAGATAATAATTCTATAGTTTATAGAGTTTCTACTGCTTAAATAATTGGTTATAGACTTCTTATTATTATCTTTGCCGAGAATTTGCTTTAAATCTATGTGTTTTATATCTTTTTCAGGCATCAATGAATTCACTTCTGAGATTATGTTATAAGCTGTTACTAGGTTGGCTACAATCAAATATTTTTTCTTATTATCCAGCAAATATTTTTCTTTAAACAAGTCAATTTGTTTAATATATGCATTTTGTCCCTTTATCGATTTCCTTATGCTTTCGTATAAGATTAATATCTCTAATTTTTTTATATTACTGTCATACATTCTATTCGTACGTGATTTGTCATAATTATATATTATTTCGTTTGCCAATCTTTGTATAATCGGATGAATAATGACGTATATATTTAATTGCATTTGCCTTCGAATTAATGTATAAATAAGGTTATTCATTAAGCACAATGAGTTATTTGCATTATCGGAAATAGTTTATGAAAATTTATGATCAGCGTAATAGATGGATTTGGGGATTTTCAAAAGGTGCTGAAAGCTGGAATGGTAGATTGGCCATGTTGGCTTTTATAATTATTTTTTGTGCAGAGCTTTTTTCTATATCAGTCATAGAACTATTGGGCATATAATTTAATAATTTTAAAATTGGGTTATGGTCATTTAGTAGCGATACAAAAAACTATCCTTAAAACCGGTTTAGCTTAAGAATAGTTTTTGTATTAATTCTAATTTACTTTTATTTATTTTTTAATATTAATTTAATCTAATGGTCTCATAGATAATACAGCTTCATTTTCTCTATTAATACCTTTCTCAAAACCAGCAGCTGCAGCTCTGGCTCTGCCTGCATGCCACAAATGTCCAATAAACAAGAAAAAGCCCAAGAAAAAGTGTGATGTCGTTAACCAGGTTCTTGGAGAGACATAGTTAACTGAGTTTATCTCTGTTGCCACTCCTCCTACTGAATTCAGTGATCCTAATGGGGCATGAGTCATGTATTCTGCAGCTCTTCTTTCTTGCCATGGCTGTATGTCATTCTTTATTTTATTAAGATCTAGTCCATTAGGTCCTCTCAATGGCTCTACCCAAGGCGCTCTTAAATCCCAGAAGCGCATTGTTTCCCCTCCGAATATAATTTCGCCGCTAGGTGATCTCATCAAATATTTTCCTAGTCCTGTAGGGCCTTGAGCAGAAGCTACATTTGCCCCTAGCCTTTGATCTCTTACTAGAAAAGTGAATGCTTGTGCTTGTGATGATTCTGGTCCCGTTGGTCCATACAACTCGCTCGGATATGCAGTATTATTGTACCATACGTAATTTGATGCGGTTAGTCCCATGAGAGATAAAGCTGCTAAGCTATATGATAAATAAGCTTCACCAGACCATACAAATGCTCTCCTAGCCCACGCAAATGGTTTTGTTAATATATGCCATATTCCTCCCGCGATACATATAACTCCAATCCAAACATGCCCTCCAATTAAATCTTCCATATTATTTACGCTAACTATCCAACCATCACCTCCGAATGGAGACTTAGCTACATATCCAAAAATAATTGCAGGATTTAAAGTTGGATTACTGATTATTCTAATGTCTCCACCTCCGGGGGCCCATGTATCATATACTCCGCCGTAAAATAGAGCTTTAATAACTAGAAGAAATGATCCGATGCCTAGCAATGTTAAGTGTATACCCAGTATTGTAGTCATTTTATTTTTATCTCTCCAATCGTAGCCAAAGAATGGAAAAGACTCTTCTAGAGTATCTGGACCTATCAAGGAGTGGTACAGACCTCCAAATCCTAGCACGGCAGATGATATAAGGTGTAAAACTCCTGTAACAAAATATGGATATGTGCTGATTATTTCTCCTCCAGGTCCAACACCCCATCCTAACGTTGCTAAATGAGGTATTAGTATAAAGCCTTGTTCGTACAATGGTTTTTCTGGTACGAAGTGTGCTACTTCAAATAGGGTCATTGCTCCTGTCCAAAATACCATTATTCCTGCATGTGCAACATGAGCACCTAAAAGTTTTCCTGATACATTAATTAATCTTGCATTACCTGACCACCATGCAAATCCTGTAGATTCAATATCTCTACCACCTGCAATACTTCTACTAAAGGGCGTTTCCACGTGGCAAGACCTCCTCTGGGAATATAAAGTTTTCGTGCGGTTGATCTTGAGCAGCCATCCATGCACGAATACCTTCGTTTAGTAATATATTTTTAGTATAAAATGTCTCAAATTCTGGATCTTCAGCTGCTCTTAGTTCTTGAGATACAAAATCGTATGCTCGTAAATTTAATGCTAAGCCTACAATACCAAATGCGCTAGTCCACATTCCTGTAACTGGCACAAATAGCATGAAAAAATGCAGCCATCTTTTGTTAGAAAATGCAACTCCAAAAATTTGTGACCAAAAACGGTTAGCTGTCACCATTGAGTATGTTTCTTCTGATTGAGTAGGAGTAAATGCCCTGAAAGTATCAGCAGCATCTCCATCTTCAAACAATGTATTCTGTACAGTAGCTCCATGAATAGCGCATAGTAAGGCTCCTCCTAGTATTCCCGCTACGCCCATCATGTGAAATGGGTTTAGTGTCCAGTTGTGAAAGCCTTGCAAAAACAACAGAAAGCGGAAAATCGCAGCTACCCCAAAGCTAGGAGCAAAAAACCAACTTGCCTGCCCTAGTGGATACATTAAAAATACAGACACAAAAACGGCAATTGGACCCGAAAATGCAATTGCATTATATGGCCTTATTCCTACTAATCTAGCAATTTCAAACTGTCTTAAGCAAAATCCTATCAGTCCAAAGGATCCATGTAATGCGATAAAAGCCCAAAGTCCTCCTATCTGACACCATCTCGTGAAGTCTCCTTGAGCTTCTGGACCCCACAACAGCAATAGCGAGTGTCCCATGCTGTTTGCTGGAGTAGATACTGCTGCTGTTAAAAAATTACATCCTTCTAAGTATGAGCTTGCTAAGCCGTGAGTGTACCAAGATGTAACAAAAGTTGTTCCAGTTAGCCATCCTCCTAATGCCAAATATGAGCACGGAAAAAGTAGTAGACCAGACCAGCCTACAAATACAAATCGATCTCTTTTTACCCAATCGTCAATTAAATCAAATCTACCACGACTTTTTTCTTGCCCAATTGCTACGGTCATAAAGTTTAATCTCCAAGCGAATTATTTAAGTAAAATAAACTATCAGAGTTGAGATAGTGTTAATCATTTATCTTAATTTTGGTCTTAAAATACAAAAATGACTTTACTTCTCTTTAACGGTTAACTATTATTATAAGTATATTAAGCTTCAAAAGTTAATGACTAATTTCATTAAAGTAATTTGCTTAGCTCTCTAAGCTTAGCAATATCTATTTTGTTAACCTATTGGTTCTATTGATCAGTCTATTATGCAGTCACGTTCTTGACTTCATTATCTTGGATGATTATTTATTCCAATAATTGATTTATTTGATAGTCTTTACTAAAATCAAAAATTTTATTTACTTGATTTAAATTTTTTTAAATTATACTACTTGATTGATTTGCTGCATTTTCGATAATTGCATAGAAAAACTATGTTATGTTTGCTTCTTGTAAGAATTTTAATAAAAATATTCTAGTTTAATTTTCTAAGAGCTGTTTTATACTTTGTTGATTTTCTAGATCCTTTTATTGCTTTCCTTGAGTGAAATTATCGTGATTATCTTTAAACCAAAATTTATATCGAATCTATTATTTTGAATTCAAAATGGTATTTTGAGTAAGCTTAATTTTTTAACAATATTAGTTTATTTGTTCTAATTCTTGGAGAGATGCACTGTAAAAAGATTGTTTACACTAGAAGCTTTTGCAATTAGCGTTAGATCTATAGTTTATTTAATCTAGTAAATTTTCTTTCTTCACTAAAGCTAGCCTTGAATTGGCTCTATCTAATTTAAGCTTCTAAATTGAATCCTATCACTCTTTATGTCATCTACATATTGCTTACTGTCAATTAAAATATTCGCCTTAATTATTCTTATATTGCATTCTTTCCAGCATATTTACTTTATTGTTGTCTTAGGTAAATTTATTTAGTTATTGATTTTATTTTAAAGTATCGTTAATTCTTTGAAAAAGATATCCTGTTCCTCGTGCTGTTAATATTAAGTCGGGATTACTGGGGTCATCTTCTAGCTTAGCTCTGAGTCTAGATATGTGTACATCCACTACTCTTGTATCAACATGTCTTTCTGGAGTGTATCCCCAAACTTCTTGCAATATAGAACCTCTAGAAAAGGCTTCTCCGGCCTTACTTATTAATAACTCTAATAAGCTAAATTCCATGCCAGTTAGTCTAACGCGTTCATTTTTTTTATATACTTGCCTTTTGTTTGTGTCTATTTTTAAAAATCCAATATTTAGAATGCCTGAACTAGGAATTCCTGAGCCAATAGTTATTTTGTCTACTCTTCTTAGTACTGATCTGATTCGCGCCTCTAGTTCTTTTGGAGAGAATGGTTTTATTACATAGTCATCAGCTCCTAGCTCTAGTCCAGTAATTCTATCTGATACGTCGCCAAGCGCTGTTAACATTATGATAGGAACGTCTGACTCTTTTCTTATTTCTTGACATACTCCGTATCCATCTAGCTTGGGCATCATTACATCTAAAATAACCAAGTTAGGGTATTCTTTTCTAAATATAGTTAATGCCTCTTCGCCATCGGCTGCACTAATAATATTATAGCCAATCATTGATAAGCGAGTTTCTAAAATTCTTCTTATACTAGTTTCGTCGTCAACAATCAGTATTTTTTCTTTTAGATTATCCAACTAATACTCCTTGTATTATTTAAATTCAATGTAGATTAAAAAGTTAAGTAAATGTTCGTTTAACTTCATTCAATAATAAAAGTAAAGTAGACTGAGATTTAGTTCTTGTGGTAATTTAATCATAAAAATCTTGTTATTTAAGGCTTTCTTGACGTTTCTCTTTTGACTTTTTGAATCTCTAAGATTTGTGCTATGATTGTTTATTATTTTTTGCTGTACTATGTTAATCTTAAGCTATCTTTTTCTTGCATTAGGTTTATAATTAATCAGCAATCAGCTAGAAAAGAATTGTATTGATGTTTGTTTTACTTTACTTTATAAGTTTGCAAATTCATTAATTCTACCTTAATAGAGGATAGTAGCTCTCTGCTTTTTTAAGTGCTACCTTTTATATGCTATTTACCAAATTTCTTGGTATAAAAATTACATAATTTTTTGATTTTAAGCAATGATTTAATTTATTGTTCTTGATTCTTTGTCTAGTTTTTAAATTAACTAATCCTAGCTTTTGTTGAAAAGTATGCAATTTCTATAGTTTTCACTTTCAACTTTGACTATTCTTATTTGATCTTATCTGACATAAGTTTCTGTCAAGATTTGATATATATAGAGTCTATTTTTAATTAACAGGCTCTCCTGATTTTATATTTTACCTAAAATCCGCTCGGGTTACTCTGTAATAAAAGCTAAAAAATTTTAATCTTGAGATTTATACCAAGCTTAATTCAGTAAGTAAGTGAAGGTGCTTATTGATTATGCAGCAATATAATCTGCGTTGTATTTGTTTAGACCAATAAAAATATGCGAAAATTCTTCGAAGGTAGTTATATTTACGGGCCCAAGCTTAACTAGTTTAATCATGCTAAAAACTTTGGGTATTTAGAAGTTTAAATATAAGCTATCAGATATAGTAATAGGTGCTTGCTTTGAGAAATCAATGCAGAGAAAACTTTGAATTGGTTTTCTGAAGCACATGCATTGTTCTTGTACTTTCAATAAGTTGTTAGAGTTATTACAGTTTTCATAAGTAAAATTTTTGGTAGCTGATTTAGAAGAATTAAAATAAAAAATGTTAAATAGATTGCAAACTTCTAATACATCACTCCTGTTGATAGATGGATAAGATGAAGGTGACAAATCGCTAGTTGTAAGGGTACTTTCCATTTTGCCATTATCATGATCATTATTCAAACAAGAGCCTATGAGCTCTTGTTTAACCGAAAAAAATACAGCCTTTTTGATGGTCATGGTTAGATAATTACGATGCTGATCAAATTTAGAACGATATCTATTACGGTAGAGGAAATGTTTCAGTATTAAAATAATCCGCTCAGATTGATTATCGAGACTAATATATTTTAGTATTAGAGTACAGAAATTCCAGTCGTCTTCTGATGAAGATTTGCCTATTGCAGATCCAGAAATGTATTGAAAGTACTGACCTAAATGTTGAGTAGAATTCTGTATAGATGCAGTAATTTTGTCTACTTCTTTTTGAATAACACTGTCGGATGATGATACAATATTATTGTTCATATTATTATTACTTTTTAGTGTGAATATAAGTAATTAGGTCTGCACAGCTCTACAGTTTGTGCCCAGCCTAATTGTTTTTTTGTTGCTTTTTAACCAGTGATAACTATCCAGATGTAATCTTCGAGATACTTCTGTGTTTTTTTGTTGTTCTCGTCTGCAAACGAAAACAGCACTTTTAGGATTTTCATTGTTCCTGTTTTTATCCTGGACTCCTTATACACTAAAGTAAAGAAGTAAGGGCGACTTGAGGTCAGTTACAACTTCATTTTTGAAAAGAAGTGTAAAGATATTTACGTTGATTGATTTAGTGTCAATTTTGCCATGTATATAGCCCAAAATCATGCCTTGAAGGAAGGTAACAAGGCAAACCAAATGACATGCCCTTAAATCGCGATTTAGAGGCCTCTCGTGAAGTCTTTTGTAACGAACAAGGCAACGATTTTCCTAATCTGTTAAATATCCAGGCTTTCCGTGTCGATTTTTTGACGAAGATTCATTGCGACTACCCGATGAACTTTCTGAATCGGCAAAAAGATCGTCTTTTACTTTATCGATACCGATAGAGTCCAACAATGCATCTACTTTGATTTGGTTATTTAAATCAAAATCCGTTTGTCGAGACTTGATTTTAATCGCCTGATCCACACAAGACAAGATTTCAACCACGTCTTGAAGCTTTATATCTTTGTATTTTTTAAGCCTCTTGCTGCCTGACATAATGGTTTTGGTTAAGGCAATTAACTCACTGCTTGCCAAAGAAACAGCTGGCTTATGAACTGGCTTATTTTTCAAAATTCTGTTCCTAAACTCCTTATGGTTTTTGCTTACATAGACATGAATAGTTGGCAAATTATTTCTTGCCAGGCGGGTTATTCCTGACGAGTGATCTTTGTCCAACTCCACATTCACCTCGTTTCCACATGCATCCCTCAGTCTAAATACATCCGGATCACCCTTGTAAAATAAGTTTGTTTGCGTCAATTCTGGCGGCATAATATTGGCAAAAGCCATAGATCCGATCAAAATAAGCTGTTTGATATTTTTCATATTGTCATCGTAAGGATAATTGGCTCTACGGTAAGGCAGTGACAAGTATAGGCTTTCTGTACACTGTTGCCAGCTTCTCTTTGGAAGATCTGCTGCTCTTATTGCTTTTAGCGCCCGGCTTCTTGTGCACCTTTTTTTCTTGGACAAACTCTATGGTTAACTGCGTTCTCTTTAGCTGAATAGACTGATAAAAAACCTTTTCACATTGATCTATAACTTCGAGACATGACTCACTGTTATAAGACTGAGGGTTAAGATAATAATCAGCAACACCGATTAGCTTTGTTGCAGACGACATAGCATATCCTTGATATCTAGCGCAAAAATTCAATACACCAACATTCGTAGACATGCCATCGCTATCTTCGGTTAAGACCTGCCCTTGCATTCCTCTGATGGGGATATTGAGTATGTTTTTATTCGCCTTACTTTTAGGATACATTAAGCTGATAAAATTCCATATCATTCTGCTAGTTTGTATAGACAAAAAGGGACTAATGACATAGTCACAAATATCTTGTATCAAATCTCCTAAGCGGACATTTCTACTATAAGCCCCTCCTTGGATTTTGAAAAATAAATCCAAATGATAACGCTGATCAGAGTATTGCTCAGAATAAGCCAATTTTATTCTGATGTAAGGCGAAGTCTGCGTCTTAATGATGTTTAATTGATTATTCAGTCTTGTATTTAGTAAGCTATTAATCATGAATCGTGCATTTTATTTTGATTGTTAAAATAATTGGCTGGATTTAAATAAATCTGTCTTTGCTTCATCAATTATATATCAAGATCTTGTAAATTTTGACCGCTTTGCGTAGGCTTAGATTGAACATTTATGGCATCAGAGTTTTCTAATCGCCTAAGTATTTTCTCAAGAAGTCAAGCAATAACACCCCGCAATTTAAAAATTAATCAAGCGTAGAACAAGAGCTTCGAGAAAATCAATCCTAGTCTAGTAAGTATTGCTTAGAGACAAATGAATTGACAGAACCTTCTGCTGGCTCTCAGATTGCTTGTACACTGCATTGGAGTCCTGAATTTGAATAGTTAATCGAGGTACAGGCGCACCTGGATTAAAAATAACATCAGAATCAGGCAGTCGTATTCTTTTACGATTCAGCACTGAGTTCGTGACTGTATTCAACAACATATCCCACAAAATCTTTGTCTGTCTGAGCTACAAACTCAGGAGGTGAATACTCAGGATCGCTAGCTTGAAGATCTGACGCTTCTGTTAATATTTTCAATTTCTGCAACTTTTGTTTTTACTCAATGGTGAGATAGCTGTCGTGAAGTTATCTTCTTGAACTAAATTTGGGCCACTTGAAGTCAATTGCGATTCGACAGCATGTGGCTGGGATAATCGAACATTGACTGGATTGCGAATGAAATTAAATCTAGTCGTAGTAGCAACGATAATAGCAGTGCCTACCGTTCTTAAGGCTCGAATTCCAAAAGGATTCATGAAAAAGTTAAATTTTGTGTAATCAAGACTAGCTTATACCCGAACTACTTGCTCACGTATAAGCTTGTCTTTGTACATTCATAAACTAACTTACTACCGGAACAACTACAAGATGCAGGAGAGGCCTTTAAATCGTAATTTAAAGGCACATTTTCTTGCCTGCCTTTACAACGCATATTGAGCAGCTTGGGGATCGTATTGCGGGAATTTGGATCCAGTCTTTTCGAGACATATATATTCCACGCATTCCATTAACATCTAAGCTTGAAGGAGCGACAATATTTTTTGTCTTTTCTAGCAAAAGAAAAGCATAAAAATGATCAAACGAAATTTCCTGATTTGCTAGCCGATCAAGTATCATAAAAAACTTAATGCATCTATCTTGAGATAGAGGGCATAAAATATTTTCTACGTCATTTTGCTGTAAAGTTATCAGATGGTTTTTAAGCTTTTACAATGTTACCATCAGAGCCTTAATTGAATTAAATAAAAAGATTTAAGAACCAAAAATAAAATGTTTTAAAAGTTGATTAATGAGTCTTGCCAGCTATTTAAGTATAGATAATCGTGAGAAGTCAAGACGTTAAAGGTGCGTAAAAAATTATAAAATTAAAAGCTTTGATCTATGTATTCTAATTCCAGATATAAGATTATAGCTAGAGTTTATAATTGGATCGAAATCAAAGTCAATAAAATCCGATTGATTTTTAATAAAAAATGAAAGCATTGTTCTAATGTTCTTTTTATCTACTCTTCTGGGATTAGATAAATTAATAATATATAATTTTTTGAGCAAACAATCTACGGTAAATTCAGTAAAATAACTAGACATCTTGATGGAAAGAAAAAAGTGAAAGTCTAGCAAACGCACCTTTATATTGGGTAGACTAGCAAAAGACTTCCAGATAATTAAAGCATAAAAATTATCAGCTTCAATCATTCTAATTACAGGCAAGCTTAACTGAGCTTTAACAGAATCAAGTATTGACTACAATATTGTTCAAGGTTGATTAAATTACTATAGAAAGAGCAGAAACAATCTTATTGAGATACTGAAAGATAATCGACAGAGTTAAATTTAAGATATTACTTACTGGATTCAATGGTAGTTTTGGAAAGCTTCTTTAAACACAAAGATTGCAAGAATTTTCTTCAGTTGTAGCCAGTATTATAGCCTAGTAATCTAAATACAGAACTAAGTTTAGCTTCGAAAATATTGGTGCAAGATTGAAGTAATTACATATTGCTTTAGCAAAGATAGGAAAACAGTTAAATCAAAGTCATCTAATATACCATGAAGTATCTGTGCTTTTAATAATTTTTTAGTAACTTAGCTAAGGAGCATAAAGTTACTCAGTATTTATAATTATTGCCATTTTGAATAAGCCTAAGCATATCTCAATAACTAGTATAGATTTATAGTGATAAATTAATCTAATTATTTACTGGATATCGTTTCAAGTGCTTTTTAGGTATAGTTAAAACAATTAAACTAGATTCGTCTAAAAAACTGCCGTCATAAAAGTATTTAACTTATTAGTTGATTTGTTGAATCTTCTAATTGTATTGTTTGACTCATTGCGTAAATCAGGAAAAATATGCTCAATAAATTGTAAACTCTGATTATACTTATTTTTCAATAGCAAGTTTGGAAATTTTGTAACATTAGTTTTAATCCAAAAACAGGGGGTCTACTTTTGGTTTTTGTTGATCTGATCATATTGCCTGCTTTATGAATAGCTGTAGTTCTATACCGAAGATGAGTAATGAATTTACTATCATATTTTACAAAGAAAAATACTTAGTAATTTAGATGCTTGATTATCTCTGGTTCTAAATAAGTTTTAGTGTAAATCTGCAAAAGACTGATTCTCTTCAGAATAGCTTCAATAAGATTGTTTTGTCTTAAAAAGTTATATTTACTGTCGAATTGGACTGTTTTGATCTGTTTTTAAAATTAAATATCTTTGATTGTTAACTTAAATATAATCAATTGTAAATTGATCTTTCTAAAAAAATCTACTCTTTGTTGATTAAAATTTATATAACATTTTAATATGTTTGAATTTGAGAACGAAAAATTTTTGATTATTAGAGCTAGTAATTTTGTCATTAGTTCTGTATTTTGTTGAATAACAAATAAAGCGTGACCAGCTTAATTTAGTTGCTTAAAACAGGCTGCTTTTCTTGTTATTTATTAATTTTTATTGCTTCTATAACTAGTCCAGTTAAATCCGATTAGAGCTTTATTTTGAAGAAACAACTGTTTTACAGAGAAAGTCTCAGTAATTAACATGTGTTAAGTTGATTTTACAATTTCATCATTCATTATCTAATCTTACTTAGCTCATCTTGGGCTGAAAACAGTCTAGTCTTTAATTATATTATTATCTTGAAGCTGTTGAAGTTAGGTATTTTGAATCATCATATAGCTTAAGATTTTTTATTTACTACATTTTAATTAGAATACAGTCAGTTATGTTTATTGTATGATAGTTTTTACTAAAGATCAGTCTAAAATGCCTGTAGTCTCATGAAAATGACTAGCCATTTTCTCTATCTGTACTTTTGTTCTAAACCTAGAATTATTGTAATTAGTGGGTTTTACTAAATGTAATTATGATCAAGGTGTGTAAGTATAATATGCAATGTTTATTATTGTTTTGTAGAAATAGAATTAAAATACAGGCAAGATTTAGTTGTTTCTGTTAACCAGATTGAAATCTATAGTTTTAATAAGTCTATATCTGATTAGTAAATGCTTGAAGGTTGTGAATTTTATTGGATTTTTTAAAAATTTTGCCTCAATTATTGCTAGGTTATTTATTCTGTAGAGAAATTAATTGAATTGCTAAAATCAAAAAAACAGACATCTGTAATGCATTTTAGAAAAACAGAATTAATGCTTGCTTAATTTCAATTTCATTTATTTTTTATATTTTTAGAGAGTTATTATCTCATTAATTGTCTTTGATACTGTTTGATTTTGAAGTGCTTATTGTGAACTATCAAAGATGTCCAGCTTCTTCTGTCTAAGGCTTTCTATGATGCTCTAAAAACTGAATGTGACTTAAAAAATAGATTGATTAAATCAAATAAAATGCTAGTATATTGAATTGTTGTAAAGTTTATTATATGAATAAATATTTGTTATACATAAGAAAATACTTGCAGCAGCTACTTGATGTTAAGCATTTGCATGCTTAGCTACACAAACTTGTACTTTTTATTACAATTCTTTTACGTTACAGCTTTTAGTAAAATTAGAGGTTGTACTAACTTCAATAGTATTTTTAGGAACTAACAAATTATTAGCTTGTAAGTACGAAGGCATTTTATGTTCATATAAACAACCAAATGTTTTTGTACTTATAGAAGATGACAAAACTTTTGATATAGTTATCTGCAAATATGTGTAATGTAAATTAAACTTATCACGATATCTGTCACGTCTCAAGAAAGCTTCTAGTATGAAAGCTATTGTATTTAAACTATCGTTTGGATTAACAAATTTTAAAATTAGTAGACAAAAGTTCCAATCATCTTCTGAAGATGATTGGCCAACTATATTGTTTGATTTATATCTAAAGTAATTCGAAGAATATTGTGATCCTGTTAGGATTGATGTAATTCTTGTTATTTCTTTGTTAAGGTATATATTATTCATTTTAATTTCTTGTTGTTAATTCTTGACATAAAGTGTTTATTAACCAGCAGTATGATTGGCTCATACTGCTGGTTATTCATGTCAACACATATTGACAGTTAAATTTTTTACCAATTCTTCTTTTTAACCAGTTTTACGTAAATATTCATTTCTAACACCAACTTTAGATAATCTTGTTCATGATTTTAGTTAAATACTCTATACTCCATATCACAATAACATAACATAATATAAGTAAGCACCTATGTCAGTTGCTACCTTATTTTGAAGGTAAGGCGTGATCAAATTGTCGTAAAATTTTAGCAAAAAAATATAGGCTAATAAGACTTGGTGAAAGTCCTAAAAGAGTGATAAATATTGAATGTAATCATTAACGATTTTACTAATCTCTTCTTCAGAAAGGTGTGTTAAGATGTGTTTAAGCTTCTTAGACAGCTCGGGATTGCACTTAAGCCAAAAATTCATGTTGTGGTATCCTTGCATTCTCTTAGTTCGCGTATAGGCTCTCTGCTGTTCTCTTTTCTTCATTTTGCGCATACTTTGACTGTCTATAATTTTTTTTTCCTCTAACTTTCTGATCTGTGAGAAGAGTAACGATATCTTTTGATCAGTATCGTTAGTATAAAAACTTGTTTCGGGAGTACTCACGTCTTTCGTCGCACTTTTTTGATTCATATCTTTAAGATCGTAATAAACTGATTTATTGACAAAAACAACTTGCAAAAACTAAAAACAATTATACTTAAATGATGTGTTAAATGACACAACATGAAGCTTGATAAAAGACGTGAGCTAACTACTGATTTCTTCCTCTCGTTTTCTTCCTCAATTTGGGTTTTTTAAGATTCGCATATGACACAAAGCCCCATGGGTATGCCGCCTCTATTTCCTTACAGCTATTGGTATTTGTTCGACTAGTCGCATTCGACTCTCTTTTAACCAATTTAAAATAACTTTTCTTGTCTTCAATTTCAGGAATAGGCAAGTCTTTAACAAAAATTTCAGATAAAGCATTAAGTTTTTCGTCTAAATCTGCATTCGAATCGAGATCAACTGGAACACCTCTAAGAGAAAATTTGAAAGGTATTGCTGTGTTGTGATGCAAATGATATACATAAGATTGATCAAGAACAGTTTTACTTAATGGCAAATCCAAAAATCCTCGACAATTAAGTATTGACATCCGTCTTATGAAATAAGACTGCGTTTCGTGCGTAAGGGTCATAAACCTCCATTTCATATTAATGGCCTGAATAGGGCAGATATACTTTTTCAATATGACATCTGTAATTAACGAATAAATGCTCTCCACAGCAATTGACGTACTCAACCCTTTAATTTAAAAAACATGGCCTCTTGTACTTCTCAGAGGGCTTAGACAAAGCTTTATTCTTAGAGGGATATATGAATTCATACTGGAGAGATACTTTAATGACAGAATCCGTATCAAAAGTAACGATTGTAGACATACTATCTGCCGTTTTTAATTAATATTTATAAAATTATTTGCCTCTTGCTGATTGCCTGTTGTGCCAATATCTATAACTTGCTGATCAATTTCTTGAGAATTCCGGTAGCCTGGCAGAACAGAAGCTAAGCTTGAAGGTTTACCAGACAAGATCTTATTCGTAAATTGATTTAAGTTACTTGCAGTAATCTGAATCTTGTCTAGAGCATATAAAAATAACGAACTGAAGAGGAAAAAATATATAATAAATAACAAAACAAATATCAAACATCCGAAAAGATTCAATGTATTTATGTTAAATCTTTGATTTAGATTACCATTGCCACTAAACTGCCATTGACTTACATCATATTCGAACTGAGAAAACGATGGAAGTGTAATATTTGCTGTCTCCGCAGGACTAGGAGTTCTACGAAATACCTTATTGAAAAAATGGCCTACCCCGTTGCATAGACGGTCAAGGGGAGGAATTAAGTTACGTAAAACCATTGCTCCCAAAACCAAAGGAATGACTGCTATTCTAACTGGGCTTCTTGATTCTGGCATAGACGAAAAGATGCGAGTAATTAGTAAATTACGTACACTATTTTGGCTAGCCGCTTGAGAAGACGCAATACTAGTCAAAACACCACCAAAAGGCAGAATGTTTAATGTCCCTAAAGTTGCATAATAACTAGCAGAAGCAATAAAAGCAGTTGAAGTCACATAAGTAAGAAAATATGCTATAAATAGCATGACATTTCTAGTATTTATTTTCATCTATTGATCAGTTGTTGATTTAAAGATTGAGCGAGATTACAAACTTATTGAAAAACTTAAGACTTAAATTAAGGTTAGAAGCCAATAACTTAACTAAGGCTCTTCTTGCTCTTGCACTTTCTCTCTGCTGAAACAAAATATCAGTAATACCAGCCAAATCATTTACTGGATTATCGTCCAATACATCTGAGTCACCAGGAACAAATTTATACACAGTAATAAGAGTACGATTTACTGTTGCAAGGTTTGAGCGATCTTGGTTAGCCCTACTTTCTTGTCGATTTTGCTGAGAAGAAGCATTTTCTTATAAAGGATTAAAACGCCTTGTTTCCACTGCCATAGTTTTGTATTTAAACGTGCGAAATACATATTTAAACATGGGATATCTGAAAGGATTTATGGAAGCATTTGAAAAAACCTGTAAAGATGTATTGAACTTCTTGCCGTATTTAGATTGAAATAAATGAAACGCTGTATTAACTACATTAATACCTGCTGTAACCTCCATACTGTCTGATATTTTAAGTACAGACAAAGATGACAATGAATCTGTCAACACAGGAGATAGACCTAGGGAAATCCTGAATACAGATTTGTAATCATTAGTAGTAGGCAAAAACCTTTCTGAAAGAATAGGCAATTCAATATTGACATGAAAAGCTAAAGATGAAAGCTTTTGCTTTAAGCTACTTAGCTTATCATCATTAGATAATTTAAGACCTCTTTCTGAAGGCAAATTTTTAATAAATTGATCTTTGCCATTAGCCAAATAATCATTTTCGACAAGATTTGTCTTACTTTAATCAGTGTTCTATCTAGATCTCTATTGAGAGCATCAACTCGGCTTTCTTTTTGCAGCAATTGATTTTGTAGGCTAGTAATTTGCTTACTATCAAGACTAGTTTTTGAAAAACTAAGAAAAGAAGAGAAGATTGCAAACAATAACACAGTGGGAACTAGAAACCTTACCTTCGATATTGAAGACCTTACATTGCCAATAAAAGTATGAATTCCATCAAAAAAACATGAAGATGTATTCAACAAGAAAGATTGATTATCTACTTCATCTCTCTTATCTGGATCAACATTATTTCTGTCAAGTGTCATGCTGAATAATTTAGATAAACCTTAATAAAAAAGACTAACCACTTACACATATATGCATATGTGTAAGTGTATATTATCTTATTATTCAACTAAAATCAACACTTATGATAAAATTTACCGTAAGTGTTGATTTTAGTTGAATGAAATAACTAACCCAGAAGAATTAGCTTAGACCTACGAACTTGAACCCGAATTAGAATTTTAGAAGAACCAAAAATTGGCCGTACATCAAAATCTATTAATTCTAGTTGATTATCAATAAGATAATGTAATAAGCGTCTTATTATACGTCTTCTACCTCTGTATGTAGCCTGAGAACAAGAAGATATATACAAATCAGTTACTAATTTATCTGTAGATAAATTAGTAAAATAGCGGGAAAACTTGATGTTAATACAAAAATAAAAATACAGTAAGCGTGATCTGGAATTAGAAAGACTTGAAAGCACTTTCCAATTAATCAGAGAGTAGTTAGAATTAGCTTTTAACATGGCAATTAAAGGAGGACTTAGATGCACTCTTAATCGAGTTATATATTTAACTGACAATCTCTCAAAACTGATTAAATTGCCATTAAACGAATAACTAAAACCCGAACTAGTAATTTGATTACTAGAATTATCCCTTAAGTGATTGATATCAAAGGACATGTAGGTGTTAGACAATTTCTTGACTGAGTTGAGGTATTTAGAACGTTTAAATCCATTGTCATATGTGTCATTATATGACATGAAATTATAGCTAAGATCTAATTGTCCATTTGAAGGATTTTCAAAATCATATTGCTTCAAAATACTTAAAAAAACACTTAAATCAAAATCATTTAATACACCGCCATTCATAAAAACCTTAGCAGAATTGTCCGGACTTGAACTGCAAGTAACCTCATAATCTTTCATAGAACTTGCAGTCGAGGATTTATCTAAATGAAATACAGATAGTAAATTAGAAATTTTGATTATATCACGACTCTAAACAATCCTGTTCTATTATCCATATAATAGTCGACATATGCACTTATTGCTATAGAATGCTAAGTCATAATGATAATAAAAAAGTCTTAATTCTCTCAGAGGATAGGAAAGAATCGATTTTTTACTGTATTAGCATATGGCAACTTTTATTCAATATTGTATATTGAAATAATAATTGAATATAGTATCTAAAATCAACTTGATTTAAGCTATTTGAAATGGTTGCTTTTAAATATGGTATAGTATGATTTCGGCAAATATTTTTGTTTTTTCTGCTAAAGAAGCATAGTTAATCTCTGCTTTACTTTTTTATGAGTTGGTAGTTTTTGGCAAAAGCAAGACTTTTTTGATTACTGTATGTAGGTAATTAAAGCGATTTGGCCTTTTTAATACTTTATCATTTATAGTAAAAAATAGCGTAATAAGCTGTTAATGTTCTTTTTCTTATTGGGTAGAAATTTTATACTATGCATAAAAAAATGTTTTTAGCTATCATATCATAATAGATTTTATAACTTCTTTAGTAATTTATTTAGTAACAAAATTTTGCTGAAAAGCAGTTAAGTTATTGAGTTATGAATTATATTTGCCTTCTGAATGTAATCCATTTACGATATTAAAATCAATTTTTCAATGCAATTGTAATTTCAAATTTTCAATTAGCTCTTGGTTAATTGCTGTAATTATCATTCGGATTTCTTGGGCCGATAACAAGGGGTTGACAATATTACGTTAAAAGCATTACTATTGGTTTTAGTTATTTTTAACTCTAAAAATTTGTCTTAGATATTATTCTGGAT